AATAGATCTTTGAATTTTTGATCATGAGAGAAAAATATATTATATAGTTTAAAAACTTGAGAATAATAAGCTGTGAAAAGTTTAACTTTCTATATAGCTTATGAGTAAAAACTAGGTTCTAAATAGTTTATTAATAATATGACGATAGGTATAATGGGTACCAAAATAGGCATGACCCAAATATTTGACAATAATGGTTTAGCCATTCCTGTAACAATTATTAAGACTGGACCTTGCTTTGTTACACAGAAAAAAACAGTTGAAAAAGATGGTTATGATGCAATACAAATTGGATACAAAATTGTTAAGCCGAACAAGTTAAATAAGCCATTGATTGGGCATATTACTAAAAGCGGAACTCATACTCTTAAATATCTAAAAGAGTATAAAATTAATCACAGCGATTCATCCCCTGATTTAGGCGATTTAATCAGTGTTGATCAATTAAATATTGGCCAATATGTTAATATAACTGGAAATAGTATAGGCAAAGGCTTTGGCAGTACACGCAAAAGACACAACTTTAACTTTGGCCCCATGACACATGGTTCTAAAAATCATCGTGCTCCTGGATCAATAGGTGCAGGTACTACTCCCGGTCGAGTTATACCTAACAAAAGAATGCCTGGCCGTCTAGGAAATCAGCGTACAACTATAAAAAATTTAGAAATTATTGATATAAATACTGACGATAATTTGCTAATAATTAAAGGTGCAGTACCTGGTAAGCGAGGTAATTTATTAAGTATTCAAGCTAGTAAGAAATGAATAATCAATGTGGAGTTAAAATAAAACATGGCTTTTGACGCAAAAATTAATTACAATATCTTAGACTGGCAAGGTGCCATAACTAATGAAAGCTCTATAGAAATTAAAATAGTTGAAGATACTGCAAAGTACGTAGTTCATAGAGCCTTGGTTAAAGAAAATAACAACTCAAGAAAGAGAACTGCTAGTACTAAAACAAGAAGTGAAGTACGTGGTGGTGGTAAGAAACCTTGGAAACAAAAAGGGACAGGCAGAGCAAGGGCCGGTTCTTCTAGATCTCCATTGTGGAAAGGAGGCGGAGTTACATTTGGTCCAAAGCCTATACTAAGCAATCTTAAAATGAATAAGAAAGAATGGAGACTCGCTCTTCGAACCGCTCTTCACAATCGTTCTCAGAATATTAAAATCGTAGAAGATTTTAGCCAGCACTTTGAAAATCCTAAGACCAAAGTGCTAATTGAAGCTCTGAGAAGATGGAATATTTCTCCAACTAACAAAATATTAATTATTACAAATTCATTATTGTCAGGAATATCACTTTCTGCTCGCAATATCCCAAATATTACTGTTGCGTCAGTCGAACAGTTAACGGTTTCACAATTATTACAGTCAAGTTCCATTATTATAACTGTAAATGCATTATCTACAATTCAAGAGGTTTATAATGACTAATATTGATCTAAGTTATTTCCTTGAAATAGTCAAATATCCAATTATAACAGACAAGGCGACGCGCTTAATTGAAGAAAATCAGTATTCTTTTTTTGTTGATCCCAAAGCTAATAAAAGCGTCATTAAGAAAGCTATTGAATATATCTTTGATGTTCAAGTGATAAAAGTTAATACTTTTCATCCTCCAAAAAAACGAAGAACCTTGAGTAAATTTATAGGATATAAGCCTCATTACAAACGTGCTATTGTAAAATTAGATGCTAGTAACTCTATTAATCTATTTCCTAATGAATGATTTTATTTTAACTTTTACTAATATTAAATAAAGATATGGCAATTCGTTTATACAGAGCTTATACGCCAGGTACAAGAAATCGGGCAGTATCAACGTTCGGTGAATTAAGCGGCAATAAGCCTTGCAAATCGCTATTAAGATCCAAGAATGTCTCTGCTGGACGCAACAACAGAGGTATAATAACTTGTCGTCACAAGGGAGGTGGTCACAAGAAACGCTACAGAATAATCGATTTTAAAAGAAATCTACGTGATATCAACGGAACTGTAACAACAGTTGAATATGATCCTAACAGAAACTCGCGTATAGCATTGATTAATTATACTAACGGCGTAAAAAGATATATTTTATATCCACGGTCGTTAGAAATAGGTGCAACAATTAGTTCTGGAGAAAATGCACCAATTAGTGTAGGTAATTCATTACCTTTATATAATATACCTTTAGGTGCTGCAGTACATAATATAGAAATGACACCAAACCGAGGTGGACAGTTAGTAAGAGCTGCAGGAACTTATGCACAACTTGTTGCCAAAGAAGGAAAACTTGTAACACTAAAGCTTCCTTCTGGTGAAGTAAGAATGGTTCCAAATACATGTTATGCTACAATAGGCCAAATAGGGAATATTGATGCAAGTAATATTAGTATCGGTAAAGCTGGACGTAGTAGATGGCTAGGCAAAAGGCCACAAGTACGAGGTGTAGCCATGAATCCAGTAGATCACCCTCACGGTGGAGGTGAAGGCAGATCACCAATTGGTAGACCTAGACCAGTAACTCCTTGGGGTAAAGCAGCCTTAGGTATAAAAACAAGAAAGAAAACTAAATCTACTAATAAATTCATAGTTCGTCGCAGAAAATAAAATATAAAAATTATTAATCATAGGTTTTTTAGTAATGACACGTTCTTTAAAAAAGGGACCTTTTGTTGCAATTAGTTTGTTAAAAAAAATAGAAAAATTAAATGCTGAAGGTAAAAAACAAGTAATCAAAACTTGGTCACGCTCTTCAACAATTATACCTTCTATGGTAGGCCACACTATTGCAGTATATAATGGAAAGCAACACTTACCTGTTTTCGTTTCAGATCAAATGGTAGGTCATAAGTTAGGTGAATTTGTGCCAACAAGAAATTTTAGAAGCCATATAAAGTCAGATAGGAAATCACGCCGTTAAATATTATGACAAAAATTAATAAGCAAGAAAGTGAGGTAAAAGCGGTTCGTAAATACGTGAGAATGTCACCTCATAAAGTTAGAAGAGTATTGGATCAAATACGAGGACAAGACTATCAAAAAGTGGTAATGTTATTAGAATTTATGCCGTATAGAGCTTGTAAAGATATTTTAAAAACTGTGCAGTCAGCTATTGCTAACGCTGAGCATAACTATGGTATTAATAAAGATAATTTATATATTACTCAAGCTTATGCAGACAAAGGACCTGTCATGAAGCGTTTTCAGCCGCGTGCTCAAGGAAGAGCATATAAGATCTTGAAGCCAACATGCCATATTAACATATTTGTAGGCCCAAAAAGCTAATAAGCATTAACATAAAATAAAATATAAATTAAGGTGATATTGTGGGACAAAAAACTCATCCACTTGGTTTTCGTTTAGGGATTACTCAGGATCATCTATCTACTTGGTTTGCAGATTCTAAAGATTATCCGGGTTTATTAAAAGAAGACTTCGTAATTCGTTCGTATTTAGAAAAAAATTTAAAAAATTCAGGGATAGCTAGTATTTCAATTTATAGAAAACTTGATCAGATAGAAGTTGAAATAAATACTGCTAGGCCTGGTATTATCATAGGTCGCTTTGGCCAAGGTATCAATACTTTACGAAATGATATACAAAAATTACTGAATTTTAGTAAAAATATCCGTATAAACATTATTGAACTCGAAGAGCCTGATCAAGAAGCTGCTTTACTTGCAAGCTTTTTAACTGACCAATTAGAAAGAAGAACTGCATTTAAAAGAGCTGTGCGCTTAACAATTCAAAAAGCTCAAAAAGCTAATATTCAAGGTATAAAAGTACAAGTTTCAGGCAGGCTCAATGGTGCCGAAATAGCAAGAAGTGAATGGATTCGAGAAGGAAGAGTTCCTTTGCAAACTTTAAGAGCAAAGATTGACTATTCTTATAAAACAGCCCAAACGATATACGGCATCTTAGGAGTAAAGATATGGCTATTTAAGGGAGAAATTATTTAATATGTGTTAGTAGATATTAATATTTACCATCTTTAATTTATTTATGCTAAGTCCTAAAAGAACAAAATTTAGAAAACAACAAAGAGGAAGATTAAAAGGGGTTGCATCACGTGGCAACACTATTGCTTTTGGTGACTTTGCTTTACAAGCACAGGAACCAGTATGGTTAACATCGAGGCAAATAGAAGCAACTAGACGTACAATTACACGTTTTGTAAAACGTGGAGGCAAACTTTGGATTAGAGTTTTTCCTGATAAGCCAGTAACAGCCAGAGCTGCTGAGAGTAGAATGGGATCTGGAAAAGGCGCTCCTGAATATTGGGTAGCAGTTATAAAACCAGGACATATATTGTTTGAGCTAGCTGGTGTACCACAAAGTTTAGCAGAAGAAGCTATGAAAACAGCTGCCTATAAATTACCTATAAGAACAAAATTTATTACAAAAGATAACTAAATATGGCTTTTTCTGATTTTAAATCAATTCGATCAATGAGTAATGAAGAAATAGAGCAAGCGATCCTGACTGTTAAACGTGAGCTATTAGAATTGAGAATCTCCAAAGCAACTAGGCAAAACGTTAAGTCTCACTTGTTCAAACATAAAAAGCGTCTGTTGGCACAATTACTAACAAGCTATAGCAATAAGTAAAAAATACATTATATAAATCTTATAGGGAGAAAAGTTAATGCCAACAAAAGTCATGTTAGGGAAGGTAGTCAGTGATAAAATGGATAAAAGTAGAGTAATATTAGTTGAAACAAAAATAGCTCATCCAAAATATAAGAAAATCACTAAAATGAGCAAAAAATACTATGCACATGATGAGGAAAATACTTCTCATATAGGCGACGTTGTCACAATAGAGGAAACACGACCACTAAGTCGTCATAAACGTTGGAAAATAATAAATATACAATCTCAAAAGCTTTAACTAGAACCACAACTCAATCATAGGAAAACATAATATATATGATTCAACCACAAACTTACTTGAATGTAGCTGATAACAGCGGAGCTAGGAACATTATGTGTATTAGGGTTTTAGGTACTAGTAATCCTTCATATGCAGGCATAGGCGACATAATTATAGGAGTTGTTAAAGATGCTTCTCCTAACATGGCTATAAAAAAATCAGATGTTGTCAGAGCTGTTATAGTTCGCACAAAAAAAACGCTGCGCAGAAAAGATGGAATGAGTATTCGCTTCGATGATAACGCTGCAGTTATTATAAATCAAGAAAATAATCCTAGAGGGACTCGAGTTTTTGGGCCTATTGCAAGGGAATTACGTGAGAGAAATTTTACAAAAATTATTTCTTTAGCACCTGAGGTTATATAAAATAATGATAAATAAAAATAATAATCGTGTATACAAGATGCATGTGAAAGTAGGAGATCAAGTCAGTGTAATTGCTGGCAAAGATAAAGGAAAAACAGGCGAAGTCACTAAGATTTTTAAGAAGAAACATCAAATAATTGTTCAAGGTATTAATCTAAAAATTAAACATATAAAGCCTTCGAGAGAAAATGAAAGTGGTCAAATTCAACAGAAAGAGTTTCCGATTGATAGCTCTAATGTTATGTTATATAGCAATAAAAGTAAGATCAGTAGTAAAGTTGAAATCTTTATAGAAGAAAATACTGGTCAGAAACTAAGAAGATTAAAAAAAAATCAAGAGATTTTAAAGTAAAAGGATTAATAATATGACTTCTAGTATTAAATCATTATATGACACCAAGGTATTTGATCAACTAAAAACTAAATTTAATTACACTAATGTTCATCAAGTACCAAAAATTACAAAGATAACTGTTAATCGTGGTTTAGGAGAGGCGTCTCAAAATAGTAAAATCATAGACTTATCAATAAAAGAAATGAGTCTAATAACAGGGCAAGTGCGATTTGTTTTTAGGTAAAATATATTTAAAATGAGCTTTAAACTCATAAAGTCATATAGCCTAAAGGCTTGTAGGATCGAACAACCTACAGGCTAACTGAAAGTTTATGTTGGTACACAATGAAAATTGAAAGCCCAACCCACTCAGGGACGAGTGTGATGCCGATAGTGCCCGATACAGCTGTAGATTGCAGTTTGGTGGTAACACCAATTTATGTAAAAGCCGGGAAGTCACAGGGTCAAAGCCGTAAAGCAGATAATGGCACAACTCTTGGTAGGTTGTCATGGTAAGCAAAAGTCAAGTAATCGTAAAAAACTCCTAAGTTATCATATTCTAATCTAGCTTAAAATAGAATATGAGATGGATCAATCTTTGTCTGATTTCTTTGCCCTAAGAAGACAGTTCTAAATATCTCCAAAAAAACGATCCGTCAGGAGAATTGGTTACTACCTAAAACAACAAAAAAATAATGAACTTTCGGAACAAAAAGAAACGCTTTGTTATCTCCTTGTTAAAATATAAGGTGGGTAATAGTTAATCGCATTGCTACATGATACAAGGCGGGTAGGAAAGAGAGTAACTTCTCTGAAAATTCTCTTGTTGATAAGAGAACTGGCTTACAGAATATATTTTATGGAAAGGATCCGGTCTTATGCAACAGATTTTTAGAAGTTGTGTTGAAGACTGGACAAACTTATATTGGAGGCAATGCCAAAACGAAGTATTCCATTTCTAATATAGAATATATGCAGCGCAACAAATTAAGAATTACAAACTAGTATACAGTGCTGGGATTGCGCAAGTTCAAATGCAATACTTGTAATTTAAGATTTGTAGTAGATGATCACATGATTGCCGTCAGATTGATGAAAGTCACAACAACAGCAAGTACAAGAACTTAGTAAGTCTTTACTTCGGTTGTCATCATTTTATGCCAATGGATGGCATAAAATGTCGCAAGGTCAAATACCTAGTAAACCTAAAAGCCGTATGAGGTGAAAGTCTCACGTACGGTTTGGAATTAGAGGATGAGCCTATAACTTATTAAACGAAGTGACTCATTCGACTATAACAGACCTGTTATTACGAAAGCGAAAAAGGCCATAGCAGGATTTAAGATAAGGGAAGAAATGCCAGTAGGCATGAAAGTTACGTTAAGGCGTGAAAAAATGTATTCATTCTTAGAACGTTTAATTAATCTATCTTTACCTAGAATTCGCGATTTTAGAGGAATTAGCCCAAAACAATTTGATGGAAGAGGCAATTTTAACATAGGCTTTAAAGAGCAATTAATGTTCCCAGAGATTACTTATAATGATGTAGATAAAATTTTAGGCATTAATATTTCTATTTCAACAACTGCCAAAACTGATGAAGAGTGCTTTGCACTGCTAAGTGGATTAGGAATGCCATTTACTGAAAAATAATAAATATTAAGGAGAAAATATGGTAGTCAATGACACGATTGCCGATATGTTGACACGTATTCGCAATGCAAATACAGCGCGTCATCAAATCGTACAAATTCCTCTAACTAAGATGACAAAGAGTATAGCAAATATAGTTAAAGAAGAAGGTTTTGTAGATGATTATGAAATTATTAATGAGGGTTTAAAATCTTATATACTAATTTCTCTTAAATATAAGGGTAAGAGAAAGCAACCAGTTATCACTTCGCTACAACGTGTAAGTAAGCCAGGCTTACGTGTTTATGCAAACCATAAGGAAATTCCTAAAGTATTAGGTGGATTAGGTGTTGCTATAATTTCAACTTCTCAAGGACTAATGACTGATCGTAAAGCTCGTCACAGTGGAATTGGAGGAGAAGTACTTTGTTATATTTGGTAGGAAAAATATGTCAAGAATTGGTAAAAAACCGGTTGTTATACCTGATAAAGTCGATGTTAAAATTCATCAAAAGACTATAAGCTGCAAAGGTCCAAAAGGAGAATTATTTTATAATATTCCAGATGAAATTTCAGTGGAAATCAATGGAAATGAAATTCAAGTTCAGAAGAAAATAGATAATTTAAAAGCTCAAGCTTTATTTGGGATGAGCAGAACTATTATTAATAACAATATTTTAGGCGTTTCTCAAGGCTTTAGTAAACGTTTAGAAATTAAAGGAGTTGGATATAGATCACAGATTGAGGGAAAGAATTTAATCTTAAATCTTGGATTTAGTCATCCAGTTAAAGTAGAACCTCCTAAAGACATAACATTGCAAGTTGAGAATAATACCAATATTATAGTTAATGGTGTTGACAAACAAGTAGTAGGTCAAACAGCAGCCTATATACGTTCTATAAGGCCACCTGAACCATATAAAGGTAAAGGTGTAAGGTATCAAGGAGAAGTTGTCAAGTTGAAAGCAGGTAAGACTGGTAAAAAATAAATCTTTAACAAATAAGTAATATGAAGCATAGTCGAAGACATAAAGTTATCCAAAAGCACTTGAGAATTCGTAAAAAAGTAATAGGAGACTTAAATAGGCCAAGATTATCTGTTTATAAGTCAAATAATCATATTTACGCTCAGATTATTGATGATTCACAGGGAAAAACGCTAATATCTAGTTCTACAAGATCTCGTGAAATGAGAAATTCACTTAATAGCACTAGCACTTGTGAGGCATCTAAATTAGTCGGGAGTGTAATTGCAAAACTAGCCTTAGAGAAAGGAATTACTAAAGTTGTATTTGATCGAGGAGGATATTTATTCCACGGTAGAATTAAAGCTTTAGCTGATGGTTTAAAGGAAAGTGGTTTAGCTGTTTAATATTTATATTGATTAGAATTATTTGAATTTATGTATAGTGCCGATAATAAGAAAAAAAATCCTAAAAGATCTAAAGCAATCAAATGGATAGAAAAAGCTGTTCAAGTTCGCCGTGTAACAAAAGTAGTAAAGGGTGGTAAGAAACTGAGTTTTCGGGTTATAGTAATCGTAGGTAATGAAATAGGTATGATAGGTGTTGGCGTTGGAAAAGCAGCCGATGTAATCGGAGCTGTAAAAAAAGGTGTTACCAATGCTAAACGTAATATAATACAAGTACCGTTAACTAAAGATAAATCTATAACACACAAGATCGTAGGTGTATTTGGAGCTGCCTCAGTTATGATGAGACCATCGGCACCAGGTTCTGGTGTAATCGCCGGTGGAGCCGTTAGAACCGTATTAGAGTTGTCAGGCATTAAGAATATACTTGCTAAGCAGCTGAGGTCTGGTAATCCATTAAATAATGCAAAAGCAACAATAGATGGGTTAACAAGGCTAAAGACTATAAAAGAAGTGGCACAAGATAGAAACTTGCCAATAGAGGCTTTATATAATTAATTTATTGCATAAAAAGTTATTGTAATATTATTTCTTATAACTTTGAAATTCTGTCGATTGATTACTTTCAGAAAAAAAATATATGGTAAATACAATTGCGAATACTGGCAAGATTATCCAAATTATCGGTCCTGTTTTAGATGTAGAATTTCCCTCAGGAAATCTGCCAAAAGTTTTTGATGCTCTCATAATTAAGACTGAAAAAAGTAATATTACTTGTGAAGTACAACAATTGTTAGGAGATAATCGTGTTCGGGCTGTTGCAATGAGTTCAACAGATGGCCTACAACGAGGAGCAGAAATTATTAATACAGGTGCTCCTATTAGTGTTCCTGTTGGGGCAGCTACTTTAGGAAGGATCTTTAACGTGATTGGTGAGCCAGTAGATGAAATGGGTCCTGTTTCTATGGAGAGTGCGATTTGTTTTTAGGTAAGTCTGTATTTCAACTCACCTTTAAGAAAAAAAAAAGTGATATAGCCTAAAAACTTGTAGGATTAAATAACTTATAGGTTAACTGAAAGTTCATGTTAGTGATCAATAAAAATTGAAAAACCAACCCATTCAGGGACGAGTGTGATGCCAATAGTGTCCAATGCAACTGTAGATTACAGTCCAGTGGTCACACTGGTTTATGTAGAAGACGGGAAGTCACAGGGTCAAGGCCATAAAACAGATAATGGCACAACTCTTGGTAGGTTGTCATGGTGAGCTTATGTTAAGTAACCTGAAAAAACTTCTAAAGAAACATATTCTGATCTGGATTTAGAATAGCGTATGAAATTCATTTAGTATTTGCCTATTTTCTTTCCAAGAATAATATAATCCTGAATAACTCCTTTAACAGAATAAAAATTTATGAGAGGAAGTGGTTACCACCTAAAACAACAAAAAGATAATGAATTTTCGGAACAAAAAGAAACGCTTTGCTATCTTGTTATTAAGTTCTAAAATAAGCGATATTAGATCACATTGCTACAGGATGCAAAGCAAGTAGGAAGGAGATTAATTTCTCCGAAAAGTCATCAGTTTTTAACTGATGACCTGGTTTACAAAATATATTTTCTGGACAAAATTAATTTTCTAGTCCAGAGTGTATGAAGCGAAACAAATTAAAAATTACAAATTAGTACGAAAATTACAATCAAATTTGTTTAGATCTCGAGCTGCTAAATTTCCTGCTATTTGTGAAGTAAAGTTGTGTGTAGATGAAAAAGTTATAGTTAAAAAAACGAAATATCTTCATTGATCTGTGCAATCCAAATGTAAAAGATAATTAGATCAGCATTAAATGCAGTGCTAATAAACGAAAAAGCTTTTACACGAAAAGGAATCATGCAAAATTATATTATATCCCAATTATTATTTAATATCGCATTAGATGGTGTTGAAGATATATATAATGAGCTGATACGATATTGGTCTAAACTAAGAAATAGATATGTAATAAAAAAGACAAATAATCGTTAGGTGAAATCAACTGAAAATTTTGATTTTTTAGAATTTAGATTCGCAGTTAAATCGAATAAAGTTCTCAGATGGTGGCATTCTTGCAAAAGCAGAAGACAAATAATCAATAAAATTAAAATAACTATACATAATGCGCGATTTACGCTAGAGCAAAGACTAAGTAAATAGGATGAAAGTAATTTATAAAGGCTAAAAAAATATCATGAATGTTGTGATATAGACAAGACCCATATATGGTGTATGAGTGACTAGACATATAAATTATTTCAAGTTAACTCTCAGCTGAAAAGACAAAACTGAGAAATTGCAAAAACAAAGAGTTTACCTGCTATAGAAAACATATTTAACGCAGATAAAAATACACTCTTTAGGTATGTAGCTGTAATAAGTTACAAAATAGCATTCGGAAAGTTCCAGTGCAATAATTATGATTTAAGATTTGCAGCAGGTGATGATTTAGAACTCTATCAGCTTGATAGAAATCACGAGAACAATAAGTATAAAAACTTAGAAGCTCTTAAGTGAAGTTCTCATCGCTATATATTAATACACAACATTCAAAGTCGCAAGGTCAAAACCTAGTAAACCTGAAAGCCGTATGAGATGAAATTCTCAAGTACGGTTTAAAATTAGAGAATGAGTCTATAACGTATTAAACGGAGTGACTCGCTCGACTATAACCAACTTTACCTATTCACAGATCAGCTCCTGCATTTACTCAGTTAGAAACAAAACCGTCAATTTTTGAAACAGGTATAAAAGTAGTAGATCTATTGGCTCCTTACAGAAGAGGAGGAAAAATTGGCTTATTTGGCGGTGCAGGTGTTGGCAAAACAGTATTAATTATGGAATTAATTAATAATATTGCTAAAGCTCACGGTGGGGTTTCAGTTTTTGGAGGAGTTGGTGAAAGAACGCGTGAAGGTAATGACTTATACATGGAAATGCGTGAGTCTGGGGTTATTAATGCAGATAATTTGGCCGAATCAAAAGTGGCACTAGTTTATGGACAAATGAATGAACCGCCTGGTGCTCGAAGTGCGATTTGTTTTTAAGTGAAAATGTATTTGAAATAAGCTTTTGGCTTATTGAATAATACAGCCTAAAAGCCTATAGGGATGAACAAGCTATAGGTTAACTGAAAGTTTATGTTGGTACACAATCAAAATTGAAAGCCCAACCCACGCAAGGACGCGTGTGATGCCGATAGTGGCCGATACAACTGTAAATGGCAGTCCCTTGGCAAAACTGGTTTATGTAGAAGCCAGGAAGTCACAGAGGCAAAGCTATGAATCAGATCATGGTACAGCTCTTGGTAGGTTGTTATGGTGAGCTTATGTTAAGTAACCTGAAAAAATCTCTGAACCAGTATATTCTAATCTGACTTAAAAATAGCATATGGTATGGATAAATATTTGTCTAAGGTTATCGAAGCCGAAAAGAATCATAAGAAAAGACAGTCCTAAAAGTCCCTAAAATGAGAAATCCATAAAAGAAAATGGTTATCGCCTAAAACAACAAAAAAATGAACTTTCGGAACAAAAAGAAACGCTTTAGTATCTCCTTGTTAAAATATAAAGTAAGCAATATTTAGTCGTATTGCTATACGATACAAAGCGGGTAGGAAGGAGAGTAACTTCTCCGAAGACTTATCAGTCTCTGATTGATAACCTGATTTACACAATATGTTCTATGAAGAAGATACACTCTTGTGCAATAAGACCTAAAAAGTTTAAGTAAAGACTAAAAAAATCTATTATGCGAACATGTTTTTCGTCTCCAGAATGGAACATGTAAAGCGCAACAAATTAAAATTACACATTAGTACGTAAAACATAAAGACTTTCATTTAGTTCTCGGGCTGCTAGATTTCTTGCAAGTCGTCAAATTAACTAACTAAAGATAAACACCGAAAAAGTCAATGAAACTGCAGATGGAAAAGCTAAGCTTAGCGAAAAAGAAAGATTTGAGTTATTTAACCCCTTAAAGAATTTAAATCCATACAAATACTCTCCATTAAGACGCTTATTCATCCTTAAGCCTGATGAAGAAAAAAAGACCTCTTGGTATAAACACTATTAAAGATAAAAGAATTCAATTTCTTGTTAAATGCTTTGTAGAACTAGTTCATGAAGCAGATGAAGATAGAGGGCTATTGAGGATTTCGTACAGGTAGAAGCACATGAGACGTACAGCAAACAGTGTTTATAAAGTTAGAAAAACATTTGAATAACTTTATAAAAAAGATAGTAGAATTAGATATTAAGCAATGTTTTGAAAAGATAATCCATGATATATTTAATAATCGTAAATATTCCTTGTTCAAATATGTTACGGTCAAAAACAAAAGATAATCATTGAAGAATGATGTGCTTTACTGAAGCAAACGCAAATATGAACAATACTGGGAATAATTATCCAAAGTACTAAAATTGCAAAAGTTTAAATACGATGCTTGTAATCTAAAATTTGCAGTAGATGACCAAGTGAAAACTTAATCACGTTAATGGAAATCACAAGAATAATAAATATCAGAACTTAGAAGCTTTTCACCGCAATTTTCATGACTATGTACCCATCTATGGCATAAAAATGCGTGAAGTTTTAAGACAAGTAAATCTAAGAGCCGTATGAGGCGAAAGTCTTATGTACGGTTCTGACTAAGAGAGTAAGTTTATAAGTTTTAAAATATCTTAAATCATTATGCTAGCTACTTAAGCAATCTAAAGCCTATATAAAACATGTATGATATTGAAAAAATAATTTACTCGACTTTAACTGAGAGTAGGATTGACTGCACTTACAATGGCTGAATATTTCAGAGATGTTAATAATCAAGACGTATTGCTATTTATTGATAACATCTTCCGTTTTGTACAGGCTGGTTCTGAGGTTTCTGCGTTATTAGGTCGTATGCCATCAGCTGTTGGTTATCAACCAACTCTTGCAACAGAGATGGGAGCTCTTCAAGAACGTATTACTTCAACGAAAGATGGATCAATTACATCTATTCAAGCTGTTTATGTACCAGCAGACGACTTAACAGATCCTGCGCCTGCAACAACTTTTGCACACTTGGACGCAACCACTGTATTATCTAGAAACCTAGCAGCTAAAGGAATTTATCCAGCTGTAGACCCGTTAGATTCAACGTCTACAATGTTACAGCCTGGCATTGTAGGAGAAGATCACTACAGCACAGCACAAAGAATCAAATCAACATTGCAAAGATACAAAGAGCTACAAGATATTATTGCAATTTTAGGTCTTGATGAATTATCTGAGGAAGATGTACGACTTGTTTTTCAGGCAAAATTGTATCTAAAATAAGCTATTAGCTTATTAGATCATATAACCTAAAGATCTATAAGACTAATTAACTTATAGATTAACTAAAAGTTCATGTTGGTGCACAGCTTGGCTGTAAGTCCAACCCACTTAGAGACGAGTGTGATGCCAAGAGTGCCTATGACAGCAATAAATTATATTTTAATAATAATGCCATTTTATGTTAAAGTCGGAAAATCAAAAACTAAAGGCCGTAAAGCAGATAATAGTACTGCTCGTGGTAGGTTGCCATGGTAAACGTATGCTAACTAACCTAAAAAAGCTTCTAATCAAACATATTTTTATCTGAAAATAATGTAAAGTATGGAGCTGAACTAACATTTGTCTGAGGTCTTCATAGACCAAATTATCTTCAGATAAGACAGTCTTAAATGCCTCTGCTAAGAGGGGTTCAGTAGGAGAATTGGTTTGTACTTAAAGCAACAAAAAAATGAACTTTTGGAACAAAAAGAAACGCTTAGCTATATCCTTATTAAGCTATAAAGTTAGCAAGAATTAATAGAATTACTAGATGATGCAAAGCGGGTAGGAAGGAGAATAACTTCTCCAAAAAGTTATCGGTCTTTGATTGATAACCTGATTTACAGAAAATATTTTACAGAGAAGATACGGTCTTATGCAGTCAAATCTAAAAAGTTTAATTAAGGACTCAAAGAATCTATCATGCAAACCAGTTTTTTATCTTCAACGTAAAATATGTAAAGCGCAACAAAATGGAAAGTAGAAACTATTACATAAACTACAAAACTATTGTTCGAATATCAAGCTGCCAAATTTCTTGTAATTTGTGAGTTTACACAATTAAATATGACAACAGTAACTGCTGTCATTAATAGAATAAATGAATTAAAAAAGAAAAAGAAATTCGAATTATTTAACAACTTAGAAAAGTTAAGTAATTCCACACACTCTTCTTGAAGACGAGTATTCATTAAACCATCCAATGACAACAAAACGCTCGGCATACCTAAAATTCAATATAAAAGATAGAAGATACAATCTGTTATTAGATATCTATTGAAGTCAGTGGATAAAGCTTATGTCTTAAAATGCTTGTTGGATTTCTGTTTAGGCAAGAAGGCATGAGATTGCAAAAGGCATGTTTCTAAACTTGTAAAACCGAATACAAATTATAAAAAAAGGTAGATTGGAATTAGATATTGAACAATATTTTAGAAAGATAACTCGTCGTATGTTTAATAATCGTAAATATTACTTGGTCAATCGTGTAAATATAAAAAGTAGAAAATCTTTTTTTAACAATAATTAGCTTTATTGAAGTAAACATAAAAATAAACAGTATTCGAGATAATTAGCTAAAATACTAAGATTGCAACAGTTCGAATGTAATGTTTTTAATTGATATCTGTGTATATCTCGGTCATGTTTATGAAGATTGTTAAGCATAATGAGCATGTTATCACTGTTATATGTATATCCATATATTAAAAAAGCGCCTAGGCTACAGCCTAGTAAATCTAAGAGCTGTATGAGGTGAAAGTCTCACGTACAGTTCTAATTGAGAGGATAGATCTATAAATCTTGGAAGTGTTAGAATGACCTATCCGACTCTAACAGACTGACTGTTGCTAGAGCTCGTAAGGTTGAACGATTTTTATCTCAGCCTTTCTTTGTAGCCGAAGTTTTTACAGGCTCACCTGGTAAGTATGTATCTTTAGCTGATTCAATTAAAGGATTTAAAATGTTATTAAGTGGTGAATTTGATGACCTTCCTGAACAAGCATTCTACTTAGTTGGAAATATTGACGAAGCTATAGAAAAAGCAGAAAAACTAAAAGGATAAGTAAGTTTTGTAGTAATTAAAATCAAATTTAATATAAAGAGAAATAAAAATTTTCAGCTTTAGATTAAATTAATCAATACTATTTTTGAAAATTAAATTAAGTGATTCTATCAGAATTTATCAAATAGAAAAAACTTTAATAGATACCTAGCTTTTGTTATTATGGTTAAAAAATTTAAATCGCCATTCAAATATCTTAATTAGCAATATTTTTTAACTTCTTTTATTAGTCCATGTAATCATAATCTTTTATTTATCCTATTAGTATTATGTTTTTGAGGAGTAGATAATATTGGGAGACCTAAAATAACATAGTTTATTAATTTTCAGAGCAAAAATCATTTGTAATTCATTATTATTAAAAGGAATAATAATGAATTACAAATGATGGATTAAAGGAAGGTAATTCTTAATAATTTAAAGAATATTAGCGTTTAGATAAAAAAAGGATATTCTAATGGCAACGCATTTACAAGCGGTTGAAAAATGGAAAAATCTACCTTGGAAAGAATTGCAAAAAATAAAAACCACAATTCAATATAAAATTTATAAAGCTGCCCAAAATAATGACATTTCTACTGTTAGGTCGTTACAAAAAAAACTCTTTGAGGAAATCAGTATAAGATATTTAGCTGTAAAACAGGTTACTGAGATTGATATAAATAAAAATATATCAGGTATTGATGGACAATCTAAACTTTCAGCATATGATAAATTTATATTATCTGAAGAGATTAAGGAATTATCTAATATAGAATATGAAAGCTTAAGAGATATCGTGATTGTTAAAGTTAACGGCGGTCGAGAATTAATCTCTATACCTATTATAAAAGATAGAGCTATAGAATGTTTAATACAGTATGCGCTAGAGCCAGTTTATGCTGCTTATGCATCATTATACTCATACAGATTCAGAAAAAAACGTAATCCTTGGGAAATACAAAAAGTGATTTATAATTCTTTTAGAGTTTTATCGAAAAATGCTTCTAAAAGAATTATAGAAATAAATTTAAGAAAATGTTTAGAAGAAGCTCATTACAATGAAATTCTGAAAGAAATAGTATTACCTGAAGATGCGAAGTCTTTTCTTTTATCTGGTATAAAAGCTGGCATTTTTAATGATTACTTAAAGAATTCAAATAGTTTATATGTTAGTAACCGAATAGCTCCTTTATTAGAAGATATACTTTTAAATGGTATTGAGGATATATACAATATACCTAAGCGTAGTTCAATAACATATGAATTATCTAGCAATAACTTAATTAATAATCAAAGAGGAATTAGAGTTGGCAATCAAGCTGTTTTTATAATAGAATCTTACGAAGATCCAGAAGATTTAAAGCATCAGTTATTTCAATTTTTGCTATTAAAAGGACTAAATCCACAAACTTTACAATTAAAAATTACGGATATAACTAATGGGTTTGATTTCTTAGATTGGCATTTTAAAGTAAAAGCTAAAAATAATAAATTTGTTTGCTATCCATCTAAATCGAGTTGCATAAATACTAAATCCACGATTAAAAATATTATGCGTAATACGAAGTATAAACTCGACGATAGATTGGCGATGGTGAAGATTGAGTATATAAAATGGAGACTATATAATCAATACTGCGATATGAGACAGGTCAAAACTAGATTATGGTATCTAAGTAAATGGACTTATAAGTACGGTAAAAAACAAATTTCAAAACAGAAGAAAGAGACTAGGAGCACAAGCAAGGAAAAGTTATTGACAAAAGTTAAAGATATCTTTAATGGACATAAATATCAAATCAACGGCTATATTCTGGACAATAAACTTGAATCGAAAAATTTCTTGAGAGGGTTACGTAAAGATATTTAATTAAATTGTAAGGTTATAATTATTTTGGGAATGGCTTTAGAAAATCATTTTTAATTAGGTGTTAAAAATATTTAAAATTCTTATCAAGCTGAAACTATAAGCTAATAATTCTAAGAGCCGTATGAGATAAACATCTCACGTACGTTTCTATAAAAAGGTAAAATGATAAATTTATATACCAATTTCAACTACTAAATCAATTATGGCACTAAATATTCGCGTTATAACACCTGATAGAACAATATGGGATGCTCAAGCCGAAGAAGCAATTATTCCTAGTACAACAGGTCAAATCGGTATTCTGAAAGATCATGCTCCATTATTAACAGCCTTAGATGTCGGTGTAATGACTGTCCGCATTGATAAGATATGGACTCCTATTGTACTTATGGGAGGATTTGCAGAAATCGAAAACAATCAATTGACTATTTTAGTAAATGGTGCAGAGGAAGCATCAGATATAGATGCTGATATTGCAGAGAAAAATTTAATCCAAGCTTTAGAAGACCTTAAAAAGGCACAAAGTGAGAGAGAGAAAATTAATGCTAAGCAAAATTTAAGAAAAGCAAAAGCTAGAGTACAAGCTCTAAAGCTAAATATATAATCAAATTCAAGAGATTAAAATTGTATTTAATCTCTTGAATTTACTTTGTATAATATAAGCGCAAATGTTAAATAAAGTAAATAAATAATATTTGAATGCCAATTGTTAAATATGAAATCTGCTAGAATATACTTATAATTTTTAATATACTAAAAAGCGCAGTGTACAATATGAATAATTTAGCTAAAGAATTGCGAGAAGGTACTACTAAATCCCACAGCATGGCAGAAAATGTAACTTTTGTAAAGTCATTCTTAAGTGGTGTAATAGATAAAAAAGCATATCGTAAATTGGTTGCTAATCTCTATTTTGTGTACTCAGCGATAGAAGAAGAAATGTATAATAATCGCTCAAATCCAATGATTAATCACATTTTCTTTACAGAGTTAAATAGAAAAGAAAGCTTAGAAAAGGATCTAGAATTCTATTATGGGCCTACCTGGAAAGAAGAAATTGAGCCATCACCAGCTACAAATGTATATATAGGAAGAATTCATACTATCGGCAAAAACCAACCTGAGCTATTAATTGCTCATGCTTATACTAGATATTTGGGTGATTTATCTGGAGGGCAAATACTTAAAAAGATAGCACAGAATGCTATGAACTTACAGGGTGAGGCAGGAATAGCATTTTATAATTTCGAGCTTATTGAGGATGAGCAAGTATTTAAAAATAGATATCGTGAAGCTTTAAATTCTATACCTGTTTCAGAAGAAAGCATAAAAAAAATAGTCGCAGAAGCTAATATTGCTTTTACACTTAATATGAAAATTTTTGAAGAATTAAACTCTAGTTTCTTAAAAATTATGACTATGCTTTCACTAAATGCAATCAAGAATTTAAGAGATAAAATTTTGCGTAATTAATTTTACAGGTTAAAAGCATAAGAATGTAGTTTTATGTTTTTAACCATGTTATTTTTTTACGGAGAAGGTAGGATTCGAACCCACGGAACCTTGCGGCTCATCTGATTTCAAATCAGACGCAATCGACCAACTCTGCCACTTCTCCTAGAGTTATACAAGTCTAATATATCAAATATAGAATAAATTTACAAGCTATTAAGATTAAATTTTTTTTATTTCAACATACTTATTATATGTACATGTAAGCTAACTAAAGTTTAAAAACACTAATTGTTTATTTACAATAGAAGGATAATATTCTTATTTTACATTTTTTTTATAAACAAGTAGTTTTAAAAGTAGGTTAATTCTAAAGGTTTAAATTATTTACAATATCAACAAGCATGCTATATATAGTTTATAATTATTTATTTAGTATGAAAGTACTTTTTTTTTAAGATACTGCTTAACGATTTTGCAAGTCAATATACGGGTGTCTGGTCTGTACAAGAAACCCTAAATTTTATCAACAAAAAAAAAAAGTGCAACAATAGAAAAAAAAAATTCAGGTTGAAAAACATTTGAATGATTCAGAATTAAGTATTAAAATACTGACACAAGAAGATATAACTGAGTTTACTAGTGTTTCAGATACAAAAACTGGATTATTTAATCAACAAATTTCTAGAAATCAGCATAAAGACAATATCATAGGTTTGTTTCATGTAGAAAATAAACAGACTTTAAAACTATACTGCAGATATAAAAACATAGACAAAGAAGAGATTATTAAACTAATTAGCCCAACACTATATGTCAGCTACATAATTTTAAAGCATAAAAATAAATTAATTGGCATAGGCTTTAAGTCAGCTATTAAAATTCTGCGATAGCGTAATTAGTATATCAGGATTGCTTGATAAAGTTGACGAAGCAATCCTGATATACTAATTGAAACGTTGCTTCAATCGCGTAGCCTTGCCAGATAAATTTCTTAAGTAATATAATTTAGACCTTCTAACTTTTGATTTTCTTAGAACTTCTATATTTTTAATTAGAGGTGAATGAATTAAATAAACTCTTTCAACGCCTATACCCTGTAAGTTAGACCTAACAGTAATTGTTGAAGTTAACTGAGAATTGCTCTTGGCAATAATTACTCCTTGATTTAATTGTATTCTTTCTTTTGTACCTTCTTTAATTAGTAAAGAAATTTTTACTGTATCCCCAATACTTAATAGAGGAAGACCAACTTTTTTATATTTATTTTCAACATTTTTAATTATTTGAGGACTAATAGAAGTAGAAAAATTCATAAAATCTTTGTGTACTGTAATATTTAAGTTATTTCAAATTGCATGCACTAAATAAATTGATTGCAGTCAATATTATTATTCATTTTGTTTAATAAAACTTTTTTGCTTATTAGTCCGCATGCAATTCTTTTTCATTGTAGCATATTTTATTGGAAATTGTAGTTTTTTTATAAAAAAACTATAATCATTAGTATATATAAATTCTAAATTTTACACATTAGAGGATTATGTTAATCGCAGATGATTTAGATAAATTGTAAGGAATATATAAATCAAATATTTGCATTTTTCTAATTTCAACATAATAACTTATCGTCTTTTTGTAATTTGATTTAAATAAATGTATTTATTATTGTTAATATAATTTGTCTATAAATGAAATAATACTATTAATTGGTTTTATTTATCACTATGTCAATGCTTTAAGATACAATTTTTGGATTTTATAATTTTAAAGATAACGTCAAAGACTCTGATGCTTTATCAATTAAAAATAAATAAAAATTCAATACGTATAAACCCTATATGTTTTCATAATGATTCTTAAGGATTAAAGAATATAAGCTAAGCTTGATTAATTTGAATGACTAGTTTATTAGTAAGAAATAGAATAATATGCCTATTTCTATGTTAATAAAATTACTAAAATATTGTTACGTAGTAAAATAAGAAGAAAAAAATTTATTCAACAATTGAAATTTTACCAAATTTTATAAAAAATCCTTTAATCGAACATGATAACAAATATAATCTTGTTGAAGTAGTAATGGATTTAGGCAGAAGACCAGAAGCAAGATTCCCAGAAGAATCTGTATATCTATCAAACAAGGTCATTAATTGGATAGATCTTGACCAATGTATTAAAGGAGTTGGTAATTTTACAGGAGAAAATAGAGCTGGTATAGAAAGAACACTTCATAGAATAAGTTGTGTAAAGAATCGCAAAGGAGATATTGTTGGATTAACTTGTAGAGTTGGCAGAGCTATTTTTGGGACAATTAGTATAATTAAAGACCTATTGGAAAATAATAACTCTATTTTATTATTAGGCAGGCCCGGTGTTGGTAAAACTACAGCTATCCGTGAAATTGCGAGAGTTCTAGCCGATGAAATGGAAAAAAGAGTTGTATGATTTGTGACTAGATAGACTAAATGCTAATAGACATCACTTAATAGAAAGTTCTATCACGAAAACAGCCTAGCGTGTTGTAAGTATTCATAGACTGCGACATGGATGCATATTAAATAGCACAATAATGTAGATTCTATTAAAAAGAAATAAAATGAAGTCAAAACATAAAACCATATTGACAAAAATCAATTTCTTAATAGTATAGATTTACATATTGAGATTCAATTAATTATATTTTTCTATGGTTAACATCTATTAAGTTCCCATAAAAAAATATTGAAGATTTAAAGACGCCTAAGACTAATCATAACTCTAAAAAAGTCTGTTGGAATTTCGTTAAATGATTGGAACGACCTAAAGAAAGAACAACTAATATATGCAAAACAAAAATAAAAGTTTTGTTATTTATGTATTTATTAATTTAATTAATAATACTCCTATATCGTACAAAATCAGCAGGAAGGTAACTAACTTTACCGAAAAGCTAAATTTTAAATTTAGCCTGATTTCCAGAGCATATTCTTTTAAATTGCATAATAAACTGCTATTTGCTTGATATATTTTTTTATAAATTCATTCTAATAATAGGAAATATAAACTATAATTACAGGTCAAAAAGTAAAATTATATGACTACTTTAGTCAACGAAAAGATAAAGCGAGTAAATCTGTAAGCCGTACAAAATGAGAGTTTTATATACGGTTTTCAAAGAGAGAACTAATCTAGAGATAGAAAAAATATCTATAAAGTTAAATTCTATACACAAATAGACAAAAAAATTATAGAAATTGTATTTAGTTCGACTACGACATTATTATCGACACATCGAATGAAATAGCAGGAGACGGTGATATACCTCATCGATCAATTGGTAAAGCTAGAAGAATGCAAGTATCTCAGCCGGAATTTCAATATAAAGTTATGATAGAGGCAGTAGAAAATCATATGCCAGAAGTAATTATTATTGATGAAATTGGTACTGAACAAGAAACATTTGCAGCAAGAACGATATCCGAAAGAGGTGTGCAGCTCATTGGTACTGCCCATGGAAATTATTTAGAAAGTCTTATACGCAATCCTAGCCTTGCAGATTTAGTTGGCGGTATTCAATATGTTACTTTAGGAGATGAAGAGGCTAAAAGAAGAGGAACTCAGAAGAGTATAATAGAAAGAAAAGCTACTCCTGCGTTTAAAGTAGCTATAGAGATTCACGAACGCTATTCTTGGGTTATTCATGAAAATATTGCAGATTCAGTTGATCAGATTTTACAAGGCTCAAATCCAGTAACTCAGATACGTAATTTATATGGCTCTGGAAAGACTATTATAAAAAAATTTTATAGTTCTAATTATACTGAGGAATATTATAAAAATTCAAATAATAATAATAATGGACTTATTAGCAATCAGCAGCCTAACACCTTAGAGCTTAAAAGAAAAAATATATTCGTGATGAAGAAGAAAATATGTTGTATATATATTTTTGGGCTCAGCTATCAATATATGGAAAAACTTGTTAATAAATTTGAAATACCTATTGAACTTAGTAGAAGCTTAACACAAGCAGACACAATATTAGGCTTAAGATCACAAATTAAAAGTAACAAAAAACTGTTGGACATAGCTAAAAATCAAACAAAAAAAATTTTTACAGCGGGCAATAGCTCGTTATCTGAGATATTGAAAATACTAAATTTTATATTGAACTTTTATGGATATAATGAAATTAACTATGAAAACTATGCTGAATCAGAGAACGATTACTACTAAAGTAAAACTATTAATAATTAAGAGACAAATATCTTAAAATATTATCTCAGATATAAAAAAATTTTTTACTTAGCTTAAATAATATAATGAATTAAGTTTTAAAATTAGGACTAGAATATTATTAATTTAACACAATAAATAATTTAACGTACAATATGTTTAGATACTATGTTTGTATAAGATTAGTTATAGTTAATTAATATATGCATTAGATTTTAGTTATAAGCTGAATAGTATGAAGTTTATTATATACAGTTTTAGACAAAGAGATATGAATAAGAAAGATATCTACTATCATTATAAACAAATACGAAGATCAATTAGAAGTGCAAGAAGAGGTAAGACTAGCAATAGAAAAAATAGTAATCCCTAAGAAACATGCTGTTGAGCTTTTACCAAGAGGATTAGTGATGCGAAATATACAATATCAACTAATAACTAAATACGCGCTAAAAGCAAAACTGGTTGGCAAAGAGCCCAATAAGAGAATTAAAATATACCCTTAAAGATTTTTTCCTATAACATGGATTGTATATGCAAATAAGCATAGAAACATGTATATCTATTTTCTACTGTCAGAATACAAATGCATCCGGCTGGGTTCGAACCAGCGACGTCTCTTACGAGAAACGGATTATGAGTCCGTTGCCTTCGGCCACTCGGCCACAGATGCAAAATTAAGTTTATACTTTTTATATCATAATATATTATTCATATTGTTGTAAATGGCAAAAACAAATTAATTACTAGTTTATTATTTTAAAATAATAAACTAGTAATTAAGAGATACATGTGTTAAGAGTAAAGGCCTGGACCCATTTGTCTAACCATATTCATAAACAGAGCTGGATCACCTGCTTTTGGCTTTTGTTCTTGTGGCGTGAAGCGTCTAATAGGATTAGCCCAAGAAAATTGAGTAGAGGCGATTTTACTTCTAAATTCAGCACCATAACGTGGTGTCTTTAAGTTAAATGGTATCTCGCCTTGACTTCTTTGCGATATAATTCTGCGTCTTTGGTAAGGAACTATAGAATCACCAAAATTAGATAAATACTCATCTGTATTTACTAAAGCCTCAGCAAAACCAGCAACACCTTTTTGTGCTATAACAATAGACCAAGCGATTTTTTCTTTTTCGCTATATACATCACGACCTAGTACGCGTTGAACACACAGTTCAGCAAATCTATAATTATTATTTACATTATAGTTTAATTCTCTGAATGCAGAAGATTGCACTAAGCCTTTAATGAAATCTCTCACAGTTATTTGATTAAATCTTAACTGTGATTCCAAAAGGGATTGTCTTGTAATTTTCAAGATTTGGTGTTCACTAAAAATCTGTCTGTATGCAGCCCATATAATTTGGTCAACTTCTCCACTAGAAGGTAAATCGTCTGTTGAATAAATTCTAGATTGCTCATCCCCAGGATTTACTTCGAAACTTTCAACACGTTGATTTTGACAAGATAATGAGTACTGTAAAATTGGTAAAGACATTTGTAATATCATCTCCAGATCTATATTTTTTCAGACAATGTGTTATATGTTAGTAGCCTATTAGCATACTATCAACGGAATAGTAATAAGTGTAAATAAATTAGTAAGTCAATACTCAGACTTTATAATTTTAATACTATAGAGATGATCCTACTCCAGAGTATGAACCGTATATAAATAAACCTAGTAAAGCAATTACTGCTACGCCTCCAACAAAAGCAAATTGCATAGATTCTTAAAATCTTACATTAATATTACAAAATGAAAAGTTATTCAATATAACATTATAAAAATAAGTATGTTTTTCAATACCTATTTTATTATCCTATAAAATAGCTATATGATTTACTAATATAAAAATTAATTCATAATACTTCAATTTACTGAATAATTCAAATCTAAATAGTAAACTATAGAAATACTACTTACATTAACCAAAGTGGAACTCTTCCTGTAGTAGCCATTTATGTGATACTCCTATATGATATTTTTGTGCTTAGTTGAATATAATTATTCAAAATTTTAATTGAAAAAATAACTAGAAAACAAAACTGCCAATACGAAAATTAATAATAGCCCCCAGAATAATGATGCGCGATTTAATTCAACTGGCTGCTTGTTAGGATTTGGGTTACTCATGATGATACTCCTATCTTTGAATAAATTGCATTGATGTAATTGCGCCTAGGAAGAAAACTGTAGGTACTGCAATGCCATGAATAGCTAACCATCTAAAAGTAAATATAGGGTATGTTACTGATTGATTTGTATTTCCTCTCGTCATATTTTCCTCTATGTAATTTATAAACCTTTTGTCAAATCTTCTAACTCTTGCTTTGCGCTAAATCTATCATTAACTAACGGTACTTGTTGACGGTCTTGTGTAAAGTACTCATTGGGACGAGGAGTACCAAAAACATCATAAGCTAGTTATAGTCAAGTAAATCATTTCGTTTAAGAACTTATAGACTTACCTTCTAATTCCAAACCGTACGTGAGACTTTCACCTCATACGGCTTTCAGGCTTACTAGGTTATTAACCTTGCGACGTTTCATGCCATGTATAGGCATATAGTGATGACAACTGCGGTGAAGAGCTTCTAAGTTCTTATACTTGTTGTTCTTATGGTTTCCATCAATATGATGAAGTTCCACGTGGTCATCTACTGCAAATCTTAATTTACATGCATTGCATTTGAACTTCTGCAATGTTAGTACTTTAGCTAGTTGTCCTGCGTATTGTTTCTGTTTGCGTTTGCTCCAATAAAGCCAATCATTGTCGAATGGTGATTTTTCACTTTTTATAGCATTAAATCTGAATAAAGAGTTTTCATGTCTATTAAAGATTTCATGAATAGCTTTAATTCTCTTTATTTTTACAATTGCTCGTTCTTTTCGGTTAGCTTTGGAATTCAGTTTTTTTGCATATTTATATGTCCATTCACTAATGTTCCATAAGTTAATTTTCGAGATATCAGAATATTTATGATAGTTTCTCCAGCCTTTATAAATTACTTTTACTTTATTTAGTCTTTGTTCTAATGTAAATCTGGCGTTTTTCATTGTACATTTGATTTTATCAATCATTTGTTTTCTATTCTTATGAGAAGGCCAACACGTTAGAGCTTTATTTGCTTTAACTTCGAAACGCCAACCTAAGAAATCAAAACCTTCGGTTGATTTAACTAAGTGAGTTTTAGTTTCTTTTACATTCAGACCTCTTTCAACTAAAAATTCATCTATTTTGTGTCGAAGTTCATTTGCGTTTTCATGTTCTTCTATGAAGAAAATCATGTCATCGGCATAACGAATACCCCTTTGAATAATTTCTGTTTTCTTAGTTATATACTTTTTATCTGGTTTTGACCAATATCTTGAGGGTTGGTTCCATATATCCTCTATTCCATGTAGTGCAATATTGCATAGTAAAGGAGATATAATTCCTCCTTGAGGAGTTCCCTCTTGCGTAGAAGTTCTTTCATTTAATACGCCTGCCTTCAATGCCGATTTGATTATATTGTGCATTTGTTTAGGTAAGTATATTAAACTTAGGAGTTTTTTATGATCTATCTTGTCAAAACATTTTTCAATATCTAGTTCCAAAATACGTTTCTTATAATTCGTATTATGAGTTTTTAAGTTCATGAAAATATTCATTTTGACATCCCATGCGTTTTTGCCTGGTTGAAAACCCCAAGAGCCTTTAGAGGCATAAGCTTCATAAACTGGTTCTAAAAGATATTTGACAAGGCATTGTATTGTTCTATCTTTGATGGTAGGTATACCGAGAGGCCTTTTCTCACCGTTAGGTTTAGGGATAAAGATTCGTCTTAATTGAGAATGTTTATATTTGTTTAAGTCTTTTAGGGAATTAAGTAGTTCAAATCTTTCTTTCTCATTAAGTCTTGCTTTTCCATCTATTCCTGCCTTTACTTTTCCTGTGTTTAGTTGAGTAACTTGTCGGATTGCCAGAAATTTGGCTGCTCGTGAACTAAATAAAAGCCGTTGTAATTTATGTACTAATTTGTAATTTTCAATTTGTTGCGCTTTATATATTCTATGTTGAAGACGGAATATTTGCTTTTGGAATTGTTTCCAAGGTAAAGTTTTCCAGTCTTCAACACAGCTTTTCAAAGTTGGTTGCATAAGACTCGATCTCCTCTATAAAATATATTCTGTAAACCAGCTCTCTTATTATTAAGAAAGTTTTCGGAGAAGTTACTCTCCTTCCTACCCGTTTTGTACCATGTAGTAATGCGATTAACTATTACCTACCTTATAACTTAATAAGGAGATAACAAAACGTTTCTTTTTGTTCCGAAAATTCATTATCTTTTTGTTGTTTTAGGTGATAACCATTTCCCCCGATGAATCCCTCATCTTGGAGGCATTTAGGACTGTCTTCTTTCTGGATCAAAATCGGACAAATATTAATTCAATCCCATACACTATTTTGAATTCAGATTAGAGTATGTTAGCTCAGAGGCTTTTTACGGTTATTTAACTTGCGTTCACCATGACAACTTACCAAGAGTTGTACCGTTATCTGCTTTACGGCCAAGACCCTGTGACTTCCCGGCTTCTACATAAACCAATGTTACCATTGGACTGCAATCTACAGTTGTATCGGGCACTATCGGCATCACACGCGTCCTGGCGTGGGTTGGGCTTTCAGCTATGCTGTGTACCAACATGAACTTTCAGTTAACTTATGGGTTGTTCATTCCCATAAGTCTTTAGGTTATATGATCCTTAAGCCAAAAGCTTATTCTAGATACAATTTCACCTAAAAACAAATCGCACATCCAGTGCTAACAAATAACCAGCCTGCTACAAATAAAGAAGGAATTGTTATGCTATGTATTACCCAATAGCGAATACTAGTAATAATATCTGAGAAAGGACGTTCTCCTGTTGAGCCTGACATTAAATTTAACCTCCTACAAATGCGTAATTAATAAGATTTTCGAATAAAAATTTATTGATATAATTAAGGATGGCTATAAAAATCAAAATTAATTTTCATTTTATAATTTGTTAAGAATCAACTTTACAATTCTTATGATTAAAGATTTCTGATAATACATGAACGCCTCTTAATTGATTAAATAAAGGCAGATGCCCTTTTGGTGCATTTATATCCCACGTGAATTCATTTGGATACCTTAATGGTTGATTGTTTACTTCCCAACCAATTTTACTCCAAAGCTGCTTCCAATCTTTATTAACAGATAGCCATATTTTTTTTTGAATTGAAAAACCAAAATTATCTAAAGAATGTATACGCCATAGCCGATCAATTATTTCCAAATCCATACTTGGAATTTTTTTGATATCAGTGAAATAAAGCCACTCTCTACTTTGTAGTCTCGTCACTTCTCTTAGTTTTTTTTGCGTTAAAAGATCTGCTTCTAGAAATTCTTTGTTTATCAATAAATTTTGCAAGTCTTGATAATTAACATTGCTTTCTGACTGCAATATTAATAAGCCTTCCTTAAATTTTGCTTCTAGCAAAGCTGGATCGTGTTTATAAACATATTCATATATCAAAGCATCGACATATGTGGGAAAGTTTTTTTCACTTACTTTTCTTGATCTCAATATATCAATTAAGAAATCCAAATATTGAGCATCTTGAGAATCTACTTGCTCTAGCTGTTCGCAAATTTCTTTTTGGTTGAGTTGCTTAAAAATTTCGAGCAAATTATCCTTTGAGTCTATATTATTTTCCTGTAGTTTCATAGATTTTTATCAACGTTAAACGTAAGCCGATTTTAGAAGCATCACGTCTTATATTTACTAATATATTATAAATTATAATAAAATCATATAATCTAAGTTATCATAAAACTTTATCAAATTTATAAATAATATATGTTTATTTTTTTTTAGAGTATCGAGATAAAATATTAAGATTCCCTATGATAAAAACAAATAACTGCCCTAGATAAATTATTAAGTTCAGAACTTTCGGCATAATAAAATCTTGTATTTCTATATTCTATAGTTAAATTCTTACTATTCTAAACTAAGATAAACGTTTATAGTTACTAAGCTTAATTATGCTACCTGTAATCTGTAACGAATTGGAAAACTTACTTAAATACCAGATAATCTATATCTAACTTCTTTTAATTTTATTACTATGTTTTTTTATATCGTATGAGAAATCAAATGTCCTTAATTTATTATCAAGTATTATTTAAGTCTTACATAAAGTAACAATGTACTGGATAGATTTTAGTTTGAAGAATTCTTCAGTACGTAATTGTTGAATATAACTGGAATATAATACATTCTTGTTAAAATAAAATATTTCATATCGATTTTCATAAATGTTATGGGGCTCTTTAATGTATTTAAATACAAGACGATTCCATGAAATATTGTTTCTGATTTTATCTAAATTTCTTCGTGATAATAATTGCCTTTGACAATATGTATGCAAAAAATAGTGGTCGTTTTCTAGTAAAAACAAACAAATGTCGTTCGTTAAACAAATAATAAAGTGTTCGAATAAAGCTTCTAATTAGCTATAAGACTATTGAATTATGAGAAAGTCAATGTCTTTAAGAGTAAAAAGCTATAGATCAAATAAAGTTGCTATAGCTCATCTTTATATTATACAAAAACATATATAATCTTTGGATAAATAAAATAATTAAAGAACTGATTTGAATCTTTTATTTATGCAAAATATTGAGTGATTTATCTTAACTATATGCAAAATAAGTAGTAAAAAATGTAATTTTATAGTCTTAGAACAATAAGTTGCTTGACATAAATCTAACTTTCATTGATTTGAATCTCAGAATCTTTATATATATGATTTCGTTTTGATAAATTACCGTAGACTAAATAATCTATCAAAATCTTAAATAAGAAGTCTTGATTGTATGTAGGAACAAATTCTTTTTCAAGATTAGTATAAATTTTTTTTTACATTCAAGAACTATAAGCAATATACATATTTTATAGCTTTTATATAAAGTCGTCATAGATTTATAGTAAATTACATCTATTTATTAAATGAGCTTGTAATTTCATTCTGAATAATTTTAGTAATTAAAAAAAATTTTTTTGCATTAAATTACTTATTAATCTCATATATAACATTTATGTGTTGACTTACGTGTAAAGTATTAGGGGACTCATTTATTTGATCAATAACAGATAGGCATATAGTTTTATATAGTGTGTTCAATTGATATTTTTCTTTAGAGTTACCAATAAATAAATTGAATTTTTTTTTTCATCAATACTTCAATTAGATTTAATTAGAATCTTCGAAGTATTAAATTTCGCAATTTGGAGAATTAGCGCTATTGAGTTAAAATCGTAGAAGGATAAGATTCTAGCTAATAAGCAAAATAATGTATTTATTTTTATGATTTTGATAGAGGAAATGATATTAATCATATTTTCATTAATTTATTTGCTTAAACATTCGTAAACACTTGTTTAATTCTTTTATAACTATTTCAAATAATATTTCTTGTTTATTATCAAGAATAGTATCTAACGGCATTAAATAATTTGTCTCATTTTTTATAGGCGTTTTAATTTTTGCGTATAAATTAGCAAATAGATATGCCACTAAGCGGTTTCTTATCATCCAGAATCAAAAATCTGTTGACTCAATACTATACAGAAATAAATTTCAAAAAGTTATTTATATAGCACCCACGTTATCTTTATTATCTAAGCTTAAGGTAGTTAAAACAATTAAAATGTTATTATGACCAACATAAGTAAATTATAAGATATTTATATTTATTCTTTATTAATATAAATTTGTTATTATCACACAATAATACGCCTTTATTTGATGGCCAATTATAGTTCTTATTCATCTAAATAAATTGTAAAAAATATACTAAGTAAAGACATTAATTTTTTATGTATTTTTTTTAATTAAATGTTTTTTTTAATAAAAAATCATTTAAAATGAAATAAAAATACAAGTTATTAATATTAATCTACTATTAAAATAAATTATGGACACACGATTACTAATAGTACTATTGCCTGTATTAGCTGCAGGCTCTTGGGCATTATATAACATTGGCCGAGTAGCATTACAGCAATTTAAGCGCTTTGGATCTTAAAATCAAACACAATTAGCTATCTATACCAAATTACTTAGGTATAGGTAGCTAAAACTGTTATAAGTATAAAATTAAGCAGTAGTTAGTATCTATAATGTGCAAATGCTTTATTTGCTTCTGCCATCTTATGTGATTCTTCTCTTTTTCGAATTGAATTACCTGTTTCATTGGCAGCATCCATAATTTCATTAGCTAATTTAATAGCCATACTTTTACCAGATCTTACTCTAGCAAAACGAGTAATCCATCGTAAAGCTAAGTTAGTACCTCTATAAGCTCTTACTTCCATAGGGACTTGATAAGTAGAGCCGCCAACTCTTCTCGCTTTAACTTCTACGAGAGGAGTTACATTTCTAACAGCTTTTTCTAATATTTCTAGCGGATCGTTAGTTGAGCGATCTTTTATTATATCTAAAGCTTCATAAATTATTCTTTGAGCTAAATTTTTTTTTCCTTGTTGTAGAATTCTTACAGTTAACATGCTTACTAACTTACTGCCAAAAACAGGATCTGGCGATATTGTTTTTCTTTGAATTTGAGTTCGACGTGACATATGATATGGATATATATTTAGTATAAAATATAAAGAAAATAAAAATTGATTTAATGAAACAAAGAATTATTTCTTTTGTTTTTTCGTACCGTATTTAGAACGACTCTGTTTTCTGTCTTTAACTCCAGATGTATCTAAAGCTCCTCTAACGATATGATATCTTACACCTGGTAAATCTTTTACTCTACCACCACGTATTAATACAACAGAATGCTCTTGTAAATTATGTCCTATTCCTGGAATATAAGCAGTTACTTCAAAGCCTGAAGTGAGTCTAACACGAGCAACTTTTCTAAGAGCTGAATTTGGTTTTTTAGGTGTCGTTGTGTAAACACGAGTACATACTCCACGCCTTTGAGGGCAGCTTTTTAATGCTGGAGATTTTGTTTTCTTTTCAATCTTTAATCTTTCTGTACGAACTAGTTGTTGGATCGTAGGCATTTTTATTATTTATCTAATTAAAATTATAATGTAATATTGTTTTTTTAATCACACTGATATCATACTGTTTAAGTTTTCATGTTATACTTGCGCATAAATCTTTCTACTCTGCCTTCTGTGTCTAAAATCTTTTGAGAGCCAGTAAAGAAAGGATGATTACCAGACCAAATATCTACATGTAATTCTGGTTTTGTTGAGCTTACTGTCATAATCAGTTGACCATCGCAATATACTTTTGTTTCTGCATACCATTCAGGATGTATATTATTTTTTGGCATATATTGTGTTATGTATATATAAACTAGTAAATTAAATTCTTAAAATATTAACGTTTAGAGAATTGTGAAGCCTTACGAGCTTTCTTAAGACCGTATTTCTTACGTTCAACTTCTCTCGCATCTCGTGTCAGCAAATCATTTATTTTCAGCAATGGTCTATATTCAGGATTTACTAGGCATAAAGCGCGCGCTATCCCTAGTCTAATTGCGTCAGCTTGGCCAGTTAAACCACCTCCGTGGGCATTAACCAAGATGTTGTAATCGTTTTGCAAACCCAAAACTATCAACGGTTTTTTTGATAAAGAAAGATAATTAGGGTTATATTGGAAATATAATTCTCCTTCTTTACCATTGACAATAATGTTTCCAGATCCTGGAATTAATCTTACTCGAGCAACCGATGTTTTTCTTCTACCTGTTCCACGATATACAATTTGATTCATAATAAATTATACTTTTATAGGTTTATAGTTTTTGGCATTTGCGCGTGATGATTGTGAACTTCGCCTGAATACACTTTGAGTTGTGTAAATAATTTTCTACCTAAAGGTCCTTTAGGCAACATGCCTTTAATCGCTTGTTCAACTATGCGATTAGGAATTCTAGTTTGTAAATCTTTAAAAGTCTCAGTTTTCATACCTCCTGGTGTTCCTGAATGGCGTTTGTATACTTTTTGTATATTTTTTTTACCAGCTACAATAATCTGATCTGAGTTAATTATAATAACATAGTTGCCTAAATTAGATTCTGGAGAATAAAAAGGAGAATTTTTACCTCTTAAGAGGTAAGCTACTTTACTGGCTAATCTGCCCAAAGTTTTTCCTTTAGCATCAACTAAATACCAAGTACTATTTAAATGCTGTTTATTCTTAAAAATGGTTTTATTCATAATATTGAAAGTGAGTATTTCTTATGTATATATAGCTTATATTTTTTCTGTAGGTAAATTAATTCCTAATCTTTTTTGTAAAGCTTCAATAACTTCTTCTGCAGATTTTTGACCAAAATTTTTGATTTCAAGAAGTTCTTCTTGTGAATAATTTAGCAAATCCGCTATAGAATGAATTTTGGCTCTTTTTAAACAATTATAAGCGCGTACAGATAATTGTAGCTCTTCAATTAGAACCTGATTAATCTTTTTTTCATCTTTAGTTGTGGTTAGCAGATCATTATTCTTTACAACAATATCTCTTAAAGGATTAAACAAATTAGTTAAAATTTCTGCAGCATCGCTTATGGCTTCAGTGGGTAAAATGCTTCCGTTTGTCCATATTTCAAATATCAACCTATCAAATAATTTATCACCAGCAATAATCTCATCAATCTGATAATTTACCTTTCTAACTGGCATAAATACGGCGTCAACTTTTAAAAAGTCTACTAGCTAGAGTCGAGTTAGTTATTTTGCTAATATTATACATGTTTCATAAGAGATTTGCTTTTAAAGCAAAGAATCTAATAGTTTAGCATAGCTTTTAAAGCTCATAGATCTACCCTCTCGGTCAGAACTGTACATAAGACTTTCACCTTATACAGCTCGCAGGCTTACTAGGCTTTAACCTTGCGCGTTTTATACGATGAAGAAGCAAGTAGTTGTAGAAAATGCAATAAAGAGCTTATAGGTTGTCATACTTATTATTCTCGTTATTTCTATCAATCTAATGAACTTTTACTGAGTTATATACTGCGAATTTTGAATTATAAGATCTGTATTTGAGCCGTTAAAGTATTAGTAATGTTAGTAATCAAACTCAAGATTAATGATAGTTTCTGCCACTTTGATAAGCTACTTTGACTTTGTAAAGTTTTTGATCCAATTTGAACTTAACGTCTTTAACAACTCTTTTTATTTTATCAATAATTTGTCTTTTATTTTCACAAGACAACCAACGAGTTAAAACCTTATTTGCTTTAGGTTGAAAACACTATTCTAGAAAGTCAAAAACTTTAGTCGGTTTAAACGAGTGACTTTTAGTTGATTTTACATTTAACCCTATTACTGCTAAGGATAAATCTTGTTTTTACAAAGTTCATTTATCTATTCTTGTTCTTCAACGAAAAAAATTATGTCATCTACACAACATAATAATATTTTGTTTATTTGCGCTTTATATGTCTTCTGTTGAAGATTTAGCCTTTTCTATAGACTATATTCTGTAAACCAGATTATCAGTCGAAGACTGATAATTATTTTAGAGAAATTACTCTCCTTCCTACCCGTTTTGTACCATGTAGTAATGCGATTAACTATTACCTACCTTATAACTTAATAAGGAGATAACAAAACGTTTCTTTTTGTTCCAAAAGTTCATTCTTTTGTTGTTTTAGGTATTAACCATTTCTCCTATTAAACCCCTTTACATGAAGGCATTTAAGGCTGTCTTAGTTATAAAATGCCTGAGACAAATATTATTTAATCCGTATCTTATATCAGTTCCATATTAACATACAATGTTTTAGAAGTTTTTTTGGGTTAATTAGCATATGTTTACCCTAACAACCTAAGAAGATTGGTACCACTATTTGCTTCGCGAGCTTGGCTCCATTATTTGCCGACATCTAGATAAACCAATCTTAGCAGTAGACTGCAATCTACAGTTCTATCGAGCGCTATCGGCATCACACGCGTCCTAGCGTGGGTTGGACTTCTAGCAAGCTAGTCACCAACATGAACTTTCAGTTAACTTATAGGATGTTTAATCCTACAAGCCTTTAAGCTATATGATCTTTTTACCTAAAAACAAATCGCACTATTATCAACATTCGCTTTATCTGCTAATCTATAACCGCTACCGGTCTCTATACGAAATTCCATATCTACAATTGTATTTGTTGAAATTGTTGCAATGTATTGGCAAGGATCTACAACTTCTACACCCGTAGGTAAATCAAATACTCCTGATGTAATGATAGCCGGACCTTGAATTTTTAGGCGCCCTATTGAAGTTTCACTATTATTTCCTTTGAAAACAACATCTTTTAGATTAAGTAAAATTTCAAGGACATCTTCGCGGACTCCAGGCAATATGGAAAATTCATGGTTAATACCTGAAATTCTTACTCCAACAATTGCTTTACCAGATAAATTAGACAAAATTGTACGCCTTAAAGCATTACCTATAGTTACACCTTGACCAGGCTTTAAATTATCAATATGGAATTTCCCATAAATATTCCTCGGGCCTATTGTTTGTGATTCAACACATTCTATTTATTAATAGGTAATAAGCTATAAATTTATTTTATTAACCCTAAATATAAAACTACAAGTACAATTAATTGTTTGTAGATTTGTTAAATATAATTTAATTAATTCGTTAGTCTAAGCTTTATAAGCTATTTAAGTATAAATCATTATATTGTATCTTGAAAATTGACTTAATCGTTCAAATTAGATTTAGATAAGCACTTGTATTAAATTAAACTTAAAAAATAACCATACTCTCAAATTTAGCCATGTATTTTTTTTTATTATAGTAGGTAGATTATTATAGCAAAGATTAATCGAGCCTCCATTTGTGGACTGTACATGAGATTTGCTTTTTTTGCAGCTTTTACAATTTAGTTTGATTACAAATCAAAAATTGAATCTTTAGGCATATGCCTGTTTCAAATTTACAGAATAATATAAGAAAATATTGTTATAATTTTTGTTTTTATTGCTTTCATTACAACATGCTATTCAAATATCAATTATATGTAAATTGATATCATGAGTCAAAATTTTGAATAATATAATTAGCAATTTGCATTAAACTTTTCAGCCTTGATGTTTTACACAAAAGTTAGCATTAAGCTGATCATGGTACGACATAATTACAAATAAGTGATGAAGTAGATATAAATTTAGAACAATCATTATTTCAATTAAGATAATTATTTGAATTAAAATATTCATATAAATCAATTAATAGAAATTTTGTTGATTAAATAAACTATAAATTTTGCTATAAAGAAATTTTTTTAGTTCTTTTTATGTGTGATTAATTATGTTACGTGCAAATAAATCTTATTTTGATTAATTATTTTCAATACTATATTAAAACCACATTAAATTCTACGCTTTTTCGGTGGTCTACAGCCATTATGGGGAACTGGGGTAACGTCTTTAATTAAACTGATTTCTAAACCAGCTACTTGTAAAGCTCTTATTGCCATTTCTCGACCGTTACCGGGACCGTGAACTATTACTTCAGCTTGGCGCATGCCTTGATCCAAGGCTTGTTTAGCTGCTTTTTCAGCAGCAGTTTGAGCTGCAAAAGGTGTACCTTTTTTAGCACCTTTAAAACCGCCTGCACCAGCAGAAGACCACGATAAAGTTTCACCTTTCAAATCAGTAATAGTTATTATAGTATTATTAAAAGTCGCCTTGATATGGACAATGCCGTTAGTTATATTATATTTTTTCTTTTTAACACCTGTTTTTCTTAATTGTCTTGCCATATTATCTTATTAGTTAATTATTTTTTGGGAGCTTTTTTCTTACCTGCTACTGTTCGCTTTGAACCTCGTCTTGTTCTAGCATTCGTTCTTGTCCGCTGGCCTCTAACAGGCAATGATAATCTATGACGCCTACCTCTAATGCAGCCATTATCAATAAGTCTTTTGATATTTAAAGAATTTAATCTTCTTAGGTCACCTTCTACGTCAAAATCAGTTTCTAATATGTCTCTAATCTTAACGATATCATCATCTTGTAAATCTTTACATTTTGTATCAGGGTTTATGCCTGTTAGATTTAAAATTTTTTTAGAAGATGCTAAGCCTATGCCATAAATATAAGTTAATGCTATTTCGATTCTTTTGTTATTAGGTAAATCTACACCTTCTATTCTTGCCATTATCTAATTCCAATTATTATAAAAATTAAATGCACTTTATTTTTCAGTAAACAAAGTTTAGAGTTAACCTTGTCTTTGTTTATGCTTAGGATTATCACATATTACCATAATACGCCTATTTCTACGAATCACTTTGCATTTAGCGCACATTTTTCGTACAGATGGTCTCACTTTCATATTTTTACTTTTTTTTATCAAGATTTATATTTAACAAATCATATGTTTAAATTTAAATAAAATTTCACTTAAATAACATATAATAATATAATTCATATTTCGTTAATAGATATATATGTTTTTCATTATAACTGGATATTAGATACATAACAATGCTTTTCCAAGATAAAGAAAAATAAGACATATTGTTTAGATACTATGAAGGATGTTATAATAAATTACAGAAATAGATAATCTCTATAGTTTTGAATTACAAGTGTAATATACTAAATATTATTATTAGTTTTTTTCTGGAAATTATTAACATAAGGAGAAATATAAATGGATATTATTAGTCTTGGCTGGTCATCTTTAATGGCAATGTTTACGGTATCTATCGCCTTAGTAGTTTGGGGACGAAATGGATTTTAATCAATATTAACGTTAAACAATATTAAGGAATATAGGGAATATATAATATGATGAAAGAAATTACGAACTATGCGATAGTTATGTTTAGCATGACAATGATAGGGTTGGCACTGGGTTTTGTTTTAATAAGAAGTGCGGTTTGATTTTAGGCCAAATCATATCTAAAATAAGCTTTATAAGCTTATAGATCAAATAACCTAAAAGCTTGTAAAATTGAACAACTTACAAGTTAACTGAAAATACATGTTGGTACATAGCTTAGCTATAAGCCCAACCCACTCAGGGACGGGTGTGATGCCGATAGTGCCCGATACAGCTGTAGATTGCAGTTTGGTGGTAACACCAATTTATGTAGAAGCCGGGAAGTCACAGGGTCAAGGCCATAAAGCAGATAATGGTACAACTCTTGGTAGGTTGTCATGGTGAGCGCAAGTTAAATAACCGTAAAAAGCCTCTAATAAAATATATTCTAATCTGAATCCAAAATAGTATATGGGACGGATCAATATTTGTCTAATTCCTTTCTTAGAAAAAGACAGTCCTAAATGCCTACAATGTGAGGGATTCGTCGGGGGAAATGGTTATCACCTAAAACAACAAAAAAATAATGGATTTTCGGAACAAACAGAAACGTTTTGTTATCTCCTTATTGAATTATAAGGTAGGCTATAGTTAATCGCATTGCTATATGATACAAAACGGATAGGAAGGAGAGTAACTTCTCCAAAAACTCTTTTAGAAATAAAAGAGCTGGTTTACAGAATATATTTTATAGAGGAGATCGAGTCTTATGCAACCAACTTTAAAAAGTTGTGTTGAAGACTGGAAAACTCTACCTTGGAAGCAATTCCAAAAACAAATTTTCCGTCTTCAACATAGGATATATAAAGCACAACAAATTAGAAATTACAAATTAGTACATAAATTACAACGACTTTTATTCAGCTCTCGAGCAGCCAAATTTCTAGCGATTCGACAAGTTACCCAATTGAATACAGGCAAAGCAACTGCAGGTATAGATGGAAAAGCAAAACTTAATGAAAAAGAAAGATTTGAGTTATTTAACTCTTTAAAAGAACTAAATAAATATGAACACTCTCCATTAAGACGCGTTTTCATTCCTAAATCTAACGGTGAAAAAAGGCCTCTTGGTATACCTACCATCAAAGATAGAACGGTACAATGTATTGCTAAATACCTTTTAGAACCGGTTTATGAGGCCTACGCTTCCAAAGGGTCCTGGGGGTTCCGACCAGGTAAGAGTGCATGGGATGTTAAAATGAAGATTTTCATGAATCTAAAAACTCACAATACGAATTATAGAAAACGTATATTAGAATTAGATATTGAAAAATGCTTTGACAAGATTAACCATAAAAAACTCTTAAGCTTAATACACTTACCTAAACAAATGCAAAACATCATAAGATCAGCATTAAAAGCAGGTGTATTAAATGAAAGAGCTTCTACGCAAGAAGAAACACCTCAAGGTGGAATCATATCCCCTCTACTATGTAATATTGCATTACACGGTATAGAAGACATATGGAATCAACCCTTAAGATACTGGTCTAAACAAAAAAAAAAGCATATAACTGAGAAATCAAATATGATCCAAAGAGGTATTCGCTATGCCGACGATATGATCTTCTTCATAGAAGAACATGAAAACGCAAATGAACTTCGATATAAAATAGACGAATTCTTGGCAGAAAGGGGTCTGAACGTGAAAGAAGCCAAAACTCACCTCGTTAAATCAACAGAAGGCTTTGACTTTTTAGGGTGGCGTTTTGAAGTGAAACCAAATAAATCTTTGACGTGTTGGCCTTCTCGTAAAAATAGAAAGCAAATGATTGACAAAATCAAAAACACGATGAAAGACAACAAATTCACACTAGAACAAAGGTTAAATAAAGTTAAGATAATTTATAAAGGCTGGAGAAATTACCACAAATATTGTGATATCTCAAAGATCAATTTATGGAGTATCAGTGAATGGACATATAACTATGTAAAAAAACTGAATTCTAAATTAAATCGAAAAGAACGTACAAATGCAAAGATAAAGAGAATTAAAACAATTCACAAGATCTTCAATAATAACGAAAATTCTTTATTCAGATATGCCGCTGTAAAAAGCGAAAAATCACCATTCGATAACGATTGGCTTTATTGGAGCAAACGTAAGCACAAACAATACTGGGGACAACTAGCCAAAATACTAACACTGCAAAAGTTCAAATGCAATGACTGTAATTTAAAATTTGCCGTAGATGACCAAGTGGAACTCCACCATACTGATGGAAATCATAAGAAAAATAAGTATAAGAACTTAAAAGCTCTTCACCGTAGCTGTCATCACTATATGCCTATACACGGCATGAAACGTCGCAAGGTTAAAGACCTAGTAAACCTGAAAGCCGTATGAGGTGAAAGTCTCATGTACGGTTTGGAATTAGAAGGTAAATCTATAAGTTATTAAACGAAGTGATTTACTTGACTATAACTACAAGGAGAATAAGAAATAGCGGGGAATGGATTTGAACCATTGACTTTCGGGTTATGAGCCCGACGAGCTACCAGACTGCTCTACCCCGCGCTGTACTATGTATAATATAACATACGATTTGCTTTTTCCCAAATTTAACAGAATAAAGATACGTAAAACGAAAAAAAAGAATAATCAATACAGTTGTAACTATGAATTTTAGAGTTAATAACTGCAATGATTATTCTTAATTCAAATAGATGACAAAATTAAGCTTTAACCGCGTTCATTTTTATACTAATCAAATTTACAGCTTGCTCCAAAGTTGCAATTTCTTCTGCATCTTCATCGCGTATTTCAATCCCAAATTCTTCTTCCATAGACATTACTAACTCGACTGTGTCTAGTGAATCTGCTCCCAAATCATTTGCAAAATTAGCATCCTTAGTAACTTGGCTAGGATCAACACCTAACTGATGAGAAACTATTGTTTGTACTTTTTCGAAAATTTTTTGTTCATCCATTGTTATTATCCTGATTGTGAAAAAAATAAAGGTAGGTCACAAGAATATGGAATTTGCCATTTAATCTCGTTTTATTCTAGTTATATATTATAGTATTGATCGATAGAAATAATCAAGTTTTTAACTAAGTCTTCTTGTATTTCAACTTATAAATTTACATTATACTTAAAAGTAAGAATTACTATATAAATTATCTAAATTGTGATATATTAGTTTACAATGGGACTGATAGGATTCTACATTTTACTTTTTCTTATACTCATATCAAAAAATATATAACTGCTGTTATTAATCAATTTTTTTCTAAGAAACAATTAGTATTTGCTTAATAACTAATTGAATTCCAGTAATTGACAGTGTCAAGTGTTAATTATCTTTGTAAATAATGACTGCATTTGTTATTAAGTTAATTCAATATGTATAAAAAACATTAAGTGAGTTGTGTAAAATGGACGTGGGTTCAATTCCCACCAGTTCCATCGAATAAAAAAAAGATAGACATACTTATAAAGTATGTCTATCTTTTTTTTAACTCGAAATATCTTCTTGCTCAATATAAATAAAAAGTAAAGCCATTGAAATCGCTGGAAATATTAGGCCTACTAAAGGTACTAATATAGGCGGTAAGTAAGCTGCTGTCATAATTTTTATAACCTAAAATATTAATATGTAATTATTTTTAAATTAACCAATTGGAAGATTGGCTAATAATAGATATGCGAATCCAGAGCCACCTACTGCACCTACTAAAAAGCCGGCTGTAAACTGACCCCATCCTTCTGATGTTTGTAGTGTATCTTTTGTATCTTCTTTATCAAAAGATACACTACCATATATAGACAGACATGTAGTTAAAATCAAAATCAAACCTACAGTAGATAAAAAGCCAGAAAGAAGAGCTACATCAGTACTACGCAAAGGACCTAGTTTGTAAAAAGGACCTATTAAAAAATATCCGTGAGCCATTCCTATTTCTAAGCCTCTTAATAAAGGAGAGAGACCTCGTCTATAAGCGGGTAAATTACTTAGAAGATTCTTTGTAAAACTAGAAGTATTTATAGGTGTAGATAAATTACCTACAAAGGGGTCTTCGTTATAAGGTGAAATAAAATCTGTCATAAATTCTTGTTCCCAGAAGTTAGATTTATATATTGTAATAATGTAGCATAAATATTATAACATATCAAATCTATTGAATTTGATATGTTATAAATAAATAAGTTTAAGCTAAAGCGTTGATTGCATAGTCAATATATGCATTAGCTTCAGTAGCTACCTGGCCAGAAAGTCCATGATTAGTTTTGATATACTTTAAAGCTTCTATATACCAGCTTGCAGATAAATCAAAACTACGGTTAATTTCTTCTAAACCAGCAACTAAGTATTCATCCATAGGTCCTGTACCACCTACTACTAAACAGTATGTAATCATACGTAAGTAGTATCCAATGTCACGTGCGCATTTTGCTTTACCTATAGAACTTGAAGCATAAGCTGGGCCTGACATTTGTGTAGTATATGGAAATTTGTTATATACTGCTTGAGCTGCACCAGTAATCAGTTTTTGTGCATTTCCTGTTAAAGATTTAGCAGCTGTTAAACTAGCTGTAGCTCTTTGATAACGACCGTAAACTGATTGTAATTCTGTATTGCTTAAAAAGCGGCCTTGGTTATCAGCTGTTGCGATAGCTTCTGTGATTGGAGTTTTCATATACTTGTCCTTGCTGAATTAATAAAAAATATGGTAATCAAAATTAAACTACTGCAGCTGCTGCTCTGTCAAAATAACCAGATAATTCAGCGATTAATGAACTGCAATCACCAGCTGTAACGCCAGATGAGTCGTTAGCTGCAGCTACTGCCGCATCTTTCATTTTTTGAACGCCTACTGCTACAGAAGAGCCTGGAACACCTAAAGCTTGGTAAGTCTCTCTTAAGCCATTTAAACATCTGTCGTCTAATACACTAGAGTCACCAGCGATCATAGCATAGCTAACATATCGTAGAATAATTTCCATATCTCTTAGACAAGCTGCCATACGTCTGTGAGTATAAGCATTTCCGCCTGGTTGGATTAACTGAGACTGTTCTGCAAATAATGCACGAGCTGAATTTGTTACGATTGATGAAGCATTAGCAGTAATTTTATTAACAACGTCTAAACGTGAGTTACCTTCTACGATCATTTTTGATAAAGCATCGATTTGAGTGTTGCTCAAGAACTCACCTCTTGCGTCAGCCTGAGCTACCACTTTTGCAAATGCATCTAGCATACTTTTTTCTCCTTTTGATTCAAGTAATACCTAAATAAATTAAGTAAACCATTTGATTTATACATCATATATTGTAATAGTAACCGAAAAAAAATATTATTAATTTTTTTTAACGTATTATTTCTATACATTTAAGTAGAAATAAAAAGTTATCAGACTTTAAATAATATAATTCATATGTTATTATATAATACAAATATATACATTAAATTTAAAGATGACATTTTGGAAAAATTTCTTTACCACATTTGATTCTAATTCAAATAGCAAAAATAATTTTCCTGCTAAATTAATATCAAAAACTAACTATAAGAATGGCGATATTTACATATATTCGGGCAGTAAATCGAATCTAGATCTAGATAAGCTAGAAAGCCTTTGTGAATCAGTAGGATGGATCAAAAGACCTGCAAAACGTGTCGAATCAGCTCTAGATAATAGCCTAGTAACCATAATTGCCTTTTACAAAGACTTAGAGACATTAGAACTTATAGGATTCGCTCGTGCTACTTCTGATAAAACTTTTCACGCAACAATCTGGGACTTAGTTATAGAACCTAGGTTCCAAGGACAGGGACTAGGAAAGCTTCTAATGTATAATCTTATTGAAGAATTAAGAATACTTAATATTAGCACAGTTGCTTTATTTGCAGATTCTAATGTTGTGAAATTCTATGACAAACTAGGTTTTGTAGCAAATCCAAATAATGCTCGAGGCATGTTTTGGTATCCTAAGTAGACAAAACAGTAAATTTACTTTATAATTATCTTGGTTAGCTCGGGATGTAGCGCAGTTTGGTAGCGCGCCTGCTTTGGGAGCAGGATGTCGCAGGTTCAAATCCTGTCATCCCGAAATTTAATTTGCAACTTTAGTAATAATGTGTTTAAATTATTCTGCAGTCAGTATATTTTTTCTTAATTTTTTATAGTCTATTAAATCAATATATATTTTAAAAATGAAAAATAAGATTTTTTACAATAATGAGGCAAGAAAAATGCTTATTAGAGGAATGGCCATTTTAAATAAAGCGTTAGCGGTTACTATTGGGCCAAAAGGGAGAAATGTTGTATTAGCTAATCGAAATAGATCTACACAAATTATTAATGATGGTATTACAATAGCGAAAGAAATATACGTAAAAAATTCAATATATAACATTGGAATTTCACTTATACGCCAAGCGAGCTCAAAAACAAATGAAATAGCAGGTGACGGTACAACTACTTCAACAATATTGGCTTACTCCATAATCGAAGAAGGAATACGCAGTATCGAGTCTGGCGTAAATCCAGTCAGTATTCGAGAAGGAATTGAAAAATCATCTCGCTTTCTGAATGATCAGCTAATAGAATATTCAAATCCTTTAAAAGATTTAAAAGATATATATAATATTGCATATATATCGTCAGGTGGGAATCATAATTTATCTAATCTGATTAGAGATGCAATTAAAACTGTAGGGAAAGAGGGCATTATTAATCTTGAAGAAGGCAATTCTTTTAGAGACGAGTTAATAATTGCCAACGGTTTTAGTTTTGATAAGGGTTTTATATCTTCTTATTTTTTAAGGAATCAAGATTCTGATAAAATAATTGAAAGTGATTCCTATATTCTTTTAGTCGATAGTAAAGTTGAAGCCACAAATAATGATTTACTTGCTTTCTTGAGTAAAATTAGTAAAACTCAGAAGGCTGTAATTTTAATTGCTAGGGAAATAGAGCCAGAAATGGTGTCTACTTTTATACTAAATAATAATAAAAATATAATTAATGTTATTGCAGTTAAAGCTCCTGGATTTGGAAATCAAGTACAGGTTTTATTAGAAGATATATCTTCACTAGTAGGTGCAGATATTATTGGGGAAAATACAGGCGTGACATTTAAGAATTGCTCTATTAGTAATTTAGGAAATGCAGACAAGATTATTATCACGAAAAATAATACTGTCATTATAAAAGAAGATCAACTAAAAAGGGTTGAAGACAGATGTAACAATATAAGAAAACAAATAAAAATCAGTGATTCATTGTATGAAAAAGAGCTTTTGCAGTTTCGTTTGCAGCGATTAACAGGCGGTGTTGCTACTATTAAAGTAGGGGCGATTACAGAAACAGAAATGCGCGATAAAAAATTAAGGCTGGAAGATTCTATAAATGCAACTAGAGCTGCTATTATAGAAGGAGTGGTTCCAGGCGGTGGACATATGTTAATATTTTTATCAGATATTCTAAGTAAATGGGCTAATAAAAACTTATCAGGAGATGAGAGAGAAGGAGCACTTATTTTTGCTAAAGCATTAAAAGTACCAGGCAAACAAATTATTAAAAACACTGGCTTCAATGATTCATTGATCATACAAAAAATATCCAAAATGGAATTCGGACTTGGTTTTAATTCTGCAAGCTCTAATTTTTGTAATATGTACGAAGAAGGAATAATTGATCCTATGAAAGTTACCCGATCTGCGATTCAAAATGCTTCTTCAATAGCAAAGATTGTTTTATCTACTGAGTGTATTGTAACCGAATGAAATTAGTATATTAGTTTTAATTATTAAAACTAATATACTAATTTGCTAAAATAAGCCTAAGCTTATTGCTTTATCTAATGGCATGCAAGCACCAATACCTAACCAAATTGCTGTAAAAGTACCAAATAAAAATACAGACATTGCTATAGGACGTCTAAAAGGGTTTTGATATTTATTCATGCTTTCTATGAAAGGCACTGTCATTAATCCTAATGGGATTGCAGCCATAATACCAATTCCGATTAATTTGTTAGGAATTACACGTAACAAGTTAAATGTAGGATATAAATACCATTCAGGTAAAATCTCTAATGGCGTAGCAAATGGATCTGCGGGCTCACCAAATCCAGATGGTTCCATTACTGCTAATCCTGCTATACATGCTATTGTACCTAAAATTACAACTGGAAACATATATAATAAATCATTTGGCCAAGCTGGCTCACCATAGTAGTGGTGGCCCATACCTTTGGCTAATTTAGCTCTTAATTTTGGATCTGTTAAATCTGGTTTCTTTAGAATAGACATATAAAGCTCCTATTACGTATAAAAAATATAAATGAATGTTAATAATTATAATGGACCTGAGATACCTTGTTTGCGAATCATTAAGAAATGCATTAACATTACCACAGCAGTTAATAGCGGCAATACAAATGTATGTAAGCTGTAAAATCTAGTGAGTGTAGTTTGTCCAACGCTCACACCACCACGCAGTAATTCTACTAAGCTTGAGCCAACTACCGGAATCGCTTCTGGAACGCCTGTAACAATTTTTACAGCCCAAAAACCTACTTGATCCCAAGGTAATGAATAACCTGTTACTCCAAAAGATACAGTTAAAACTGCTAGAGTTACACCCGTTACCCAAGTTAATTCTCTTGGAGTTTTAAATCCGCCAGTTAGATATACTCTGAAGCTGTGCAAAATCATCATTAAAACCATCATAGCAGCAGACCATCTATGAATTGATCTAATTAACCAGCCGAAATTTACATCTGTCATAATATATGAAACTGATGCAAATGCTTCTGCTACAGAAGGTCTATAGTAAAAAGTCATAGCGAATCCAGAAGCTACTTGCATAATAAAACAAGTTAATGTGATTCCACCAAAGCAGTAAAAAATATTTACATGAGGAGGAACATATTTACTAGTGATATCGTCTGCAATTGCTTGAATTTCTAGTCTTTCTTGAAACCAATCGTATACTTTACCCATTTTTTTATTACTTTTAAATTTTTACAATAAAGCTACAACTAAGTTTATGCGTCATCTAAGTTTTTATATGAATTTTGTTCATCTAAAATTGTTTGAACAGTCAGCATTCTATCATATTCAGATATAAATGAAAAAATTTCAAAATCATCTTCAAGTGTGTAATCATCTAATCTATTGTTTACATTAGTGATTATTGTAGTATTTGAGTAAGACTTGATAGTATCAAATTGACTTTTATTAAATTATTTGTTCATTAGTAAGAATTAATATTTTATAAACTATACAGACTAAAATAATATATAGTTTATATGATTAACTTATAGTAGTTTATATAGTATATCATTTTTTTTTTTGCAAAAAACAAGATGTATACTTACTGTCTTTTCCTCCTATGATATATTTTCAATGTTAAATTGCCGATGAAAAAATATCTTTGTTATCAATAAAATTATCAATATAACAAAAAAGAGCATACTACATATGATTAATAATTTTCTATTTTAAGAACTTATTGCAATAATATAAGAATTAAAAAAATTAATTTATAGTATTTTGTGCTAGTTTTATCAATCGAATAAAATATATATTATATTTTATATATTATTTTCTAAAGTTGTATTTATTCGTCTTTGTCTTAGAATAATTAATAAAACTGAATTTAGAATATGGTACTTTAATACATACATAAATTACTGCTTAAAATTTTACTATATAAATTAGTACTTTGAATTTTTTTTTGGTATTCTACAATTATAGTCAGGTATTATATCTAATATACTGCCAGTAAAAAACCGTATTTGAAACTTTCATTTCGTACGGCTTATTTATTATTTTCATGATTTGTAAAAAAAGTTTTATTGAATATAGTAAATTACCTTTTAACTGCATTCATATTATAATGAGTTATCTGTCTTGTATACTAAATATGTTTTTTATTCTTTCATTTAGATCTCTGCATTATATCGTCTTCAAGAAAATATGTAAAAGATAGTAGAGTAGCTTATATATTTTAAAAAATTCGGCTTTTTATTTAAAATGTCAGAACATAATAATCAACATGTTATACTTAGTTTAAAATATCATCATTATTTATAATCCAAGCTATGATGGTTTACTTAAGAAAAGATATAGCTATAGTTCTTATAAATAATGGAGTTAAGTTCTTATTGCTATTTATGTTGAGACAACGCAATTGTGATGTTACTTAAAGCAGATTCAGATTTTTCTTAATCATCATAAATGATATTCTCATTTGAATATTTAGTTATATTATATACGATAGAAGTATATGCAAATATATTATTTAAATGCAATATTATCGATATAATACTTTTAACTTAAATCATATTTAACGGTGATTGGTTAAAAAAAACAACTTACTCTACATATTGCTTTAATATTTATTAATAAAGAGCTATATTATAATTTTAAATTAATACATACTTATAATGAGTGTTTAACTTACAGATTGTGATATCAATATTTTTTTCATATTTTAGAAATTAGTCTAAATTTATGACACAATTTCTTAGTAGTTACAAGTAATCATGTATATTAATTTCTTAACTTAATACCACGCAGCCAATGATGTGTTAAATTATTCATTATTATATGAATTTATAATATTTAAAGAATGGCAGACATTTCATTTTCAACAAATAAATTCGTTTCAGCGATGTTACTTTCTGCTGCAGGGACTAATTGCCAGAATTTTTGCTGGTTTATTTCCCATCTATCTAAGATTTCAATGGCTTTTTGACTTGAAGTCTCATTAACATAATCTTCGATTATTGTTCTTAACTGCTTAGCCCCTGCCTTTGTGATTACTCTTTGTATACTTACTGTTTCTTTATTTAAATAGTCAAATACAGTATTATCTGCATCAAAGATATATGCTAAACCACCTGTCATTCCAGCCGCAATATTTCTTCCTATTTGGCCTAAAATAACAACTATACCACCTGTCATATATTCACAAGCATGATCGCCTACTCCTTCTACAACAGCCAATGCTCCAGAATTCCTAACTGCAAATCTTTCACCTGCTTGCCCTAAAGCGAAGAGAGTTCCTCCTGAAGCACCGTAAAGACATGTATTACCTATAATTACTTGGTTACTTTTTTCAACACTCATATCTTGAGGTGGTAAAATAACAACTTTGCCACCGTTAATGCCTTTACAAACATAGTCGTTGGCTTCGCCAATTAATCTTATATTCATACCTTTGATGTTAAAAGCTGCGAAACTTTGACCAGCGCTACCATAAAAATTCAATGTCAAGTTGCCATTATATCCAAAATTACCATATTTTAAAGCTATATGGCCAGCTATGCGAGCACCTACGGTTCGATCTGTATTTACTATTCTTATATGTTTTTCTATTTTTTTATGTTCATTTATTGCAACTTGAATATCTTTAGAAGATAAAATATCATCATCAAGAACTAAGCCGTTAGAATGTATCCCTGGATTCTTGATCCAGTCTCTATTGTCATGTTCTTTTGGTGTATTCAAGATGCTACTCAAATTAATATTCTGAGTTTTTGTTATCTGAACATCAGAATTTTGTTTTAATAAGTCTATTCTTCCAATTATCTCTTCTAATGATTTATATCCCATTTCCGCAAGTATCTCTCGTATTTCTTCAGCTATAAATAAGAAGAAATTAACAAGAGCTTCAGGAACTCCAGGATATCTAGCTCTTAATTCTTTACGTTGAGTAGCAACACCAACAGGACAGCTATTAGTATGACATATTCTAGCCATAATGCAACCAGTTGCTATCATAGCAACTGTGCCGAAACCAAACTCTTCAGCTCCCATAAGTGCAGCCAAAATAATGTCGCGACCTGTTCTCAGTCCTCCATCAACCCTTAAAAGCACCCTTTCGCGCAGTTGATTTTCTAATAAGACTTGTTGAACTTCTGTCAAGCCTAACTCCCAAGGTCCTCCAGCATGTTTAATTGAGCTTAGAGGAGAAGCACCTGTACCTCCGTCATGACCTGAGACTTGTATAATATCAGCATTAGCTTTTGCGACACCAGCTGCAATAGTACCAATTCCAACTTCAGCAACTAACTTAACAGATACAGCCGCTTTAGGATTAATTTGATGTAAATCAAATATCAACTGCGACAAATCTTCAATAGAGTATATATCATGATGAGGCGGAGGTGATATCAAAGTAACACCAGGCTTACAGCCTCGAAGTGTTGCAATATATTGGCTAACTTTTTTACCAGGTAATTGGCCACCTTCTCCAGGCTTTGCTCCTTGAGCTATCTTTATTTCTAATTGAAGAGCATTTACCAAATATTCTGGAGTTACACCAAAACGGCCAGAAGCTATTTGTTTAATAAATGAGTTAGCAGTGTCACCTTCTCTTAAACCTTTTAGATGTTTAAAATGTTTAGATTGACCTTCTGCGTCAATATCGTTTATATATAAGAATCTTATTGGATCTTCACCACCTTCTCCTGAATTTGATTTAGCTCCAATTCTATTCATTGCAATTGCCAATGTTTCATGAGTTTCACGAGATAGAGCTCCTAGGGACATACCTCCGGTGCAAAAGCGTTTAACAATTTCACTAGATGGTTCTACTTCGTTTAATCCAATTGAAGGTCGATCACTTTCTATTTTTAATAAGTCTCTAATGGCAGTAGGTGGCCTTTGATTTAATACGTTTGAATAAGTTTTGTATTCTTTTTTATCATAACCTCTTACTGCTTTATGTAAAGCTTTAGACATTTCTGGATTATTAATGTGATATTCACCACCAGGTCTATACTGTACGAAACCTAAATTTGTTAATTTAGTTTTATTTTCTTTAGCAGTCAATAAGTAAAAATTACTAATTTCTTTGCATAATTCTTCAAGTGTTAAACCACCAATGCGTGAAGTGGTTCCAACAAAGCATAAATTAACCACATCTGAATTTAATCCTAATATCTCAAATATCTGAGCTCCATGATAACTCGTCAAAAGAGAAATACCCATTTTTGACAGTATTTTTAACAAGCCTGTTTCAATTGCATTTTTGTAGTTTGCTTGAGCTTGGGCTAAACTGCACTTGGCGAGCTTGCCACGGTCCATAAAGCTTTGAGTTTTTGGATTGTTCCACCAATGTCTAGTCGTTTCAAATGCCAAGTATGGACATATTGCTGTTGCGCCATACCCTATTAAACAAGCAAAATGATGAGTACTCCAACATTGAGCTGTTTCTACTATTATAGAAACTTTGTGTCTAAGATTATTTCTTATTAAATGATGATGAACTGCACCAACAGCTAATAATGGTGGAATAAAAGCCAAGTTAGTATTTTCTACTAAGTCCTTATCTGATAAAATAATGACTCTTGAATTATTTTCAATCGCCTCTTTACTTTCTTGGCAAATTTTATGTATTGCCAAACTCAAGCTTTGATCGCCATCGTCTAATGAGAACAAAGTGCTAATTTTTTTTGATTTTACTAGTACAGTTAATTGGTCAAGTTCATTTTCATTAAGTATAGGCGATGGTAGCTCTATAAATTGAGCTCCTTCTCCATCCTGACTCAACAAATTACCACTGATATTAATGTACATAGCTAATGACATAACCAACTTTTCTCTGATTGGATCAATAGCTGGGTTTGTTACTTGAGCAAATCTTTGTTTAAAATAATCATAAGCCAAATGTGGTCGCCCTGATAAAACTGCTAAAGGTGTGTCATCTCCCATACAAAATGTAGGCTCTTTTGCTTGATGTGCCATTTGCTCGATGACTAACTCGACGTCTTCTAACGAGTAACCAAATAATGTTTGTAACTTTAATAGATCTGTTACTTCACATAAAGTATTGTTCTTATAATCTAATATATCTAAAGTTTTTTTATTTTTTGATAACCATTCTCCATAAGGTCTTTTATGCGCAACTCTATTTTTAATTTCCCAGTTTTCATAAACTTGTTTTTCATTTAAGTTTAAAATGATCATCTGGCCTGGGCCTAAACGACCTTTTTTCAATATCGTATTACTAGCTACTTCTACAACACCGGCCTCAGAGGATACAATTAGTAAATTATCATTTGTTATGCAATATCGTGCAGGTCTTAAACCATTCCGATCTAAAGTTGCACCAATCTTGTATCCATCTGTGAAAGTTACTAATGCAGGTCCATCCCATGCTTCTTGCAAAGGTGCATAATAATTATAAAAATCAACTATCTCAGGATAATTTTTTAAAGCTGGCTGATTTTTATAAGCTTCCGGAATTAATGACATCAAGCTTTCTTCTGGTGAAAAACCAGTGTTAAGTAAAAGTTCAACTGATGCATCAAGGTTAGCAGAATCGCTATTCTCTGAATTAACTATAGGAAATAAATGATTGACTTTATCTTGGTCTTCATTGTGTAATTCTCTGACTAAATTTTCTCTAGTCTTCATCCAATTTAAATTCCCTAATAAGGTATTAATTTCTCCATTATGAGCAATCAAACGCATCGGTTGAGCTAATGGCCATTTAGGCATAGTATTTGTACTAAAGCGTCTATGATATACTGCAAATGAACTCTCGTAATCTGGATGATATAAATCTTGATAAAATTGTCCTAAAACAGCAGAACGTACCATGCCTTTGTAAATAATAATTTTGTTAGAAAGAGAGCATATATAAAAGTCCTTTTCTGAAGGCAAAGATGTATTTGATATAGATTTTTCTATTTTTTTTCTTAGAAGGAATAAGATATTATCAATTTCTTGCTTATTAGCTTTATTATTAATTTTGATAAAAATTTGCTTAATAATAGGTTTATTTAAGTAAGCTTGTTTACCTAGAACCGCATCAATAGTAGGAACATCTCTTATAGAAATTAAGTCTGTTTTTTCCTCTTGTAAAATCCATTTAATAATTTCTATATATCTATCAGTATCCTTCTTAGGTAAAAATACCATGGCAACAGCTACAGAACCATCTTCTGGATTATGCTTTGCAATTTCGGAATTTTGCTTGCAAAATAACTTCCATGGTATCTGAGTTGTTATACCAGAACCGTCACCAGAGTCTCTGTCGGCTCCGCATCCACCTCGATGCTCCATACTATTTAGTGCTTCTAAGGCACGTATAACAACTCTATGGCTAGGCAGATTGTTTATACTCGCTATAAAACCAACACCACAAGCATCTTTTTCTTTCACAAGGAATGGATTTCCATGAGCATTTGCTAACTGGTCAATCGTATATTTAAATTGTTGTGTAATCAGATTACTGTTCATATCTTTACTATGTGTCAATTTATACTAAAAAATAATATTGCTTTTTTAACTTGTATCTTTAAGAATAAAATTAAAATGAAGAAATAATATATTAAAATGGAATTGTATTCGCATCACATCTTACGACAATATTGAAAAATATAAAAATTTATTTTAGATTAAATTTCATTGTAAAATATTTAGTAGTGGATACTTAAATCTATTATATTCAGTATTGTGATTATTTTAAATATAAATTTTGTATTAATTTTCCATAACTTTTCTATAAAAATGAGAAAAAGTGGAAAATAATATTATTATAACAAATTTTGTAAGCACTAATTATTTGAAGAAGGAGAAAATTATGAACGATACTCAAAGTGCGATTTGTTTTTAGGTAAAAAGATCATGTAGCCTAAAGGCTTGTAGGATTGAACACTCTATAAGCTAACTGAAAGTTCATGTTGGTACACAGTCTAGCTGAAAGCCCAACCCACTCACGAACGAGTGTAATGCCAACAGTGTCCGCAACAGCTATAAATCAGTATCACTAATTTATATAAAGGAAGTTACAGGATAAGGGCCATAAAGGAAATAATAGTAGAACTATTGACATATTGTAATGGTGAGCTTCTGCTAAGTAACTTGAAAAAATCTCTAAATCGTCATATTCTAGTCTAAATTCAGAATAGCATATGCAATCGACTAATATTTGTGTAAAGCTGTTGAGGCCGAAAAATTATAAGTAAAAAAACAGTTTTAAATGCCTCTCAAGGAGGAAGTCCGTTAGAGGAGATGGTTACCACCTAAAACAACAAAAGAATAAACTTTTGGAACAAAAAGAAAAGCTTTGCTATCTTCTTATTAAGTTATAAGGTAAGCAATAGTTAATCGAATTGCTACAGGATGCAAAGCGGATAGGAAAGAGAGTAACTTCTCTGAAAAGCTAAATTTTCAATTTAGCCTGGTTTGCAATTATAATGAAGATAAGTCATAAATTATTACCAAATGCGTTGCTATATTTAGTTTTTGAACAATAAAACAATCTCATATGTATTATGATTTAAGACAAATTAAAATAAGCAAATCTATGAGCCGTATGATATGAAAATTTCATATACGGTTCTTATTTAGAGAGTAATTTTAACAATATCTTGAACAATGATGCTGTATCCTTAAATAATGTACAGCATTTATAAAAAATATATATGATTGACAAAATGAGTTACTCGACTTTAACTATTAATCGCATTGTTAATTGCATTAGTTTCAGGAGTACTAGCTATTCGACTAGGTACTTCTTTATACACATAAATGGTTGATACGGCAATAAAAATAAATAGAATAGTTAGCTTATATACATGTATATAAGCTAACTATTCTATTTATAATAAATACGCATAAAATATTTAAAGAAATTGTCTTTTATCATTAATTGCTTCACTAAAACTAACAAATATGCTTGAGCTTGGTTTTGCTCTAAAAATTGTATCTCTTTTTTGTATATTATCAATTTAAATTCTTGTTAACAAAGTTAAGTTTAAACAACTTACTATTTAAAACAAGATAAATAAGATTGTTATAGTCAAGTGGGTCATTTCATTTTAAAAACTTATAGACACACCTTCTAATTACAAACCGTACGTGAGATTTTCACCTCATACGGCTTTCAGGCTTACTAGGGCATTAACCTTGCGAGGTTTCGTGCCATGTATAGGCATATAGTGGTGACAGTTGCGGTGAAGAGCTTCTAAGTTGTTATACTTATTGTTCTTGTTATTTCCATCGGTGTGATGAAGTTCCAAGTGATCATCGACTGCAAATCTTAATTTACAAGCATTGCAATTGAACTTCTGCAATGTTAGTATTTTGGCTAATTGTCCCCAGTATTGTTTGTTTTTGCATTTGCTCCAATAAAGCCAATCATTATCAAATGGTGATTTTTGGCTTTTTACAGCAATGTGTTTGAATAAAGAGTTTTCATGATTATTAAAGATTTCATGAATAGCTTTAATTCTCTTTATTTTTACAATTGCACGTTCTTTTCGGTTAATTTTGGAATTCAATTTCTTTACATATTTGTATTTCCAGTCATTAATATTCCATAAATTAATCTTCGAGAGGTCACAATATCTGTGGTAATTTCTCCAGCCTTTATAAATTACTTTTACTTTCTTCAGTTTTGCTCTAATGTAAAGCTGGCGTTTTTTATTGTGTTTTGATTTTATTAGTCATTTGACTTCTGTTTTTATGAGAAGGCCAACAAGTTAGAGCATTATTTGCTTTTACTTCAAAACGCCAGCCTAAGAAGTCAAAACCTTCAGTTGATTTAACCAAATGAGTTTTCGTTTCTTTTACATTCAGGCCTCTTTCTGCTAGCAGTTTATCTATCTTACTTTGGATTTCATTTGCGTCTTCATGTTCTTCTAGGAAGAAAATCATGTCATCAGCATAGCGAATACCTCTTTGAATAATTGCTGACTTCTTGATTAGATATTTTTCACGTAATTTTGACCAGTATGTTGCGGGTTGATTCCATAAGTCCTCTATTCCATGTAATGCAATATTACAGAATAAGAGAGATATAATTCCGCCTTGGAGAGTTCCTTCTTGTCTAGAAACTCTTTCATTTAATACTCCTACTTTTAATGCAGACTCAATAATCTTTTGTATCTGTGAAGGTAAGTGTACTAAACTTAACAGTTTTTTGTGGTCAATCTTATCAAAACATTTTTCAATGTCTAATTCCAGGATACGTTTTTTATAATTGATACTGTGTGTTTTTAGACTTGTATAAATGTTCATTTTTACATCCCATGCGTTTCTGCCTGGCCGGAAACCCTAAGAGCCTTTAGAAGCGTAAGCTTCATAGACTGATTCTAAAAGATATTTAACAATGCATTGCACCGTTCTATCTTTGATGGTAGGTATTCCTAAAAGCCTTTTTTCACCGTTAGGTTTAGGCATAGAAACACGTCTTAATGGAGAGTATTTGTATTTGTTTAAATCTTTTTTTCTCATTAAGTTTATGTTTACTATCTATACCTGAAGTTAATTTTCCTGTATTTAGTTGAGTGAGTTTATGAATTGCAAGAGATTTACCAGCTCAAAAGCTAAAAAAACTCGTTGTAATTTATATACTAATGTGTAATTTTAATCTCATTGCGCTTTATATATTTTATACTAAAGACTTGATCGACCCTATAAAACATATTCTGTAAACCATTTATCTTATAGCTAAGAGAGTTTTCGGAGAAATTACTCTCCTTCCTACCCGCTTTGTACCATGTAGTAATGCGATTAACCATTACCTACCTTATGTTTAGTAAGGAGATAGCAAAGCGTTTCTTTTTGTTCCGAAAATTCATTATCTTTTTGTTGTTTTAGGTAATAACCAATTACTCCGATGGATCCCTTCATTTGAAGGCATTTAGGACTGTCTTTTTCTAAGACCAAAATTAGACAAATATTGATCCGTCCCATGCACTATTTGAATTCAGATTAGAGCATGCTGTTTTGGGGCCTTTTTACGGTTATTTAACTTACGCTCACCATGACAACCTACCAGGAATCGTACCATTATCTGCGTTATGGCCTAGGCCCTGTGACTTCCCGGCTTTTACATAAATTGGTGTTACCACCAAACTGTAATCTACAACTGTATCAGGCACTATCGGCATCATACGCCTACCGGCGTGGGTTGGGCTTTCAGCTAGACTGTGTACCAACATGAACTTTCAGTTAACCTGTAGGTTGTTCAACACTACAAGCTTTTAGGCTATATGATCTTTTACCTAAAAACAAATCGCACGTCTTATAACAGGTTTTTCAACTTCAACGTGAAGCTTCTAAATGAATTGTAATAATTTACAATATACAAGTTATTATTAATTAAATCATATAGTAAATCGATTAATATGTGTTAATAAAATATAAAAAGAATTATAATTAAGATACAAGCTTATCTATGTGTAAATTAGTCATAATTTGATCATGTATTTATAAAAGTTAATAATTAATTATCCACCACCAACAACTGTCACTATCTCTACGACGTCGCCATCTTTTAAAAAGTATTGATGGAAATCAGTATTCGAAAGTAATTTAGAATTATGCTCTAATATGACTTTGTCAGGCTGAAAATCTAAATAATCAATTAATTTTGCAAGAGAGATATGGGCAGAACAAGAGAAATATTCTCCATTTAGCTTAATTCTAATACGGTCGTCAAAACTATATACCTGTGTTTTCATTTAATGTTATTAAATAAAAGCTAATTATTTTTCATTTTAATGTAGATAAATAATTCAAACAATTTTCAATAAAAAAGATTAAAATTATATTTTTCACATTATATTTACTTGGCTATACTTCTGGCAATACTTGTAACTTTAAATTTGCTTCTACTCCAGGATATAAATCTATAATAACATTATAATTACCTAAAATTTCTATTTCAGGTATTTTAACTTCTTTTTTATCTATTTGATTACCTAGTTAGAGTCGGATAAATCATTTCACCGATTATTATGTATATTTAATAGACGATATACTTTTATAACATGCAACAGTAATCGTTCAACATACTTTTGGAGCTTATAGACTCATCCTCTCGGTCAGAACTGTACGTGAGACTTTCACCTCATACAGCTCCCAGATTTACTAGGCCTAAACCTTGCGTCTTTTTATGCCGTATGTAGGCATATTGTGATGATAACTAAAGTGAAGAGCTTTTAACTTCTTGTGATTTTCATCAGTGTGATGAAGTTATCATCTACTGCAAATCTTAAGTTACAAGCATTACATTTGAACTTTTATAATGTTAGTACTTTGGCTAGTTTTCCTCAATATTACGTATGTTTGCGTTTGCTACAGTAAAGCCAATTGTTGTCAAATGGTAATTTCTCGCTTTTTACAGCTGCATATGTCAACAGTGCATTTTTGGACCCGTTAAATATACTATCTATAGTATCCAATCTCTTTATTTTCGCAATAGCTCGATCTTTCTTATTTAGCTTAGAGTTAAGCTTTTTGACATATTTGTATGTACAATCACTGATACTCCGCAAATTGATCTTATTCATATCACAGTATTGATGATAATTTCTCCAGCCTTTATAAATCACTTTTTTTTTATCTAATCTTAGTTTAAGCGTAAACCTCGCATCTTTCGTTGTTTTTTTGATCTTGTCGATCATTTATTTTCTATTTTTACGAGAAAGACAACATGGAATAGCTTTGTTTGCTTTAACTTCGAGTCACCAATCTAAAAAGTCAAAACCTTAGGTAGATTTAACCAAATGAATTTTGGCTTCTTTTGTATTCAGACCAGCAGCTACTTTGTCTTTATTTACTTTATTTACTTGATTTACTTGGCGAATAGCAAGAAATTTAGCAGCTCGAAAGCTAAATAAAAGTCGCTGTAATTTATGTACTAATTTGTAATTTCCAATTTGTTACGCTTTGCATATTCTATATTGGATAGGGAATACTTGCTTTCAAAATTGCTTCCAAGGTAAAGTTTTCCAGTCTTCAACACAACTTTTCAAAGTTGGTTGCATAAGACTTAATCACTTCTATAAAATATACTCTGTAAACCAACTCTCTCATTACTAAGACAGTTTTCAGAGAAGTTACTCTCCTTCCTACCCGTTTTGTACCATGTAGTAATACGATTAACTATTACCTACCTTATAACTTAATAAGGAGATAGCAAAACGTTTCTTTTTGTTCCGAAAGTTTATTATCTTTTTGTTATTTTAGGTGGTAACCATTTCCCCTGATAGACTCTTCTTTTTATAAGTGAAGCATTTAGAACTGTCTTTTTTATTATAAAATTTTTTCGGTAGCAATAACCTTAGACAAATATTAATCTATCCGATATTCTATTTTTAAGCCAGATTAGAATATATTAGCTTAGAGGCTTTTTACGGTTACTTGACTTTCGCTCACCATGACAACCTACCCAGAATTGTACCATTATCTGTTTTATGGCCTCGATCCTGTGAATTCCCGGCTTCTACATAAATTGGTGTTACCACCAAACTGCAATCTACAGCTGTATCGGGCACTATCGGCATCACACGCGTCCCGGCATGGGTTGGGCTTTCAATTTTCATTGTGTACCAACATAAACTTTCAGTTAACCTGTAGGCTGTTCAATCCTACAAGCCTTTAGGTTATATGATCCGTCAAGCTAGCAGCTTGTTTCAGATGCAATTTTGCCTAAAAACAAATCGCACATTGCTTGCTAATAATATCAGCAACTTCTCTAGCAGTAACGCTGCCAAAGATTGTTTCATTCTGGCCAACTTTTTTAACAATAGTAATTTGTTGTAAAGCTTCAATTAACTGCTTAAGCTTTAACTTTTCTTGTTTCAATAATTCTTCTTGCTGTCTTTTAACTACTTGTTGTTTTTGTATTTTTAGCATTAAAGATTTAGTTGCTATCGAAGCTAGACTATTTGGGAGTAAAAGATTACGAGCATAGCCTAAAGATACGCTTTTTAAATCACCTATTTTTCCTAATGATTTTATATCTTTATTAAGGACTACTTGAACAGTTTTTTTTACCATATGAATAATAGATATGTTTAATAATAATAATAATATTAAGTACTTTTATAATTTATTTGTAGCACTAATTTTTGCTGTCTAGCTAGAAGCAATGTCTCCGGTGTTATCTATGTTCATAATTCAAAGCTGGCAAAGGGACTTGAACCCATAACCTACTGATTACAAATCAGTTGCTCTACCAATTGAGCTATGCCAGCTTCTACTTTAGAATACCATAGATATAAACCAATGTAAACTAAAAAATAATAAAAATAATTTTATTTATTAACGATTATTAAGAAGTTTTTTCAAGGCTTTAGTTGAGACCTTAATTTTTTGCCATGAATTCGTTTTTGAATTCCATACTTTTTTTGTCTGCAAATTCACATTTTGAAGTTTATGAGTTCGAATATGCGAATGTGAGATTTGATAACCGTTATTTGCAACTTAATTTTGTGAGTTTTCTCCAACTAAAAACTATACGTAAAATGTAATTCTATATAGATTTAAGCAATACTTTAGAAGCTATTTACTTTTATATTTCTCAGAAACAACATACATCATAAAATGGGAATCGAAATCAATTTATTCATATACGTAAACGTTATTTAATTTTAATGATTGTTTAAATACTGACTTACTACCTGTGATGCTACACTGCTTTGTCATATTAAAATTTAGAATATTATATTTTTCTCTATTATAAAGTGAGATTGTAATTATTGGCAAGCCGACAAAAATATTGATATAAACGTGTTAGATATTGCATTATAGACTAAAAAACTTTATATTAAAGTTGTTATCAATATAAAAAAATTAATAATGGCTGTACCAAAAAAAAGAACGTCAAAATCTAAGAAAAACTCACGTAAAGCAAATTGGAAAAATAAGGTTAAAAAAGCTGCTACTAAAGCAATTTCATTAGGTAAATCTATAATGTCAGGAAAAGAAAGCAGTTTTATTTACAATAGTAAGGAAGATAATTAAAATAATAATACCAGTAATGTAGCAATTTGCTTGAACCATTACTGGTATTATTATTTTAAGAGTTTAGAGTTATGAAAGTGCATTGATTAAATAATCTAAATAAGCTGAGAACTCAACACCAGCCTGAGCAGACATATCACGAGGAACACATAGTCTATCGCGCGTATATGCTACAGAAGCTACGTAAGCTGAAGTAGGTAAGTTTAAAGAACGATAAACTTCACGAGCACCAGCTATACCCCATTCATCTAGAGGACCTGTACCACCTACTACAAGACAATAGTTTACAAGACGCATATAATGATCAATATCTCTATAGCACTTATTAATTTTTTCTTGATTCTCTCCTGCTTCACCAGGATTTTTTAGATAAGTATATTTAGCAAAGCAAGCATCTCCTGCTTCCTTTACAACAGCTTCATGATTACCAGCTAGTTTTTCTGCAGCTTCTAGCCTAGCAGCTGAACGTTGGATGTTACCTTGAATAGATTCAAGATCAGAATTGCTTGGAAAACGGCCTGCAGCATCTGCTGCACTTATAACAGTAGTAATAACTGATTTCATTTTTTTCTCCTTAATGGATTAAGTACTGGTTAAAACTTATGGTTAAAAATTATATAGTATTGAAATTAAAATAATTAATAAATACTATCAATTACGAGTTCATAAAGTGATTATGTATATCGGTTTTAGCTAATTGCTGCAGCAACTCTATCAAAGTAACTAGCAACTTCAGAAGCCAATGAAGTACAATCACCAGCTGCATAACTCATTTTTCTTTCAGTAGCTGTATTAGTAATGAATGCAACAGCTTGTGCCTTCATAATACTTACTGCTCTAATCGAAGAATTTGTAGGAACACCTAATGCGATATAAGTTTCTTTTAGACCATTTAAGCAACGATCTTCTAGTACAGAAGCATCTCCTGCTAATAAAGCGTAAGAAACATAACGTAAAATAATTTCACCGTCACGTAAACAAGCTGCCATACGGCGATTAGTGTAGCAATTGCCACCTGGTGCAATCAATCCAGGATTTTCACAAATCATACCAGAAACTGCATCTGAAACCATACAACTTGCGTTTGATACAATTGCGTTTACAGAATCTAAACGTTTGTTTCCATCTGCAATAAATGATTTAAGTGCTTGTAGATCACTACCACCAACATAAGCAGCTTTAGCATCAGAATTAACTACTACTCTAGAAAATGCATCAAGCATTGAGCTCTCCTTTATTAATTTAAAGTACTTTGCTTTTTCAGCTTTATTATTAGCTGATGTATTAGTATTTAGTTTCTATTATATATTAAGCAATACGATAAAAAAAAACAAAACAATAAAACTTAACAAAATCAAAAATGTTTTTTTATAGTATCATATGTAAATAACTATTTTTTTTTATTATGTGTATCTGTATTAATTGTTTTTACATTACTAAATGTAATACGTGAATGTATAGATTCTTATCTTTTAAAGTTGACTTTTATGTATATTCTTTAAGTTCATATTTTTTTATAATTAGAAATAAATTAATCATTTTCATAAGTAATATTGACAAAATGTGAAATAGAATACTTCAAGATACAACAAAAATTAATTTGCTAAATTTAGCGAATTTAGAATAATCCTTACAAAATTATAATTTTATATAAGGTTTTAAATAGAGATATTTATAAGGTATATGAAATGAGTAATTGGTTAATGTTTATAAATCGATTGCTAAAAAAATATCTACTTTTTTTCTGAAATAGGTAAATCTTTTTTTTTTTTTAATTGATAGATTTGAAATGAACAAAAAATTCACTTAGACTGATTCTTAATAATCTAGAATAAAACTATATATTAATTTTCAATATAAATCATATAGTTTATATAAAGACATTAAATTAATTTAAATATTATTTTGTGGATAAAGAGCATTGTGGTGTTGAAAAAGATAAAAACAAATCGTTTTCATTTACTCCAAGGAGTTCAATTGTTAATGCTAATATATATAAACAAGAGGAGCAGCTAGATATCGACTGGGACGTTATAGAATGTTTGTCATTTATAGAAAAACCAGGTATTTGGTTAAGTAAAAATAAAAGCTAATCTAAAATTAGATTAGCTTTTATTAGCAGATTGATTATCTGACCGTGTTCCACATCAACTGACTATCAATAGGTTTGATCATATATAAAGTAAATAGTTTACTAGCTATGTTTAAAATTAGAGGTGCTTTTAGTAATGACTTCAGTAAAGCATTTTTATCACTATTATCGATGTTAATTATTTTTTGGTTTAAACAAGCACATTGATCCAGTGTTCTAAAGAACAATGGATGATCAACATCTAATCCAATAGGAAATACACGTGCAGATGTTTCATTTGTTTTCCTGATTACTTGTATATCAAACTGTCTTGGATCTAAACCAATAGCCTTATAAAAATCAGTTCTTTGAAAATCGTTTAAATACATTGTTACGAAGACTGATAATAAGAAGAAGCGACACCATAATTTGGCCTTAAAGTCATTTAGATAACTAGGCTGTGAACGCAATAAGGCTGCAAAAAAATCTCCGTGACGATTTTCATCTTGACACCAATTTTCAAAAAATTTAAAAATAGGATATACTCTATACTCTGGATGTTTTTCTAAATGACGATATATAGTAATATATCTCCAATAACCAATTTTTTCTGATAGGTAAGTAGCATAAAAAATAAATTTTGGCGCAAAAAACGTATATTTTCTATTTTTAGTTAAAAAACCTAAGTCTAAGGACAAATTGAAGTCACTCATTGCTTTATTCAAAAATCCTGCATGTCTTGCTTCATCTCGGGACATCAATAAAAAACATTCTGCCAAGACAGGATTAATATCAACTAGACGTCTTGATAATTCTTTATATAGTAAAAAGCCTGAAAATTCAGCTGTACATGATCTTTCTAAGAATTCTATGAATAATGCTCGAGATGACTCATCTAAATTGTCCCAAGATTTTTCAAAATCTTCATCACGAACAAAATGCTGCTTATTGTAATCTACTCTGAATTCTTCAAGTATAGCAACAAACTCATGATAATTGCTTGAAATATCCATCTTTGCAATTTCATCAAAGTCAGTGGTATAAAATCTAGGTGTTAATAAAGTCTCTTGAATTTCTGACTTTATTTCAACATTACTCTGTTTATTGTCAGTATTTGATATAGTTCCAACCATAGTTATATTGATTATATTAATGAATCTTTACTAAAATATATTAATAGATATGTTACTCGAAGATTATAAAAATCTTTAAAATTTACATTTCTTGATTTGTGATTAAATAAATTAATAACAATGATATTATTATTGTTAATTTATTTAAAATTTGACAATATTAAATTATAAGAATAAAATATTTAAAAAAAATCCATTTTCTTAGCGTTTTAAAGTGTAAAAAAAAATACTAATTACGTATAAGAACAAAATAATTGATTATTTTGTATATTTTGCTTAAAATTTTAGTAAATTAAGACAGAATATAAGAATTTGCATTTATGCTATTGACATGAAAAATAAAAATAAGTGTTATGTATTTGTTTGAGAAATAATTAAGTTTTTTATAGAAAAAAAATGTGATAATTCGTAAATTAAAATTGAGACCCAAAGAATTTCAGTCAAATGCAAAAAGTTGCACACTAACAAGACTGAGAAAATAACAGACCCCTAAGTTTTAGATACTAAAGTTCGTAATAGAGGATGGTAACAAAAATCAAAGAACTACTTTTAAATAATTTTTAAGGAGAACAATATCATGCAATTTTATCTAAGCAATTATATAATAACTATAATTAACCTATTATTTTCAACTATTTCTAAATTTGCTGAACTATACTCGATATTAATTGTTATTAGATTATCTCTTGGTTGGTTACCAAAGCTAAATGCTTTTAATGAACCATATGCTACTTTATACGGTATGGTAGATCCCTACTTAAGATTTTTCAGAGGCATGGTTCCAACTATTTTTGGAGTTGATTTGTCTCCTGTATTAGGGCTCTTATTCTTACAAAATTTAATAATTATTTTTGAACATGTACGAATGGAAATTGGTTAAAAAATACTAACAAGAAATAACTATTGCTTATTAGTATTTTTTTTGATAAAATAATATTAATATTATTCCTTAGTAGCTCAGTGGTAGAGCAATCGGCTGTTAACCGATTGGTCGTAGGTTCAAGTCCTACCTGAGGAGTCAATAAAATATATAAACTATAAATATGTCGTATAATTATAATCTTTTTTTTCAATTCGGGTATTATTTGGAGAGCATTAATTCTTATTATATTGATCATTTTAATTATTTTAATATTCTACTTCTAATTATATTAGGAGTAGTGTCAGGGATTAATCCTTGTATCTTATCTCTTTTGCCCGTATATAATGCATACTTAAATCAAGAAGATATCAATGCTAAGAAAAAATATAAACCTTTTATTATAGGACTATATACAGGTATAGTTTTCGTGACGTGGCTATCTAGTACAGTTTATAGTTCTCAAGTAAATAATCATTACTATTATTTACTACTAGGCATAGCTATTTTTTCACTTGGCTATGAAAGATTAGGCATAAATAGCTTGAATAATTACTTATTTTCTAGAAGCAATTTATTTAAATATATCAGTATGATAAATAAAAAAAGTTTATTCAGTAGCTATTTCATTGGTTTATCTTTAGGCTTAACTGGATCTTCGTGCAGTACGCCTTCAATTGTCACTTTAAGTTTATGGTTACAAAACAGTCAAGATAATTATTTAGGTATATTTTTTATATGTTTGTACTCTTTAGGATATGTTTTTCCTATTGTTTTTTCTAACATCATCTTAGAAAAAATTAATACTAATATGAAGAGATTTTTTTTTAATAAGTGGTCTAACATAATAAGTGCCAATATGTTAATCACACTTGGCACTTATTATGTTATGTTATGTTTTGATAAATATTAATAATGTCAATAATTGAATCATGAATTCATAATGATTCAATTATTGACATTATTTAAGACCATCTGCGAAAAGTTAATTTAATGTCTCCGCAATTGTTGGTTGGTTAGAGTCGAGTAAGCTATTTTGTCAATCTTATATATATTACATAGATGCTGTGCAATATTTGAGGATAGAGCATAATCATCTAGCATACCTTTAGAATTTATAAAGTTACCCTCTCAATCAGAACCGTACGTGAGATTTTCACCGCATACGGCTAATAGATTTGCTTACTTTAATTTGTCTTAAATCATAATACATATGAGATTGTTTTATTGTTCAAAAACTAAATATAGCAACGCATTTGATAATAGTTTATGACTTATCTTCATTATAGTTGCAAACCAGGCTAAATTGAAAATTTAGCTTTTCAGAGAAGTTACTCTCTTTCCTATCAGCTTTGCATCCTGTAGCAATGCGATTAACTATTGCCTATTTTATATTTTAACAAGGAGATAACAAAACGCTTCTTTTTGTTCCGAAAGTTTATTTTTTTGTTGTTTCAGGTACTAACCACTTCTTCAGCTGAGCCTCTCCTTATATAAACATTTGAGACTGTCTTAATTTGAGAAAAATCTTCAACAAATATCAGTTCAGTTTATACCTTATATTATTTTCAGATTAAGGTAATAAGAATAATAGTTAGAAGTTTTTTTAGGTTAGTTAGCGTATGTTTACCTTGATAACCTACCATGAACTGTACCACTATCAAATCTACAGCTGTATCAGGCATTATTAGCATCACACGCGTCACGGCGTGGGTTGGAGTTTCAATTTTTATTGAGTACCAATATAAACTTTCAGTTAACCTATAGCTTGTTCATCCCTATAGGCTTTTAGGTTGTATTATTCAATAAGCCAAAAGCTTATTTCAAATACATTTTCACCTAAAACAAATCGTGCTTTCTCTAACAGCAGTAAATCCGTGGGAATTACCTTTTGTCTTGATTAAATTATATGCATATCTCTGATGCAGCTTATTTAAAAATAAATCTACAGGACTTGACTGGAGCCAGAATTGCAAATCTGTTTCTAATGTATACGCATTATTTTGCCAAGTAAAATAAACATCTATATTATTTTTTTGTTTAATAGTATACTTTGGCTTATTAGACAAACTAAATTCGTCTTTATTCCAGTCTAAATTAAAGTCTGATAGAGTAGTCTCTAAAATACTTGCATCAGAAATCGTAGTAGTAAGTTTAGTTAAATGAGACATAAAAAATCCAATATATTATAATATTTGAGTATTATACTTCAGCTAATAATATCTTAAGTACGTGTAACTTGATCCTTTTGGCTTACAAATAATAAAGCGCCAGCAATTGGTAGAACTACAATTACTAAACCTAAAATTAAGCTATTGATGAAACTTGATAATGAAGGAGTCATGATATTGATCCAGAATAAAGTAAATAAAATAAAAATTGTAATTTTAAATATAATCACTAAGCTCTTCCAGTTGTTTTTAACCAATTTTGAGCTTCGATATAATTATTTGGAGCAAATCTAATAGCTTGCTTCCAATATTCGCTTGCACGATCAAACATTGAATTAGCCAAGTCTGTATCTTGTGCTTCCAAGGCTTTTTGACCTTGATAATGATATATTACAGCAACATTATTTAATGCTTGTGGCAACTGAGAGTTTAAATCTAAGGCTTGATGATAGTATTCTAAAGCTTTAATATACTCTCCATTACTTGCATAAATTAAGCCTATATTATATAAAATATAACTGCGGTCATAGGGATCTTCTTCTAACTTTAATGCTTCATAATAATTCTCTAATGCTTCTGCGTACTCACCTTCTGACTGTGCAGACATCCCGTCTCTATAATAAGAAAAAGCCTGTTTTTCGGCTTTACTAGTAGGCAAAATCTTCAATACAATGTCAGCCATGACAGTAAAAGTTTTGTCTATAAAGTTGTCATTTTTTTGCGATCGTGGCATATATTCATAATATAGTTAATTTTTATGCAGGAACTATTCTTAATCACATATCTCAAATTAAAAGAAATAATTACTCTAAGTCCTTACGATTTGGATTTCTAGAGGGATCATTAGATAAGAAACCAAATACAAACAGTGAAATAAAGAAAATTACGGTAGTATATACAAAAATTTTTAAAGTAAACATATTCTCCTAGTTGAGTTTAATTTTTTTTACGTATTTTTTATAGTTATAATTTTAAAATACATAACATATTTAAAAACTATTAAATTAATTTAATAGTTTTTAAACCAAAAAAGAATGTTACGGGTATTGCTAAACTAATTACTAAACACAAGATATAACCGAATAAAACAGACATAATTTATTGCTTCTCCTTAAAACATTTTTATAATGACCAATCTAAAATATTAATAACTATAACTAATTATATGCTAGAAAAGACATATAATGTAATTATAATTAATTTCCTAGACTTGTCCAATCTACGTCTACATTCTCGATAATTAAGGAAGAATTATATATCTGTAAAATAATTAGCAAAAATAAAAAGAATAGCAACATGAACACACCCATTATAGGAGTTGTACCCCATCCAGGTGCTACTTTACCATATTCAGAATTTAAAGGTCTTAAAATTTCTCCTAGTCTTGTTCTTAATGCCATAATCTTTATTAATTTAAAAGTTTATATTTTCTATAATATTATTCATAATAATATTATAGAAAAAGTCAACTTTAATATTTAATGAGTTATGGAAACTGCAACAGTTCTTAGCATTTTTATTTCAAGCTTACTTATGGGATCGAAAAATTATATTGTGAAGTTATTAATAACTAGTTATTAGATCGAACAAGATAAAAGAATATGATTTTAGATTTAAATAATATGTCATCATTACATATAATTAAAAATTATATTGCAAAACATGCCATATAAAATAATAAATTTACTTATGGCATATTTACCAGAAATTCTTCTAGGTAAAATATTGGGAATAACAGGATATTCTATCTATACAGCTTTTGGACCTTCTGCAAAAAATTTACGAGATCCATTTGAAGAACATGAGGTTATGAAAAAGAAAATTATGATGCAAATAGTCAAAACAACTGATTATCAAGATATTATCATTAGTCCTATAGTTGCACATAAATTTTTATACATATAAGAAAGCGTATATTTTGCATATATATCAATTTATAAAAAACTATAAATTTTATATAAATACTCGTAGTTTTTGTAAGGGCTATAAAACATAGTACCCAATACTAATAAGAAAAAAAATAAGATTGTTTTAAAATTAAAACAATCTTATTTTTTTTCTTATACTATTTTGCAATCCTTGGGGGGTCTCTAAAGAATATAGCAAAGAAGATAACCATTAAAGTCCCTACAAGCAAAAATACGTATACTAACGCTTCCATAAAAAAATCTCCTATTGGCTTAATTAAACAATACCTTGTTTTTTAGTAGTTCTATCTCCCAGTTTAGTGAAAGCACCGAATTCCGCCTGTTCTGTTACTTCTGCACCAATACCTGCGAATACATCTCTAAATAATGTGCGAGAGCCATGCCATAGATGGCCAAAGAAGAATAATAAAGCAAAGTTAGCATGACCAAATGTATACCATCCTCTAGGACTACTTCTGAATACACCATCAGATTCTAAAGTTATACGATCAAATTCAAAAACTTCACCCAGTTGAGCTTTTCTTGCATATTTTTTTACTGTTGGGGCATCAGTAAAAGACTGACCGTTTAGTTTTCCGCCATAGAAGTCAATAGTAACACCTACTTGCTCAATACTATATTTAGATTCTGCGCGTCTGAATGGAATATCAGCTCTAATGATACCATCTTGGTCCACTAAAATAACTGGAAAAGTTTCAAAAAAGGCTGGCATTCTGCGCACTGTTAACTCACGGCCTTCTTTATCCTTAAATACTGGATGACCTAACCAAGCTTCAGCTATACCATCACCTTTATCCATAGGTCCAGATCTAAATAAACCACCTTTAGCCGGATTATTACCAATATAGTCGTAAAAAGCTAACTTATCTGGAATACGCGACCAAGCGTCATTTAAAGATAAACCTTCACTTAAACTGTTTTCAACTTGACGCTCAATTTCTTGTTGAAAATAACCGCTATCCCATTGATAACGAGTAGGGCCAAATAATTCTATTGGAGTTGTAGCAGAACCATACCACATTGTTCCTGAAGTAATGAAGGCAGCAAAAAAAACTGCTGCTATACTACTAGATAATACAGTTTCAATGTTGCCCATTCTTAAAGCTCTATATAATCTTTGAGGCGGTCTAATGCTTAAATGGAATACACCAGCTAAAATACCTACTGTACCTGCTGCTATGTGATGAGAAGCTACGCCGCCTGGATTAAATGGGTTAAATCCTTCTGGTCCCCAAGCAGGTGCAACTGGTTGAACTTTACCTGTAATACCATAAGCATCTGATACCCAAATTCCAGGACCAAATAATCCTGTTACATGGAAAGCACCAAATCCAAAACATAATATACTTGCTAAAAGTAAATGAATACCAAATATTTTTGGCAAATCTAAAGCTGGCTCACCAGTTCGAGGATCACGGAAAAGTTCTAAATCCCAATAAATCCAGTGCCAAATAGCAGCTAAAAATAGTAAGCCTGATAAAACAATATGAGTTAAAGCGACACCTTCAAAACTCCAGATACCAGGGTTTGACACGCTTTCACCGGTAATACTCCATCCTCCCCAAGAATCTGTAACACCTAGACGTGTCATGAAAGGCATAACAAACATACCTTGTCTCCACATAGGATTTAATACTGGGTCTGATGGATCAAAAACAGCAAGCTCATATAGCGCCATTGAGCCTGCCCATCCAGCTACTAAAGCTGTATGCATTAAATGCACTGCTATTAGACGACCTGGATCATTCAAAACTACTGTGTGTGTTAAAGTCGAGTAAAACATTTTATAGCCATTTTGTATTTAATATATACAGTGCGTCAGAATCATAATAATTAACGTAGTATAAATACTTTCAGAATTTATGAACTTTTACTCTCTAATTAAGAACCGTATATGAAATTTTCATATCATACGGCTCATAGATTTACTTACTTTAGTTTATCTTAAAGCACAATCAATATGAGATTTTGTTTTTTTTATTATTTTTTTTAGCTTTATACAATCTTAATACAAAGATCAAAATCTTTTTTATCGATACTTCTATGTTATGTTCTTATGTTTATTTCTTAAGAACTAAATATATAACCGCATTTGATAACTTTTTATAACTTGCTTTAATTAAAGTATAGTTTGCAAATCAGGCTAAATTTAAAATTTAGCTTTTCGGAGAAGTTGCTCTCCTTCCTACCCGTTTTGTACCATCTAGCAATGCGATTAACTATTACCTACCTTATAAAAATTAATAAGGAGATAACAAAACGTTTCTTTTTGCTTTGAGAGGTCATTGTTTTGTCATTTTAGGTACTAACCAATTCTTCGATTGAATCTCACACTATATCACACTATAGATATATTAAGACCTATTTTATTTCAGAGTAAAATTAGATAGATAATTGCCTGAATAGGCATTGATTCAATTTGCATATGAATTTTTTACATCATTATTAACAAAAGTTTAGAAGATTTTAAGGTTAATTCATGTTATTTACCATAATGACTTACCAGAAGTTGTATTCATATATACTTTAAAAAGTATTAGATAACATTTATTGACTTACATATTAAATATTATGAGCAATTGAATAATTACTACTTTTAACAGTCTTGGCGTCACGCTCGTCTGTAAGCGGGTGAGACTTCCATTTATTCAGGCACTCACATGAACTCTCAATTAAATTATGACTAATTAAGTTAAACAAGCTTTAGATTATATAACGTGCAAACTAGAAAGCTATTGCAAGTAAAATTAGCCAAAAACAAACCATACACTCTATACCATGGTAATCCCATTAATTATCATAATTTGAATTAAACTGTTCGTTTATTCTCTCGTAACTATATAATTTTATATAAAATAGAGCTATAAAATAGGTAAACTATTTTGAATATTATCAAGCTAATTATGTTTTAGATACGAATTAGAGCAATCATAGTAAATTCTAGGAAAATCAATATAACAGATATTCTTAATAAAGTAATGATAGTTGGTGCTCTTATTAATTAAGACTAACTTCCTCTCCTATAAATTGATATTATTTTGACTTTCTTACATTGAATTTAATTTCATGATAATATAAAATCTAGCCTAATACAAACGTTCTATTGTATATTTAGCTACTTTTTGTAATAATTTTTTAGATTCGGAGCTTTGCAAATTATCTATAGATAATAAAGCTGCTTCAACGTGTTCTGATGCCATATCTTTTGCTTTAAGTATTCCTCCCGAATTATTTATTAAATCAATGGCCAATTGAATGTCATTTTTTTTACTAAATTCTCTATAGATTAAATGAGAAATTTTATCATTTTCCGTTACGGAAAATAAAATAGGAGCTGTTAAATTTCCGTTCTTCAGGTCAGAACCTGGAGATTTACCTAAAAATTCTACTGAACCAACTAAATCTAGAATGTCATCTATAATTTGAAAAGCTAAACCCAAATGTTTCCCATAATTATAAAGTCTTTTACTGATTTCAAGATCAACTCCATTTAGCATAGCAGCTCCTTGGCAGCTCGCAGCAATTAATGAGGCTGTTTTATAGAAGGATTTTTCTATGTACTCGTTGATAGTAAAACCTGTATCAAATAGAATTAGGCCTTGTCTAATTTCTCCTTCTGCAAAATCAGAGATTACTTTTGATATATTCTGAACTACTTCTAAATTGTCTAGGTTAGCTAGATACCATGATGATTGAGCAAATAAATAGTCACCTGCCAAAACAGCTACTTTTACACTAAAAGTATTATGGACTGTATTAACTCCTCGTCGAGTTGAGCAGTCATCTAAAATATCATCATGTACTAAACTAGCCGTGTGAATTATTTCAGTAATTTCAGCTAGTCTTTTTTGAGAAGCTAATATTATATTATCATTAAGAGCTTTAGAAACTAACAGAACTAGAGATGGTCTAAATCTCTTACCTCCTGCTGTAAATAAATGTTCAGATGCTGCATATAGAACAGGGTGCCTTGTACTAACCATTAATTTGAGATTTTTATCTAATATGATCGATTTTTTAGAATAAAATATATCGTCACTGCAGAACCGTACGTGAGACTTTCACCTCATACGGCTCTTTGCTATTATTATAATCAAGGTAACAATAACTTTTCCTTAAGAAAATATATTCTTTTTATATATATTCTGTTAGTCAATTTAAAATATTAACTTTCTGCACATTTGTTATAAACAGTGATTTCTATGTTACTTTAGATCTCTTCAATTTTTACATTAAAAGCTTGTAAGTCACTAAAATTAAGATATAATTTAAGACCATAAGATAATTATTATTCTGTTTAATGATTATCTTTTGAGAATGAAATATTTGTAAGAAGATTTAAATTTTTTTTGATCTTAGTCACAATAATTTATAAGAAAATATGTTATTAATTAAACAATATTACTCTTAATTTATCACGGGGTTTTTCATATAATCTTGTCTAATGAAATCACCAGTACTACTATTTATATTATTGTTATAATCCATATATGTAAAAAACTAAATAATGCTCAGTAAGCATAAAAGGCTAATGGATTTATCAAGTACAAACCTTACAAAGAATCAATATCTTTTTGAATTAAATTTAAGTCTAAATTGTTTGTATTCATTTTTTATAAGTTAATAATGAGTATATTTTTAGTAATTATAACTTAAAAAAAATGAACTTAACTAGTAGATAATAAACAGATTAATCATTACCAGATTTCCAAGGATCGTCAAAATCCAAATGAGCCCTAGCATTAGGTGAAACTACAGGTATTTGAGGCATGGTGCCTCGCAAAGCGTGCCATATCGAATAAGCAGAGGTGATTATTGAAAACCACCACAAGGTATTAATAACTGAAGATCCTAACAAAGTCATTCTCCACGCAGGTGGACCAAGATTAGTAATATTTGTAAAACATATAATGATCATATACAAAATAATAGCCTGCAAGCCATGAAATTTAACGAATCTATGTACTTTTGCTTTTGGCCTGACAATTAAAAAATAGATTAATAGAAAAATAATGATAGCCATACCGGGCAACATATATATGTTTAATAAAGGTTCAAATATTTTCCTATAATACAGATATGCAAAACGTGGATAGTCTTGTACACATTCGACACCATAGCTTCTTAGCCCTTCTAAAAGAGGCATAATATAAGGAAAGCAGCATAAAAGTCTAGTGAATAAAGTAGGTTTTTTGTATTTGTCTTCTACCATAGTATTTATATATAATAATTTAGTTAATACTTACTATATTATATATTTTTTTATGATATAAGTCAAGCAGTTATAAAGCTTTTTTATGATATGTATTAAAATAGGGGCAAAGGGACTTGAACCCTTACGACCGATATGATCAACAGATTTTAAGTCTGTTGTGTCTACCATTCCACCACACCCCCATACTAAAAATATTATAAACGTATTTACTCTTTTTTTGCAAGGCGGCACCCAGATTCGAACTGGGGAATAAAGGATTTGCAATCCTTTGCCTTACCACTTGGCCATACCGCCTTACAACACTTACAATCTTATCACAAATACAAATAATTGTTAAGAAGAAGAAAAATAAGAAACGTCTTTACAAAATAAGATAAAGAAATAGTATATTATATTATATATAACTTATAAACTTCTTAATTTATATATAAGGGTATACAAATGCAAGATATAATTACTAGTGTGATTAATCAATATGATTTAGGCGGTCGATATTTAGACAATAAAGGTATGAATGGTGAGATTTGTTCTTAAGCTAAAATTATATCTAAAAACGTCTTCGCGCGTTAAGATTAAAACAAGCAAAAGATCTGTATAGTTAGCAAACTTACAGATTAACTAAATGTTCATGTTGGTATACAGCTTAACTGTAAGCCCAACCCACGTCGGGACGCGTGTAATGCCAACAGCTTGTATAACAATTATGTATTATTATCTGATACTAGTATGAATTTGGATTGAAACCACAGATTACAGGCAATAAGCTAAACAATACTATAACTTTTGGCAGATTGTTATGGTGAGCGAAAGTCAAGTAACCGTAAAAAGCCTCTAAGCGTTCAGATTATAATTATGGATAATCTACCTTGAAGTGATGTTTGTATAAACACTTATTCAGTATATACAGTCCTAAATGCCTTTAAGGGTAAGGATTCAATAGAGAAATTGGTTATCACCTAAGACAACAAAAAAATAATGGGCATTTAGAGCAAAGAGAAACGAGTTAATTTTTCTTATCGATATATAAGAACCTTACGTCATAGTAAAGATGAGAATATATCAATTATCTCGGGTATGAAGGCGAGTAACTTCGCTCAAAAACTTTCTTAATTATAAGAAAGCTGGTTTATAAAACATAAATAATAGAGTAGATTAGTTTTATACAATTGACAATAGACAGTTATGCTAGTAGCTTAACATGTCTAGCTTAAAACCAATTGTAAACATAAGCTTTTTTTCTTGAAAGTCAAATACATAAGTCTAAAAACGACGACTTAATAAACCTAAGAGCCGTATGAGATGAAAATCTCATGTACGGTTCGGAATGAGAGATTGTTTTTATAAGTTGTTAAACAGTGACAATTTAATAAAACAATCGACTCTAGAAGATCAATAACTATTTCGATACAGGCTTAAAAAGAGTCATGATTGCTAAATTAATTAATAAAGAGGCAGGTAATATCATTAAAGAAGCTTCTGAACTTTTATTTTTAGAGCAGCCTGAGTTATTAAGACCGTGTGGCAATGCATTTATAGGGAATGCTTATACTACACGAAGATATTCTGCTTGCATTAGAGATATTGAATATTATTTAAGATATAGTACATATAGTATAATTGCAGCTAATACTAACGTTTTAGATGAAAGAGTATTAGATGGTTTAAGAGAAACTTATAACTCTTTATTGGTACCAATTGGTCCTACTGTACGGGTTATTGAATTACTTAAAGAAATAATTCAACAAAAATTTAGTACAGAGGCTATTGAAAAAGAAATTATAGCTAAACCATTTGACTATTTGACTAATAACTTGAGTGAGAAAAATTTATAAAATTACACGCCCTGAAGGACTTGAACCCTCGACACCAGGTTTTGGAGACCTGTGTTCTACCAACTGAACTAAGGACGTTTATTTATATATTAGATTATATCACGAAATATTACAACAAAGAACTGATATAATTATTTTTAATCACTATGAATATAAATTCAAAAGCAGAAAAAACAGATAGCTTAGAAGCTATGCGAAAATTTTCTGAAATTTATGCTAAGAGAACAGGAACTTTTTTTTGTGTTGATAGTAGTGTAACGGCAGTAGTTATAGAAGGACTGGCAAAACATAAGGAAGCTTATGGTTCACCTTTGTGTCCTTGTAGACATTACGAGAATAAAGAAATAGAAGTTTCTATTACTTATTGGAATTGTCCTTGCGTTCCTATGCGTGAAAGAAAAGAATGTCATTGCATGCTTTTCTTAACTCCAGAAAATGATTTTGCCAGCAACAATCAAAGTATTAGCAGGGAAGAACTAGAAAGTAAGCTTCAATCAGTTTAATTTTTTTATTGTAAATCCATACATAGTTTTTCAAATGGCTTATAATAGCAATAAATATAATAACAACAAGTAAATTTTATTAGAAAATAAAGGTTTAAAATTATGATTAACTGGCAAGTAATTGGTCAATTGGTATCTTTAGCAATTATTGTTTTAATAGGGCCTGCTGTAATTTTTCTATTAGCTTTTAGAAAAGGTAATTTGTAAGAAATTTTTAAATCCAATCAAATAAGAAAAGATATTAATTCTTTTATTTAAGACAACAAAGGGAAATGTGGTGTTTAATAAATTCTTATGATAGAACCTAAACAAATTACAGATAACACATTCGTAGAGAATGTATTAGAAAGCAAGTCTTTAGTGCTAGTAGACTTTTGGGCTCCATGGTGTGGGCCTTGCAGGATGGTGACAGCTGTTGTTGATGAAATTGCAAATGAGTATGCTAATCAACTTAAAGTTGTTAAAATGAATACTGACACAAATCCAAAAATAGCTTCAGACTATGGAATTAGAAGTATACCAACTTTGATGCTTTTCAAAGATGGTAAACGAGTAGAAACAGTTATAGGAGCAGTACCAAAATCTACTTTGGAGAATGTTATAAATAACTGCTTGAAATCGTGATTTAAATATTTTTATTTAATTTAAAACGAGACCGACGGGACTCGAACCCGCAACTTCCGCCGTGACAGGGCGGTGCTCTAACCAATTGAACTACGGTCCCCAAGTAATTTTTATATTTCAAATTATTACATAGCATTATAACTTTGTCAATTAATTCTTTTATTACTTTGATTTAGCTTGTTATAATAAATAAAATAATTAATTGACAAAGTTATAGAAAATGTAAAAATTAATAACGTATAGACATAGCTTCATTACGAAGTAACTCCGTGTTAACTTTAGAAGCTCTAGTTAAAGCTATTTTACCTGTTCTAGCTATTTCTACAATCCCAAAAGGATCTAATAAATTTTTTATTGCCACTATTTTACCTGGATCACCAGTAACCTCTATGACCATATAATTATCTGAAAGATCAACAACTTTCGCCCTAAAGATTTCTAATATTTGCAAAATTCCAGTTCTTGTTGAAGAGTCTGCTTTTAATTTGAGGATCATTAGTTCACGTTCTACGCAAGGGATATTAGTAATGTTTTGAACTTTAAGAATGTTGATTAACTTATATAATTGTTTAATTAACTGCTCAATAGTTCTATTATCTCCCGAAACTACCATCGTAATTCTAGAAATACCCGGTTTTTCTGCGGGGCCTACTGCTAAGCTGTCAATATTAAAGCTTCTTCGAGCGAATAAACCGGAAATTCTAGACAATACTCCTGATTCATCTTCAACTAATACAGATAGAGTGTGTTTCATAATGTCTGATTGACAGTGTATTTAAATATTTAAAATAACAAATAAGCGCATATAAATTAATGAAGCTTGAGGTATTGCTTAATAGAATCTTTAATCAATACCAAAATAAAACATATAGAAGATACCATAACTATTGCTGGACCCGATGGAATGTTATAGAAATAACTTGCATACATTCCAGCAATACTTGAAAAAATACCTAGTGCTGCACCTATTGTCATAACTTCATGCAAACGAGAAACTAGTAAGTAGGCTGTAGCTGTTGGAATTATTAATAGTGCTAACACCAAGACTACCCCTACAGCTTTCATGCTTGCAACAGTAGTTAAAGCAACTAAAGTCATCAGACCAAATTTCAATATTTTTACAGGTAGACCAATTGTTGCAGCGCCTAAGATATCAAAAGTATAAAATAATAACTCTTTATAAGTAACAATGATAATAAATAAAACTATTGCTGTAATGATAGCAGTATTTATAACATCTTCTGCAGTCACTCCTAAAATATTTCCAAATAAAAAATGATTCAAATCTATCTTGTGTTCTTTTTGTATGCTTGTAATTAATATTATACCTAGTGCAAAAAAAGATGCAAAAACTATTCCAATAGCAGTATCTTCTTTTAATGGGAATTGATCATTAATCCAAGCAATTGTTATTGTACTTATGATGGCTGCTATTAAAGCTCCCAATAACATTGGAGCTTCTAAATTAAAAGCTATTGCCAGTCCAGGCATTACAGAGTGACTAATTGCATCTCCTAGCAGAGATAATCTTTGAACCATTAAATAACTTCCAACAATCGCACATAATAAGCCTACTAATATAGCTACTATTAGAGAACGTTGCATAAAACTGTATTGCATTGGTTCTACTAATAAACTATAGACTTCTGTTATTTTCATTTAAATTAATTAGATATAGGCTTGATGTAACAAATTCTCTGTTAAAACTTCTTCACATTTGCCGGAAGCTATGATTTTTTGATTTAATAATATCAATTCATCAAAATATTTTAAGATATCACTAAGATCGTGATGAATTACAATAATTAATTTATTTTGGGTAGCTAAATCTCTAAGAATTTTAAAAATATTTGCCTGTGTTTTATAGTCGACGCCTGATAGCGGTTCATCTAAACAAAAAATTTCGGCTCCCTGGGCTATTGATCTCGCTATAAAAACTCTTTGCTGTTGACCACCTGACAACTCTCCTATTTTGCGATTTTTTAAATGAGAAATTTTTAATTTTTCCAGAGCAGAATCTACTATCGTATAACTTTCTTTAGAAAACTGATTGAACCAGCCAGTTTTAATAATTCTTCCCATAAGAACAATATCCCAAACTGTAACAGGAAAATCCCAATCAATTTGTGATCTTTGTGGTATATATGCAATTAGCTCTCGCTGTTTTTTTAGAGCAAGATTGTTATATATTATACTTCCATTTTCTTTATTAATGAGGCCCAGAATAGCTTTAAAAAGAGTACTTTTACCTGCTCCATTAGGTCCAATAATACCTATTATCTTACCTGTTTCAATACAAAAATTAATATTGTTCAATATCAATTTTTGTTTATATTTAACAGACAAGTCCTCAACCTTAAATTGTTTTCGAGTCATTTTTTATATTATATATACTGAGCTTTAAATACAAATTATTATATACTATAAAACACTTTGTCTTCGGCCTTTGTTAAAATATTGACAATAGGGCTATGGCTAATATTATTAATAGCATAGCAATTAGAAGACAGACCTTCTTTGAATGAATTGATTTTTTCTACCATTTCATTCAATTGAGAGTATTGCATTATAGCTTTACTTACGCCTATGCCTGATGCTCCATAATGAATTGCCATAGAAGAAGTTAATTCTGAGAGATTTGAAGCGGTGATGATAGGTACTGATACTACTTGTGATAAAACATAAGTAGAAGTTAAACTTGCAAAAGCCCGTGATACATTAAATAGTAATTTTTTTGAGTATTGTGGTACAATTCGCCCCTCTGTTTGTATTAAATCGATATTCAGCCGCTCTAATTTAACTGCTAATCTAATTTGTTCTTCTACAGTCAAAGTATGAGGTATTGTTACACATAAAGCTATATCTGGATAACTAGAACGAATTTTTTTTGTTATATCTAATATTTCTTGATCCGTTATATAAAAACCTTCCTTATATAAATGATCAAAATTTCCTAATTCGATTAGTTCTATCCCTGAAAGTATAATCTCATCTAATTTGTCTATATTAGTTATAGATACACATACTATATTATCACATGACTCCTTAACGGATTGAATAATTTTGGGATCTGCACAAATATCTATATAAGTACTATCTGTAATCTGTGCAGCTTGAGCTAGCTGTAATATTAAGTAGGTGTTTTGCGTGCAATAATTATAATAAATACTGTATTGACTATAACAACTCTATTTGCAAACCGCAAGACGGATTTTAATCTGTTACGGCTTTTCAATCATTTTATATGATACATTTCAGAATCAAATCACACATAATTTAGATCACTAAATCCTTAAATAATTTTATACATAAGATATAAGTATCTTCATTTTCAGTTTTAATTATTTTCTCTAACTAAAATAAGAAATTTTTTGAAATAATCGTTAGATTAAAAAATGTATGATTTTTTTGGCATTAAATATTAACCATAAAATTACCTTAGATCCCTTTAATATTTTAAATAATATGAATTACTTCTAAACTTTAGTTCTAGTCTAGTGCAGACAATGAATTAAAAATATAATTTATTTAAAACTATTCTAAAAAAGGTTTAAAATTATTTAATCTTAGTAATTTGCACATTAATATTAGTTGGTTTTTTCATATGAGATTTTATTAAAAAAACAACTAACGTCAACATTTATAATATCTTAATCAATCAAGGTAATATTTCTTTTTTTTATTGAAGAAATATTAATACTAGTAGGATAAGCTATTTTTTGATCAAAGACCAAACTTACACACTATGAACATTCGAGTTTTCAATCCCACTTATGGCCTTAAATAAAGACTTACCTTTTATTGCTTGTAATATTTTTAAGTTATTTATCATACTAATATTGAAAATTTTTCTATCTTTTATGTTTTTGTTTTTAATTTTGGATATCTATAGATTTTATATAAATATAAATCTATAGATATCCAAAATTAAAAACTGCTTGTATTGATTATATTAATAAGCAAGACCTAAACTACGAGTAGTTTCTCCTCCTAAGTATACACGTACACTTAAAAAGTCTGTAGGACATGCTGTTTCGCATCTTTTGCAGCCAATACAATCTTCTGTGCGTGGTGCAGACGCTATCTGTTTTGATTTGCATCCATCCCAAGGCACCATTTCTAATACGTCACATGGACATGCTCGTACACATTGAGTACAACCTAGTTGAAGTCGAGTAAGTTATTTAGTACATGTTATAAATATTCAATAAAGGCTGTGCAATACTTAAGTATCGAGCGTAATCATTTAAAATATTTTTTCAACTTATAAAACTACCCTCTTAGTTAGAACCGTACATAAGGCTTTCACCTCATACGGCTCTTAGATTTACTAGGCCTAAACCTTGCGCATTTTATGCCGTAAATAGACATATAGTGATGAAAACTTCAGTGAAAAACTTTTAAGTTGTTATAATTGTTCTTGCAATTTCCACCAAGGCAATCAAGTTTCAAGTGATCATCTACTACAAATCTTAAATTATAACCATCATATTTGAACTTTTGCAATATTAGTACTTCAGCTTTTTATCCCCAATGTTGACAATAGTTGCTTTAGCCTTTACAAGTTACTTTTATTTCACTTAGTCTTTGTTAAAGCGTCAACCTAACATAATGCATTCTTTTTTTGATTTCATGAATCATTTTAAGTCTATTTTTAGAAGTAGGCCAACCAGTTAATAGGTTATTTACTTTAACTTCCGATACGAAATCTAAGAAATGAAACCTTTCAGCTTATTTAACTGAATAAATTTTGGCTTTTTTTGCATCTCAGGGTCCTTCTGGTAAAACAATATCTATCTTTCTATTCACTTCCTTTCAATTTTCATATTCTTTGATGAAAAAGCTAATATTGTAAGCAAATCAATATTACATAATAATATAGACATAATGGCATTTTGGCGTGTTACTTTTGTATCTACCCTTGCAGTTACTTTGTCTACATTTATTTCAGTAACCTGACGTATGGCAAAAAATTTAGGAAACAGGAAGTAAAAGTATTTATAATTTATGTGCAAGTTTGTAATCTAAGATTTGTTACGCTTTGTATGTTCTATGCTGAAGATGACAACTTCCTTATGTAATAGATTTTTCTAGTCTTCAATAGAAGTTTTTTAGTTTTTATTGAACAAAACTCGATCTCCTTCATAAAACATATTCTGTAAACCGACTCTTTTATGACTAAAAAAGTTTTTTAGCAAAGTTACTCGCTTTCCTACCCGCTTTGCATCATGTAGCAATCCAATTAATTATTACCCACCTTATAACTTAATAAGGAAATAACAAAGCGTTTCTTTTTGTTCTGAAAGTTCATTCTTTTGTTGTTTTAGGCGATAACCATTTTCTCTGACGGACGCTTCACTTGAAAGGCATTTAGAACTGTCTTTTTCTTGTAATTTTTCAGCCTCAGGAACCTTAGACAAATACTTATACATCACATATACTATTCTAAATCCAGATTAGAATATGACGATTTAGAGACTTTTCAGGCTACTTAACACAAGCTCACCATAACACCCTGCTAGGAATTGTACCAACATATGTTTTACGGTCTTCTTTCTGTGACTTCCCGACTTCTAAACAAACCAGTGTTACTACTAGATTGCAATCTACAGTCGTTAAGAGCACTATCAGCATCACACGCGTCACAGCGCGGGTTGAACTGCTAATTTTTAAGAACGAACATGAACTTTCAGTTAACTTATAGGTTGTTTAATCCTACAAGCCTTTAGGCTATATGATTTTTTACCTAAAAACAAATCGCACTACAAGTATCGTAAACCTTTACACTGTGAGCCATAAATTTTCTCCTTTGTTTTAGTAGAGAAACATAGAAAAGTATCGCTAAATTTTTCTCTCTAATTCCAAACCGTACGTGAGAGTTTCACCTCATACGGCTCTTTGTTTTACTACTATTCATGGGATGTTATATATATAATATATTGAATTAATAATTAATAAAATAAGTTTATAGTATTTTTTATGAATAATTTTATATTTATCAAATTTATTAATTTTAAACACTTTAAAATTAATAAAAAAGGCTCATGAAGCATATAATCTTTTTTTTGAGTCAAAATCAATATTAATATAGAATAAAGCATATAGTAAAACATTTAATCATTCTAACACTGTATCTAAATGGCAATAGATTTTTTTAAGAATAGAATAATTATTTTTTCCTGACTAAATAAAATTTAATATAGGTATTTAGTTTTTGTTCTGAGTTTTTATTATTCACTACTTTAGATCGCTATCAATTTGACCATTCTGTGTCAACAAAAAATTAGTATTTTCGTTACATTATCGCATTGTAATAACTAATACAATGTAATGTCTATTAAGAATATATATATTTATACAATTTTTAGTATTAATTCAATAACGTAGGACTTTTTTTTTAATAGCTTTACATATATTAATCATAGTAGTCTAGTGGGCTTTAAATTCTTTAGCTATCTTAGTAACCTAACTTTTCTAGATTTTTTCACATATTGAATAGATTCTTTAATAAAAGCATAAGTCTTATTAATAGATGAGAAGAATGCATGTGCGCCAAAATAAAAATTCAGGTAAGCAGCAAATTTTTAGAATCTGTACCTCAGATTGTCTTTTTTTTGATATTTAAAAGCTAAATAGAAATATTCAATATTACTTTTAGACCCGAGAACAAATCGTACAATTATTCGTTTTGAGGTTTATTATACGCAAAATAGAATTAAATTATTATAAGCTTTATAACATAGATTTAACAGCAGATACTATCTGTTCTGGGTGAATAATAGTAGCTTTTTCTAATATACCGTTGTAAGGTGTCGGTATATCTTGAGAAGATAACCTTACTGGCGGAACATCTAAATCATCAAAGCAATTTTCAATAATTTTGGCGATTAATTCAGCTCCGATACCGCCTGTTTTCATACACTCCTCAACTATTAAAACTTTGTGCGTTTTTTGTATTGATACTTTTATGGATTCGATATCTATAGGCTTCAATGAAATAATATCGATAACTTCTGGGTCATATCCTTCTTTAATTAATTGCTCTGAAGCTTGTACAACGTGATGACGCATTCTTGAGTAAGTCAATATTGTTATGTCTTTGCCTGAACGCACTATCTCAGCTTTATCTAAAGGTAAAACATAATCTGTTTCAGGGATATCTTCCTGTAAATTATATAATAATACATGCTCAAAAAATATAACCGGATTATTATCTCTAATAGCAGCTTTTAATAATCCTTTAGCATTATATGGGGTTGAACAAGCTACTATTTTGAGACCAGGAATTGCTTGGAAATAAGACTCCAATCTTTGAGAGTGTTCAGCTCCTAATTGTTTGCCAACTCCACCTGGGCCTCTAATAACAACTGGTATTGTAAAATTACCTCCTGATGTGTACCTTAGCATACCAGCATTATTAGAGATTTGGTTGAAAGCGAGTAAGAGAAAACTCATATTCATGCCTTCAACAATGGGACGCAAGCCAGTCATAGCGGCTCCAATAGCTAATCCCGTGAAACTGTTTTCAGCTATTGGTGTATCTAATACCCTTAAGTCCCCATATTTGTTATGTAAATCTTTAGTGACTTTATAAGATCCCCCGTAATGTCCTACATCTTCGCCTAAGACGAATACTGTATCATCTCTTTCCATTTCTTCGTCTGTTGCCATTCGCAAAGCGTCGAACATAAAAACTTTTATCATATTGAATTAATTGTGTTTGATAAATAATAAATGAAAGTTTATTAAAAACTTAAATTAAGTTTTTAATCTGCGAAAATATATTTATACAAATCTCGAGTATCAGGATCTGGACTTGTTAGTGCAAAATTGATAGCGTCATCTATTTGAATTTTTATTTTCTTATTAATATCATCTATAGTTACTTCATCAGCAATTTGTGATTTTAATATATGAGATTTTAAACGCTTTATTGGATCTCTATTTATCCAAGCTTCTTTTTCTTGTTTAGACCTTAATTCATCAGGATCAGCTAACGAATGCCCTCTAAAGCGATAAGTTAAAGCTTCGATTAAAGTAGGGCCTTGGCCAGCTCTAGCGCGAGCAATAGCTTTTTGTGCTACTGAGTTAACTTCTAATACATCCATACCGTCCACTTCTATACCGGGTAAGCCGAATGCTGCTGCTTTTTTATAAATTTCTGGAGTTGAAGATGCTCTATGATGTGCCATTCCTATTGCCCATTGATTATTTTCTATAACAAAAATAACAGGCAATTTCCAAAGAACAGCCATGTTGAGACATTCAAAAAATTGTCCGTTATTACTTGTACCATCACCAAAGAATACAGCTGTAACATTTAAATCACTCTGACTCCCTAAAACTTGTTGTTTATATAAGCTTTGAAAAGCTGCACCCAGAGCTACGGGTATACCTTCTCCTATAAAAGCAAAACCACCTAAAAAATTGTGAGGAGCTGAAAAAATATGCATTGAACCACCACGGCCTCGGCTACAGCCGGTTTCTTTGCCAAACAATTCAGCCATAACCGCTCTAGGAGATACGCCTTTGCTTAAGGCATGAACATGGTCTCTATATGTACTACATACATAGTCTGATTCGCGCATAGCCTTAATTACACCTGTGGATACTGCTTCTTGACCATTATATAAATGAACAAAACCAAACATTTTCCCACGATAGTACATTTGGGCACACATATCTTCAAAATTGCGTCCTAGAAGCATATCTTCATATAGATGCAATATGTAGTTTTTATCAAGCTGACTACTTGACTCTAAACCTTCGTCGCCTTGATTTATCAGTTCATATTGTTTTTGTGCGTTATGCATTGTAAAGTATTCTCCACTGTTATTAATTTTGCAGATAAGATAGATTTTATAAAATATAAAAATATTAATTCTAATCTGTTTTAAAACCTAAGTAATTGATTTATGGAAGTAAGTATTACTCATATTAATTATAGCATGAGATGAAAGTAAATAAGTGATTTAAAGTTAATTTGGCTCATCCACTGCTTGTTTAGAAGTAATACACAAATTTTTTATTTCACTAGTATAATCGTGCTTCTGGTTTAATAAAATTTTGACAAATGCACTTCCCATAACAATACCTTCTACTCCCCACTGTTTTACTTGTCTGATGTGTTCAGGTGTAGATATACCAAATCCTATTATTATAGGTACGTCTGTAAAAGATTTAATCTGCTTAACTAACTCTCTAACATTAAGAGCAAATGATTCACGTGAACCTGTAACTCCAGTATTACTTACTAAATAAATACATCCAGTTGCTATTTTTGCAATTGCTTCGACTCTTGCAATAGGGCTTGTGGGAGCAACTAACATAATCATTTCTATGTTATATTGTTTGGTAACTTTTAACAAGAATTCTGACTCTTCCAAAGGAAGATCTGGTACAAGTAAGCCTTTAATACCTACATTTGCAATAGTAGAAACAAAAGTTTCCACTCCTCGAGTAATTATTGGGTTATAGTATGTAAATAAAACTAATGGAGTATTTAAAGAAGGAACAACTCTTTGCAACATATTGATAACAATATCAAAGGTGATACCATTATTTAAAGCGCGAGAAGAAGCTTCTTGAATTATAGGACCGTCTGCAAGGGGGTCTGAATAAGGTAATCCAATTTCTATAATATCGGCTCCATTTTTGTCTAGAATTCTTAATACTTCTTCTGTTATATCTAGGCTAGGATGACCAGCCGTTACAAAAGGAATAAAAGCACACTTACCTTTTAATTGATGAAAAACGCTACTTATATTTGACATAGATTTAAATCCTATTTTTTATGCTCATTTAACATTTTGATATTAGAGCAGAATATAATATAAAAAATACATTATTAATAGAATAGTAAAATCAATATACTGGTCTATTGGTATTTAACATTTCAGCTTTAATAGATCAAATTAAAGTTTATTAAAGCCTTATATCTTTATATATTATAAATGCATTAATTAATAGACCTTAATGAATATTTAATAATATACTTTAAACTATTTATAAAATAATATATAATTCATAAAGAAAAATTATTATTATTTATAATTATAAATTTAAGTACTCGCTTTTGTTAATAAAAATATATAATATAATTATTGAGTATACATCTTAGTTTTAATATTAATAAAATGAATGACTTTATCAAATGCCCAAGAGGCACTAAAGATATTTTACCTTTCAATAGTAGAAAATGGCATGATATTGAAAGTGAAGCACATAATATTTTGGCATCCTATGGCTATGAAGAGGTTAGAACTCCCATATTTGAAGAAACAAAATTATTTGAGAGAGGCATAGGAGAAGATACCGACGTTGTTAATAAAGAGATGTATAGTTTTATAGACCAGGGGAATAGGCAATTAACTTTAAGACCCGAAGGAACAGCTGGAGTTGTGAGATGTTTAATAGAAAACCAACTATACAAGAATAAAATAAACAGGCTGTGGTATTATGGGCCTATGTTTCGTTATGAAAGACCACAAAGCGGTAGGCAAAGACAATTTCACCAGTTAGGTATTGAATGCATAGGAAGCGATGATGCTAGAGCTGATTTTGAAATTATATCAATAGCATGGAATCTTTTTTGTTCACTAAAAATAGACAACTTAAGCATAGAAATTAATTCAATAGGTGATTATCAAGACCGTGCGCAATATGTAAAAGCACTGAGTATTTTTTTCAGAGACAATCAGGATTTATTAGACGAAGAATCAATTAGTAGAATTAATAAAAATCCGCTTAGGATCTTAGATAGTAAAAATCCGATAATAAAGGAGCTAATAAAAAAAGCCCCTATGTTACCTGAGTTTTTAGGTGAAAGATCTAAACAACATTTTAATCAGCTGTGTAAATATTTGAGTAATTCCAATATTCCTTACATTGTAAATCCAAGATTAGTTCGCGGGTTAGATTACTATACTTACACAGCATTTGAAATTAAAGCTAAGAGCTTAGGTGCTCAAGATACCATATGTGGCGGTGGGCGTTACAATAATTTAATACAACAATTAGGTGGACCATCAATACCAGCTGTTGGTTGCGGAATTGGAATTGAAAGATTATTGCTGATATACAATCGTAAAGAATATATAAAACCTTTAGATTTCGTTGTTATTTCACTTGACGAAAAATCAAATGACTATTCTATTCAAATATTTAATTCATTACAAAGCATGGGATTTAATGTACAATCTAGTTTAAATGAAGGAAAAGTTCAAAAACAATTAAAAAAAGCTATAGAGTCAAAGGCAAAGGCATGCATTATTGTTGGAGAACGGGAAATAAATAATAATATAGTTAATGTAAAATGGTTAAAATCAAAAGAAAATGTTGAAATTAAAATTGAGGAATTAAGAAAAATAAAAAAAATATATAGTAGTAAGATTTTTATCAGTTAAATAACTGAGGTGGGAGGATTCGAACCTACGAATGGCGGAGTCAAAGTCCGCTGCCTTACCACTTGGCTACACCCCATATGCTTGTTATTATAATAACAAAAATGTGTATACTTTTGTCAATCTTAAGAAATTAATAAAACTATAAATTATGGACTTATATATCAATTTTATATTATAATTAAGATATGGCGGGTGTGGCCAAGTGGTTAAGGCAATGGGTTGTGGTTCCATCATTCGCGGGTTCGATTCCCGTCATTCGCCCTTTTAGATGGTTTTAACTTCCTAGTTTAAAAGAATCTACGAAAAAGCCATATATAATTCCTAACTTAATATTATTTAATAAGGAAAAAAATAAAAATCTACGCTTGTTTAAATTAGCAGCTGAAATATCTATAGTATAAACAATTTTGCTAATAATTTCAGTAATTGCAACTAACAAACCAGAAACAACTATTCCCCATTCGCCTGTTTGACCAGGCAAAGTGGCTAGTGCATTTGCAAAAAAGAAACCGAGAAGTAAAGCTATTAAATTACATGCAAAATAAGACAAAGAATTATTATAATTAGTTATTAGAAATTTGTTAATTTTGCTAAACAAGGTACTGATTTTTGTTTTCATTATACTTTTATTACATTAAAATAATTTAATTAGAAGAGTATATAAATATTAATATATAGTATAATCTATTTTTTTTCAATTTAATCATTATTAAAATTATAAATATGACAATTAGTCTAAAAAAGAGAATTGCAATAACACTATTATTGCTTATCATAGTACGCTTAGGAGTTTTCTTACCTGTTCCAGGGATAGACCATGATAGCTTTTATAGCAGTACAAAATCTAATGAATTAATCGGTTTTCTGAATATTTTTTCTGGCGGAGCATTTTCAACAGTAGGTATTTTTGCTTTAGGAATAGTACCATATATTAATGCTTCAATAATTATACAAATAACAAGCAAAATATTGCCAAGTTTAATAAATTTACAAGAGGAAGAAGGTGAAGCGGGTCGTAATAAAGTTGTGCAAATTACTAGAACACTTGCATTGGGATGGGCAGTTGTACAAAGCTTGGCAATTAGTTTCTGGATTCGTCCTTACGTGTTTGACTGGAACTTATCTTTTATTATAGAAACAACTTTGGGATTAACTGCAGGAGCTATGATAGAAATGTGGCTTGCTGAAATAATTACTGAAATAGGCATTGGTAATGGTACATCAATCTTAATCTTTTTCAATATAATAGCAAATATTCCTAAGAGTACAATTAAAACTTGGATACTGGAAGGAAAACTCGATTTTGATTTTATTAAAGTAGGAGGATTTGTAGCTATACTATTTTTTTTCTTATTATCAATTGCTGTTATTCTGCAGGAAGCTGTAAAAAAAATTACTATTATATCCGCAAAACAACTTACTGAATTTGGAAATTCAGATACGGTGAGTAATTATAGTTATATACCATTTAAATTATATCAAGGTGGTATTATGCCAATAATCTTTGCCTCAGCAATTATTGGTTTGCCGACATACTTATTACAAGTTACAAATAATAATTTTCTACAGAGTATATTACTATCAATTAGTCCCAATGGTATGTTTTTTTTACCACTATATTATTGTTTAATTTTATTGTTTAGCTTTATTTATAGTTCTTTAATTTTAAATCCTGAAGACATATCTAAAAACTTACGAAAGACAGGATCTAGCATACTCGGTGTAAAGCCTGGCATTGATACTGTAGAATATCTTAAAACTACTTTGAATAGATTAACGTTCTTGGGATCTCTTCTTTTATTTATTATAGCTGTTATGCCTGTATTAATTTCTTTTTTAAAAATTGATATAATAAAAACAGTAAGTCCAACATCCATACTAATTCTGGTTGGTGTTGCAATTCAAACAACTAAACAAATACAAATGTATATTTTATCAAAGGAATTTGAAAATTTGACATCTCAAGATAAGTCTTAACAATACCACGATAAATCAAAACTGATTTATCGTGGTATTGTTAAAAATTAGTCAAGATCTAAACCTGTGCCAGCTGGTATTAGACGACCAATTATTACATTCTCTTTTAATCCTTTTAGCCAATCTAATTTTCCGGCTATTGCTGCCTCAGCCAAAACTTTTGTTGTCTCTTGAAAGCTTGCTGCTGATATAAAACTTTCAGTATTTAATGAAGCCTTTGTAATTCCCATAAGTATAGGAAAATAGTTTGCCAATTTTTTTCCTTGCAATTCTAGAGTGCGATTTATATTTTCAATAGTATATAAATCAACTATTTCATTAGGCAAATATTTACTATCTCCTCCATTTTCAATTTGTACTTTTTTTGTCATCTGCCTAACGATAACTTCAATATGCTTATCAGCTATATCTACCCCTTGAGATTGGTAAACCAGCTGAATCTCATTCAATAAAATTTGCTGAATGTCTTGTAAGCTTAATCGCGCCGCGTCATATATATTTAAACCTTTTGTTGAATAAAAATTAAAATATTCTGTCAATAACTCGTGAGGTAGCAATGTAGTATCTCTTTTTCTTCTTGCTTCTAAAATTTCTTCAATTCTAGGTAAGCCTTGTATGATATCTCCAGTTTTAGATTTTCTAAAAATTAATACCGCTAATGTTTCACCTTTTTGTACTAAATTAAATTCGTTTACATACAAAATGCTATTCTTAGATATTAAATAAGGATGGCCTAAACGTAAGTATAAATTATCATTATCAATATTAATAATTTGGCCAGAATATGAAGATTGCATTGTATTTGTTATAAAATCGCCAACTCTAATCCATGAGCCTTTTTTATAACTCTTTAAAATTCCGTCAAGATGAATTGTTTTAATATCTGTATCTGCAATTAATATGATTCTTCTGTCTTCAGTAAATTTTTTTGGTATATTTTGAATGTAGCCATTTTCTTTCGCTAGAATTTCTGTTTGAGCTATTACTGTATTTTCTTCTACAAAATGATTATTTTCTATTAAGACTTTAGTGCTAGTATTATTACCTTGACTATCAATACCGTTATTAAGTGTGTCAATTGATAGAGATTCACTAGAACTTAAAGCTATATATTTAAAGGCTTTCTCAGTATCTTCTTTGAAAGTAATCTTATTAATAAGAGCTTTGTCGTTATAGTCAATACGTGCTAGTAATTCCACCGTTAATAATTCGACACCTTCAATTGCCTTAATTCTTTCGCCATCTTGAAATTTTGTTTTAATAATAGAATACAAATCTAAAGATGCACTAGAATTCTTTTTCAGTTCTTTAGACAGAGTGAATAATTTTTCTGTTACTGAATATACTTGTACAGAACGAATTAAAATATAAGCTTGATTCTCTAGTTCTATATATTCCCAATAAACTAGCTTATCTGTTGTCAGCTGATTATTAATATTTTCACCTGGTCTTAAAAATCCTCTTCTCTTTTCTGCCTTGTCAATTTTTCCTTTATAATCATAAATTCTACCAGGCTTTATGATAATTTCTTTAACAATGTCATCTTTAAAAACAAGTTCCACTATGCCTGCTGTGCGACAAAATACATTGTTAACAATCTCAGTACCTTCGTCAATAAATTCACCGGTATTAACAAAAACCATATTTTTTGTCTTATGGAGGGTGTGCGTTTCCTCAGATATCCACAAAATGTAGCCAGGATTATATATCTCATAAGAATCTTTGTTTACACCAATACGATCTTTAGAAATATTAAGATTTAGGAATTTAATTATACCTCCAGTACGAGTTTTATAATCTTCCGAAATCATCTTGGCTATCAGCTGACTATTATGAATGTTTTCATCAGGCTGTATGTCTAAAAGAAAATCATAGCTATTTAATACTTTTAATTTATAGTTTTTTAAATTCGCTGGTTCTTGCTCTAAAACTTGAATAGCTTTATATTCAACTAAGTCACAAACTATAGATATGTTTATTTTATCTTTTAATAATAGATCTCTATTGAGCTGTACATAGCCTGCAAATTTATTAACAAGCTCAATTTTCGCTAATGTATCTCCTTTTTGTATTTTTTTATTAGTTTCCACAGTTAGAGTTGCTGTGTCGGGAATATTGTATACTTGACCCGATAATACCCAGATTAAACCTTGATCTTTTACTAGACGAGTTACAGTTTCTTTTCTATTTTTCAATGACTCTTCTATATTAATATCGCTGAAATGTACTTCTCCAGCTAAGTCTGTCATCAAATATCTTTGGCCTTCTTCAGTAATTAGCCGCTTACTTTTAGGAGATTCAGCAATAAGCGTACCTTGAGTGATATCTGATAAATTTTTAAAGAATAATATGTCATTTTTATTCAGAGATATTTTAACAAAATCAGATATACTAATTATTTCTAGATCAAATGGAGCAAGAACTATAAATGCTTGGTCCCCGTGACTTGTACGATGAGGAGATATTAGAGCCTTATCAGGAATGACAATTTTACCTGTTATAGGTGTATAAATTTGATTTGCTAACTCGCCGGTAAAAACACCTCCTGTATGGAATGTACGCATTGTCAATTGGGTTCCTGGTTCACCGATTGATTGAGCTGCAATTATACCAACAGCTTCTCCAAGGTCAACTTTCTTACCATGTGCTAAATTCCAACCATAACAAGCTTGGCATATAGAGCCATGAGATTCACAAGTAAGTGGGGATCTGACAAGTAGCTTAGATAAGTTTGCTTTTGTTATTATGCAAGCTAATGGAACATCAATGATATCTGTCGACTTAGCGATAACTCTCCCTGTATCTACAGAATAAATATCTTCTGCTAAAGTTCTGCCAACGATTGCTTGTTCTAAACCAATAAGTGTCTTATCGTTGTCAATCATACTTTCGATAAGTATACCCCTTTTTGTATGACAATCAAGCTCTCTAATTATGACATCTTGTGCAACATCTACTAGGCGGCGAGTTAAATAACCAGAATCTGCCGTGCGTAAAGCAGTATCTACTAATCCTTTTCTAGCTCCATAAGAAGATATAAAATATTCTGTAATATTCAAGCCTTCACGAAAATTACTTGAAATAGGTAAGTCGATGATCTGACCTTGTGGATCTGCCATTAAACCACGCATACCGACAAGCTGTCTTACTTGAGAGATGTTACCTCGAGCACCAGAAAAAGCCATCATATAGACAGGATTAAGTGGATCTGTTTCTTTAAAATATTCAACTACTTGTTCTTTTAAAGTTTCACTTGCATTATTCCAGGTATCGATTACCTTCTGAAACCTTTCCACTATAGTAATGTCACCACGAGAATATTTTAATTCTGCAAAATTAATGATTGATATTGTGGATTGTAATAAACCTTGTTTTTTTGGTGGAATACGTAAATCTTCAACACTTAATGATATTCCAGCTTGAGTAGCAAAGAAAAAACCTAACGTTTTTAACTGATCAGCTATAGTAGTAGCTCTTGCTAATCCGTAGTTTCGAAAAACCCATAAAATTAAATTTTTCAACTGTTTTTTATCGAGAACTTTATTGAGAAATATCAATTCGTTATTTTTATTTATTGGATGTGTATTCATGTATGATAACCACTCAAAATGATTGATTGACTTATGCTTCTAGAGATTCTTGCAAAATTGTATGCAATAAAACACGCCCAGGAGTTGTCCTTATATATTGAAAAATCATATTTTCTTTATGATCTTTTTTTACTTGACTGTTTTGATAGATATATAGGAAAAGTAGAATAGTCTATTGAGTCTTATTCAAAATTATATATTTTACTAAAATATATGCTTTATTTTAGTAAAAAACATAATTCTATCATTTTTACAACTTATAAGATCATCCTCTCATTTAGAACCGTACGTGAGACTTTCGCCTCATACGGCTCAAGGGTTTATCAAACTCTAGTATTAATTTTAGACTAAAGATTTCTAATCTTCAAAATAAGTTTTTAGCATTAGTGATATACAATTTAGCTTATTCAGTTAGATATAGTTTATAAACCAGATCTCTCATTACCAAGAGAATTTTCGGAGAAATTACTCTCCTTCCTACCCGCTTTGCATCATGTAGCAATCAGATTAACTGTTGACTGCCTTATATTTAATAAAGGGAAAACAAAGCGTTTCTTTTTGTTCTAAATATTCATTTTTTATTGTTTTAGATGATAACCATTTTCTCTTCTCTGCTAGATCCCTAGTTAAGGAGGCACTGGGGACTTTTTTTATATTCATGCGATCTATAAGGATAGACCTTTATAAGCATTAATCTGATTTAGAGACTTTTTTGGTTACTTAATAGAAACTCACCATAACAAACTGCCCAGAATTTGGCCATTATATATTTTACGGCTTTCATTCTGTAACTTCGCGACTTCAATCTAAATTTATATTATAGTAAAACCATAATCTATAACTATTACGCAAGCTATTGGCATCACACGCGTCTCGGCATGGGTTGGACTTCTGCACCAACATGAACTTTAGTTAGCCTGTAGATTGTTTCAATATACAAGCTCTTGGATTGCTTAATACTAATAAAGTAAAATTTTTTAAGTATAATTTAACCTAGGAACAAATCGTACACTTACTATCATCTTCATGACTTGTTATAACTTCAATCAAATCATCTTTTTCTTGTTCTACTGAACCATTGAATCTAACCCATATGTACTGATGCAATTTTATCTGATTTTGTCTGTAAGCAAATAAGACATCATCTAAATTTGAGAAATATTGATCATTATTAATTTGTTGTGATGGATTATTTGCTGTTAAATAGTAGCAGCCTAAAACCATATCTTGACTTGGTGTTATAATAGGTTCACCAGTAGCAGGAGAAAGAAAGTTGTTCGGAGCAAGCATTAATAATCTGGCTTCTGCTTGAGACTCTAATGATAGAGGTATGTGGACTGCCATTTGATCTCCATCAAAATCGGCATTAAAAGCCGGACAAACTAAAGGATGAAGTTTTATAGCTCTACCTTCGACTAGAATAGGTTCAAAAGCTTGAATACCCAAACGATGTAACGTTGGTGCTCTATTTAACAAAACTGGGTGCTGTGCAATCACTTCCTCTAAAACATCCCATATAATAGGATCATTTTTTTGAATAATTTTTTTTGCAGCTTTAATATTATTTACTAAGCCATGTAAAATCAATTTATGTATAACAAATGGTTGAAATAGTTCTAAAGCTATTTCTTTTGGCAAACCACATTGATGTAACTTTAGTTTAGGTCCTACTACTATCACAGATCTTCCTGAATAATCAACTCTTTTACCCAATAAGTTTTGTCGGAATCGACCTTGTTTTCCCTCTATAATATCTGATAACGATTTCAATGGTCTATTGCTTGCTCCTACAATAGTTCTACCTCTTTTACCATTATCCATTAAAGAATCCACGGCTTCTTGCAACATTCTTTTTTCATTACGAATTATAATTTCTGGAGCTAATATAGCTTTTAATTTGTTTAACCGGTTATTTCGATTGATTATTCTTCTGTAAAATTCATTTAAATCTGCAGTAGCAAATCTACCTCCGTCTAACTGTACCATCGGACGCAGGTCAGGTGGTATTACAGGAATAACAGATAAAATCATCCAAGAAGGATTGGCATCAGTAGCTATAAAATTTTCAATTAATCGTAAACGACGCATTCGTTTATTAAACTTTAAGTCAGGGACTGATTTACTCGGTGGTACCAAAGCTTCTTCTCTGAGTAACGAAGCAGTATATTCTAGATCTAAGTCGTCCAATAATTGTTTAATTGCCTCAGCACCGATATTAACTTCAATACCAGATGTCGATGCAAACTCTTTATATAATTTATCTTCTAAATACTTCCATTCATAACCTTCAAGCAGAGTGTTAGCTAATAACGCTTTTGATTGGCCGGAATTAATAACTATGTAAGAATGAAAATATACAATCTGTTAGAGTCGAACAAATCATTTCACCAATATGATGTATATTTTGATAAGTGCTGTACTTTTGTGACAAGGCAAACAAATCATTCAATATACTTTTTAAGGCTTATAGAACCATCCTCTCAGTCAGAACCATACGTGAGACTTTCATCTCATACGGCTCTAAGATTTACTAGATTTTGACATTGCGCTTTGTATACTTTATGTTAAAAAAAGAATACTTGCTTTCAGAACTATTTGTACAAGACTCAATCTTCATTATAGAATATACTCTACTCTGTAAATCAGGTTATCAATCAGAGACCGATAACTTTTTGGAGAAGTTACTCTCCTTCCTACCCGCTGTGTATCGTATAGCAATAAAATTAACTGTTGCCTACCTTATAAATTAAGAAGGAGATACCCAAGCATTTCTTTTTGTTCCAAAAGTTCATTCTTTTGTTGTTTTAGGTACTAACCAATTACCCTGACGGATCCTCTCAGCTTAGAGGCATTTAGCACTGTCTTTTTTTTGAAAACACATCAGACAAATATAGATCCATCACATATACTATTTTAAATTCAAGTTAGAATATGAGGATTTAGAGGCTTTTTACGGTTATTTAATTTTATTCTCCATGACAACTTACCAAGAATCGTACCATTATCTGCTTAATGGCCTTAAATCTTTGACTTCCCCGGCTGCAGAATTAATTGGTATTATGAACAAGCTATAATCTAAAGCTGTTGCGGGCACTCTTGACATCACACCTGCCCCTAGGTGGGTTAGATTTACAGCTAAGCTGTGCACCAACATGAACTTTCAGTTAACTCATAGGTTCTTTAATCCTACAAGCCTTTAGGCTATATGATCTTTTTTACCTAAAACAAATCGCACTTTCAATATCCTTGACACGCAAGTCAAGCAATAGGCTTATATAGCTGGTAGAACCTTTTAGGTACCAAACGTGAGTTACCGGTGTTGCTAAGTCAATATATCCCATGCGATGACGTCTCACTTTAGACTCAGTTACTTCAACACCACACCTTTCACACACAATTCCTTTATAACGAAATCTTTTATATTTTCCACAGTGACATTCCCAGTCTTTAACTGGGCCAAATATACGTTCGCAAAATAAGCCATCCATTTCAGGCTTTAAGGTTCTATAATTAATTGTTTCTGACTTTGTGATTTCTCCAACTATTAGACCATTGGGTAAAGTTCTTTCACCCCAGGATCTAATTTTTTCTGGCGAAGCTAAACTGATTTTCACATAATCAAAATATTTTGTTGTTTTATTCATCATTATAATTATGTTTATCTGTAAGTTTAGTATGATTGATTTGTTTATAGAATGACTGAATGTTATTTGACTCAATCTCTGTATAATCCTGTTCTTCATCACATTGCATCAAGTCTATTTCGACAGATTCACTAGTACCATCTGATAATACATTAATCTTATATGGTGCAATATCTAAACCTAGTGATTGTAATTCTCTCATAAGAACTTTAAAGGATTCTGGTGTTCCAGGCTTAGGAATTGGTTTACCTTTAACAATTGCATTTAAAGCTTCATTTCGTCCTTGCATATCATCAGATTTTACAGTTAAAAGTTCTTGCAATGTATAAGCAGCTCCAAAAGCTTCTAAGGCCCAAACTTCCATTTCACCTAATCTTTGACCACCATGTTGGGCACGACCGCCTAAAGGTTGCTGAGTTACTAAAGAGTAGGGCCCTGTTGATCTGGCATGTATTTTATCATCTACGAGGTGAACAAGCTTAAGCATGTATGCTTTTCCTACAGTTATTGGATTATCAAACGGTTCACCAGTTCTACCATCACACAATACGACTTTGCCAGGATGGCTTTGATCAAATAGCCATGTATTTTCACTTGACATTGCAGCTTCATGAAGCTTAGCGTTTATCAAAGATCTAGAAGCTTCAGCGCCATACATCTCATCAAAAGGTACGATTTTAAATCTTTGACCTAAATATTCGCCGGCTAAACCTAATAAGCATTCAAACAATTGCCCAACGTTCATTCTTGAAGGAACGCCTAATGGATTTAATACAATATCTACTGGAGTACCGTCGGGTAAAAAAGGCATGTCTTCTCTGGGAAGTATTAGAGAAACGATACCTTTATTTCCATGACGACCAGCAACTTTATCTCCAACTTGTATTTTGCGTTTTTGTGCTACATAGACACGTACTATTGAATTTGCACCTGGCGGTAATTCATCACCTCTTTGTCTTGTAAAGACACGAACACTTAAAACTCGGCCTTTTGTTCCATTTGGTAATCGTAAAGAGGTATCTTTCACGTCACTAGCTTTTTCTCCGAAAATTGCTCTCAGTAATTTAGCCTCAGGAAGTTGATCTGACTCTCCTTTAGGCGTAACTTTGCCAACTAAAATATCTCCTGGCCCCACCCAAGAGCCTATAGATATAATCCCATTTCCATCTAGCTTTGCGGTAGCTACATCTGCAACGTTAGGTATATTTCTAGAAATCTCTTCTGGTCCTAGCTTTGTCTGGCGGGCTTCTACTTCATATTTTTCTATGTGAATTGAAGTATAAAGATCTTCGTAAACTAATCGCTCACTGATTAAAAAAGCATCTTCATAATTGTTATAGTCGATCAGATAATTTCACATTTATATATCCAACCTCTAATTCAGAACCGTACATGAGACTTTCACCTCATACGGCTCACAGATTTACTAGGACTTCGCCTTGCACTCTCTTCAAACCATCTATAAGTTTGTGTTAGCTATATGATCAATATAGAACTTAAATACTGTGGTTATTTTTGTTCTTTATCAAAGTGATAAAGTTCAATATGATCGCTAACTCATATTTTCAAATTACAAGCATTATATATGAACTTTTATAATGTTGGTTGTTGTGCATTCGATACAAATCTTCCAAGCCAGTAATTTCCTAGGTGAGTATATGATTGATACTCTGACTTTAATAGATATCTTAGTAAAAATTGTACTTTAATGCTTGGGATGCCAAATTATGTTTTTTTCACTGCTTGATTATAACATGAATAGATTCTTTAACAATGATTGTTTATAGAAATTTCAGTTAATTTATTTGTTCAAACAGATCTAATCTTTTACCTGTGTCAAGTCAAGCTTTGCCATCAATACTAGCTATAAGTTGTCCTATATGTTAGCTAAATAACTTGGCAAACGACTAAGATTTTTGTGACTTTAAAATTAAACAATAATCTCTGTGATTTATATACCAATTTGTAATTCTCAATTTGTTGTGCTTTATATATAATACCTTGAAAATTTAATCTTCTTTCATATAATATATGCTGTAAACCACTTTATCAGTCGAAAACTAATAATTTTTTTGAAGAAGTTACTCTCTTTCCTACCCGCTTTGCATAATGTAGCAATGCGATTAACTATTACCCACCTTATATTTTAACAAGGAGATAACAAAGCGTTTCTTTTTGTTCCGAAAATTTATTCTTTTGTTGCTTTAGATTTTATTCATTTGCCTATCATTCACGAGACTTAAGACTGTCATTATTGGCTATAATGCGACCGAATACAAGACCTAGAAAAGTAGTGGAATGATCTTCTATTAATATTTTTTTAGATTTAACAGAAGTAGATTAGGCACTTGCTATAATATCAATCTTGGCAACCTACCAGGAGTTACTTTATGCGCATCTAATTCATATATTTCACCCTGTGACTTCCCGGCTTCAACATTAACCAATGTTACCACTGGACTGCAATCTACAGTTGTTACGGGCACTATCGGCATCACACTCGTCTCTAAGTGGGTTGGACTTACAGCCAAGCTGTGCACCAACATAAATTTTCAGTTATAGTTTTAGCTTGTTCATAGCTATACTACCTTAGGCTATTTAATCGTATTGCTTAAAGCAATTTTGCACATTTTATTTTACCTAAGAACAAATCGCACATAGCCTTCCCAAGGCATATAAGCAATAGTGACATTCCGACCTAAGGCAATCTCACCAAGATTGGTAGATGCACCATCTGATATTATTTGTCCTTTGCAAATATTTTCTCCAAGCCACACGCTTGGTCTTTGATTAATACATGTATCCTGGTTTGTACGATAGTATTTCTTTAATTTGTAATATATAATATTGCCATTACTTTGCTGTAAACCAATTTTACTAGCTGAAACATAAATTACTTTGCCTTCAACTCGGCTAATTATTACACTGCCTGAATCTCTTGCGACTTTTGATTCTAGGCCTGTGCCTACAATTGGTCTTTCAGTAAATAATAAAGGAACTGCTTGTCTTTGCAGCCAGAGTCGAGCAAGTGATTCCACTAATACTATGTGTATTTCATAAATACTATCCTATTTATAGCAGGGAAAATAATTATTCAACACACTTGTTAATTTATAAACTAACCCTCTCAATCAGAACTGTACATAAGACTTTAACCTTATACAGCTCGCAGGCTTACTAGGCTTTAGCCTTGCGCGTTTTATACAATGAAGAAGCAAGTAGTTGTAGAAAATGCAATGAAGAGCTTATAGGTTTTCATACTTATTATTCTAGTTATTTCTATGAATCTAATGAGCTTTTACTGAGTTATATACTGCGAATTTTGAATTATAAGAGCTGTATTTTAGCCGTTAAAATGTTAGTAATGTGAGTAATCAGACTCAAGATTAATGATAGTTTCTACCACTTTGAAAAGTTACTTTGACTTTGCAAAGTTTTTGATCCAATTTGGACTTAAAGTCTTTAACAACTCTTTTTATTTTATCAATAATTTGTCTTCTGTTTTTACAAGACAACCAACGAGTTAAAACCTTATTTTCTTTAGGTTGAAAACGCTATTCTAGAAAGTCAAAAACTTTAGTCGGTTTAAACGAGTGACTTTTAGTTTATTTTACATTTAACCCTATTACTGCTAAGAATAGCTCTTGTTTTTACAAAGTTCATTTATCTATTCTTGTTCTTCAACAAAAAAAATTATGTCATCTAAACAACATAATGATATTTTGTTTATTTGCGCTTTATATGTCTTCTGTTGAAGATTTAGCCTTTTCTATAGACTATATTCTGTAAACCAAATTATCAATCGAAGACTGATAATTATTTTGGAGAAATTACTCTCCTTCCTACCCGTTTTGTACCATCTAGCAATGCGATTAACTATTACCTACCTTATAAAAATTAATAAGGAGATAACAAAACGTTTCTTTTTGTTCCGAAAGTTCATTCTTTTGTTGTTTCAGGTACTAACAAATTCTTCTACTAAACATATGCATATTAAAGACATTTAGCCATTTACTTATTCTAATAACTTTAAACAAATGTTAGTTCAATCCATATCTTATGATATTGTAGATTAAAATATGTGGAATTAGAAGTTTTTTTAAGTTAGTTAGCGTATGTTTACCTTGACAACCTACTATGAACTATACCACTATCTGCTTTGCGGCCTTGAATCTGCAATTCACAGGCTTGAACTTGTTTTTAATTTTAATATTAAACTACAATCTATAGCTGTTACAGAGGGGCTATTGGCATCACACTCGTCTCTAAGTGGGTTGGACTTACAGCCAGGCTGTGCACCAACATGAACTTTCAGTTAACTCATAGGTTGTTTAATCCTACAAGCCTTTAAGCTATATGACTTTATGAGTTTAAAGCTCATTTTCAATATATTTGACCTGAAAACAAATCGTACTATTAGATCCCATTAAAGCACGGTTGGCATCGTCGTGTTCGATAAAAGGTATTAAAGATGTTGCAGCAGATATAATTTGTATAGGAGATAGTTTGAGTCGAGTAAGTTATTTTGTTAATTATATATATATTTCATACACGCTGTGCACTATTTAAGAATAGAGCATAATCATTTAACATATTTTAAAAGTTATAAAACTACCCTCTCAGTCAGAACCGTACATGAGACTTTCACCTCATACGGCTCCTAGATTTACTAGGTTTTAGCCTTGCGCCTTTTTACCTGACAAATAGGCATTAACTTTGCCCTTATTTAGTTGAGTGAGTTTATGAATTGCAAGAAATTTAGCAGCTCAAAAGCTAAAAAAAACTCGTTGTAATTTATATACTAATGTGTAATTTCAATCTCATTGCGCTTTATATATTCTATGCTAAAGACTTAATCGACCCTATAAATGTATTTTGTAAACCGATTCTCTTAGTAAAAGAGAGTTTTAGGGAAGTTGATCCCCTACCTGCCCGTTTTAGATCATATAGCAATGTGATTTACTATTGCCTACCTTATAACTTAATAAGGAGATAGCAAAACGTTTCTTTTTGTTCCGAAAGTTTATTCTTTTGTTGTTTTAGGTATTAACCATTTCTCCCGATGAACTCCTCACTTTAGAGGCATTTAGGACTGTCTTTTTTTATGTAATATTCAAATTCAAACCTCAGACAAATAGTAAATTCATCCATAGTCTATTTTCTTTCAAATTAGAAGTAACATTACTTGGAAGCTTTTCTAGATTAATTAGTGTAATCTTACCGTGACAACCTACCAGGAGTTATGCCATTATCTTTTTTATGCTCTTGACCTTGTGCCTTTCCGGCTTCAAAGTCAATAGATATTAATATGAAACTGCAATCTAGAGCTTTTGCGGGCACTCTTGACATCACACCTGCCCCTAGGTGGGTTGGACTTACAGCCAAGCTGTGCACCAACATAAACTTTCAGTTAACCTGTAGATTATTTAATCATACAAGCTTTTAGGGTATTTAATAAACTAAGTTTAAAGCTTATTGTGATACTATTTTACCTAAAAACAAATCGCACTACATATATAATCAACTTGCTCTGGTGTTGTTGTAATAAATTCTTGTCTATATCTAACAGGTATAACGTCACCCTCTATATAGCCTAATTGATTAACAAAAGTGTCTCCTGGAGCTATCTTTTTATTATCTTCTTCTTCAGCATTTAAATAAATAATACCTTGTTCTTTTAGAACTTGGCCTTTATTTACCTTAAAGAATGGTGTTTCGATGAAACCATACTTATTTACTAAAGCATGAGTTGCTAGTGAACCAATTAGACCTGCATTAGGACCTTCTGGAGTTTCTATAGGACAAATTCGACCATAATGGCTAGGATGTATATCGCGCACAGCGAATCCAGCTCTATCTTTATTAATTCCACCTGGGCCTAGAGAACTAACTCTACGTTTATGAGTTATCTCAGCTAATGGATTAGTTTGATCCATGAATTGCGAAAGCTGACTAGAACCAAAAAACTCTCTGATCGAAGCTATAATGGGTTTAGAGTTTATAAGATTGGATAGGCTTAGGGAGTCAATATCAGAAACAATCATTCTTTCCCTTATAATTCTTTCCAAGCGACTTAAACCTATTCTAACTTGATTTTGTAATAGCTCACCTACTGATCTTATACGTCTATTGCCGAGATGGTCAATATCGTCAAAATATCCATAGTTTAGATCTTTAAGCCCAATTAGATAATCAACTGCTGCCATAATGTCTTGAGGTGTTAAGACGTGAAATGCTAGAGGAATAGCTAATTTTAGTTTTCTATTAATTTTATATCTGCCAACTTCTCCTAAATCATATTTTTTAGAATCAAAGAAACGAGAATATAAAACTTGTTTTGCTACATTAAATGTTGTTGGTTCATTTGGCCTCAATTTATTATATAGTTAGAGTCGAGTATCCTATTCACTTATTAAGCTCTAATGATGTGTAAAGATAGCCTCTCATTACAAACCGTAAGTAAAACTTTCATCTTATACGGCTCTCAGGTTTATTAAGCTTTTTTTTCTTACTCTTTATATATTGAATCTTAAATAAAACGAGCTAAGTATTACTATTGCTTTTAAGCTAGTGATATTCAATTTTCAACTTAGTTTTTTATAACTAGATACATAAGAAACTAAGTCAATCAATAGAATTTATAAACCATATCCCCTTTTGATTTAAGAGATGTTGTTAACGAAGTTACTCGCTTTCCTACCCGAGTTATCCAATATAGCTCTATTATTGACTGGAGCATTATAATTTAATAAGTAAGCTTAACTCGTTTCTTTTTGTTCTGAAAGTTCATTCTTTTGTTGTTTTAGGCGATAACCATTTTCTCTGATGAGTTCCTCTTATTCAGAGGCATTTAGGACTATATATCTATAAATATTAGTATATAAAACCATTAACTAAATCAGAATCATGTATTTACTACATTAAGTATATTATGAGTTACTTTAATAGAGATTTTTTCAGGTTATTTGACTTTCGCTCACCATGACAACCTACTAGAAATTGTTATACTATTATCTATTTTAGAGCCTTCTTTATGTGACTTTCCGGCTTTAATATAAACCATTTTAACAGACTATCATCTACAGCTGCATTAGGCACTATAGGCATCATATGCCTCCCGGCGTGGGTTGGGCTTTCAGCTAGACTGTGTACCGACATGAACTTTCATTTAGTCTGTAGCTATCAGTTCCACAGACTCTTAGTTTATTTAATCTTAACAATATAAGACATTATTTAAAGATAATAATTTATCCTAAGAACAAATCGTACCTATTTTTAAAGCATCTTCATTTGTTATGTCGTATATATCATTTTTATCTGCTTCTTTATCTAAATCTTTTTCTTGATATATATCACAAGATCTCATAAAAAATGAATAATTATTCAAATTCTTTCTTAGATCGCTGTCTGATAAGCCTATAGCTTTTAAGAATATATAAGTATTAATTTTGTTTGCCTTATCGATTCTGATCCAACTACTTCCCTTTGCATCTACTTCGAATTTTAACCAAGAACCACGATTAGAAATTAAATTGGCAGAATATATTGGATTTCCTTTTTTATCAATTTCTTGTTTGTAATATATACCAGGACTTCTTACAATCTGATTAACTATCACTCTACTGGTTCCTGAAATAATAAAAGAACCACGATTAGTCATAATTGGCAGATCGGCTATGAAAACTAATCTTTTTCCGTATTTTCGATTTTTTCTCTTATCTTTTTTTGCTATATCTTTAAGAGTATCTAATTGTAAATCTTTACGATTCAATTGAGCAGGCAAATAAATTTGAATACTGTAGGTTCTGTCCCGGTTTTTGGCTTTTCTTACACTATATTTTGGGAATCGAATTTGGTAATCTTTACCGTACAAGATTAATTCCAAGCGGCCAGTCGGGTCTAAAATATGCGGAAACGTATCAAGAACTTGGCCTAAACCTTGATTTAAAAATTCTTTAAAACTAGTAGATTAAAGTAGAGTGTTTTCATTAATTATCGAGTTATCGGATAATAATAATTTATCAAAATACTCTCTTCGTCAGAACCGTACGTAAGACTCTCATCTCATACGGCTCCTAGGCTTACTAAGATTTTGGAGATTTTGCCATTAGAAATTTTTATGCCATAGATTAGCATCTTATAATGACATAAGTTATCTAGAGATTATAGCTTACTACGTTCATTAGTAGAATTAAATAAGTCATTTCATCAATATTCTACATCTTTTATCAACGATATGCATTTATAACAGAGCAACTTGATCACTGAACATATTCTTAGGAATTATAGAACTGTGTTCTCAATCAAAATAGGGCATAAGATTTTCACTTCATACGGCTCACAGATTTATTGGGCCTAAAGCTTGCATCTTTATTATGGCATAAATAGACATATGCTAATAACAATCAAGGTAAAAAGGTTCTAATTTCTTGTAATTATTGCTCTTATTATTTTCATAAATCTGATGAATTTCCATATGACAATATAATACAAATCTTAAATTACAAGCATTAAATTTGAACTTTTATAATGTTAGTACTTTAGCTAGTTTTCCTCAATATTACGTATGTTTGCCTTTGCTACAGAAAAGCCAATTGTTGTCAAATGGTAATTTCTAGCTTCTTACAGCTATATGTGTAAATAATATATTTTTGTATCCATTTAATTCCTTCAAATGATTAAGCAATTCAAATCTTTCTTTTTTTATTAAGATTGGGTTTTCTATCTAGATTCGTGGTTGATTTATACCTATTTAATTAAACCGCTTTAGAAATTGCAGGAAATTTAGTGGCTAAAGAACTACATAAAGGGCGTTGTAATTTTTATAATAATTTGCAATTTACCATTTATTGTATTTTATTATACTCTAGATTTTAGATATTAAAGACGAACAAGCTGTCTTTAATATTATTCCTGTAGATAGAATTTTATAGTCTTTGGCATAACTTTGGAAGATTAGTTATATCATACTAAATCTTCTTAAGAAAGGTATCTTCTGTAAACCAGCTTTCTTATAATTAAGAAAGTTTTTTAGCGAAGTTACTCGCATTCATACCCGAATTAATCCATATAATCGCACAATTAACTAAAAAATATCTTAATTCTTTGATAAAGGGAAATTAATCCGTTTCTTTTTGTTCTAAAAATTCATTGTTTGGTTGTTTTAGGTACCAGCTACTTTTCTGATTAAATTCTTCTGATTTCAGGATGTCAGGAACATGATTGTACTTCAGAGTTTACTTTCAGCTCTTTTTAATAGACATCCTGCAAAATTAATTCAGTTTATGTAGATTAAAAAAATTTTATTGCTGATTTAATTTATTTACCATGACAACTTGGTAACAATTGGACCGTAAAGGATTTTTGTGCTTTAAACTTATGCATTTCTAACTTAAACATAAATTCCTCATAGTAATATTTTAAAACTATTAGATATACTATCGGCTTTACACGTATACCTATATAAGTTGGACTTCCATGAAAGATGGGCACCAAGATGAACTTTTAGTTAATTTCTAAATTATTAATATCTGCAAAAACCTAAATCACTTAATTATTAAGCCGTAAAGGATTTTTATAATTTAGCTTGGAAACAAATCGTACTTTGAATATCTACAAGATCCGGTAGGATTCTTTTAGACTGAATAGATTGATTTAAATCGATAATTATATATATCTTTATTATTTAAACAATTTATAGATATAATCTGAATAGTTTTTTATTGTAATTCATAAAATAAGAATACAATAGTATTAAAAGATAATTATTAGTATTTACTATTTGCAAGCATTGTGTTGAGAAATAATTATATAAAATAAGGAACAACATATATGCAAAATATCTATACACGAAAAGCTTTGCAATAATACAATAAATCATAATTATAGTAGATATTTTTTTTACTATTATTTAAAATCAAAAATATATCCCTAAACTAGAACCTTACGCAAGACTTTCAACTTATAAAGCTCATTAATTCAATTAGGCACGATGAAGCAACTGAATTTATCATAAATAATAAAATTTCTTAATTATTAAGATAATTTATTAAATTTATTATGATTACTTATGATATTTAGCTACAGTAGATTCCTTTTTTTTATTAAACTATAAAAAGTTTATTATGTAAGGATATATACAATAATAAATATATCTCTAATTTTGATTATAAAAGGTTCACAATTAATTAGTCCTAGTAGCTTATACTTCATAAAATGAAAAAGTATCATAAAAAAAATATATAAAAGTCGTTAAATTGCATATAAGTCATTTTTTAGTATATTTCTAATATTTTATTACTAAGTAAAATCAAAATAAAACATACCTATCCTAACCATAAAAAATTAAGTTAAAATTAATTAATAAATTTAATAATATTATGCTGATAACGTGTTTTAATAGATTTTTTAAAATAAAGATGAAAAAGAAAAGCGGTATGATTTTTTTGAGGAGTTAGAATTACAGTTAATAGATGAGTATTATAATTTTTCTTAATATTATATTAACAGAATTAAAAAAAAAAAAAAAAACAAAAATCTACTTTTGTCTACTTTAAAAAATAAATAAGGTCAAAAATTTTGCATAAATATTAAGATAGAAATATGTAAATATTTATAATAATCGAAAAACTTAAATAATTAAATATGGCTGTAGTAACATTAGCAGAATTATTAGAAGCAGGTGTTCATTTTGGGCATCAAGCTAAAAGATGGAATCCAAAAATGTTTCCATATATATACACAGAAAGAAATGGTATTCATATCATTGATTTAGTCCAAACTGCACAGTTGCTAACTGAAGCTTATTCATTTCTTGAGAAGGCAGCTGAAGAAAAGAAAACCATTCTTTTCGTAGGAACAAAGAGACAAGCAGCTGGAATTATAGCTCAGGAAGCTAGTAGGTGTGGAGCTTTCTATATTAATAGAAGATGGCTTGGAGGGATGCTAACTAATTGGGTTACTATTAAGTCACGCGTTGATAGGTTAAAAGCACTTGAGCAGCAAGATAGTAATGGGATGATGGACCAGTTGCCAAAGAAAGAGGCTTCTATAGCGAGAAAAGAATTGGAGAAACTACAAATTCAGTTAGGCGGAATTAAAAATATGGAAAGTTTACCTGATGTTGTAGTTATAGTCGACCAAAAAAGAGAAATAACAGCTATTCAAGAATGCATTAAACTAGGAATTCCAACAATAGGAATCTTAGATACTAATTGTAATCCACAATTAGTAGACATACCTATTCCGGCTAATGATGATGCAATTAGATCTATTAAACTAATAGTGAGTAAATTAGCTGACGCGATATACAAAGGTAACCATGGTCAACTAGAGACTTAAAATAAATACAATAAAATTAAATATTATAAACAGGAAATTATTACAATGTCATTGTATGATTTGAAGCTATAATCAGTAAGTGAAAATAAAAATTGTTCTTTTTAATTCAATTCAATAAAAAATATGACATTTTATTGATTATAATAAATAAAAAAAATTAATTAATTCGATATTATTCGGAATAAGCTAATATAGCTTATGTCTAAATATTAGTTTAAGATTAAAAGACAATCTCAGAGGTGTCTATTTTATGATAAATATATCAGCCAAAAGCGTAAAAGAACTTAGAGAAATGACTGGAGCAGGGATGATGGATTGCAAAAAAGCTCTAGCAGAGAATGAAGGCAATACGGAAAAGGCGATAGAAGCTTTAAGAAAAAAAGGTTTGGCATCTGCAAACAAAAAAAGCTCACGTCAAGCGGCTGAAGGTATAATAGAAAGCTATATACATACGGGTGGCAAAATCGGTATATTATTAGAGCTTAACTGTGAAACTGATTTTGTAGCTAGACGTCCTGAATTTCAGGCACTTGCAAAAGATATAGCTATGCAAGTAGCAGCTTCTCCTGATGTCGAATTTGTGAATACAGAGAACGTGAGTAAGGAATTTATAGAATCAGAATCAAAGATTGGTGCGATTTGTTTTTAGGCAAAATTGTATCTTAAATAAGCTTTAAGCTTATGGATCATATAACCTAAAGCCTTGTAAGATTGAACAACTTACAAGTTAACTGAAAGTTCATGTTGGTACGCAGCCTAGCTGAAAGCCCAACCCACGCGAGGACGCGTGTGATGCTGATAGTGCCCGATACAGCTGTAGATTGCAGTTTGGTGGTAACACCAATTTATGTAAAAGCCGGGGAGTCACAGGGTCAAGACCATAAAGCAGATAATGGCACAACTCTTGGTAAGTTGTCATGGTGAGCTTATGTTAAATAACCGTAAAAAACCTCTAATGATTCATATTTTAATCTGATTACAAATAAAATATGGGATGGATTAATATTTGTCTAATTTATCGATCTGAAAAAGACAGTCCTAAATGCCTTCAAATGAAGGGATCCGTCAGGGGAATTGGTTGTCACCTAAAACAACAAAAAGATAATGAATTTTCGGAACAAAAAGAAACGTTTTGTTATCTCCTTATTAATTTTTATAAGGTAGGTAATAGTTAATCGCATTGCTAGATGGTACAAAACGGGTAGGAAGGAGAGTAACTTCTCCGAAAAACTCTCTTATTAAATAAGAAAGCTGGTTTACAGAATATATTTTATAGAGAAGATCAAGTCTTATGCAACCAACTTTAAAGAGTTGTGTCCAAGACTAGAAAACTCTAGCTTGGAAGCAGTTCCAAAAACAAGTATTCCGTCTTCAACATAGAGTATATAAAGCGCAACAAATTAGAAATTACAAACTAGTACATAAATTACATAGACTTCTATTCAGCTCTTTAGCCGCCAGATTTCTAGCAATTCGACAAGTTACCCAATTTAATACAGGAAAAGTAACCGCAGGTATAGATGGAAAAACAAGACTTGATGAAAAAGAAAGATTTGGATTCTTTAAATCTCTAAAAGATTTAAAGAAATACAAACACTCTCAATTAGGACGCGTTTTCATTCCTAAACCTAACGGCGAAAAGAGGCCTCTCAGCATACCTACAATCAAAGACAGGACAATACAATGCCTAACTAAATACCTTTTAGAACCAGTTTTAGAGGCGTACGCCTCTAAAGGCTCTTGGGGTTTTCAACTAGGCGAAAACGCATGGGATGGGAAGATGAACATTTTTATCGATCTAAAACTACATAATACGAACTATAAAAAACGTATATTGGAACTAGACATTGAGAAATGTTTTGATAAGATTGACCACAAAAGGCTGCTGAATTTAATATACTTGGCTAAACCAATACAAAGGATCATAAAATCTATGTTAAAGACAGGAGTATTAAATCAGTGAGTTTCTACACAAGAAGAAACCCCTCAAGGCGGAATTATATCTCTCTTAATTTATAATATTGCGTTACACGGGTTAGAAAACTTATGGAATCAACCCGCAAAATACTGGTCAAGATCACGTAAAAAATATCTAACTAAAAAATCAGAAATTATCCAAAGAGGTATTCACTATGCTGACGACATGATTTTCTTTATAGAAGAACATGAAGATGCAAATGAACTTCGACATGAAATAGATGAATTTTTAGCACAAAGAGGCCTGAATGTAAAAGAAGCTAAAACTCACTTGGTAAAATCAAACGAAGGTTTTGACTTTCTGGGATGGCCTTTCGAGGTGAAACCAAATAGAACTTTAACGTGTCGACCTTCTCGTAAAAACAGAAGACAAATGATTGATAAAATCAAGAAAACGATCAAAGACACTAGATTCGCCCTAGAACAAAGGTTAAGTAAAGTCAAAATAATTTATAAAGGCTGGAGAAATTACCACAAATATTGTGATATCTCGAAGATCAATTTATGGAGCATCAGTGAATGGACATGTAACTATGTAAACAAACTGAACTCTAAACTGAATCGAAAAGAAAGAGTAAACACACAAATAAAGAGAATTAAAGCTATTCATGAGATATTTAATGATCATAAAAATGCTTTATTCAGATATACCGCTGTAAAAAGCGAAAAATCACCATTCGATAACGACTGGCTTTATTGGAGTCAACGCAAACATACGTAATATTGAGGAAAACTAGCTAAAGTACTAACATTATAAAAGTTCAAATTTAATGCTTGTAAATTAAAATTTGCAGTAGATGACCATGTGGAACTTCATCACATCGATGGAAATCATAAGAAAAATAAGTATAAAAACTTAGAGGCTCTCCACAGCAGTTATCATCACTATATGCCTATACATGGCATGAAACGTCGCAAGGTCAATGACCTAGTAAACCTGAAAGCCGTATGAGGTGAAAGTCTCACGTACGGTTTGAAATTAGAAGGTAAGCCTATAAGTTATTAAACGAAGTGACTTACTTGACTATAACAAGCAGGTCGGGAGGACTTAAAGAATAAGCCTGAGGCAATTAGAAATAAAATTGTACAAGGTCGTATAGAAAAAAGATTAAAAGAAAAGTCATTAGTTGATCAACCTTTTATTAAGAATCCAGATATTACGATAGACGAGCTTATAAAACAAAACATAGCAAAGATAGGAGAAAATATCCAAATTAAAAGATTTGTAAGATTTAATTTAGGAGAAGGCGTAATTAAAGAGGAAAAAAACTTTGCTAATGAAGTTAGTGAAATTCTAAATAAGTAATGATCACATCTCATGAATGGTATAAACTAATATTTTTTCAATATTAACATAATCACAATTTAACAAAATTTATGGCTTATAATCATATTCAACAATTGTCGCATATAAACATGATTTCTGAAGTTGGTAAGATTTGTACTTTAGATTAATTAAGAACAATTAAACTAAGTTTATGATATTTACTTCATAATGTAATTCAAAAATTATAAAGTAAATATTGTAAAAATGAGGTTTTGATATAAGTGATTCTATTAGAAAATGGCAAATAGAAAAGTCTATATCGTCTAATTTTAATCAGATTAGATCCAACAACAAGTTATTTATCTGTTAATAAATTTATAAAAACTTCTATACAATTTTTATAAAAAAAGACTTGCTGGCAAATTGCTGTGAAGATAAATTTAAAGCTGAACCTTCTATAACAGCATATTAAATCTAATATTATGTGATAAATCATATTATATCAGAGAAGTTATATATAATTTATCATTATAGTGACTTTAATAATGGTAAAAAACGTAACGAAAAAAGTTGAAGGTATCTAGAATAGTAAAAACATTAAGGTCTCTTACAAAGAAAATTAAGACATAATATTTTTAGGTCGTAATTATAGTAATGGTTTAAATGACCAACAGGCTGAGATCCAATAAAACACTTAAATCTTAGCCTTCAAGCTATACAATATGATAATATTACATATAGTTTAAATAAGAGAGATACTAAAATATTCGTATCAACTATAAGTGCGATTTGTTTTTAGGTGAAAATGTATTCAAGATGAGCTTTAAACTCATAAGGTCATATAGCCTAAAGGCTTGTAAGGATTAAACAACTTACAAATTAACTGAAAGTTCATGTTGGCGCACAGCTTAGCTGCAAATCCAAGCCACTTAGAGGTAGATGTGATGCCAAAAGTGCCCGCAACAGCTGTAGATTATAGTCTAGTGATAACAATGGTCTATATTACAACCAAGAAGTCACAGAATGAAGGCAATACAATCTATAATGATCAAATTCTTAGTAGGTTATTAAGGTAAACATATGCTAACTGACCAAAAAAAAGCTTCTAATGATACATGTATGAATCTAAAAAAATACAAATGAGAGATTGACTAAACTAATATTTGTCTGAAGTTTTATAGACTAAATCGATGTATAATGAGACAGTTTTAAGTGTCTCTAAAAAGAGAAGTTTAGTGGAAGAAATAGTCAGTGCCTAAAACAACCGAAAAATGAACTTTTGGAACAAAGAAGCGCTTTGTTATGTCCTCATTCAGCTATAAACTAGGCAATAGCTAATCGGATTGGTACATGATACAAAGCGAGTAGGAAGGAGGGTAACTTCTCTGAAAACTCTCTTATTCATTAAGAGAGCTGGTTTACAGGATATATTTTGGCGACGAGATTTAGTTTTCAACACAACTTTTAAAAGTTGTATTGAAAACTAAAAAACATAGGTCTGGAAACAGCTTCGAAAATAAGTTTGTCGTCTTCAATACAAGGTATATAAAACACAACAAATTGGAAATTACAAATTAGTACATGAATTACACAAACTTTTATTGTATTATCGATCTACTCAATTTCTTGCAATTCATCAACTTGACTCGACTAAACAAGAGCAAAGTCAATGCAAATATGAATGGGAAGTCAAGACTTAATGAAAAATAACAGTTTCAGGTATTCAAAGACTTACATAGTTTTAATAAATAGAAACATTTTTTATTAAGACTAATATTGATTCTCAATACCTATTTATGAGATAAAATACGGGAGGTCTAAAAGCCTAGTAAGCCTAAGAGCTGTATGAGATGAAAGTCTCACATACAGTTCTAAATGAGAGTATAAGTCTATAAGTTTCACAAGATATGCTGAATTATTGTTTATTTTCTCAATTAAAGCATGTGCTCTATTAAAGATATACAACATTGATGAAACGACTTATCCGACTCTAACTAAGTAGGAAAACATCTTTACTGGCATATTGGAAATTTTTATGTTCATGGTCAAGTATTTATCGTTTCGTGGATAGTTATTGGAATCCTACTAACATTATCCATTCTAGGTACACAGGATCTAAAAAGAGCACCTAAGGGCTTACAAAACTTTATGGAATTTGTATTAGAATTTGTACAAGATATTGCAAAATCGCAAATAGGAGAAAAAGAATATAGAGAATGGGTTCCTTATGTTGCAACATTATTCTTATTTATTTTTGGCAGTAACTGGGCAGGAGCTTTAATACCTTGGAAAATTATACATTTGCCAGAGGGTGAATTATCAGCTCCGACTAATGACATTAATACAACTGTCGCTTTAGCGTTATTAACATCATTTGCTTATTTTTATGCAGGCATAAGCAAAAAAGGCTTGGGTTATTTTGCGAGATATATAAATCCAACTCCTATTTTATTGCCTATTAATATTTTAGAAGATTTTACTAAGCCATTATCATTAAGTTTTCGTTTATTTGGTAACATTTTAGCAGACGAACTAGTAGTTTCTGTATTAACTCTCTTGGTACCTCTTTTTGTACCGTTACCAGTTATGGTGTTAGGATTATTTGCAAGCGCTATTCAAGCTATTATCTTTTCAACATTATCTGCTTCTGTAAGTTTTAAAATAACAATTTTTGCGATTCTTCAATTTAAGGTAATTTTATAGTAAAATATATAGTAACATATACATTAATAAATTTGTTAAGTTAAAAAAATAATCAGACGAAATATTATAGAATATCGGTAACTATACATAATCAATTAATTATACTTGTAGTTACTCAAGAAGATGAATGATCTATCTGAATTATATTGGTGAAGCATTAGAAGATCACCATTAAATTACAAAAATATTAACTAAAATAGTAAAATCGAAATTTATCAATTTTCTGTACATACAAACTTATTACATATTTTTTTTATGAATCCAATCGTTGCTGGTTCTTCCGTAATCGCTGCTGCTCTTGCTATCGGTTTAGCTGCTATTGGACCTGGTATAGGTCAAGGTACTGCAGCTGCTCAGGCTGTTGAAGGTTTATCTCGTCAACCTGAAGCTGAAGGTAAAATTCGTGGTATGTTATTATTAAGTTTAGCTTTCATGGAAGCGCTTACTATTTATGGACTAGTAGTAGCGTTAGTACTACTATTCGCTAATCCATTTAGTAGCTAATATAATAAGGTGCTAAAACCTTTTGCTAAGGTTAAGCACCTTATTATATTAGTTCAGAATTAGTTCTAGAAGAATTATTTTTTTGGGGAGTCAAAGTAAATTTATGCCATATTCTTTAATAACATTATCTACAACAGAACCTGCCGGCGGCTTATTTGATTTGAATGCAACTTTGCCGTTAATGGCAATACAAATCTTAATACTTATGGTTGTGCTGAATAGTGTATTCTATAAGCCAGTTACAAATATTTTAGATGAAAGGAATGGTAAGAGTTTGTTTTAAATACTAATAAGTGAATTAGTAGCTATATAATGATAAGAATTTTTGATACTTGTCATGTCTGGTCAATATTAATCTTGATTTTTATATTATTGAAAATGAATATAATCAACATGATGTAAAGTTGGAAAACAAGTTACTAAGATTAATATTATAAAATTTTTTAAGAAACGCTTCCTTCTCACATTTTTTATCTTAATTTTATAAATCTGATAGGTAATCAATAAAATAATAAAAAAAATTATAAGATCATTAAGTTAAATTCTATGTATATAATGAAAATAGTTAAGTAAATAATAGGCGAATTAAAAATAATCTGAAGTAATCTTTAATTAATATTGACAACAAACAAAAAATAGTTACAGTTAGATTAATCATTTTGAAATATAAGACAATTTTTGAACTAATTTTAGATATGTTAACTAACTCATACTTTTAGTTATTGAATGTAATTTATTATTAATAAAATTTATCAATAGCTACATAAAAAGCCGTATGAGGTGAGAATCTCACGTACGGTTTTTAGGTGAGATTTTATTTAAAAAATCTAAACTGATAATATATAAAGCAAAGCTTAACAACAGCAGCTGAAAATTTAAAAAGAGCAAATGAATTGACTGATAGATATGGTGCGATTTGTTTTTAGGTAAAATAGTATCACAATAAGCTTTAAACTTAGTTTATTAAATACCCTAAAAGCTTGTATGATTAAATAATCTACAGGTTAACTGAAAGTTTATGTTGGTACTCAATAAAAATTGAAAGCCCAACCCACGCCGGGAGGCGTATGATGCCGATAGTGCCTAATGCAGCTCTAGATGATAGTCTGTTAAAAATGGTTTATATTAAAGCCGGAAAGCCACAGAGCAAGGTCAGCAAAACAGATAATGGTACAACTTTCGGGAAGTTGTTATGGAAAACTTAAGTTAAGTAACAAAAAAAATCTCTGAATCAGCATATTCTGGTATAGGTTTAATGAAATATGTAATCGATCAGTCTTTCTACAAGGTTGTCATATCGCCGAAAAACTACAAAAAAATCCTAAATACCTCTAGAGTGAAGAATCCATCAAGGGAAATAGTTATTGCCTGAAACAACAAAAATACAATCAACTTTCAGAACAAAAAAACGCTTTGGTATCTACTTATTGAGTTATAAAGTAAGCAATAGTTAATCGCATCGCTACATGATGCAAAGCGGGTAGGAAAGCGAGTAAATTCGCTAAAAAACTTTCTTAGTTATAAGAAAGCCGGTTTACAGAAGATATTCTATAAAGACTAGAAAGACTTTAGACAAAAGCAATTTCAAAAGCATGTTTTTCGTCTTTAGAATAGAATATATAAAGCGCAGCAAAATAAAAATTACAAACTAGTACATAAATTACATAGACTTCTATTCAGCTCTTGAGTCACCAAATTTCTTACTATTAAATATGTTACCTAAATAAATATAGAAAAAATAATTGCAAGTGTAAATAAAAAAAATTTTTGAGTTACTTTTTGAGTTGAAGAAATTAAGTAAATATAAAAATTCTTGATTAAAACTCATATTTATTCCGAAACCTGATAGTAAAAGAAGGCTTATCAACATACCTCATATTAAGAATATGACAAGACAATGTGTTCTTAAATATCTGCTTAAACCTGTGCATGAAGCCTAGACTCTAAAAGATTTTTGAGGATTCCATCTCGGGAAAAGTGCAGTGGTTATTCAAAAAAAACATATTTATGTTATAAATTTCGGAAAACAAAATACAAATTACAAAAAACGTATTTTGAAACTAAGTATAAAAAAAATGCTTTAATACAATAAACCACAAGAAATTATTAAATGAGCATTAGTAGCCGTATTAATAAACGAGAGAAATAGTACGAAATAAAAGTAATATTCTAGCTACCTTACTATCTAACAAAGCTTTATATAGTATTGAAGATTTATATAATTAATCTATGCGATATGAGTCGAAACTCAAGAGCAAATATATAATTGAAAAGACAGATATCACTCAAAGAAGTATGCGATGTAGAAATAATATAATCTTATTTGTCAAAAAACATGAAAATGTTCAGAAACTTCGGAAGCAAATTTCTTGGCAAAGAGAAACTTAAATTTAAAGAAAATAAAGCCGTTGCGTGTTGTTGTTCTCATAAAAACAGAAGATAAATGATTAGTAAAATCAAAGCAGCAATGACGGATATAAATTTTACCCTTAAACTAAGACTAGAAAGAGTAGAAGAATTTATAACGGTTTTAGAGATTATCATCAATACTATAAGATAAACACTATAACTCCAAATTAGATAAAACATATCAGGCAGCTATAAAAAACTATAATAATAAGAAAAGTAAAGGCTATTCAAGAAATCTTAAGCAATGATAGATATTCTTTATTCAAATATATTGCAGTCAAGAGCCAAAATACTAAAATTACAAAGGTTCAAATACAATGATTGTAATTTAAGATTAAGAGTAGATGATTACGTAAAACTTCATCATATTAGTGGAGATCGCAAGAATAATAAGTATAACAACTTATAAGCTCTTCACAGTGATTGCAATCACTATATTTTTATTTATTAAGATAAAAAGCGCAAGGCTAAAGCCTAGTAAATCTGAGAGCCGTATGAGGCGAAAGTCTCACGTACGGTTCTAACTAAGAGAGTAATTTTATGGATTTTAATACTATGTTAAATAATTAGACTTTTTTTTTGAATAGTTCAAAGTTTCTATAAAATATACATAATATTTACAAGATAATTTACTCGACTTTAACAAATAGAATTAGCAGAAGCTAGAAAATCTGCACAAAATATTATAAATCAGACAAAGAAAAAAACTCAAGAAGAAGTTACTAATAGCATTAAAGATGTACAAACACAGATTGATATCATGATACTGGATGCATCTAATGAACTTAATGCGCAAAAAGAGAGAGCTTTAAAAAACTTAGAAGATCAAGTTGATTTACTAAGTCAAGAAATTAAAAGTAAATTATTGACTAGACAAGCTATATAATTACGTATTAATAGAATAGTAACTTTGATGGATAGATTGATCACAACTATTAAGTAAATGAAAAATGAATTTATTAAATTATTGGATTATCATTACAGAACATTCAGCGAAAGGTTTGAGTATTAATACAAAGTACGATTTGTTTTTAGGTAAAATAGTATCAGAATAAGCTTTAGGCTTGCAAGATGATATGACCTAAAGGCTGGTAGAGCTGGAAAAGCTACAAGTTAACTGAAAGTTCATGTGAGTGCCTAAGAAATTCAAATTTTCGAACACTTAAAAACCACTGTAATATCAAAAGTATCCGCAACAGCCGTAAATTACAATTTCGTAGTAATATGAATTTATGTTGAGATCGAGAAATCACAAGCTCAGAGCTGTAAAACAAACAGTGGCAAAGATGCTTATAAGTTGTAATGGTAAACATGTGACAACTAATCTAAAAAAAGCTTCTAATAATCCTTATGTTAATCTGAATTAATGTAAAATATATATAAAAACGATGTTTTTCTATTTTTTTGTAGGAAAAGACAATCTTAAATGCCTTCACTAGAAGGGTTTCAATAGAAAAAATGATTAGTACCTAAAGCAACAAAAAAATGAACTTTCGGAACAAAAAGAAATGCTTTGTTTTCTCCTTATTAAATATAAGCTAGGCAATAGTTAATCTGATTGCTACATGATGCAAAGCGGGTAGGAGGGAGAGTAATTTCTCCAAAAACTCTCTTAGTAATAGGAGAACTGGTTTACAAAATATATTTTATGAAGAAGATCAAGTCTTATAGAATAAATTCTGAAAATAAGTATTTCTTCTTCAACATAGAGTATGTGAAGCGTAACGAATTAGGAATTACAAATTAGTAGATAAATTACAAGGAAATTTATTTAGCTCTCGAGCTGCTAAGTTTCTCGCTATTCGCTAAATTACTCAGCTAAGTAGAGAGAATTAGAAGCTCTTCTGCCGCATTTGTGATAACTGTATGCATATGAATGGCATAAAGAAACGCAAGGTTTAGGCCTAGTAAATCTCATAGCCGTATGAGGTGAAAGTCTCACGTACGGTTCTAAATGAGAGAGTGAGTCTGTAAGCTATCAAAATATGTTGCATAATTACGCTTCTGTATTATAAACAGCATAGAGATTATCAAAAATAAAAAGATAATATCGGTAAAATGACCTATTCGACTCTGACTATATTAGACACAAACATAATCAACTTAGCTATTTTAATCAGTGCTCTGATCTATTTAGGTAAAGGAGCTCTTGGTAAAATATTAAGCAACAGACAAGAAAAAGTATTTGCTGCTATACAAGAGGCAGAAATTAAGCTAGAACAAGCTAATCAACGCCTTGCAGAAGCTGAAAAACAATTGGAGGTAAGTTTAGTTTTTAAAATATTTTTAACTATAAATTAATAAAAATATTTTAAGATATGGTATTAAAATCAAGAATATCATATAACAAAATATGAATTTGATAGTTTTGCAAAGAAGATTTGCAAAGCATAGTTAACTATTATCAAGAGTAAAATGTACAAGATATTAGTTATAGTTATTATGATTAAGAATAATTAACCTTATGAACTTAAATTATCCTATGTAATATAAAAGTTTTTAAAACTAATGATTATAATTAAATGGTATTGATGATAAAAAGTCGATTGATCCAAAAAAACTTAAACAAACTGGGTAACAAATAAGGAATCTAATATAACTAAACTATTTGTATTTTGTAATAAAACAAGATAAAAAGTACACTGAACCATAGTTCGTTCTTTCATCGTACTAGTTCTTGATGGAAGCATTCGAATGCAAAATATTTATTTGTATATAAATAAAATATATATAATATATTTATGCAGTCAACGAGCCGTATGCGGTGAAAATCTCACATACGGTTCTGAAATAGAAATGTTAAATCTATATTAAGCTTTATAAGTTTAACCATTTATATAAATTTACATTTACTATAACCAAACACAGTCAGTAATTGCTCAAATAAAAAAAGATGCAGAAAATACAGCTAAAAAGATTAGAGATTCTTTATTAGAGCAAGGGAAAGCTGATACGCAAAGGCTATTAGCATCAAGCCAATCTAGTATTAAATCAACTGAAAATGAAATTCGTAAACAAATACAACAACAAATTGTGAGTCTAGCTCTAAAAAGAGTAAATATACAATTAAAAAACCAAATCAATGATAATGTAAAAATTAGTATTATTGATAGTAATCTTGCTATGCTAGGAGGATCATAATGAGTGATAAGAAAATAAGCTCTAAGATTGCTCAGCCGTACGCAGAAGCGTTAATTGAGTTAGCAATAGCTAAAAAAGAACTTGAAGAAGTAACGCAAGACATCAAGAATATTAATACAACTATTTCTGAAAACAATGATTTAGTGACCGTACTAAAGAATCCATTAATAGCTAATGTTAAGAAAAAACAAATTGTAGAAAGCATCTTTAAAGACACCGTTAATAAAACTACATTAGATTTCATTAAATTAATAATTGATAGAAATCGAGTAATTTTGTTATCAAAAATTTGTGAAGAATTCATTAAAATATCTTATAGAAAAGCTGGTATTACTATTGCAAATGTAGTAACTTCAATACCTTTTACGGAAAAACAATACAACCTACTCATTAGTAAAATAAAAGCTTTAACTAATAGTCAACAAGTAGAAATTAAAGTAGAGGTAGATGAGGACTTAATTGGAGGTTTTGTACGATTTGTTTTAGGTAGAATTATAGCACAAATAAGCTTATGGCTTATAGAATCATATAACCTAAAACCTATAAGATTGAACAATCTATAGGTTAACTTAAAGTTCATATTGGTGCCTAGCTTGCTAGAGGTATAGCATACTCAGAAAGGAGTGTGATACCTATAGAGCCAGCAACAGCTGTATATTGTGATTTAGTTTAATAGTAACATCAGCAAGTGTTATGGAAAGACACAAGATCAAGGCCATGAAGCAAATAATTGTATAATTCTTTGTAGGTTGTCAAGGTAAACATACGCTAAGTAACCCAAAAAATTTCTAACCATAAGTACCTTAATCTAAAATAGTATAATATAAGGTATAAATTGAGCTAGTGTGAGTCTGAGGCTTTAAAACCAGTTAGTTTTTTTCCAAATCAGAAGAGTCTCAAAAGCTTAAAAAGATCAATAGAAGAATTGGTTAATACCTAAAACAACAAAAAATGAACTTTTGAAACAAAAAGAAACGCTTTGTTTTCTCCTTATTAAATATAAGCTAGGCAATAGTTAATCTGATTGCTACATGATGGAAAGCGGGTAGGAAAGCGAGTAAATTCGCTAAAAAACTTTCTCAGTTATAAGAAAGCTGGTTTACAGGATATATTCTATAAATACTAAAAAGACTTTCGATGAAAACAATTTCAAAAGCATGTTTTTCGTCTTTAGCGTAGAATATATAAAGCGCACAAAAAACTAAAAGTAAAAATTATTAAAAAATCAGAATTACTTCTGTTTAGTTTTTACGACACTAAATTTCTTAACGATGTATCAAGCTAATAAACCACATAAAAAAACGAAATAAATGGTTTTGGTAGTGAAAGTAGATTTAAAAGCCCTTCATAGCACTTGCAATCGCACATCTATGTATGAGGTAAAAAAGCGCAAGGCTAAAGCCTAGTAAATCTATGAGCCGTATGAGATGAAAATCTCACGTACGGTTCTGAACGAGAGGATAAGTCTGCAAGCTCTAAAGAGATGTTAAATAATTGTCTTAACCAAGAGTAACAGTATAAGCAATGTGAAACGTCGAAAATATTGATACAATGACTTATTCGACTCTAACACTATACAGCTAGGATCAAGAGTTATAGATAGTAGTTTAAAAGGCCAATTGCAGCAAATGGCTACCTATTTAAATCGTTAATCTTTTTAGTGTAAATCATTTTAATATTAATTCAAGATAATTAAATTATGGTAAATATTAGACCAGATGAGATAAGTAGTATTATTCGTCAACAGATTGAAGAATATAATCAGGAAACAAAAATTGTTAATGTGGGTACAGTTCTTCAAGTTGGAGATGGAATTGCACGTGTCTATGGCTTAGATCAAGCAATGGCTGGTGAGCTTTTAGAATTCCAAGATGGTACTATTGGTATAGCATTAAACTTAGAAAGTGATAATGTAGGTGTAGTACTAATGGGCGATGGACGTTCTATTTTAGAAGGCAGTACGGGTGCGATTTGTTTTTAGGTAAAAGATCATATAGCCTAAAGGCTTGTAGGATTAAACAACCTATAAGTTAACTGAAAGTTCATGTTGGTGACTAGCTTGCTAGAAGTCCAACCCACGCCGGGGCGCGTGTGATACTGATAGTGGTACAGTTCGTACAGTTCATGGTAAGTTGTCAAGGTAAACATATGCTAATTAACCTAAAAAGGTCTCTAAGCCTTACTAAACTAATCTGGAATAGAAAAATAGATATCGTGATAGATTAAGTTCGCGGAGAATATAAGTATAATAACTATCCAATTTCTGTGCAAAAAAGACAGTTGTAGATATCTCTGCGAAAGAAGAATCAATAAGAGAGAATGGTTAGTACCTAAAACAACAAAAGAATGAACTTTCAGAACAAATAAAAACGTTTTATTATTTCCTTATGAAACTATAAGGTAAGCAATAGTAAATCGCATTGCTCAATAATATAAAACGGGTAGGAAGGAGAATAACTTCTCCAAAAAATTATCAGTCAAAAAATGATAATCTGATTTACAAAATATATTTTATAGGGGAGATCAAGTCCTTAGTATAAAATATATAAAGCGCAGCAAAATAAAAATTAAAAAATTAGTACAAAAATTACAAACAGTTAAAATAATTTATAAAAATTGGAGAGACTATCACTAATACTAAGAATAGCTAGCCAAACTACTAATATAGCAACAGTTACAACGCACTGCTTGCAATTTAAGATTTGCAGTAGATGACCAGATAAAAATCCGTTATACCGTTAAAGATCACAAAAACAATGAGTATAAAAATTTAGAAGATCTTTATAACAGTTGTCATCACTATATGTCACTCAATGGCATAAAACGGCGCAAGGCTAAAGCCTAGTAAATCTGGGAGCCGTATGCGGTGAAAATCTCACGTACGGTTCTGACTGAGAGGGTAAGTTTGTAAAGATTAGAAAACATCCTAAATAATTGCAATTCTTAGTTAAATAGTGCAGAGCTTTTATGCAACATATATAATATTTATTAAGATAACTTGCTCGACTCTAACTAAAAGCCACAGGTAAAATTGCGCAAATTAATACAGGGAATGCCTATTTAGGACGAGTAGTAGACGCCTTAGCCCGTCCAATAGACGGTAAAGGTGATATTAAGCCAGAAAGTAGTAGGCTAATTGAATCTGGTGCACCAGGTATTATTGCACGTCAATCAGTTTGCGAACCAATGCAAACAGGTATCACTGCAATCGATTCTATGATTCCTATAGGGCGTGGTCAACGAGAATTAATTATTGGCGACAGACAAACAGGAAAAACAGCTGTTGCAATCGATACAATTATTAATCAAAAAGGTCAAGATGTAGTTTGTGTATACGTAGCTATAGGACAAAAAGCTTCATCAGTTGCGCAAGTTGTAACTAGCTTAGAAGAAAAAGGGGCTTTAGATTATACTATAATTGTTGCTGCAAATGCGGACGATCCTGCAACTTTACAATATATCGCCCCATATACAGGAGCTGCTCTAGCTGAATTTTTTATGTATTCTGGTAAAGCTACACTTGTAATTTATGACGATTTAACAAAACAAGCACAGGCTTATAGACAGATGTCTTTACTATTAAGAAGACCGCCTGGAAGAGAAGCTTATCCTGGTGATGTATTCTATTTACACTCAAGACTACTAGAAAGGGCTGCTAAGTTAAATTCTAGTTTGGGTGGTGGCAGTATGACAGCATTGCCTATTATTGAAACTCAAGCTGGTGATGTATCTGCATATATTCCTACGAATGTAATTTCAATTACTGATGGGCAAATTTTCTTATCGGGTGATTTATTTAACTCAGGAATAAGACCTGCTATAAATGTAGGTATATCAGTGTCAAGGGTTGGTTCTGCTGCTCAAATAAAAGCAATGAAGCAAGTAGCTGGTAAATTAAAATTAGAATTAGCCCAATTTGCTGAGTTAGAAGCTTTTTCGCAATTTGCTTCTGATTTAGACAAAGCAACACAAAATCAATTGGCTAGAGGACAACGCTTAAGAGAAATACTTAAACAAAATCAAAATTCTCCTCTTCCTGTAGAAGAACAATGTGCAATTATTTATGCAGGGATTAATGGGTATTTAGATAACCTTGCAGTTAGTGATATCAAAGCTTTTATACAGGCTTTAAGAGATGATTTAACGAACTCTAAACCAGAATTTGGTGAAAGCATCAGAAACAGTAAGACTTTAAGCAAAGACAGCGAAGAGTTATTAAAAAAAGCGATTCAAGATACAAAGCAAGCTTTTATTAAATAATTTAAATATAGTACTGAGAGTTCATTCAGAAAACTCTTAGTACTATATTTAAATTATTTATGTGGTAAGTAATGAATCGTAGCCGTATTGTTCTAGATGTAAAGCTAAGCTATAATCACCCGTCTTAATAATTTTACCATCAATCATAATATGTATAAAATCTGGTTTTACATAATCTAATAATCGCTGATAATGAGTAATTAATAAAATAGAAGAATCAGTATTTTTTAATAAATTGATATTGTTTGCGACATTTTTTAAAGCATCAATGTCAAGACCTGAATCTGTTTCATCTAATATGGAAAATGCAGGCTCTAGCACTGCCATTTGAAGAATTTCATTTCGTTTTTTTTCTCCACCTGAAAAACCTTCATTGACATTACGGGACAAAAAGCTTGAACTCATTCCAATTATATCTAGCTTTTTAGAGATAAATTCAAAAAACTCAAGAGGATCTAAAGTTTTAGATCCTAGATATTCTTGCTTAGAATTATAAGCAATACGTAAAAAATCAATATTATTTACACCAGGTATTTCCACTGGATACTGAAAGGCTAAAAATATACCAAGCTTGGCTCTATCTTCAGGGGTTATATGTGCGATGTCATTATTCTTAAAAAATATATTGCCCTTGGTAACTTCATAGGCTGGATGACCAGCAATAACTTTAGAAAGAGTGCTTTTTCCTGATCCATTAGGACCCATAATAGCATGTACTTCACCTTGAGATATTGAAAGATTTACTCCTTCTAGTATATTAACTTCGCCTGTTTTGGCATGTAAATCTTTAATTTCGATAAAAGTATTTTTTTGAATTTTAGCCATAATTTAATTTATCCTACTGTTCCTTCTAATTTTAAACTTAGTAACTTGTCTGCTTCTGCTGCAAACTCCATAGGTAATTCATTAAAAACTTCTCTGCAAAATCCAGTAATCATCAAAGCTACTGCAACTTCTAAATCAATCCCTCTTTGTGTAAAATAAAAGATTTGTTCTTCTCCAATTTTGGATGTTGAAGCTTCATGCTCTACGGTAGACATAGAGTTATGAATCTGGAGATATGGAAAAGTCTTAGCTGTAGAGGTAGAACCTATCAGCAATGAGTCACATTGAGAATAATTTCTGGAATGAAATGCTTTAGGAGAAATTTTAACTAAACCTCTATAAGTATTCATAGATGCACCTGCTGAAATACCTTTTGAAATTATTCGACTATTAGTTTTTTGACCTATGTGTATCATTTTAGTGCCTGTGTCAGCTTGCTGATGGTTATTAGTTAAAGCAACTGAATAAAATTCGCCATAAGAACTATCTCCTAATAAAATACAGCTAGGATATTTCCAAGTTATTGCAGAGCCTGTTTCTACCTGAGTCCATGAGATTTTAGACTTGTTACCTAAGCATAAACCGCGCTTTGTTACAAAGTTATAAATACCACCAGTACCATTAATATCACCAGCATACCAGTTTTGAACTGTAGAATATTTAATTTCGGCATTATCTAGTGCAATTAATTCAACAACAGCTGCATGAAGTTGGTTAGTACTATACTCTGGAGCAGTACATCCTTCCAAATAACTAACAGAACTTCCTTCCTCAGCAACAATTAATGTTCTTTCAAATTGACCTGATTCCTCATTATTAATTCTAAAATAAGTTGATAAGTCCATAGGGCATTTTACACCTTTAGGTATATAGCAAAAAGACCCATCAGAAAAGACAGCAGAATTAAGAGCTGCAAAATAATTATCTCCAGCAGGAATCACTGAGCCTAAATATTTCTTAATTAAATGTGGATATTCAATAATAGCTTCTGAAATAGAACAAAAAATTATTCCATGTTTGGCTAAATCTTTCTTAAAAGTAGTAGCTATAGAAACACTATCAAATACTATGTCTACAGCTACATTAGCTATTTTTTTTTGTTCATCTATTGATATACCTAGCTTATCAAAAGTTCTTAATAGCTCTGGGTCTACTTCATCTAAACTATTCAACTTTTTCTTAAGCTGTGGTGCAGCATAATATAAAATACTCTGATAATTAATTTTTGGATAATTTACAGATGACCAATCAGGTTCCTCAAGGGACTGCCAAATTTTAAATGCTTTTAATCTAAATTCTAACATAAATTCAGGTTCATTTTTTTTGTGCGAGATTAGTCTAACTATATCTTCGTTAATACCTCTTGGGAACTCTTCAGATTTTATATTACTTTTAAAACCATATTTATATGGTGTATTTACAAGTTGTTCTAAACTTGTATTTAATGTTTTTGTTTTATTAATCTCAACCATAAACAACTAATTCCTAATAATTATATAAAAATATAATGTTACATAAGTTGTTTATAGTATAATTAAATTAATATATGTAAAGTCAAATATCAATTGCTAGCTATTAGAGATTATATAATTTACTATGTCATAGTATTTAAGTAGCAAAACTTTTTTCAATTATTTCTTGTAATTCGCCTTTTTGATATAAATCAATTACAATATCTGATCCACCTATGAATTCAGAATTAATATATAATTGAGGAATGGTGGGCCAATTAGAATAAAGCTTAATATTTTCTCTAATAACAGGATTATCTAACACATTTACGGTGTAATAATCAACATTTAGCAGATTAAGAATTTGAACTACAGTATTTGAGAAACCACACATAGGCATTAAATTTGTACCTTTCATAAATAAAACGATATGATTATTGTTAATCAAAGTATCAATTTGTTCTTTAATTTGTACTTCCATTTTTTTTATTTTTTACTCTTAGATATTTTATTGTTACGGACAAGTTCAATAAAGCTCTTAAATAAATAAGTGCTATCATGTGGGCCTGGTCCAGCCTCAGGATGATACTGCACAGAAAATATAGGCCGGTTTTTTATTGATAAGCCTGCTAAAGTTAAATCATTCAAATTAAGATGACTAGTAGACATTTGATTATTCACATTTAGTGAATCAGTAAGAACGGCAAATCCATGATTTTGACTAGTTACTAGAGAATGTTGATCATAACCGCAAGGGTGATTTAAACCTCTATGACCGAATTTCAATTTATAAGTTTGATATCCTAAAGCAAGACTTAATAACTGATGGCCCATACATATACCAAACAAAGGAACATCGAGGTCTATAATTTTTTCTATCATTTCTCTCGCATAATTCACAGTAGAAGGATCGCCTGGGCCGTTAGATAATAAAATTCCGTCTGGTGAAATAGATTTTATTAGTTCAAACGAAGTATTAGCAGGTAGTACAATAACTTTGCAAGAATAATGTAACAAGCACTCTATGATACTATTCTTAGTACCAAAATCAATTAAAGCAATCAATAAATTATCTCCGCTCTTTTTTAAAAATAAGTCATTTTGTTTCCATTCATTCCAAGCAGGATATTTCTGAAAAGTAATTTCATATGGATTCTTACTTGTTACTATATCTACTAAATTCAAACCTTGCATTTTTGGAGCTTTTTGCAATTGTTGGCTTAAGCTAAGAATATCTAAATTAGAATTTGAAATAACACAATTCATTGCCCCTTTATCTCTAAGATGTTTTGTTAGTTTTCTTGTATCTATCCCAAAAATCATTAGTATATTATTTTTCAATAAATAATCGATTATTGACTCACGATTTCGCCAATTACTAGGTTTTCTAGTGACATTTTTTACAATAACTCCCTTGGCTGAAGGTTGTAAAGACTCGTTATCTTCATTATTTATACCAGTATTTCCAAATTCAGGATAAGTAAAATTTATAATTTGTCCAGAATAACTAGGATCAGTTAAAATTTCTTGATATCCTGTCATACCAGTATTAAAAACAATTTCACCGAAAACTGTATCTGATTTTGAAAAAGACCATCCTTTGTATATAGATCCATCTTCCAAAACAAGTAAGGCTTTTTTAGGCTTAGTATTTATCATAAAATATATTTGTGCTTATAATATAGCTAAAAAATCTAATACACTTTTGCCAGTTATCAGCTCTGTAATAACAACTGCTATAAAGCCTATCATGGCCAATCGACCATTCCAGTTTTCAGCTGCTTTAGTGAAACCCCAGCTCCATAAATTATAATTATCTTTTTTCATTTTACCTCCTTAATAAATTATATACATTATAATATGAGGTTTACTATTTTAACCATCATATATAAAAAGAAAATTAAAAATAGGCCAGGTGGGACTCGAACCCACGACTTGTCGGTTAAAAGCCGAATACTCTACCAACTGAGTTACTGACCCTATGTGGTTGTATCATAACACTTTTATCTCATGATTTCAAGAAATAAGTACCTGTTTTTAGTCTTAGCATTGAGCTACCTTCCCAAAAAGCCCCCTTTTCAGTATTATCGCCGCTATAACGTTTCACAACTGAGTTCGATATGGATCAGAGTGGTTCCACTATGCTATAAACACTAAGACATTTATGTATAAAGTTATTCAAGTCCTCGATCTATTAGTACATCTCAGCTTAATGTATTACTACACTTATACTTAATGCCTATCAAACGGTTAGTCTTACCGTGATCTTAACTATTTTAAATAGTGAGAGTACTCATCTTGAAGTGGGCTTCCCGCTTAGATGCCTTCAGCGGTTATCCTTTCCATACTTAGCTACCCAGCGTTTACTGTTGGCACAATAACTGGTACACCAGAGGTATGTCTCTCCCGGTCCTCTCGTACTAAGGAGAAATCTTCTCAATACTCTAACGCCTACACCGGATATGGACCGAACTGTCTCACGACGTTCTGAACCCAGCTCGCGTACCGCTTTCATGGGCGAACAGCCCAACCCTTGGGACGTACTACCGCCCCAGGATGCGATGAGCCGACATCGAGGTGCCAAACCTCCCCGTCGATGTGAACTCTTGGGGGAGATCAGCCTGTTATCCCTAGAGTAACTTTTATCCGTTGAGCGACAGCCCTTCCACTCGGTACTGCCGGATCACTAAGGCCGACTTTCGTCTCTGCTCGACTTGTAGGTCTTGCAGTCAAGCTCCCTTATGCCTTTACACTCTACGACTGATTTCCGACCAGCCTGAGGGAACCTTTGCACGCCTCCGTTACCTTTTAGGAGGCGACCGCCCCAGTCAAACTGCCCACCAGAAACTGTCCCTTAGCCGGATAACGGCAATATAAGGTTAGAATTCTAACTTTTTCAGAGTGGTATCTCACTGATGGCTCTAATACTCCCGCAAGAATATTTTCATAGCCTCCCACCTATTCTGCGCAGAAAAAGCCCGAACACAATCTCAAGCTACAGTAAAGCTTCATAGGGTCTTTCTGTCCAGGTGCAGGTAGTCCGCATCTTCACAGACATGTCTATTTCGCCGAGTCTCTCTCTGAGACAGTGCCAAATCGTTACGCCTTTCGTGCGGGTCGGAACTTACCCGACAAGGAATTTCGCTACCTTAGGACCGTTATAGTTACGGCCGCCGTTCACTGGGGCTTCAGTCGCCAGCTTCGCTTACGCTAACCAACTTCTTTAACCTTCCAGCACTGGGCAGGCGTCAGCCCCCATACATCGTCTTACGACTTAGCGGAGACCTGTGTTTTTGGTAAACAGTCGCTTGGGCCTGGTTATTGCAACCCTATAAGGGTACCCCTTCTCCCGAAGTTACGGGGCTATTTTGCCGAGTTCCTTAGAGAGAGTTATCTCGCGCCCCTTGGTATACTCTACCTACCTACCTGTGTCGGTTTCGGGTACAGGCATCTATTGCTTAAGATAGTGCGAACTTTTCTTGGAAGTATGACATAGACCACTTCAACACCGTAGTGTCTTGTACTCATTTCTTAGCTCAAAGCATTTTCACTGCTTATCAACACCTCAAAAATTTAAACCGATAACCAAAATTCGGATGGTTTAGCCTTCTTCGTCCTTCGTTATCAACAATAGATGGTACAAGAATATTAACTCGTTATCCATCGACTACGCTTTTCAGCCTCGCCTTAGGTCCTGACTCACCCTCCGTGGACGAACCTTCCAGAGGAAACCTTAGGTTTTCGGGGCATTGGATTCTCACCAATGTTTTCGCTACTCAAGCCGACATTCTCACTTCTGTTTCGTCCACATCCGCTTTCGCTAATGCTTCAACCTAATACAGAACGCTCCCCTACCGATATATAATCCCACAGCTTCGGCAAGTTACTTAGTCCCATTCATTTTCGGCGCAGAATCACTAGACCAGTGAGCTATTACGCACTCTTTAAAGGGTTGCTGCTTCTAAGCAAACCTCCTGGTTGTTTATGCATTTCCACCTCCTTTATCACTTAGCAACTATTTAGGGGCCTTAGCTGGTGGTCTGGGCTGTTTCCCTCTTGACAATGAAGCTTATCCCCCACTGTCTTACTGGTTAAATATACAATCAGTATTCAGAGTTTGCATCGATTTGGTACCGCTTTCGCAGCCCGCACCGAAACAGTGCTTTACCCCTGACATTAAATTTAACCGCTGCGCCTCAACGCATTTCGGGGAGAACCAGCTAGCTCCGGATTCGATTGGCATTTCACCCCTAATCACAACTCATCCGCTGATTTTTCAACATCAGTCGGTTCGGACCTCCACTCAGTGTTACCTAAGCTTCATCCTGGCCATGACTAGATCATCCGGGTTCGGGTCTATAAATAGTGACTAGCGCTCTTATCAAACTCGCTTTCGCTGTGGCTCCAACTTTTCAGGTTTTAACCTGCCACTACCTATAAGTCGCCGGCTCATTCTTCAACAGGCACGAGGTTAGACGATTAGTCGTCCTTCCACTGCTTGTAAGCTTACAGTTTCATGTTCTATTTCACTCCCCTCCCGGGGTTCTTTTCACCTTTCCCTCGCGGTACTGCTTCACTATCGGTCATCTAGGAATATTTAGCCTTACGAGGTGGTCCTCGCGGATTCATACGGGGTTTCACGTGTCCCATACTACTCGGGATACAACTAGCTTAATCTAACTTTCAGTTACGAGACTTTCACTCTTTCTTGTTTGATATTCCAACCAATTCACTTAGTTATCATAATACATACATGTTGTCCCACAACCCTAAATGTAAAACATTTAGTTTAGGCTGTTCCCATTTCGTTCGCCACTACTGAGGGAATCGCTTTTGCTTTCTTTTCCTCTAGCTACTAAGATGTTTCAGTTCACTAGGTTTGCTCTTTCTTTCCTATAAATTCAGAAAGAAGTTCTAGGAGTTTCCTCATTCGGGAACCTACGGATCAATGCTTACTTCCAACTCCCCGTAGCGTTTCGTCGGTAGTCACGCCCTTCATCGCTTCTAAATGCCAAGGTATCCGCTGTAAGCTCTTATTCACTTGAAATAACTTTGGTTTGGGCTATTCTGGACTTGAACCAGAGACCTTACCCTTATCAGGGGTATGCTCTAACCAGCTGAGCTAATAGCCCTTTTTTTATTTTTTAGGAGGTGATCCAGCCGCACCTTCCAGTACGGCTACCTTGTTACGACTTCACCCCAGTCACTAGCTCTGCCTTAGGCGCCCCCCTCCTTGCGGTTAGAGTAACGACTTTGGGCATAGCCAGCTTCCATGGTGTGACGGGCGGTGTGTACAAGGCCCGGGAACGAATTCACCGCCGTGTAGCTGACCGGCGATTACTAGCGATTCCACCTTCATGTAGGCGAGTTTCAGCCTACAATCTGAACTGAGGCTAGATTTATGAGATTAGCTGACTTTCACAAGCTCGCGACTCTTTGTTCTAACCATTGTAGCACGTGTGTAGCCCAGAACGTAAGGGGCATGCTGACTTGACGTCATCCCCACCTTCCTCCGGTTTGTCACCGGCAGTCTCTCTAGAGTCCCCAACTTAATGATGGCAACTAAAGACAAGGGTTGCGCTCGTTGCGGGACTTAACCCAACATCTCACGACACGAGCTGACGACAGCCATGCACCACCTGTATTCATGTTTCCGAAGACACTCCTTACATTAATAAGGATTCATGATATGTCAAGTTCTGGTAAGGTTCTCCGCGTTGCATCAAATTAAACCACATGCTCCACCGCTTGTGCGGGCCCCCGTCAATTCCTTTGAGTTTCACCCTTGCGAGCATACTCCCCAGGCGGGATACTTAACGCGTTAGCTACGACACTGCATGAAAAAACACGCAACATCTAGTATCCATCGTTTACAGCTAAGACTACTAGGGTATCTAATCCTATTTGCTCCCTTAGCTTTCGTCTCTCAGTGTCAGTTATGGCCCAGTAGAGCGCCTTCGCCACTGGTGTTCTTCCCAATATCTACGCATTTCACCGCTACACTGGGAATTCCCTCTACCCCTACCATACTCTAGCTTAGCAGTTTCTAATGCTTTTCTAGGGTTGAGCCCTAGTCTTTAACATTAGACTTGCCAAGCAACCTACAGACGCTTTACGCCCAATGATTCCGGATAACGCTTGCATCCCCCGTATTACCGCGGCTGCTGGCACGGAGTTAGCCGATGCTTATTCCTCAAGTACCGTCAAAACTTCTTTCTTGAGAAAAGAGGTTTACAACCCACGGGCCTTCATCCCTCACGCGGTATTGCTCCGTCAGGCTTTCGCCCATTGCGGAAAATTCCCCACTGCTGCCTCCCGTAGGAGTCTGGGCCGTGTCTCAGTCCCAGTGTGGCTGGCCATCCTCTCAGACCAACTACTGATCGTCGCCTTGGTGAGCCATTACCTCACCAACAAGCTAATCAGACGCGAGCTCTTCTATAGGCAGAAAACTATTTCACCTTGCGGCATATGGGGTATTAGCAACCATTTCTAGTTGTTATCCCCCTCCTAAAGGCAGATTCTCACGTGTTACTCACCCGTCCGCCACTAAAACCGAAGTTTTCGTACGACTTGCATGTGTTAAGCATACCGCCAGCGTTCATCCTGAGCCAGGATCAAACTCTCCATGGTATCCAGCAATAAAGCTATCGTTAGTTATTTTTTTAACTTAAGCATAGCGTAACAATAATTTGTTATGAGATAAATGTCAAGAGCTAAATCAATTTTTTTTTATTCATATTAGATTTTACAATTAGTTAGCAGAGGATTAGACTATTATAAAATTCAGGTGCTCTAGTTTGTGCAGACCACATTCTCAATGCAATTTTGTAAATATGACTAAAATCAAAATTAGAGACTAGTTAATAGTTCATGGAGAAGTTAGTTGTATGTCATAATAATGTAATGCCAGAAACCAGATTTGAACTGGTGACACGAGGATTTTCAATCCACTGCTCTACCGACTGAGCTATTCCGGCCTACTATTTAATTATATCAACAAAGATATAAAATATCAATCCCGTTTGAAAAGAAAAAATTTTCTACTCTTCTATATTTTGCAATAGAAAAGTAGAAAGTTCAGTTCTGTAATTAATAAATTAATCAAGAGGTTTCATAAATAGTACTGGTTCGTTTTCACGATTAATACCTTTCTCGAATCCTGCTGCCGCTGCTCTTGCGCGTCCAGCATGCCACAAATGACCAATAAATAAAAAGAAAGGTAAGAAGAAATGAGATGAAGTTAACCATGAGCGTGGAGATACGTAGTTCACTGAGTTAATTTCAGTTGCAACACCGCCCACAGAATTTAATGAACCTAATGGAGCATGCGTCATATATTCAGCGGCTCTACGCTCTTGCCATGGCTGAATATCATTCTTAATTTTATTCAAATCAAGTCCATTAGGACCACGTAGTGGTTCTAACCAAGGAGCTCTTAAATCCCAAAAACGCATAGTTTCACCACCAAATATAATTTCTCCACTCGGTGAACGCATTAAGTATTTACCTAAACCAGTTGGACCTTGAGCAGATGCAACGTTTGCACCTAATCTTTGGTCACGTACTAAGAAAGTAAAAGCTTGAGCTTGTGAAGCTTCTGGGCCAGTTGGACCATAAAATTCGCTTGGATATGCAGTGTTGTTATACCAAGAGTAACAAGAAGCAGTAAATCCCATTAAGGCTAAGGCTGCTAAGCTATAAGATAAATAAGCTTCACCTGACCATACAAAAGCTCTCCTAGCCCATGCAAAAGGTTTTGTTAGAATATGCCAAATACCGCCAGCGATGCAAATTACACCTACCCATACATGTCCGCCAACTAGATCCTCTAAGTTGTTAATACTAACTACCCATCCATCTCCACCAAATGGCGATTTTAGTACGTATCCAAAGATAACACCAGGATTTAGAGTAGGATTTGTTACATATCGAACGTCACCGCCACCCGGTGCCCATGTATCATAGATACCACCGAAGAACATAGCTTTAACAACTAATAAAAACGATCCTATTCCTAAAAGTATTAAGTGAATACCTAAAATAGTAGTCATTTTATTTTTATCACGCCAGTCGTAGCCAAAGAATGGGAATGACTCTTCTAAAGTATCTGGTCCAATAACTGAATGATAAATACCACCGAATCCTAAAACTGCCGAAGAGATTAAGTGTAATACACCTACAACAAAGTAAGGATAAGTATCGATGATTTCTCCACCTGGGCCTACTCCCCAGCCAAGAGTAGCTAAATGAGGAATCAAAATAAAGCCTTGCTCATATAGAGGTTTTTCAGGTATAAAGTGAGACACCTCGAAAAGTGTCATTGCGCCAGTCCAAAATACCATAATACCAGCATGAGCAACATGAGCACCTAATAATTTTCCAGATACATTAATTAAACGGGCATTTCCAGACCACCAAGCAAAACCAGTAGATTCTATATCTCTACCAGCCGAGGTGATATTATTATTAAAGGGCGTTTCCACGTGGCAGAACCTCCTCTGGGAATATAAAGTTTTCATGAGGCTGATCTTGTGCAGCCATCCATGCACGAATACCTTCGTTCAATAAGATATTTTTAGTATAGAATGTTTCAAATTCAGGATCTTCTGCAGCTCTAAGTTCTTGAGATACAAAATCATAAGCTCTTAAGTTTAAAGCTAGACCTACGATACCAATTGAACTTGTCCATAAACCTGTTACTGGCACAAATAACATGAAGAAATGTAACCATCTTTTGTTAGAAAAAGCAACACCAAAAATTTGTGACCAGAAACGGTTAGCAGTTACCATTGAATACGTTTCTTCAGACTGTGTTGGAGTGAATGCTCTGAATGTATCTGCTGCATCACCGTCTTCAAAAATCGTATTTTCAACTGTAGCACCATGAATAGCGCATAATAATGCACCACCCAAAATACCAGCAACACCCATCATATGGAATGGATTTAATGTCCAGTTATGGAAACCTTGTAAGAATAAAAGGAATCTAAAGATTGCAGCAACACCAAAGCTTGGTGCAAAAAACCAGCTAGCTTGTCCTAGAGGATACATCAAAAATACTGATACAAAAACAGATATAGGACCTGAGAAAGCGATCGCGTTATAAGGGCGTAAACCAACTAATCTTGCAATCTCAAACTGACGTAAGCAGAAACCTATTAAACCAAAAGCACCATGTAATGCAATGAAAGTCCAAAGGCCACCTATTTGGCACCATCTTGTAAAGTCACCTTGAGCTTCTGGTCCCCACAAAAATAACAACGAGTGTCCCATGCTATTAGCTGGAGTTGAAACAGCGGCTGTTAAGAAATTACAGCCCTCTAAATATGAGCTTGCTAAGCCATGAGTATACCAAGATGTAACAAAAGTAGTACCTGTTAGCCAACCACCTAGTGCTAAGTAAGAACAAGGTAATAGTAATAAACCAGACCACCCTATAAAAACAAATCGATCTCTTTTTAACCAGTCGTCTATAAGATCAAACCATCCACGGCTTTTTTCTTGTCCAATTGCTATGGTCATAATTTAAATATTTATAATTTTAAGTCTTTTTAAGTAAACTTATTAAAATTTGGATTTGTGTATTTTATATGAAATAAATTACGTTATTATGTTACTTATCTTTTCGGTTCATATGTTATATTATACACAATTTGGACTTTATTTTTCAGCAACACCTTTTTTTATTGAGATTAATAAACCTCTATAAGATTAAATTGGTGCAAACTATTATGCTTGTATAAATTATGAGTTTGATTTAATGTATTAACCATAATAACATATATAATTAATTATTCAAATATTATACATATGGAAGTAAAAAATAAAGTAAAGACTTTAAATGATTACGAAACGGTTTACATACTAAAACCTGAAATGTCAGAGGATAATGTATTAAATCTTAGTGTGGTTTGTTCTTAGGCAAAATTATATCAAACATACTTTAATGTATTGAGATTAAATAACCTAAGAGTCTGTATAATTAAAAAAACTACAGACAAATTGAATATTCATGTTGGTGACTGAGAAATTAGAAGTCCAATAAACTTTAGATACGAGTGTGATAGAGACAATACCTATAGCATCTGTAAATTTAAGTTTAGTATTGATTTAGATTTGTATTAAAAACGAAAAATCGCAAAATCAAAATCATGCAACAGGTGATATTATATATTATAAAAGTCGGTAAGTTGTCATGGTGAGCTTATGTTAAGTAACCTGAAAAAGTTTCTAATAATACAATCGATATTTTAATAAGATATAGTTTAGATTGAATTAATGTTTATATAAAAGCTCTAAATATATGATATATAAAATATATTCCTAAGACCTCGAGATGCAGGAAATTCTATAGAAAAAATGGTTATCACCTAAAACGACAAAAGAATGAATATTTAAAACAAAAAGAAACGAGTTAAGTCAACTTATTCAATTATCAATTAAACTTTTGTTAATCTTAGAACTATGTTAGTTAACTCGGGTAGGAGGGCGAGTAACTTCGCCGACGCTCTTTTAGAAACACAAAGAGAGGGTTTATAGACTATCTTGTACAAATAAAATTTAGTTTTCTAATTGTTAACAGGAAAGCGTATTTAAGACTAAAAATATTTAACTTAAAAAGCTCAACAAGTTAAAATTAAAATTGATGAATTGCAAAGGTAATAATCTGAAAATGACAACTTTAGACTAAAAAAAATAAAAAAATTGAAGTAGTATATACAAGCTGGAAGAATTGCTCTTATTATTGTCGTGTATTTAAGATATTTAACATATCAAAATGTTGAATAAAAGATATAGCAAAGAAGACATGATAAATGGTAACAAGGAAAAAATCAAAATGCTTATTATTCGTAACATCTCCAATGACATAGCTATAAAGAGTGGAAGTCCTCCCTTAAAAAAAACTGCATATATATAGCAAACATAATCACAAACTTTGTAGTTAAATAACTAAAATATTCAAAAAGCGAAAGCTCAAATATGATACTTACAACTTGAAATTTTTTCAGGTTCTTATGATGTTTAAGTTGATTCTAGTAATAGTAATTGTAAAAACGTTAGTGAGAATGGCTGGACAATTCGTCAGCGAATATGTAATCACTATATATCAATTTATTGTACAAAATGTCGCCAAGCTAAAGCTTAATAAACCTAAGAGCCGTACGAGATGAGAGTCTCACTTGCGGTTCGGAATGAGAGACTGGCCTTCTAGACTGTTAAGAAATAATCATAATAATAACAAGATAGGACACTCGACTCTAACTAAATAAATATCAAGGTATTTTAATTGATAGTCAAGCGAAAAATATTTTTATTCAAAATCGTGGAAGACGACATTTATCTTATCCTATAAAAAAATATCATGATGGTATATATGTTCAGATGAATTATTCAGCTAACGGGGAAGTAGTAAAAAACTTAGAACGTGAAATGAGATTCGAAGATAGCGTTCTTAGAATATTAACTATGAAACAGAATGAACAAAACTAATCAATTTCCAATATATAATTATATGGTTAAAAGATTTAAAAGATAGTATATAAATTAAATTAGCGGGCAGCGGGAATCGAACCCGCATCGTTGGTTTGGAAGACCAAGGTTTTACCACTAAACTATGCCCGCTACACATTAATAGTAATTATACACAATAACAAATATTTTATCAAATATTTGTTATGCAATTCCTTCTAAATTTACACCTAAAAAGCTAGCTATTTCAGAAGCTTGTTTCTCAAGTTCATTTAGAGCCATAGGTTGACCAATTCTAGTTAAAGGTATATACCTTTTATCTTTCGTTAAAAGATATATTTCTCTCTTAGGATTAATACCTTCATTTATTTGAACTTTTATAGATTTAATATCATTGATAGAATAAGTCAATTTTATAGTACGATTTTTACCAGGGAATCCTTGCCTTAGAATTTCTATAATTCCCCTGTTTTTGTCAAACTCATTATGACCACTACCAACATCCCAAAGAATTGTTAACCACAGAAATATGCTAATTAATATTGCAACTGTACCGTAAAACGTCATAACTACTCCTTGAGGAATAAAGACCAAATCTTTTGCCGATGTAAAAGGCAATAAATCATATTGAAAATATGAAGATAAACCTGCCAATAAAAAACCTATCCCGCCAATGCTAATAGTCATTGCCCACCAATAATTACTAAAGCGTCTAGAACCTATTATTGGGTAGATTAAAGATTCATCTGAAGTTTTCATTTTTTTCATAGCTTAATTTATTAGATTAAATAATAATTGTATTTCAATTGATCTAGGTAGTAAAATTATGTAAATCTTCATTAATCCTTTGAAATAAATAGCCAGTTCCCCTGGCTGTCAGGATTAAATCTGGATTACTAGGATCTTCCTCAAGCTTAGCTCTTAAACGGGAAATATGTACGTCTACTACTCTTGTATCAACTTGTCTTTCTGCAGTGTAACCCCATACCTCCTGTAGAATAGTGGCTCTAGAAAATGGCTGACCGGCTTTACTCATCAGCAATTCTAAAAGGCTAAATTCCATACCTGTTAGTCTTATTCGATTATTGTTTTTATATACTTGGTGTTTGTTAACGTCTACTTTTAATGCACCAATGTTAATCACTCCAGAATTAGGTAAGTTATTGTTGCCGTTTATTTTTTTAAATCTTCTTAATATAGACCTTATCCTTGCTTCTAATTCCTTAGGAGAAAAAGGTTTTATTACATAGTCATCTGCACCTAGTTCTAAACCAGTGATACGATCAGAAACGTCTCCTAATGCTGTTAACATAATAATGGGTATATCAGAATCTTTACGTAATTCTTGGCAAACTCCGTATCCATCTAGTTTTGGCATCATTAAATCGAGTATAACTAAATTTGGCTGCTCTCGCTTAAATGCAATAAGCGCTTCTTCGCCATCTGCTACGCTATATACTTTATAACCCATTATGGATAAACGTGTTTCTAAGATCCTTCTGATACTTGGTTCATCGTCAACTATTAATATTTTTTCTTTTTGTTTGTTCACTCAGATAGCTCCATAGTATACTCAAGGTTTATCAAGTTCATTTTTTTAGTTTACAAACACAAGATATCCTTTATAAAAACTATTATAACATTTTCTTAACATTTTGCCATTGACAATAATAAAGTTTACTATGGTGTTATTTTTGTACTTTTGATGGACTAGGCTTATAAAACTATTTTTATATTAAAATATATGTCTTAACTAAAGTTATTTAATAAATAGCTAGGAAATTCTAAAGAATAGATAGAAATGATTCAAATAGTGTAGTGTAAGCATTTCTATATATAACAGTTTAGTAATTAATTTAATATTAACAAAAATATTACGAAAAGTATCTAAATTCATGGTAGCTATGAACTATTGCTTATTATATTCTATAGAATAACGTATATGTATATGCTTATAATATATCAAGGAGACAAACATGGTTACTAGAGCAAGTGGCGGTAGTCCTGTTGTTAAACCACAGCTTTATAAAACTGCTTCTATGTTAGCAATTACACAAGCAGAGCAACAAGATCGATTCTTAGAGTTAGGTGAATTGAACCAACTAATTAGTTTTCTTAACTCTGGAAACATAAGACTTGAAATTGCAGAATTAATAACAAAAAACGCGAATATTATTGTTGCTAGAGCAGCAGACAGAATTTTTGTAGGTGGATCTGCAATTTCGTACTTAGAAAGACCACAAGCATCTATTATAGAAATTAATCCAGCTAATATTGCTGAGTTAAAAGAAATAGGTGGGGATTCAAACAAATCATCGGGCTTTTTCGAGAATTTAAAATCCGCATTTCAAGGAACTACTGCAGCACCTACAGGTTTTAGACCAATTAGCGTAGTACGTTATGGGCCTTCTAGAATGAAGAAATCTTTAAGAGATCTAGATTGGTTTTTGAGATACGTAACTTATGCTATTGTTGCTGGAGACCCTAATATATTATTCGTTAATATTAGAGGTCTAAGAGAAATTATAGAAAATGCATGCTCAAGCGCAGCTACTTTGGTAGCTTTAAGAGAAATGAAAAAAACTAGTTTATCTTTATTTCCTAAAAACAGCATCCAAAATGAGATTATTGAGGAATACTTTAACGTCGTTATAAAAGAGTTTAGTAGCGCTGCTTTAACAGATAAAATTCGAAAGCGTACTTCTAATGATTTACAAGGACTAAGGCTTCCGCAAATTTATGCGCAAGCAGGAGTAGGTCGTCAAAAATTTGTTATGAAACCAGGCTTGTCTACATATGAAAAACAAGCTGTTATCAGTGCGTGCTATAGACAAGTTTTCGAGAGAGATATATCAAAAGCTTATGGATATTCTTTTTCTGTATTAGAATCACAGGTAAAAAATGGTCAAATATCTGTAAAAGAATTCGTAAGAGCAATTGGAAAATCATCTATTTATCAAAAACAATTCTATCAACCATTTGTAAATAGTCGTGTAGTAGAATTAGCATTCAAGCATTTCTTGGGACGTAATTTAAGCTCGCTAGAGGAATTTCAAAAATTCTTTGCAATTTTATCAAGCAAAGGGTTGAGCGGTTTAGTAGATAGCTTAGTAAATTCAAAAGAGTATAGTGACTATTTCAATGAAGAAACAGTTCCATATATAAGAGGTTATGGTGAAGAACCTCAAGAGTGTAGAAACTGGGGAACTCAAATTGACTTGTTCCGATACTCCGCTCCTTTTAGAAAAGTACCACAGTCTATTACACTATTTAGTGATTATCTAAATAGTTTACCAGATCAACACGCATATGGTAGAAGTAATGATCCTTTATTAATTCAGTTTGGTGCCATATTCCCAGTAGGAACAAGAAACTTAAAACAAAATCCGGCTCCTTTTGGCAAAGATTCTAGAAGATTGCTAGTAAGAAGAGGACCAGGAATATACAATCAACTAAGTAATCCGGCAGCACGCGGTGTTTCTGCAGGATCATTAGGTCCAAAAGTGTTTAAATTGGAAAAAGATAACGACGGTCAGACTACAAAGTCAAATAAGGCTGCTATACTTCAAGCTGCATATTTGGCTGTTTTTGGTAGAAAGATTTATGAAAATGAGCGTATTAGTTTAAAAAGTATTGACAAAAGATTTATTGATGGCAATATGAGCGTAAAAGAACTGATTAGAGCTCTAGCTACATCTAACACATTTAGATCTTTATATTGGACTCCACTTTATGTTTGCAAGTCAATAGAATGGATACACTATAGACTGCTAGGAAGACCTACTTATGGCAGAAAAGAGATCAATCAATATTTTGACTTAGCCTACAAAAAAGGCTTTTCTAGCGTAATTAACAGCATCATTGATAGCTTAGAGTATACTGAATGTTTTGGTGAGAATATTGTACCTTATGAGAGATACATAACTCCAAGCGCTGTAGCTCAACGCCAATTACGATTAGGCAATATAATTAAGAAATCTAGTTTAGTGTCAAAAGATGTTGAAAAGTTTGTTCAGCTGGGAGAAAGTAACAGTAATCAAAATACATATTCTATTAGCTACAAAATTAAGCAAGGTGTGTCTAAACTTAGAGATCAACAAAAAATATTTGATGCAAAAACTAGTTCTTCTCCAAGTGAATATCTAAGTATATTCCAAGCTGCATGTAGACAGATTTTTGAAAGGGATATTAAGACAATTGTGATAGGCAATGAGCTTGAGAATATTCAAAGCAAGTTTGTGCAAGGACAAATGAGCGTAAAAGAGATGGTTAATGCATTAGGGAAGTCTAAAATATACTTGAAAGAATTTTATAATCCTTATCCGAATATTAAAGTTATCGAATTAGGTACAAAACATTTTTTAGGCAGAGCTCCTAATAATCAAGCTGAAATTCGATTCTATAATCAAATTTTAGCATCATGTGGTATAGAAGCATTTGTTGATATGCTAACTAATTCTAAAGAGTATGCGGAAATTTTCGGTGATACAAAAGTACCATTTAGAAGGTTCCCAACGCTACCAGCAGCAAATTTCCCTAATACTAATACGTTATACAATAAGCAGACTAAACAAGATAATTTAGTAACTGTTCCAAGTTTTAAAGCAATACCAGGGAACCAATAAGTTAAGTCTCTTGTTCTAGTACTTGGCAGCATAAAGCTATATATAGATAAATAAAAAGACTTGACTAAAAATAATAAAAAAGTCAAAATCATTTTTTGCTATTATGTATTATTGAAAGTTGTTGAATCTAAAACAATCTAAATATTTTAAAAGGAATTCATTATGAGTATAGTAACAAAGTCAATAGTAAATGCAGATGCAGAAGCTAGATATTTAAGCCCAGGTGAGTTAGATAGAATTAAAAGCTTTGTTGTATCAGGACAACGTCGTTTAAGAATTGCGCAAACACTGACTGATAATCGTGAAAGAATTGTAAAGCAAGGCGGTCAACAATTGTTCCAAAAAAGACCTGATGTTGTATCTCCAGGTGGGAATGCTTACGGAGAAGAGATGACAGCAACTTGTTTAAGAGATTTGGACTATTATTTAAGACTAGTAACTTATGGTATTATTGCTGGTGATGTAACTCCTATTGAAGAAATTGGTTTAGTAGGTGTAAAAGAAATGTATAGCGCTCTAGGAACTCCAATTTCTGGTGTTGCTGAAGGGATTGGTGCAATGAAAGATATCGCATGCTCTTTATTATCAGGCGAAGATGCTGCCGAAGTAGGTTTTTACTTCGATTATACTTTAGCAGCAATGCAGTAAGGTAAAAATATTTTTTTACATATCAAGTTAATTTTAATTTAGGATAAAAAGGAGAGTTATTTTATGCAAGACGCTATTACTTCTGTTATTAATGCAGCTGATGTTCAAGGTAAATATTTAGATGCTAACTCAGTAGAAAAATTAAGAGGATATTTCCAAACTGGTGAATTAAGAGTTAAAGCTGCAGCTACTATAGCTGCAAACGCTGCTACTATTATAAAAGAAGCTGTTGCTAAATCATTATTGTACTCTGATATAACAAGACCCGGCGGAAACATGTATACTACAAGAAGATATGCTGCTTGTATTAGAGATCTAGATTACTATTTAAGATATGCAACTTATGGTATGTTAGCAGGAGATCCTTCTATCCTAGACGAAAGAGTTTTAAATGGTTTAAAAGAAACTTATAACTCTTTAGGAGTACCAATTGGTGCAACTATTCAAGCAATACAAGCTATGAAAGAAGTAACAACTAGCTTAGTAGGTGGTGATGCTGGTAAAGAGATGGGATTATATTTCGACTATATTAGCTCAGGATTAAGCTAAAACAAGATGTAAGCAATCCTGTTTATATGAGTTTTTCCGACTATAAATAAATTTATTTATAGTCGGAAAAACTCATATAAACAGGATTAAAACTTAATTTTACTGTGCCAAGTGGTCCATTCCTATGCTTAGCAATTATTAATTCTGTCTCGTCTATATTTATTATATCTTGATTATAATATGACTCTCTGTAAAGCATAAAGACTAAATCTGCATCTTGTTCAATTGAATTATGTAGAATTATTTTGTTGACTAAAAAATTATGTGTTAAATCAATAGTAAGATCATAAGTTTTATGGAATCCTGCAAAGTCTAAGAAGGAAATAAACGTGAATTGAGGTATCGGAGAAAAGTATAAGTCTGAAATCCACGAAGAGTATAAAATTATCTGGTTATTTTTCAGAGCTACATATTTTGTTGATATAAAAAAGTCCATTTCTAGTACATGGTCCGTTCTTATCCAGTAATTTATCTTAGAAAGCATATGATTCGCAGATAGCTCTAAATAATTAGAATGATAAAACTCATAATGATATATAGGTTTGTGACCATATGAGAAGCAATTTTCATGGTTTATAAAAAAATATTTGTCTAGACAAAAGTGAGAAAGAAATTTCGACAGTATTTTAGAAGATTTATGAAAAAACAATTTATTAATTTTAATCGGTATCATTTTGAAATCTAAAGTCACATAATTATGAGAAGCTATGCAACCACTATCCTTCAAATCAGATAATAAAGGCCTTTTATCTAGTCGAGACTCAACAGCTCTACCTACTTGGGAAATAAGTATAATTGGTAGATTAAAATTCCTTGCTATATTTTTCAAATTTCTAGTTATATTAGACAATTCCTGAGCTCTTTTAATATCCTGTCTATTTGAGCTATTCATATCTTGCATAAGCTGAAGATAATCAATAATTACTAAAGAAATGTCATTTTTTTTATTTTTATATTCCTGTAATTGATTCTCTATATAGTAATGGTTAATAGATCCTGAATCGTCTATTAATATATTAGAAACCTTTTCACTATATTGCTGGATTTGCAAAAGTTGCTCAGCATTAATTCTCAAATCCTCTAATCTTAAACGAGATGTATTGGTACCTAATGATACTAATCGTAAAAACAGCTGTTCTCTAGACATTTCTAGGCTAAAATACAAAACTTTTTTGTCGGAATTCCTTGCCACATTACTGGCTATATTTAAAGCAAATGCTGTTTTACCAATAGAAGGGCGGGCTGCTAAAATAATTAAATCAGACTGTTGAAAGCCTCTTGTAATATAATCAATATCTCGAAAGCCTGATTTTAAACCAGATAAGCTGCCATGTTCTAATAAGTACTGACTTATGTCTAAGAAAATTTTATCTACAGGTTTTAACTTATCGACTTGTTTTATAGGATTTATAATATTTGTCAATTTTGAACTAGTTGTTTCTAATAACTGTGGCAAATCTATAGATGTGTTTTCTGCACTTTCTATTAAATTATATGCTAAATTTAAAATGGATCTACGAATATATTTCTCAACCAAAAGAATTATATAATCATCCAAATATAGCTGTATAAAATTTTGATTTGATAAATTGCGAATTTCTTCAAAATCAAAGCGATAATCTGAATATATATGAGTGTAAGCTAGAAGTAAATTGTTTATATCAATTATTTCAAAAGATTGATTTTGTTTGTTAGAGTAGAGGAAGTCATTCCAGTAATGCTCTGTATTTTAATTAAGAATATACTTTTAAAACTTACAGACCCACTCTCTCGGTCAGAACCGTACGTGAGATTTTCATCTCATACGGCTCTCAAGTTTACTAAAATTTAGCATTACGCTTTTTTGCATCATAGGTGAGGATGTAGTAATAACAGTTAAGGTGGAGAGCTTTTAAGCTTTTGCACTTGTTATCCTTATGACTTTCGTTGACATAATAAAGTTCTAAATGATGATCCACTACAAATTATTCAATTAAAGGAATTAGATTTAAACTTGTGTAATCTTAAAATATTTCATGATCATAACCAATATTCCTTATATTTACCTTTGCTTTGATGAAACCATTCAGTACCAGATGCAGATTTTGTAGTTTTTATGTCTATAGCTAAATAGTTAAGCAATTGTATAATTACTAAATATACCATACAGGCTGGGTTCTCTTTACAAATATTCAATTTTTCCTATTTATTTTAACGTAAAGTTATTTTTTTTTAAATATTTATAGATAAAATTGCCTATACTGAATGAATTTATCTTACAAAAAATATAATATTTACAATTGTTTCCTAAAAGCATTATAAATTACTTTAATTTTGTTTAATATTTTCCTATATAAAAACAAAATTTGTTCATTTTTTTGTAATTTACCCGTTAATTTGTAATTTTTAACTTGTTGCGCTTTATACATCCTGGGCTAAAGATGAAAAATTTGTTTCTTAAATTGCTTCAAGAATACAATCTTTCAGTCTTCTAAGCAACTCTTTGAGCTTGTTTAAATAAAACTCAATCTCGGCAGCAAAATATATTCTGTAAACCAGATTTCTTATCACTAAAAGAATTGTGAAAAAGGTTGATCTTCTTTCTAAGCGCTTGGCACTATAAGGCAATGCGATTTACTATTGCCTAACTTATAAATTAATAAGTAGATAGTAGAGCGTTTCTTTTTGTTCCAAAAGTTCATTCTTTTGTTGTTTTAGGTACTAACCAATTCTCCTTCTGAACCTTTTCTTGTAAAGATATTTAAGCATGTATTCATTTGAAATATCTTAGGCTTATATAAGCCTAAGATAAATATTAGTTCAGTTTATACCTTATATTCTTTTCAGATTAAGATAATAATAGTTAGAAGCTTTTTTAGGTTAGTTGGCATATGTTTACCCTAACAACCTAAGAAGAATTATGCCACTATCTGCTTCGTGGCTTTAATCCTGTGATTTCCCCACTTTAAGACTTATAAATGTCACTATCAAGATGCAATTTACTGTTAATGTGGGCACTATCAGCATCACATGCGTCCCGAAGTGGATTAGACTTCTAATAAGCTAGTCAGCAACATGAACTTTTAATTAAGCTATAGGTTGTTCAATCCTATAAGCTTTGAGGCTATAAAACCCTATAAGCAAAAAACTTATTTTAATATTATTTTGCCAAAAACAAATCGTACATATAATCTATGCAGTATTTCAAATACTATTTTATGAGAGTCTAAAAAAAAATATTCTGGCTTAATTTGAAGAAAAATTTTATTTAAGTTAACATTACCAAATATTATAGCGCCAATGATTGTTTTTTCGACTAAGATATTAGATAAAAGCTTATGTATAGTAGATAATCTACAAAATTAGTATCAGTCTCTAGTAAAAACGATACGTGACAATTAAATATCGTACAGTTTTTATTTATATAAATTGAGAATTTATATAAATCTTAGAACATTTTATGAAAAGTTTTGAAAATAATGTAAAGCTTTTCTTGTAATATGATCTTGTTATTTATTATATGTTTCATAAATTCTTCTATAATTTTAAGAAATATTATTTAAATACTTATTATATTAGAACATGATTATATATAACTAAAAGCAAAGCATACTTTTCATGTTTTGTAACCATATAAGAATCATAAGTGAAATTCAGCTTAATGTATTTTTTTTAGTATAAACTAAAATTATGAATTTATTATCTATTAGGCTAGTATAATAATTAAGACATTCATAATAATTTACATTTTTGAATGCGCTAGAGCGTCACAAAAGATGCAGAATCTTGGCAATCAAGTAATAAGTTGAAGAATAAAAGTGTGAATATTAATAATATTTATACTCATATTGTTTTAGCAGCAAAGCTTTTTGAGCATCAACGTTAATTTCAGATTCTAATTAATCAATTTAAAGAATCGAATACATTCATAGTATATTTGATAGATCATTTGCGCAAAAGGATTAAAGATATAATTGAGATTGTTAAAAGAGTTAAGGTTATTAGAATTGATTTAATTCTAATATCAATACAAATGAATTTAACTACTCAGAATAGAAGACTTATATCATATCAATTTGGAGCTTTAGGTGAATTAGAAGAACTGTAAAATAAAGATGATCAAGCTTTTTACAAATATGGTGGGAGGCGAAACTATAATAATGATTACAATTAAATAAATATAATTAATATATAATATATTCGAATGTTAGGATCTATAAAAATCTCAAGCTGAAAAGCTAGAACAGACCACAATTAACCCAAATAATGTTTTTTTCACATAAACTTATGAATAAAAAACTGCCATTACGATTAATTTCGGTCTACAAATCTTTTGAGGATGTATAGTGAAAATAGTTAAGTAAGGTAATAGCTCAGATTTGATAAAGTTTTATATTTTAATGAAGATAGACTTAATAGCTTAAACTTGTATTCTTTTATTTTATCTCATTTTAAAACATTTATCTTTAGAATTAATAGATACAGCTTCTTTACATTATTAGAAGATGAAATATAAAGCATTTAGTTAAGGAATTAAATTCTTGCAAAAGAATAAAATGTATAATTCTAATGGAAGTTTTCTAGCTAATAACTTGTTATCTTCAAAGTACGAGAACAATGTTAAATGAAGATTTAAATATTTTATAAAAGGATGCCACTCAATTTGGCTTTTGTTATTTAAAGCAAAAGTATTGTCTAGCTTTTTTAGATTTTTATCGTTCCTTATAGCGACACTTATCTTTTAATACAGATAGATTATGAAACTAAGAAATGATAATAAATGTTAATGGAAAATCATTAGAGAAAAAAAAAAGAGTAAAATATAGCCTATAGTAACTTTAATATCAATATAAAATTATTAAAAGCTAAGATTATGTTTATACTTAATGAAATCTCTGTAAGTCTAGTAAGCTTTATTCTTAAAACGAGGAAATAAAATAAAGATCCTTCAGAATCACTTAAACTATCAATTATGTTTTTCGTAGATTAAGACAATTAACTAAAATTTTATGACTAATTAATATAAGCTATATATAATTAAACTAAATTATACATATGGTTTAAAGTAAGCGATATATATTCGACTTATAAAGAAATGGTGAATTCTTCAAAAGCCGGAATTATGCTAATTGCTAATGTTTTATCAATCATGATAGGGCGATATGCAATTCAAGTAAGAGGATTAGGTCCTTCTATTCCTTTGGGCGTAGAAGGTTTTGGTTTGCCAGAGCTAATCGCAACAACTAGCTTAGGACATATCATAGGAGCAGGAGCGATCATAGGGCTTTCTAGCATAGGTTCTATATAAATAAATAAGAGTCAATATTCAACTTATTGACTCTTATTTATTTCGCAATACAAAAAAAAGAATACGAGATACTTTAGTCTATGAAATAGCAATATTCAAATTTTATGGAAAGAATATGTTGTCATCGTCTTTTAGCTTTGATACAAAAAAAAGAATACGAGATACTTTAGTCTATGAAATAGCAATATTCAGTAAAAAATAGAGAAATGTAAATTGCGAGCGAATAAAGCTTTGTTTTACCAAAAAAAACAGTAATCGTAAATATATAAGATATATATATATCTTTTTTTTTTCTTGACAGTATGTTTGTTTTGTTTTATATTGTTGTTATTAGTTCTGGATATCATGGAGAGTTTGATCCTGGCTCAGGATGAACGCTGGCGGTATGCTTAACACATGCAAGTCGTACGAAAACTTCGGTTTTAGTGGCGGACGGGTGAGTAACACGTGAGAATCTGCCTTTAGGAGGGGGATAACAACTAGAAATGGTTGCTAATACCCCATATGCCGCAAGGTGAAATAGTTTTCTGCCTATAGAAGAGCTCGCGTCTGATTAGCTTGTTGGTGAGGTAATGGCTCACCAAGGCGACGATCAGTAGTTGGTCTGAGAGGATGGCCAGCCACACTGGGACTGAGACACGGCCCAGACTCCTACGGGAGGCAGCAGTGGGGAATTTTCCGCAATGGGCGAAAGCCTGACGGAGCAATACCGCGTGAGGGATGAAGGCCCGTGGGTTGTAAACCTCTTTTCTCAAGAAAGAAGTTTTGACGGTACTTGAGGAATAAGCATCGGCTAACTCCGTGCCAGCAGCCGCGGTAATACGGGGGATGCAAGCGTTATCCGGAATCATTGGGCGTAAAGCGTCTGTAGGTTGCTTGGCAAGTCTAATGTTAAAGACTAGGGCTCAACCCTAGAAAAGCATTAGAAACTGCTAAGCTAGAGTATGGTAGGGGTAGAGGGAATTCCCAGTGTAGCGGTGAAATGCGTAGATATTGGGAAGAACACCAGTGGCGAAGGCGCTCTACTGGGCCATAACTGACACTGAGAGACGAAAGCTAAGGGAGCAAATAGGATTAGATACCCTAGTAGTCTTAGCTGTAAACGATGGATACTAGATGTTGCGTGTTTTTTCATGCAGTGTCGTAGCTAACGCGTTAAGTATCCCGCCTGGGGAGTATGCTCGCAAGGGTGAAACTCAAAGGAATTGACGGGGGCCCGCACAAGCGGTGGAGCATGTGGTTTAATTTGATGCAACGCGGAGAACCTTACCAGAACTTGACATATCATGAATCCTTATTAATGTAAGGAGTGTCTTCGGAAACATGAATACAGGTGGTGCATGGCTGTCGTCAGCTCGTGTCGTGAGATGTTGGGTTAAGTCCCGCAACGAGCGCAACCCTTGTCTTTAGTTGCCATCATTAAGTTGGGGACTCTAGAGAGACTGCCGGTGACAAACCGGAGGAAGGTGGGGATGACGTCAAGTCAGCATGCCCCTTACGTTCTGGGCTACACACGTGCTACAATGGTTAGAACAAAGAGTCGCGAGCTTGTGAAAGTCAGCTAATCTCATAAATCTAGCCTCAGTTCAGATTGTAGGCTGAAACTCGCCTACATGAAGGTGGAATCGCTAGTAATCGCCGGTCAGCTACACGGCGGTGAATTCGTTCCCGGGCCTTGTACACACCGCCCGTCACACCATGGAAGCTGGCCATGCCCAAAGTCGTTACTCTAACCGTAAGGAGGGGGGCGCCTAAGGCAGGGCTAGTGACTGGGGTGAAGTCGTAACAAGGTAGCCGTACTGGAAGGTGCGGCTGGATCACCTCCTTAAAAAAAATGGGGATATAGCTCAGTTGGTAGAGCGTTGCCTTTGCAAGGCAAATGTCAGCGGTTCGAATCCGCTTATCTCCAAAACCAAAGTTATTTCAAGTGAATAAGAGCTTACAGTGGATACCTTGGCATTTAGAAGCGATGAAGGGCGTGACTACCGACGAAACGCTACGGGGAGTTGGAAGTAAGCATTGATCCGTAGGTTCCCGAATGAGGAAACTCCTAGAACTTCTTTCTGAATTTATAGGAAAGAAAGAGCAAACCTAGCGAACTGAAACATCTTAGTAGCTAGAGGAAAAGAAAGCAAAAGCGATTCCCTCAGTAGTGGCGAACGAAATGGGAACAGCCTAAACTAAATGTTTTTACATTTAGGGTTGTGGGACAACATATATGTATTATGATAACTAAGTGAATTGGTTGGAATATCAAACAAGAAAGAGTGAAAGTCTCGTAACTGAAAGTTAGATTAAGCTAGTTGTATCCCGAGTAGTATGGGACACGTGAAACCCCGTATGAATCCGCGAGGACCACCTCGTAAGGCTAAATATTCCTAGATGACCGATAGTGAAGCAGTACCGCGAGGGAAAGGTGAAAAGAACCCCGGGAGGGGAGTGAAATAGAACATGAAACTGTAAGCTTACAAGCAGTGGAAGGACGACTAATCGTCTAACCTCGTGCCTGTTGAAGAATGAGCCGGCGACTTATAGGTAGTGGCAGGTTAAAACCTGAAAAGTTGGAGCCACAGCGAAAGCGAGTTTGATAAGAGCGCTAGTCACTATTTATAGACCCGAACCCGGATGATCTAGTCATGGCCAGGATGAAGCTTAGGTAACACTGAGTGGAGGTCCGAACCGACTGATGTTGAAAAATCAGCGGATGAGTTGTGATTAGGGGTGAAATGCCAATCGAATCCGGAGCTAGCTGGTTCTCCCCGAAATGCGTTGAGGCGCAGCGGTTAAATTTAATGTCAGGGGTAAAGCACTGTTTCGGTGCGGGCTGCGAAAGCGGTACCAAATCGATGCAAACTCTGAATACTGATTGTATATTTAACCAGTAAGACAGTGGGGGATAAGCTTCATTGTCAAGAGGGAAACAGCCCAGACCACCAGCTAAGGCCCCTAAATAGTTGCTAAGTGATAAAGGAGGTGGAAATGCATAAACAACCAGGAGGTTTGCTTAGAAGCAGCAACCCTTTAAAGAGTGCGTAATAGCTCACTGGTCTAGTGATTCTGCGCCGAAAATGAATGGGACTAAGTAACTTGCCGAAGCTGTGGGATTATATATCGGTAGGGGAGCGTTCTGTATTAGGTTGAAGCATTAGCGAAAGCGGATGTGGACGAAACAGAAGTGAGAATGTCGGCTTGAGTAGCGAAAACATTGGTGAGAATCCAATGCCCCGAAAACCTAAGGTTTCCTCTGGAAGGTTCGTCCACGGAGGGTGAGTCAGGACCTAAGGCGAGGCTGAAAAGCGTAGTCGATGGATAACGAGTTAATATTCTTGTACCATCTATTGTTGATAACGAAGGACGAAGAAGGCTAAACCATCCGAATTTTGGTTATCGGTTTAAATTTTTGAGGTGTTGATAAGCAGTGAAAATGCTTTGAGCTAAGAAATGAGTACAAGACACTACGGTGTTGAAGTGGTCTATGTCATACTTCCAAGAAAAGTTCGCACTATCTTAAGCAATAGATGCCTGTACCCGAAACCGACACAGGTAGGTAGGTAGAGTATACCAAGGGGCGCGAGATAACTCTCTCTAAGGAACTCGGCAAAATAGCCCCGTAACTTCGGGAGAAGGGGTACCCTTATAGGGTTGCAATAACCAGGCCCAAGCGACTGTTTACCAAAAACACAGGTCTCCGCTAAGTCGTAAGACGATGTATGGGGGCTGACGCCTGCCCAGTGCTGGAAGGTTAAAGAAGTTGGTTAGCGTAAGCGAAGCTGGCGACTGAAGCCCCAGTGAACGGCGGCCGTAACTATAACGGTCCTAAGGTAGCGAAATTCCTTGTCGGGTAAGTTCCGACCCGCACGAAAGGCGTAACGATTTGGGCACTGTCTCAGAGAGAGACTCGGCGAAATAGACATGTCTGTGAAGATGCGGACTACCTGCACCTGGACAGAAAGACCCTATGAAGCTTTACTGTAGCTTGAGATTGTGTTCGGGCTTTTTCTGCGCAGAATAGGTGGGAGGCTATGAAAATATTCTTGCGGGAGTATTAGAGCCATCAGTGAGATACCACTCTGAAAAAGTTAGAATTCTAACCTTATATTGCCGTTATCCGGCTAAGGGACAGTTTCTGGTGGGCAGTTTGACTGGGGCGGTCGCCTCCTAAAAGGTAACGGAGGCGCGCAAAGGTTGGCTCAGGCTGGTCGGAAATCGGTCGTTGAGTGTAATGGCACAAGCCCGCTTGACTGCGAGACAGACACGTCGAGCAGGTACGAAAGTAGGTCATAGTGATCCGGTGGTTCTGTATGGAAGGGCCATCGCTCAACGGATAAAAGGTACTCCGGGGATAACAGGCTGATACCGCCCAAGAGTTCACATCGACGGCGGTGTTTGGCACCTCGATGTCGGCTCATCACATCCTGGGGCTGAAGCCGGTCCCAAGGGTATGGCTGTTCGCCATTTAAAGTGGTACGCGAGCTGGGTTTAGAACGTCGTGAGACAGTTCGGTCCCTATCTGCCGTGGACGTTGGAGATTTGAGGAAAGCTGCTCCTAGTACGAGAGGACCGGAGTGGACGAACCTCTGGTGTTCGGGTTGTGACGCCAGTCGCATTGCCCGGTAGCTATGTTCGGACAGGATAACCGCTGAAAGCATCTAAGCGGGAAGCCCCTTCCAAGATGAGTACTCTCACTATTTAAAATAGTTAAGATCACGGTAAGACTAACCGTTTGATAGGCATTAAGTATAAGTGTAGTAATACATTAAGCTGAGATGTACTAATAGATCGAGGACTTGAATAACTTTATACATAAATGTCTTAGTGTTTATAGCATAGTGGAACCACTCTGATCCATATCGAACTCAGTTGTGAAACGTTATAGCGGCGATAATACTGAAAAGGGGGCTTTTTGGGAAGGTAGCTCAATGCTAAGACTAAATTTATATTTTTTTAATTGTCTTTTTTCTCAAAAAGACGATTAAAGAAAATTTAATAGTCTCATAATATAGTTCAAAGAATAAGAATTGTACACTATAAAAAATAGTTTTTTTGAAATTGTTTAGATATTTTCTTTCGACAAGCAGATCTCTATTGTACCAGTTATATATTAAAATTTCTATTTTTTTTTCAAGAACTTTTAAAAAGTTATTAGACATCATAAATGTTAATTTAAATGTTTCAAATTTTCTAGATATTTTTAAAAGAAAATATCCCATTTCTTCTTTTTTTATAAAGTTTTGTAATACTAAATTCATTATAATAAAAGCTTGAAAACATATAGATATATAGTAAGATTTATACCAGTTTATTCCAAATTCTTTTTTGTTAAGCTTTGTTTGAACTATGTGATAAGTTATTAAAGGCAAGCACAAAAGTATGCTTCCAATAACGATCTTTTTTGTCTCTTTTGAATAAACTTTGTATTTATATCTAATGCTAATTAATAAAATAAACAAAAAATAGATTGTTAATAAAATTCCATAATCAAAATTAATGATTGTATAGCTAATTATACATAAAAAAAAGATTTTTGATCTTATTGGAACATTATGCAGCCAAGCTTTTGGTTTAAATATATAACTATTGTAACCTGTTGACATGATATACATTGCAAATTTAAACTCCTAAAGAATTAATTTGTTTAAAAACTATAGACATTTTTGTTTTTATGATATATTCTATATAATATAATATAGTTCTGTTGTACAATAATAAACTTAAAGGGTAAATGGCGAAATTGGTATACGCATCACACTCAAAATGTGACGACTCACGTCTTGAGGGTTCAAATCCCTCTTTACCCATATGTAAAACAAGACAAGCAATGCTTTTTTGTTATTTATAAACTTAAATAATCTATTCTCTATATTTATGTTAAACTATATCATATAATAAAAATGTTATTATCTTACCATTTATGACTTTATTAATTATTGGAGCCACAGGTACATTAGGTCGTCAAATTGCAAGAATGGCTTTGCAAGAAGGATATCAAGTAAAATGCCTAGTACGCAACGTAAGACAAGCAAGTTTTTTGAAAGAATGGGGCGCTCAGTTAGTATACGGCGATCTAACAATCCCAGAAACTATACCTCCATGCCTATTAGGTGTTACAGCCATAATTGATGCATCAACAGTTAGACCATTAGATTCTTATACGGCCTTTGAAGTTGATATGGAAGGCAAAAATGCGCTTGTTCAAGCTGCAATAGCTGCCTCTGTTGATAGATTTATATTTTTCTCCTTAGTAAACTTAGAAGAATATCAATCTGTGCCTATATTAACTTATAAGCTTCATATAGAGAAAAAGCTTCAAGAATCGGGTATTAAATACACCGTATTCAGATTGGCTGGTTTTTATCAAGGATTAATTAGTCAATACTGTGTGCCAATCCTTGACCAACAACCAGTATGGCTAACTGGTGAATCAACTCCGATTGCTTACATGGACACTCAAGATATTGCTAAATTTGTTCTAAAAAGCTTATCTTTACCCAATACAGAAAACAAAATAATTAATTTGACAGGTACTAAAGCTTGGATATCACAAGAAATAATTGATATCTGTCAAATTTTATCTGGTCAAAAAGCCAAAGTCAATAAGGTTCCGCTATTTCTATTAAATGGCCTAAGAAAATTTACACAGTTTTTTGAGTGGACCTACAATATTTCGGACCGATTAGCATTTACGGAGGTTTTAGGAGGTGGTAAAAAGCTTGTTGCCCCTATGTACGATACATATAACATGTTTAATATTAAAGATCAAGAAACTGTTCCTTTAGAAAAATATTTACAAGAATATTTCTCTAAAATTCTTAAAAAGCTCAAAGAGCTGAATCAAGATCAAAAACAAAAATATAACAACATACAGTTTTAATAAAAATAAAGTTATACGGTAAATTATACCGTATAACTTTATTTTTATTAATTTACCAACCTTTTGCAGATTGTGTAAGAACATAGTTTGCTACATCTTCGATGTCATTATCAGCTAGTCGGCCACCGAAGGCAGGCATAGCATTTTTACCGTTTGTTACTTGGTTTGTAATTGCACTTACACTATTCATCCCATAAGTTTCTAAAGCTTCTTTTTTCAGAGTTTTCTCTGGCATAATTACATTATTACCTCCAGCATGGCATGCAGAACAGTTAGCGGTAAAAATTTGTTCTCCGTGCTCAATATCTGCTGCAAACGCATTTGTTGCAGATAAAAACAGGCCTGCTATTAGTGACGTAGCAATTATTGAAAAAGATTTTCTCATAATAGTTAGGATAGATATTAACATTTTCTATCTTCCTTAAACAACCGCACGTGAGATTTTTACCTCATACGGCTGAATAATACCATTGTTTTTCATTTTGCAATATAACAATGATAATTTTGTCCCTTGAAAATATATTATTTTTTATCTGTTGCAAGCATTGTTGTTACCACCATAGACGCCTTTTTTTTTAAGATGTTAAACTTAAAACGACTTTGCCTTAAGATATAAACGAAAGTAAGTATGTATGCACATTTGCCATAAATTTTTTATTGTATTTTTAAGCTATACATAAATAAAACATGTTGTTTTGATAAGGTTTAGATTATTCTTCGTCATTAGTGATTTTTCTTTTATCAAATATTTATTGATTAATTATTGCCTATATACTTATAAGCATATTTTTTAATACTTGATAGGAATTTCATTATCATTTTTAAATACAAATCGTTTTTTTTATTTAAAATATTTTGTCAGATAAGAACAAACAATACCTACGCCAAAGAATTAATTAGCTAACTTGTACAATTAGTACACCATTAATCATATTTAGTGGAAAACCTTATAGTTACAGATCTTACATATCTCCTTAACTTATTTTATTATTGTCCTATTATATTATTTATTCTTTAAATCTTAAATAATCGTGCAGATTAATAATAAATTTTACCGCCACCCCATTTCTCAGATGCAATTTTAGGTTGCATTAAGATATGTCCTGCAATGGCGAATAAATCATCATCGCTTAAGCTTCTCATTTTAGGAAAAATATCGGCGCTTTTAATGCTAGGATGAATTTCTGCTATAGATTCTGAACCGTCATAACTAGTAGGATCTTTCATATAATCAATTAAACTATTGATGTTATCTCGTGCAGGCGTAGCTAAGCTTAACGATTCAGGATCTAATCCAACGTTAGGATTAGTTTTTGTCACACCTCCATTATGACATATAGCACAAGAAGAATTAAATAATCTTTTCCCTCGCTTTACTTGTTCCGGTGTTAAAGTAACAGTTGTACCTGAAGATTCTAATGGTACAGTTCGTGTTATATCATCTAGTTCTATAGCTAATACATATTCTGAAGACAGAAACATTATTAGCCCAATTATTATAGGTTGCCAGAAGATTTTTTTTAGCATATCTCTCCTTAAAAATTAGTAAATGCAAAATATATTATTAAATATATTCGTGGTAACTACTGAATTTGTTTAATTTATATACACTAAATTATAAAAATAGTTTAGTTATTTAAGATATTATTGACTATAGTCACCATTTATAATAATAATGATATATCAAAAAGCCAATTCTACACTTTTATGTATATAATTATTGATCAAAGTTTACATCACAAAAGCTGACACATCTTTTTTATCTATTAGAAGCATTTCATTATTTATAGATATATTTTGCACATATCTTATATGATATACATTATGTATAGCTATGAATTATTCTCTAACTGTTATTAATTGAGATCAGTCATAATAACTAGAATTGAACGCGAAATTATATAATGTATATAATTTAACAAAAAATTTCTTTTATGCTCTTATTATATTCTCTAAAATAATTAGATTTGCATATTAGAAATTACTAGTACACATTAATCATCTACTTACGTACTCTTCCACTGTCTACCAAATTTTGTAATTTCTGAATTTCATTTTGATTACTATATGCCAATGGTATAAAATTCTCTAGTTAGAGTCGAGTAAAATATCATGTATAAGCAATAGTTTATACAGAATATATCTGTATGAACTATTTATCCACTTCTTTGAATATATTTATCATTTACTCTCCCTATCAAAACTGTACTTGGGACTTTCGCCCCATACGGCTTCTAGAGTTACTATTAAATAGTTTGATCAATCCTTAAGGTATTCATCTTTGTAATTCTAATAAACATTCTTTCACAGATTATCTAAGTCTTTTTCTTAATACTAATTATTATTATACTATTTTATACTTTTTAACTGCCTCTTTTAATTTTATCAAGTTTAAATTTTGAATGAAAATTATCATAGATCAGATTTTATGACATGATTTTTCAATCTGCTTTTTACCTTTTTTTAATAAATTTAATTCGTATCAAGTAAAAAATTTGCCTTTATAGCTGAAATATTATGATAAAGATTATTTTTGTCGATTGAAAATATAAAATATGTTTTTATGATTCATAATTATTCAAATCTTACAATGCTTTTTAAATTTAAAGCTCAGTCATCTTGCGTCTTAGTATTTTCAATTCCTAATACTTTTTAAATTAGTTCTGAAAAAATATTGTACAGTTATTAACGTTTTTAGTTTAAAAATAGTTTCTTGAGTTCAGCTGAATAAGATTTAATTTACCCTATAAGATATATTTTATTGTGTAACCCAGATCCTTTATTGCTAAAAGAGTTTTTGGCGAAGTTACTCGCCTTCCTACCCGAAATATATGATTTATTTTTTAGATTAACAATAAACTCGTTTTTGTTAATCTAGAATCAATATCTAAGATTTCGTTTTTATTTGCTCTAAATGTCCATGATTTTGTTGTTTTAGATTAACCATTTGTCCCATTGAATTCTCTTTTCTGAAGTAACATTAAAATGTTGGTCTTCTGTTTATTTAGCAGGTTAATACCTTAGAACATTTATTCAATTTAAGTGATAGATTAATTCTCAGCTTACCACACTTTATCTTGGGTCTTTTTTTTAGTTAAATAATTTTATTTATCATCACAACACATTCGGAACTGTATCTTTATTTATTTATCTTATTTTTATTGTATTTATAGTTTTTATACACATATTCATATTAATGAATACAAATTTGTAATTTAGAAATCCACTACGGATCATTTTTATTATATGTATTTTAGTTGTCTTAGATTCCTATGTTTTTCGATACTGAGATGGACATTTAGTTATGGTATAAATTTTCTAGTTCTATAACATGTTAGGTCATTTAAATCCAAAACAAATCTCATTTTAGACATATATATTACCTATCCCAAATCGCACTAACCTTGATAATGTCATCTGTAATAAATTTTTATGGTCGATATTATTCATTGAATACCGCCACTGTACAAACTGTATATGCAATTTTTATTACGTACAGCTTACTTTTCATAATTTTATAGTTTAAAACTTGATAAAATTATTGTCTTTACTTTACGATACGTTGAATTACTCTTAGGTATAATTTTCTGTCTTGTAATTCATGTATGGCAATTTTTTATGCACTGATATTATTTTGTTGTTTTAGATCTCTTAAATTTATCCTTATTAATTTGCTTTAAAGTTTTAATTGTTAATTCTATAGAGATTGATTTTGTATATAACGATTGATATATTTTTTTATAAGCTTAAAAATTATTTTAATCATAACAACATACTTCAATACAAGATAAATGATTTAAATATTTATATATCTTCTTCTTACTAAGACGAACTCTTTTATGTAATATATTCTTATAAAATCATCATCATTAGTGCATCATGTGTAGCTATTTTATTAATTGCAATAGCAAAACTTACCTCTATTATCGTTATAAGCTATATACATGCTTTCAATGATTACCTGTTCTATTTCTGCTCCTGAAAATTTATCAGTTATTTTGCTCAAATAAATGATAGTAGATAAATTTCATTTTTATGAATATTATATTTATCTCTATTGTAAAACCGTATGTGAGATTTTCATCTCATACGGCTTCACAGTTGGGCTAGATATTAGATGATTTAAAGAATTTTTCAGTTAAATCTCAATACTTCCAATTTCTTTTCTTTATAGTTATTCTGACAATAATTAAACATATTAAGGTAATATATTAAACACAAAAAAATTATACGTTTTCCATGCTAAATAACTAAGCGTGATTTTATATTGATCTATTTCGTCATTTTAGATTCCTTATATTATACCTATTGAAAAAAGAATTTATATATTATTGCATATTTAAATTTTATTGTTTCAATTATTACTATAAAATTTTGAAGTTTATTTAGATATTTTAATAAAGATTCATCCAGAGTTAATCATAATAAATGACAATCTTGTCTGTCAATTAATGTTAATTAATTAATTAAGATTTTTCTATTCGTTATATTCTAGTAGAATCACTTATATCAATGTTTTATCATATAATATGAAACATTTTTCTTTTTTCATACTATACTCCGTTAATATTCTTAAACGGAAAACGCCTTACGCAATATCATAATCCACATAAGTATTATTTCGAAATTTCTTTAATAAAACCCTAAAAATATCTAACCTCTCTTTTTGAGAAGGTAATCCAACAAAAAAAATTTCATCAAATCTGCCTTTGCGAATCAATTCAGTAGGTAAAAATTCAATATTGTTGGCTGTTGCAATAATAAAAACTTTAGATGTTTTTTCTGAAAGCCATGTAGTCAAGGAAGCAAAAACTCTACTCGTTGTACCACTATCTCCCTGGCTATAAATTCCTGTAAATGCTTTATCAATTTCGTCTATCCATATAGCGCAAGGAGCCATGGCTTCTGCAATTTTTATCATTTCGCGAATATTGGATTCTGATTCCCCGACAACACCTCCGAAGAGTTTGCCTACGTCTAATTTTAATAAAGGAATACTCCACTCATTTGCAACTGCTTTTGCAGTTAGCGTTTTACCTGTTCCTTGCACGCCTATTAACATCAAGCCTTTAGGTGCTGGTAAGCCATATAATTCTGCTTTTCTAGAAAAAGAACTTTTACGCAGCATTAACCATTGTTTTAAATTATGCAAACCCCCTATATCTTCTAAATTATTGTTTGTTATACAAAGTTCTAAAATTTTACTCCTGTTAATGACTTGCTGTTTCTCTAATAAAATTACTTGATATAATAAAATTTTATTTTCTCATAACTAATTGTATAATTCTCCTTAAAATTAGTTATTTTTCACAAACGGTGAAAAATATGTTATTGAGCAATAATTCAGTTTTCTAATTAGAATTATTATTATAAAAAGTTTTTATATAACATCTCTGACCTACATGTTTTAGTTTAGAAAACGACAAGAATTACTCACTTTCATTATAATTTGATCTAATTTTAGATTCTTCTGCAAGTATTTTAATAAAAAGTCTTCGAATTTTTTCTAAGGAAAATCCTTCAAATAAATTTACTAAATTTTCATTTACTTCTTTGCTTATAGATAAATTGATTGCTTGCGATAATTGAGTTATTTCTTCTCGTATTTCGTATTTATTAGGTAAGGGAAAACTAACTATATGTATACTTTCTTGTAGTTCTTCTGGTATATCAATTTTATTTGAAATTATAAGTTTTAATTTAAATCAAGTATAATGATGATTTAATTTTAATATTGTAAGGAATAGTGAAAATTATACAACATCGCGAATTACTTTTACTATCAGTAAGTCTAAATTATACAATTGGAATTATATTGATTAATTTTATATTTTTAAAAATTTGAACATGGCATTATACTATAGTTCTATATATATTTTCTGACTTGGCTATAAAATATAATGAAAAACAAAAATATGCTTATGATAGGTCAATATCAAATTTTCTATGATTTATTTGATATTTCTAAAAAAAACTGTTGGTAATTATTTTCTCTAATTCTACAGCTTATTTCAATATTTTATTATGAATTGCGGAAGCTATTTTAATAACTAGATTTTTTTTACAATCTTACTTCTAATTGCTTTATACTGTGATTTTAGTTTAAAAAAAAATGCAATAGAAATTCTTACAGAATATCCAATTAGATCAATATTTTGTCTGCTGTTATAAACTATGAATTAAATTTTATAACCTATCATAGTTTTAATCATTAGATTATTATATCCATAATGATCTCTAGATTTATTTAAATTATAATTCAAAATGCTCAGTAAAATTTCGCAATAAAAATAAAAAAAAGTTTTTACAAATGAATTATACAAAATATACTAATAAAATTTTAATTTGTTTGATAGATTTTTTAATTTTCTATTGATTCCAATATCGCTTAGAAATTTATCAAAATCTTTTAATATAAAAAGAGATTTACCAGATAAATTATATTATTATATAGAACAAAATGATCTTACTATTAGTTCAAGTTAATGAAAAATTTGATTATTGTCGCTTAACGTGCAAAAAAATTAGCATTAAGTGACTTCCATAACTGTTTTATGCATACAGATATTATATTAACCTGGTTTCATGATAAAATTTTAAATATCTATTGACTCAAATAAGAATTTATTTACTTTTAATATAAATAAATGAATTTTAAAGAGAAATATCACGCATACGATTCTGTACACTAAAAATAAAATTGGATTATATAGTGTGCATATTAAAAAATTGCACAATGCAGATTAAATAATAGAAGTCAAATTTTATTTTTAGTAAATAGGAATAAAAAAATAGCTTTTTCTTTTTTCACAAATCTTCTTTAAGAATTCATAAAACAGTATTATATGTGCTAATCTTTACCAATAAAATTCCGTACTATCAATATACTCTAATGCTTCTAAAGGATTTCTTTTAGCTTTTCCATTATCGTTTGGATTATGATAATATCCCTGAACAAAATCCCATATATTAATGTTCCATTCTTCGTTTAAAAATAACTGATGAATATTATATTCTAATCGCAATTCTTCATTAGTGCAGATATATATAATGGGCTGGCGTGATTTAAGTAATAAATTGATTTCTTTTGTAAAGTGCATAGATTACTAAATAAAGAATAGAACTAAAAAAATATTATATATTTATATATAAATGAAGTCTTATATTTAATCAAGAAGCGGGTAACGCGATTCGAACGCGCGACATCAACCTTGGCAAGGTTGCGCTCTACCACTGAGCTATACCCGCAGAACTTACTGGATATATTATAACATTATGACTCTAATTCAGTCAACTATAAGTTTTCTTCTAGCTACTGTTGATGAAAAAAAAAGTCCAGAGATAATAATATACAAGGAGAGAAAGGGATTCGAACCCTCGGTACGGTATATTATCCGTACAACAGATTAGCAATCTGCCGCTTTCAACCACTCAGCCATCTCTCCATTTTATGTTGAAGCTTGGCTCAGGCGGGATTTGAACCTGCGACCTTGGGCTTATGAGTCCCCTGCTCTAACCACTGAGCTACTGAGCCTTTTGTCATGTATTTATTATATAATAATTATATAAAGAAAACAAATAGAATATTAAGTTATAAACCTATAAGATAATTGATTGACATAATGATAATATTGTATTTGAATAAATACTAGAGTGTAAAATGCGATACTAATATTTGAAACTACAGTTAATATGCCTAAATACTATTTTGCAGCAGCAAGTAAAAAATTTTTTTTAGAAGAAGAACCGATTGAGGAAGTCTTAAGAGAAAGAACTAATTACTATAACAGTATAAACAAACCTATTGATTTTTGGTTATTAATAGATCCTGATTTTTTAAATAGTAAAGAACTGATCTATGTTCAATCAAGAATTAAAAAGCCTAGTGCTGCAATTGTTTCAACGAATCCTGTATTTATTAATTGGATAAAACTACGTGTAAGTTACGTCATTACAGGAGAAACAGAAGACAACATATTGCGTGGCATTATAGCTTAATTCGTATTTTTGTAAAATATCATATTAATTATTAAGGAATAAATTATGACTAAGAGAACATTAGGCGGTACAAGACTAAAAAAAATACGTCGTTCTGGATTTAGAGCGCGTATGAAAACAGTTAATGGACGTCGTGTAATAAGATTAAGACGTCAAAAGGGACGTAGTTCTTTATCTGCTATTTGTACCAAAAAATATTAATCAATAGTTTATATAAAAGTAAATAGCTAGGCACAAAAATTACCTAGCTATTTACTTTCTATTATTTAAAGTGCTTATATCTATTTGAATGGAAGGTCCCATTGTACTAGTTATGTACAAACTCTTCCAGTATTTTCCTTTTGCTCCACTGGGTCTATTTTTGTCTATTGACTCATGTATAGCCTCTAAATTTTTTAATAAAGCTTCGCTAGAAAAATTAACCTTGCCAAAAGGTACATGGACAATACCAGTTTTATCTATTCTATATTCAACTTTACCACCTTTAAATTCATTTATAGTTGTAGTGATATCCAATGTTACAGTACCCGCTTTAGGTGAAGGCATTAATCCTCTAGGACCTAAGATACGTCCCACTTTAGCTATAAGAGGCATAACTTCAGGTGTTGCTATAAGCTTATCAAAATTCATATTGCCTTTACTTATTTCTTCGATAAGATCTTCTGCTCCTACTAAATCTGCGCCTGCTTTTTTAGCTTCTTCCTGTTTTTCACCTTTTGCTATAACTGCTACTTTGATTGTTTTCCCAGTTCCACTTGGTAAAATTACAGTCCCTCTTAGCTGCTGATCAGCATATTTTGGGTCCAATCCAAGACATATATGGACTTCAGCAGTTTCAACAAATTTGGCATTTGCATTATCTACCATTAATTCTATTGCTTCATTAGCGTTATAAAATTTACTTTGAACTTTTTGTTTTAAAGAATTTATTCTTTTTGCTAGTTTTACCATTGCAATCTTTCTCCTTGATATATATTCGTTTTCTTTAAGACACAGGTCCTAATTTTCTATTAAAACGCCCATATTTTTTGCTGTGCCTGCAATAATTTTCATTGCTTGATCAATGTTTTTAGTATTTAAATCAGGTAGCTTTGTGTTAGCTATTTCTTTCAATTGCGTATGGCTAATAGTTCCAACTTTTTGTGAGTTAGGTACTCCTGAGCCTTTCTGTATACCTGCAGCTTTTGCTAGCAATACAGAAGCTGGAGGTGTTTTTAGGATAAATGTAAAACTACGGTCTTCATATACTGAAATTTCAACAGGAATAATAAAACCAGCTTTGTCTGCTGTTCTTGCATTATATTCTTTACAAAACATTACAATGTTCACCCCATGTTGACCTAATGCAGGTCCTACAGGTGGCGCAGGAGTTGCTTTACCTGCTGAGAGTGCTAATTTGATAATAGCGACAATTTTTTTGGCCATAATATTAATCTAAAATTAAAAATAAAAAAGAGCTTGAGTTGAGATAATCTTATTTATAGTGATTAAAATCAATTTTTATTACATTTTTTGTATGATTGGAATTGCATACTTGTACATTATAAACAACTTTTCTTGTTTCATCAACTCAATCTCTATAATTTAATAACTTTCTTCCTAGTAATTTATGATTATTTTTGATTATAATTACTAAAAATTATTTCAGCTAATGCAATTTGCATTAGCTAAAATAATTTTTAATAGAGGAATATAACTCCTATATGTTATATACATTGCTTGACAAAATTATAAGCTTACAAGCCTAATTGGTTGTTAGAGTCGAGTAAATTATTCTATTAATATTTTCTATGTGTTTGACAGTTAATAGTCTTTTATAACAAAACATATACTTAGTTCACATATTGTTAACGTTTATAAACCTACTCTCTCGGTCAGAACCATAAGTGAGACTTTCATCTCATATGGCTCTTAGGTTTACTATGCTTTAGCCCTGGAATGTTCTGTGCTATAAAGATACATATATCAGGGATAATGCCTGTGAAGAGCTTATAAAATTAGCACTGATTTTTCTTGTAATTTTTATTATTATTATTATGAATCTTTACATAATTGTTGACAGCTAAATTAGGCATTTCTTTTTGACTTACTTGTGTCTTATTAATTTTCAATCTATATTTGTGGTTCACACCAGTATCTTATTTTTTGATTATATAAGCTTGTAATAGTACCCAATGCAATTTTATATATTTATGGTGAGATAATACTTTTTTTGTAGTTTTTTATTTAGAACTGTTTAATATAATACTGCTGTTTTCAATGTTGACTTAATTATTTTTTGTATTTGAGCTCGCAAATTGATTCGTATCTATTATAATCATTTATTCCATCTTATCTCTAACAGTAAATGTAGTCAGACTTCCTTTTTTGCTATTGGTTTCCGGAATGAATATAAGTTATAATTAATATTTTTGATATCCACAAAGCTTTAGCTCTACTGTCTACACCATCAGTTAGTCTACCTATATCTAGTTATCCAAGCTTACGTATCCTAAGAAATCTGGCAGTATCCAGAAATAAAAAGAAGTACCCGTAACTTGAGCTTTATATAATGATCTTAAATATTCAATCTCTTCTCATGCAATATATGCTGTAAACCAGGTTATCAATCAAAGACTAATAACTTTTTTGGAGAATTTACTCTCCTTCCTACCCGCTTCGTATTATATAGTAATTCTATCAATTATTATTTCTATAATAATTTAATTAGTAGACAACAAAGCGTTTCTTTTTGTTCCGAAAGTTCATTCTTTTGTTGTTTCAGGTACTAACCAATTCTTCGATTGAATCTTTCCTTATGCAGGCATTTAATATTGTATTTTTTAGAGATATACTAATAGAAATCTTGATCCAATCTATCTCTTAATACTGTTTCTATACAGAGATATGTACATTTAAAGTTTTTTTAGGATAGTTAGCATATGTTTACCACTACAACTTACCTTTCTACCTTTTTCTATCTCATTGCCTTGATCTTGTGACTCTTCTTCTTCAGAACGAACTAGTCTAATTACAAGATTACAATTTATAGTTGTTGTAGGTACTACCGGTATCCCACTCATCTCTGAGTGGATTGGATTTCTAGCAAACTAGGCACCAATATGAACTTGCAGTTAACCTATGGATTATTCAATTCAATAGGTTTTTAGGCCATATTATACTGTAAACTAAAATTTCATTTTAGATACAATTTTGCTTAAAAACAAATCTTACCCCTCTTCTGTACTGTAAATATGCAGCCACAAAAAGACCTATTAATGATACTGGCATTAAGCCAAGAATAATTCCTGATAAAAGTGGTTCAACCATAATATATTAGATAAGATTTTTTGTATTAAGTAATATGATTCTAATTATATTACATAAATTAGGTTTATTAAAATAATAAACTGATTTATGTAATATAGTTTCTTGATATTATCTATAATATAGATAATACTTTAATACTAATCTGTAACTTATTTAATTTTAGATTAGTTGTAGTATTATATAATTATATTGTAACATCATTCAACAAATTTATTATTAACTTTTATGATTAACTATTCAAATCATATTTTATATAAAACAGAAGAGCTTTTAGCAATGTCTCCTAATAGGTATAAAATTACTGTTCAAGTCGCTCAAAGAGCAAAGCGCCGAAAATATGAAGATGTAGGGTAAGATTTGTTTTTATAATGTATATTAAAAATGTGGACATTATTTTTAGGTTTTTAGTGTTAGCATTAAGCTGTTTTAATAGCGAAATGTTTCTTTAAAAGAATAAGTATTGAAGATTTTGTGATATTAAGCAGAACAATAATATATTCATATCATGTAAATTATTGACTATAATCTTCATAAAATTATTATGATTAATAAACTTAAACCTTTTAAGAATAAAATAACTAATTTTCAAAATATTATTTGAATTTTATATCTACAAAGAAATCAAATAAAGTCTAAATAGGTTATATTAAAGGGATCTAAAATAATTAACAATTAGCACTAAACGCAAATAAAATGAAGTTTTCTAGAACGTATTTATAAACATAATCTTTATACAAAAAACACTAATTCATTTAAAGGAAAAATTGACTATTAGTTTAGACACGAATATCCACTCACTAATTAGATTGAGGATATCTAAAATTACTATCGAGTCATTGAGCTGTATACAATGAAAGTTTTATGTACAGTTCTCAAGTAGAGATGTATGTAATTACATGGAACTCTTTAATTAATTACATCGACTACTACTACTCCTGAAGATTTTAAAATAAAGCCAGTCATCCGTGCTATATTAGAAATGGTTGATGAAATAACTCAACCGGAAATTATTACAGATTAAATCAAATTTTATAAAAAAGAAATTTACCTTTTAGCATATTTATGAAATATATGGAAAAATCAAATTACCACGAACAAACGGGTGCTTTTGCTTTATTAGATAGTTTAGTCAGACATCAGGTCAAATATATTTTTGGTTATCCTGGTGGTGCAATCTTGCCTATATATGATGAATTATATAAATGGGAAGAAGAAGGATATATAAAACATATATTGGTGAGACATGAACAGGCTGCTGCTCATGCTGCAGATGGTTATGCAAGAGCAACAGGAGAAGTTGGAGTTTGCTTTGCAACATCAGGCCCAGGAGCAACTAATTTAGTAACAGGTATAGCTACTGCTCATATGGACTCAATACCTCTCTTAATAATTACTGGTCAGGTGGGACGTTCATTTATAGGAACTGATGCTTTTCAGGAAGTCGATATTTTTGGTATTACTTTACCTATCGTTAAACATTCATATGTCATAAGGGACCCCCGGGATATACCAAGAATAGTTGCAGAGGCATTTTTAATAGCTAAACATGGACGACCAGGTCCTGTACTTATAGATGTTCCTAAAGATGTAGGTCTTGAAAAGTTTAAATATACACATATTAACCCGGGTGATGTAAAAATACCAGGCTTTAGAGATTTATTGCCTCCTAGTGCAAGACAAATTATTCATTCTATTCAATTAATTCAAGAAGCAAACCAGCCTCTATTATACGTTGGAGGTGGAGCAATTACATCAGGAGCGCATGAACTAATCTACAAATTGGTTAACAAATATAAAATTCCTATAACTACTACTTTGATGGGGAAAGGGATCATTGACGAAAATCATCCTTTATGTTTGGGTATGCTAGGCATGCATGGAACTGCATATGCAAATTTTGCTGTTAGCGAATGCGATCTTCTAATTACATTAGGTGCTCGATTTGACGATCGTGTAACAGGTAAATTAGATGAATTTGCATGTAACGCAAAAGTAATTCACGTCGATATTGATCCTGCCGAAGTTGGAAAAAATAGAATACCACAAGTCGCTATTGTTGCAGATGTTAGTTTACTACTTGAGCAGTGGTTATCATACCTAGATAATAACTTCCAAGTAGATGACAATTATATGCGCTCTTGGCATGAGCGTATTTTTAGATGGCGGCAAGAATACCCATTGATTGTACCTAAATTAGCTCAATCATTATCTCCACAAGAAATTATATCTCAGGTCAGTCAAATCTTGCCTAAGGCTTACTTCTCAACAGATGTTGGCCAACATCAAATGTGGGCAGCTCAGTTTGTCAAAATTTTACCAAGGAGATGGCTTTCTAGCTCTGGATTAGGGACAATGGGATACGGGTTACCTGCTGCTATAGGCGCAAAAATAGCTCATTTAACATCTGATGTAGTATGTGTAACAGGCGACTCTAGCTTTCAGATGAATATTCAAGAATTAGGTACTATTGCCCAGTATAAATTAGATATAAAAATTGTTATCATCAATAATAAGTGGCAAGGTATGGTAAGACAATGGCAACAAGCATTTTATGGTGGCCGATACTCTCATTCCAGAATGGAAGAAGGTGCACCTGATTTTGTTGCGCTGGCCAAATCATTTGGAATAGAAGGCATAACTATTCATACTAGGCAAGAGATGGAATCACTATTCAGTAATATCACTAATTATAAAGGCCCTCTTCTTATAAATTGTATAGTAACAGAAGATGAAAATTGTTATCCTATGGTTGCTCCAGGTAAGAGTAATGCTCAAATGATTGGTTTAGATAAACCTAACAATGAAGCAATCAAAATAAAAGAATAAATTAAAAATTATTAGAAATGTACTAGTTTACTTAAACATGCTTGAATGCTTATAAGAATCAAGTAGTCTTACTAATTAATTTAATATCATAAAAAAATGCATAATATAATATTAAATCGTATTTTGATTTGTAATTTTTTAATATCTTTATTATAATAACTATAGTAAAAATATCGCTCATATTTTCTATTACCTTATATTTTTATACAAATTAATCTTATGAGTAAAGTACAAGAGATTGTAGAACAGTTAAAAGTATTAACTTTATTAGAAGCTGCTGAATTAGTTAAAGCTATTGAAGAAACGTTTAACGTAGACGCTTCAGCTCCAGCTGGAGGCGGTATGATGGTTATGCAGCCAGGTGCAGCTGCACCTGCAGAAGCTGTAGAAGAAAAAACAGAATTTGATGTGGTACTTGAAAGTGTTCCTGCAGATAAAAAGATTGCTGTACTAAAAGTTGTTAGAACTATTACAGGATTAGGACTAAAAGAAGCTAAGGAACTAGTAGAGTCAACTCCTAAATCTTTAAAAGAAGGCACCTCAAAAGAGGATGCTGAAAATATTAAGAAAGAAATTGAAGCTGCTGGTGCAAAAGTAGCAATTAAGTAAAATAAAACTTAGACTCTGATTTATGGAACTCATATACGAACTGTAAGTTAGAATCTAAGTTTTATTTTATGTGCGCTCTTCACAAACTAATGAAGAAAACTTAAACCTTAGGAAAAGATATTAATTATAAAAAACAAATTAATTTTTGTACAATAAGCACTTTTAGAAATTAATAATAATTTCTAAAAGTGCTTATTGTAAATCTTTATAAGTATATATAGTTAGATTTAACAGACTTGCTTATATTTTTTGTTGATCTTTGGAAATTAGTTTTTAATGAACAAAAATTGACGGCTAACCAGATGATTGCGAAGTTAATTTAATGATCGAATAAGAATGTTCTAATATTAGTTATATTAAATCATCTCTGAAATGTTTTCTGTGTTTACTGAAGTGATTAAGCTTAGAAAATAAAAAAGAAAAAATTAAAAAATCTTTAAAACCGAAGCTTTCTCTACGTACTTGTGACTCAGCTTTAATTGTCATCATAGTCATTAGATTCATTATAAACTCTGATTGTGTTGTTGATATATTCAGGATATTAGTAGCTCCATAAGTTATAAACACTTGACTCCTATTAATTGTTTTATTTCGAATTTTTGTATAAATACCATTAGGCAGTAATATTAACTGGTAAGGATCATAAGATATTAAAATCCTTAAGAGAGTATAATAAGTATATTAGTGGTAATCTAAATCAGATTCATCATATTTCTGAAGAGTCAGTTTTAGAGTTCCTTATTAATTTAATTAAGACTTATCTAAATAATGGTACAGTTAAAATCTAGTATAATAAGAAATTATACAGTGCTTAGATCTCGAGTGAATCCCTATAGTGATGAGATAATATTGGATCTGAATGGCCGGCTAAAAGCGTTCATAAATCTAGATAATTAATGTGATGCAGAATTATATAATGATAGTATTAGGATATTTCTTGATATTCTATGTGATTAACATTGCTTTGATCCTAAATTCTATCTCTATCTATTAAGTTCTTAAAATCAATTAAGTGCTATAGACGACTATGACAGGTTTGGAGGTTTTAGGGGTGTTATGCATAAGGTATATTTGTTCATTAATCCTAATTATTAAAATTACTACGAAGACTTTAGTGTGGGCGCTATTATTGAAACTGAATACTTTAAAATTAAAGTAATTCAGAAATTGTTAATTCTGTGATCAATGAGTCTATAAGTCCTTCACTTTCTTATAAGCCCTGCTAATAATTTTAAATGACAAAAGTCAATTTGTTAGAATTCCTAACCCTGACTTATACAAAAAGATTGAAATAGATGACTGCAAATTCAGTAAACATACTGCTATTCAAATCTATTTTGTTCCATTAATTAACACAATTGATAGTTGATCTACAACTGATCTAATAAGCCTTAGTAACAAGTGTTTTTTGCACTTATTAAAGATGAAACTGAATATATATTTGATGCTATCATTTTACTAGATAAATCTATATTTTATTACAAGTGTGCAAGAAATGATCATGCAAGCTAGACTTAGCTATGTCGAATTAAGATCCTTAAAACTGTTTTAAATCTTGATACTGAATATTTCTTAAATTCAACTCAAATATTTTTTAGAAAATCTGATCTTAAAATTAATGATGTAATTAGGCATATAGCTGATTATACTAAAGTAGTATAATGAGAAATTAGTGAATCTAAATTTATAATCGTCATTTATATATGTCTTGATAACTTGTCTACATAAAGTATTTAGTCAACTTCTTAACCCATAACAATAGACTTTAAAAAATTAAAATAAAGAAATTTTAAAACAAAATTATTAGCAAAAACCAAAAACTGCTTTATATCATGTAACTGTAAATTTTTAGCAAGATTTTTATACAAAATTAATTTTTCTCTAAACTAACAGCTTTCAATTAATACAAACAAATTATGAACCTTAATTATTCTACTTATTTTTTAATCTCGGTTGATTATATAAAAAAAAATTAAAATACAATATATAAAACTCAATTTGTTTTCTAATTCATACACCGTAACATTCTTAAATGGAAATAATTATCAAAATATCTTACAATCTATTAATAGTCATTTTATTATGATGACAAACACCGACAAATCACATTATTCATACTTATCTATAGAATTAATTAAAGCCGAAATATGTTTGCAATTCAATCAAATCTATATTCAATCTTAATATTTTTACCATTTTTTTGACATTAAGCAAATGAATAACATAATTATAATCGCACAAAACTATGGTTTATCTGCTTTATCTGACCAATCTTCTATTCATAGTATACATTCACTAAACAGCATTTATAAAATAGGAGATATTTATTGCGGAACTGTTGACAGGTTATTACCTAGTATTAACTCAGCTTTTGTAAAACTGAAACGTAGTAACAAATACTCGTCAACTGGCTTTATTTATATTAAAGATTTAAAATCTACAAAAAGATTAAGACCGCTAAATAATAACTTGAAAATACATCCTCTTTACCAGGTATTAGTCCATAAGCAGAAAATAATCACTCAAGTTGTTAAAGAGATGCACTTTGAAAAAGGCCCTCGAGTTACAACGCTAATTGTATTAAATGGACATTATCTTAAGTTATTACCTCTTAGTAACATTATACACGTATCAACAAAAATATTAGATATTAAGTTACGAAATATATTAAAAGCGATTGGCAAATTAATCGTATCTAGTAGTATGGGTATTATCTTTAGGTCAAATGCTGTCGGCATTAGTCCTCAAATTCTTCTACGTGAGTTTTACTTACTTCAGCAGCATTGGTTTTATATATCAAAAAAAATTTTAGTTGGAAATCACGTATCATTAGCTTACAGAGAAGATAATTTGATTAGTAATTGTATACGCGATTATTATGTGGGTAGTAGCAAGCAAATTATACTAGATAGTTTTGAAGCTTTGTCACAATTTAAGTTCTTTATTAAATATTGGAGTTGTTTAAAAAGTGGGCAGAGTCTTAATACAAAAATCAATCTATATAAAACGAATACTAGTTTTTGGAACTCAAATAGTTTGAACTTTGTGCTAACAAATTTATTTAAAAATACTATACATCTGCCATACGGCGGTTACCTATTTTTAGAAACAATTAATGCTATGACATTCGTAGATGTTAATTCTGGAAAATTTAATAGCAATGATAATAGCCGAAATAGTATATTGAAAGTTAATTTAGCTGCTGCTCATGAAATTGTTTATCAAATAATTATTAGAAATATTGCTGGAATTATTTTAATAGATTTTATAGATATGAAAACTCAAGCAGACAAAGAATTATTATTAGAATATTTATTTAATTTATTAGAGAATGACATTAATAATTCCTCTATTATACAATACTCTCGATTAGGTATAGTTGAGATTACAAGAAAAAGAGCTGGTAAAAGCTTCAATAATTACTCTTATTATGATGATAATAAAAAAACTCGGCTTGTAGATAGTAGCATATTTTATTCAACAAGTTTTGTTTTCGACAAGATTACTGAATCTGCTTTGAGAAAGTAATGTCTCTTTTTGTCTGTTAAATTAAGTGATATTAAGATTTTCTTTCTATTTTCTTTACTTTTTTTGTTATATTAAGTACCATAGATTAAGAAAGGGCGGTTAGCTCAGTGGTAGAGCATCTGCCTTACAAGCAGATGGTCACTGGTTCAAGTCCAGTACCGCCCAATTTAAGCTTAATTGTATGGGCTCATCGTCTAAGGGATCAGGACAGGGACCTTCTAAGTCTCTAATGTAGGTTCGAATCCTACTGAGCCTGTTAATTATTATTTTTCTCTTGTTTATTATATTAAATAATTCATTGCGTATAAGTACTCTACAGAGTACTTATACGCAATGAATTATTTAATATAATAAACAAGAGAAATTTAACCAAATTTTCCTGTTGTCGAAGCTATAACAAAAGCAGCATAAGTTAGAATATATCCTACTGAGAAATGAGCTAATCCAACTAATCTAGCTTGTACGATTGATAAAGCTACAGGCTTATCTTTCCATCTTACTAAATTTGCTAGAGGAGTTCTTTCATGAGCCCAAGCAAGAGTTTCGATTAGCTCTTGCCAGTAGCCTCTCCATGAGATCAAGAACATAAAACCAGTAGCCCAAATTAAGTGCCCAAATAAAAACATCCATGCCCACACAGAAAGATTATTCATTCCATATGGATTATATCCGTTAATTAAAGGAGATGAATTTAGCCATAAATAATCTCTTAACCATCCCATTAAGTAAGTAGATGACTCATTGAATTGAGCAGCATTACCTTGCCAAATTGTAACATGTTTCCAATGCCAATAAAATGTTACCCAACCAATTGTATTTAGCATCCAGAACACTGATAAGTAGAATGCATCCCAAGCAGATATGTCACAAGTACCGCCTCTACCTGGTCCATCACAAGGGAAACTATATCCAAAGTCTTTTTTGTCTGGCATTAATTTTGACCCTCTTGCATCTAAAGCACCTTTAACTAAAATCAAAGTAGTTGTATGTAGACCTAATGCAATTGCATGGTGTACTAAGAAATCCCCAGGTCCTATAGTCAGGAATAAAGAATTCTTACCACTATTAATAGCTTCTAGCCATCCTGGCAACCAGATATTAGAACCTGCTGTTGTAGCTGCACTGTTCGAAGAAGACAGTAATACATCAAAACCGTATAGTGCTTTACCTGATGCTGCTTGAATCCATTGAGCAAAAACTGGTTCAACAAGTATTTGTTTTTCAGGAGTTCCAAAAGCAACTACTACGTCATTATGGATATATAAGCCAAGGGTATGGAATCCTAAAAATAACGAAACCCAACTTAAGTGAGAAATTATGGCTTCTTTATGCTCAAGCATTCTAGCTAATACGTTACCTTCATTCTGTTCAGAATCATAGTCTCTAACGAAAAAGATTGCACCATGAGCAAAGGCCCCAACCATTAAGAAACCTGCGATGTATTGATGATGAGTATATAACGCAGCCTGAGTCGTAAAATCTTTTGCCATAAACGCATACGGTGGCAATGCGTACATATGTTGAGCAACTAAAGATGTTATAACTCCCAAAGAAGCTAAAGCTAATCCTAACTGCATATGTAAGGAATTGGTAATAGTTTCGAATAATCCTTTGTGACCTTTTCCTAATCTACCACTTGGTGGTTCATGCGCTTCTAAGATTTCTTTAAGGCTATGACCAATACCCCAATTCGTACGGTACATATGGCCAGCAACAATAAATATAACAGCAATTGCAAGATGGTGGTGCGCCATATCTGTTAGCCATAAAGACTGAGTCTGCGGATGAAAACCGCCTAAAAAAGTTAGTATAGCAGTTCCTGCTCCTTCACTAGTACCAAATATATGATTAGGGCTATCTGGATTTTGTGCGTATACGCTCCAATTGCCTGAGAAGAAAGGTTCTAATCCAGCTGGATGAGGACGTACCGTTGTGAAGTTATCCCATCCAATATGTTGTCCTCTAGATTCAGGTATAGCTACGTGTACCATATGCCCTGTCCATGCTAATGAACTTACTCCAAATAAGCCAGACAAATGATGATTTAAACGAGATTCATTATTCTTAAACCATGATAAGCTTGGTTTAAATCTTGGTTGTAAATGTAGCCAACCAGCAAATAAGAATATCGCCGATAGCACTAATAAAAATAAAGCCCCTGAATATAAGTCATTATTAGTTCTCATTCCAATTGTATACCACCAATGATATACTCCTGAATATGCAATGTCTACTGGATAAGTTGCTCCACCTTTTGTGAATGCTTTAATAGCTGGTTGTCCAAAATGTGGATCCCAGATAGCGTGAGCAATAGGTTTTGTTTTTAATGGATTTAATACCCATTGTTCAAAGTTACCTTGCCATGCTACATGAAATAAGTTACCTGAAGTCCATAAAAAAATAATAGCTAAATGACCGAAGTGAGATGCGAAAATCTTTTGATATAAATTTTCTTCTGTCATTCCGTCATGACTTTCAAAGTCATGTGATGTAGCTATTCCGAACCAGATCCTTCTTGTAGAAGGATCTTGAGCCAATGCTTGGCTAAATTTAGGGAATTTTGTTGCCATAATGTTTTATCCTTTTCAATGATTATCCTACTGCAATAATTCTTGCTAGGAAGAATGCCCAGGTAGTGCCAATACCACCCACGAGATAGTGTGCTAAGCCAACAGCACGTCCTTGAGTAATACTTAATGCACGTGGCTGAATTGCAGGTCCTAGTTTTAACTTGTTATGTGCCCATACAATTGATTCAATCAATTCTTGCCAATATCCACGTCCACTGAATAAGAACATTAAACTGAATGCCCAAACGAAATGTGCCCCTAAGAAAATTAGCCCATATGCAGATAATGCAGACCCGTAAGATTGTATTACTTGAGAAGCTTGAGCCCACAAGAAATCTCTTAACCATCCATTAATAGTAATTGCGCTTTGTGCGAAGTTACCTCCTGTAATATGAGATACAGCTCCATTCGGCGTTATGCTACCCCAAACATCTGATTGCATTTTCCAGCTAAAGTGGAATATCACAATTGATAATGAGTTATACATCCAGAATAATCCTAAGAAAACATGATCCCAAGCCGATACTTGGCAAGTACCACCTCTACCTGGACCATCACACGGAAATCTAAAACCTAAGTTAGATTTATCTGGAATAAGCCTTGAGTTGCGTGCAAACAGCACACCTTTCAATAAAATTAATACGGTCACGTGTATAGTGAAAGCATGAATATGATGAACCATGAAATCTGCTGTACCTAAAGATATAGGCATCATAGCAATTTTCCCATTAACAGCAACGATATCGCCACCGAATGCATAGCTAGTTGAAGCCAAAGCATTTGGTGCTGTATTGCCAGGAGCTAAAGTATGAATACTTTGTACCCACTGAGCAAATATTGGTTGAAGCTGTATAGCAGTATCCGAGAACATATCTTGTGATCTGCCTAAAGCTCGCATTGTATCATTGTGGATATATAAGCCAAAGCTATGAAATCCTAAAAATATACAAACCCAGTTTAGATGAGAAATAATAGCGTCCCGGTGCCTAATCATTCTGTCTAACAGGTTATTATAGTTTTGTGCCGGGCTATAGTCTCTAACCATAAATATTGCACCGTGAGCCGCAGCGCCAGTTACACAGAAGCCACCTATCCACATATGATGTGTAAATAGCGACAATTGTGTTGGATAATCTGTTGCGATATAAGGATATGGAGGCATAGCATACATGTGATGTGCTACAATAATACTTAATGAGCCCATCATAGCTAAGTTAATTGCTAACTGCGCATGCCAAGAAGTAGTTAAAATTTCATAAAGTCCTTTATGCCCTTCGCCAGTAAAAGGTCCTTTATGAGCTTCTAAAATTTCTTTCATGCTATGGCCAATACCCCAATTCGTACGGTACATATGACCAGCAACTATAAATAATACAGCTAAAGCTAAATGATGATGTGCAGTGTCACTTAACCATAAACCGCCAGTTATAGGATTTAAGCCTCCTTTAAACGTTAAAAAGTCTGAGTATGCATTCCAGTCTAAAGTAAAAAACGGTGTTAAGCCTTTACTAAAACTAGGATACAATTGAGACATAAGCTCACGGTTCACAATAAATTCATGAGGCAATGGTATTTCACTTGGCGCCACTCCAGCATCTAATAGCTTATTAATAGGCAACGATACATGAATTTGATGTCCAGCCCATGATAAACATCCTAAACCTAATAAACCAGCTAAATGATGATTCATCATAGATTCAACATTCTGGAACCACTCTAGTTTTGGAGCTGCCTTATGATAATGGAACCATCCAGCAAATAACATTAAAGCTGACATTACTAATCCGCCTATTGCTGTAGCATAAAGTTCTTTTTCATTCGTGATACCAGAAGCTCTCCATAATTGGAAGAAACCAGATGTAATTTGCACACCTTGAAATCCTCCTCCTACATCGCCATTTAAAATTTCTTGCCCTACTATTGGCCAAACTACTTGAGCACTAGGCTTAATAGCTGTTGGATTGCTTAGCCATGCAACATAGTTAGAAAATCTAGCACCGTGGAAATACATTCCACTCAGCCATAAGAAGATAATTGAAAGCTGTCCAAAATGCGCACTGAAAATTTTTCTTGATACATCTTCTAGTGAGCTAGTATGACTGTCAAAGTCGTGTGCATCCGCATGAAGGTTCCATATCCACGTTGTAGTTTTTGGACCTTTTGCCAACGTACGTGAGAAATGACCTGGTTGAGCCCATTTCTCAAAAGATGTTTTTACTGGGTCTTTATCTAATTGTAAGTAGATTGGTTAATAATCTCTAACACAAAGCTTTATAAGATTTTTTATAAATCATAAAGCTTAATTAATCATAAACACTTACATCATATTATGATTTAATTAATTTATTATTTTTTCAAACTTTATAGAAAATAGAAATAATGTAACAAGCTTCATTTTATTTTAAACTTCTATAGATTTTATAGTAGATTTTCATTATGTGATTCACTTTTGAAGCTTACTAATTTTTAAATCTATATTTTATCATATCATACCAGTTATTTTAACCTTCTTTGCCTCTTGCTCTTTTGAGCTAGTAGTCATAGAGATACTCCTCTCTTTAAAAATATGAGACAAGGAATTGAAACGCTCTGCTCTTTATTACCTATTCAGCTATGTTAGAGCAAGTTTTCTAAATTATAATATTTTCTTATTCTAGTTTATAATTATAAATAAAAAAAAAGACTTTGCATATTTTTGTTAACAATTTTTAAACTTCTTTTTATATTCTATTTAAATTATCTAAATAGCCTAGAATACTGTTATAAATTCTGTTAGAATATATCAGCAGTTATTTAAAATAATATTACACTAAAAATCGATATATTGCTGCGAACTAATAATTTTATATCAATTTGATCTATACTTTATAATTTTTTTATTACTCAATTATGCAGAATCAAAATACAAGACCCGTTTTCCCTTTCACCGCAATTGTAGGTCAAGAAGAAATGAAACTGGCTTTAATCTTAAATGTTATTGATCCCCGCATAGGCGGAGTTATGATTATGGGTGACCGTGGAACCGGTAAATCTACTACCATACGTGCCATCGCTGATTTGCTTCCTGAAATAGAAGTTGTAAAAGATGATCTTTTTAATTCACATCCTGTGGAGTCAGAATTGATGAGTGATGAAGTGAAGAAAAAATTGCAAGATAATATTAATTTGGAAAAAACATTTATTAAAGTTCCTATGATTGATCTTCCTTTGGGAGCTACTGAAGATCGTGTTTGTGGTACAATTGATATAGAAAAAGCCTTGACTGAAGGTGTTAAGTCATTTGAGCCAGGATTATTGGCTAAAGCTAACCGTGGTATTTTATATGTAGACGAGGTTAACTTACTAGATGATCATTTAGTCGACATTTTATTAGACTCAGCTGCCTCAGGCTGGAATACTGTAGAAAGAGAAGGTATATCGATTAGACACCCTGCCAGATTTGTTTTAGTAGGTTCAGGCAATCCTGAAGAGGGAGAACTAAGACCACAACTATTAGATCGTTTTGGAATGCATGCAGAAATCCGCACAGTAAAAGAGCCTGAATTAAGAGTTAAAATTGTAGAACAAAGAACTAATTTTGATTTAAATCCAAGTAAGTGCATAGAAGAATACGAAGAGCAGCAGCAAGAATTAAAAGCAAAAATTCGAGAAGCTCAAAATCGTTTATCTTCTATTAAAATTGATTACGATAATCGTGTAAAAATCTCTCAAGTATGTTCTGAATTAGATGTAGACGGTTTACGAGGAGACATTGTAACTAATAGGGCAGCAAAAGCTTTAGCGGCTTTTGAAGGTAAAAATTCTGTAACTGTAGAACATATAAAAAAAATAGCAACTCTATGTTTGCGTCATAGATTGCGTAAAGATCCTTTAGAGTCTATTGATTCTGGAGATAAAGTTTCTAAAGTATTCAATCAAATTTTTTCTACTTAGGCTAATAAATAACTTTACAAATTTCTATCTTTGAGTATACTAAGTATTAGGCATATATAAGAATTGCATTTTTATATTATAACTGATTTTGTATTCATCTACAATCTTAATAAAAAATTAATATGGCAAAATTGAAAACCTCTAAATCAATTCAAAAACGTTTTAAAGTCACCAGTACAGGCAAAATTCTTCGCAGGCAGGCTTTTAAAGCGCATTTATTAGAAAAAAAAAGTTCGAAACGTAAGCGCTTGTTAGCAAATTCTAAATTAGTAAGTTTGACACAAGTAGAAAATATGTTAAAGAAAATGCCTTACTCAATTTAATTATCAGTATACAAAACTACAACTTTGTTATAAAAACAAACAATGTAATAAATGGGAGGAATTTACATAGTATGACACGTGTTAAGCGAGGCAATGTAGCTCGTAAAAAAAGAAATAAAGTTTTAAAATTAGCAAAAGGTTTTAACGGTACACACTCTAAACTGTTTAGAGTAGCTAATCAACAAGTTATGAAAGCTCTTCGTTATGCTTATGTTGGTAGAAAAAGAAAGAAAAGAGATTTTCGTCAGTTATGGATCACAAGAATTAATGCAGCAAGCCGTATACATGACATTAATTACAGCACAATAATTAGTCTGCTAAAGAAAAATAATATCGCATTAAATAGAAAAATGTTAGCTCAATTGGCTATTATTGATAATACAACTTTTGTTAAACTGCTAACTTCTTTAAAATAGATCACGCAGTAAAATTATTACTAATAAAATCTTTAAATTTAATACATCGCAACAAATCAAAACTTTGAATGCGATGTATTAAATTTTTAGTATTTATATTCTTGAAAAATAAATTCTTTGTATAAATCTTTATAGAATGAAGTATTTAGCTTATCTTTTTTTATTATATAGTTATTTATCTCCATATCTAATCTACGATTGAAAAAATCTGGATTAATAACAAATTTATACCCTTCTTTTGGCAGATCACAAAATTTTTTTCCTTTATATATTGTACCTTCCCAGTTTATAAAATTTTTTCCGTTCTTTAGCATTTTATAAATGGAGCTTGGCCTTAACCCATATCTAATAGCATACTTCACAAAAAAACTACCAGTTTTTTGCTGATTTAGACAAATTATAGTGTACTTTCTGTAAGTTTTATTGGGTATAAATAAAAGTGAGAATAATTTATTTTGGTATATAAGCTTTTGCTTTAAATCTATAAAAACAATAGGAAAAGCAAAGTTTGTTTGCGAGTATTTCATGATAGCAAAAATATATGTTTTAATACTTTCATGGGCATAAATGAAAAAAGGCTTTCTACGCCCAGCTAAATTTAAAGTTGCTAGTAATCCAACTAGGCCGTTAATATTTTTAATATTATGATTAATAATAAAAATATTTGATATTTGGTTAAGTTTTAGGCCATTATAGAATAGTGAGTTTTGTATTGTTAGAGTCGATTAAGTCATTTCATTAATATTAGTGATGTACCATAATATTTATACTGTTATAAGTCAGTAAGATAAATATTCAACATATCTTGTAGACCCACTCTCTCGGTCAGAACCGTACGTGAGACTTTCATCTCATACGGCTCTTAGGCTTACTGAATTTTATTCCTACGCATTTTTATACCGTGAATACGCATATAGTAATAAAAACAAGGTTGAAAAACTTCTAAGCTTTTATACCTATTGTTTTTGCAATTTTCATCAGCGTGACGGAGCTTCACGTGGTTGGCTGCTGCAAACTTTAGATTACAAGCATTACATTTGGAGCCTTGTAATGCTTCTATTTCGGTTAACTGATTCCAATATGGTTTGCTTTAATTCAAATAAAGTTGATCATTTGTTTGTGCTTTTCCCACAAGTCAAAATGTTCAGTTGATCTAGCTAAATTAGCTTTAGCTCCTTTTGCATTTAAATCTTTTTCTGTTAAAAAATAATCAAATGCATACCGAAGTTTATTTGTATTCTTACCTTGCTGACTATGTCTGTGTTTCGTTTTTTATAGCAGTATTTTGAGTATTGACCTCATAAGTATTCAATAACACGCAATGTTATATTACATAGTAGCAGAAAAAAAGATACTCCTTTTATTATTTCTTTTTTTGTCAGCTCCCTTTTCCTTATAAGACTCCTACCTTCAACTCCCGTTTTACAATTTTGTGGATTTGGATTGTCAGACTTATTAGATTTAGCAATCTATTAATTTTTATACTCTTAAAACATTTTTCAATATCTAATTTCAATCTATGTTTTTTGTAATTCGCTTTTGGCTTACATAGATTACTAAATATGTTCTTATGAACATTCCATATGCCTCTGTTTGCACGTAAACTCAAGAAACTTGTAGAGTAAAAGCTTTCTATATGGTTTATAATCAAGTACTGAATAAGACATTCTATCTTTGATTATAGACATAAAAGAGAAGTTGTTTTTCGCTATTGGGTCCTGTAATCGATATATGCCTTAATGTAAAGTGTTTGTATCTATTTAATTTCTTGAATCTATTAAAAAAAACAAAAATTTTTTTCATTAAGCTTAGCTGTCCTGTATATATTCTTAGCGACTTTGTCCGTACTCAGTTGGGGAATTTGTCTAACAGCCAGAAATTTAGCAACTCGAGATTTAAATGAAAGTAGTTGTAATTTATATAGTAATGTGTAATTTTAATCTTATTGTGCTTTAAACGTTCTATGTCGAAGACGAAAAATTTATTCAAATAATATATTTTTCTAGTCTTCAATAGAATTTCTTAGGTTTGATTATATAAGGCTCAATCTCATTTCATAAAATATATCCTGTAAACCAGCTCTCTCATTACTAGGAGAGTTTTCAGAGAAGTTACTCTCCTTCCTATTCGTTTTGTATCATTTCAGGATATAATGAACTATTGCCTAAGTTATATATTAATGAAATGATAACAAAACGTTTTTTTTGTTCCCAGATTTCATTATTTTGTCATTTTAGGCACTAACCAATTTTCTGACTGAACTTATTTTCTTAGATGTATGTCAGGCTGTTTTTATAATGAAGGCATTATACTATCAGATAAATATTAGTCTATTCTATATCTTATATCATTCTTAGATTAAGATATTTTCTATTAGAATTTTTTTAGGTTATTTAATTTGTTTTACCATGACAACCTGCCAAAAGCTGTGCCACTATTTTACTTGCAGCTAATATACCGTAATTTATAGGCTTAAACATCAATCCATATTATTACGAAACTTTAATTTACAGCCGTTAATGGCGCTATTGGCATCACACCTATCTCTAAGTGGGTTGGACTTCTATTAAGCTAGTCACCAACATGAACTCTCATTTAATCTATAGTTTGTTTAACTCTATAAGCTTATAGGCTATATGATTGTATAACCTATAACTTAATCCAGATATGATTGTACCTGAAAACAAATCGCACCCTTCGTTAGAATTGATAATCCAAGTATCTGACAAGCTATTAATACTAATTAGTCTTAATTTAGAATTATCTATTATAGTAGGCAGATTATTATAGTAGAACGAATCAGTAGAACGAATCACGCCTCTATTTTCGAACCGTATGTGAAATTTTCATTTTATACGGCTCTTATTCTCAATTAATATATAAAACAAATATATATTATAAGTTATTTATTCTTTAAATAAGCCAAACTTACTTTTATTACCTTATCGTGTTACATGATTAGCTTAATTATTATTTAACATTGATTTTTTTTGTTAGTTTAGATCCCTTATATTATTACTATATTAAATTAATAACATAAAAGATAATTGATACTCTTATTTCTCTTATGCCAAAAATTATTTATTATTTTAAATTAGAATATAGCGTTTTAAGGTTTAAAAATTATTTGATCTTTTTCAACTTCTGATTAATGTACGTAATCATTTATTTGCCTTGATATTTGATTTATTTTCTTAAAAGCTTAGACTTTTTCACATGATTTTATCTAATGAAATCACTAAAATCAATATTTTCGCCCATATAATCTATCTCCAAGAAATATAGATTATTCATAAACATATATTCATAATTTTTTTATGATAATTTATGTTTTAAATGATTGAAGATTTAAAACCAGAGCCTTACATATCATAATAAAATTTACTTTAGTAAAATAAGTTAATATTTTTCAAGCTATAAAGTAAACATGAAAAATTTATTATAGCTTTAACGATTATTTTTTTTATAATCATAATTTAATAAAATCAATTGTATATTAATAAGCGATATGCTCATTTAGAATAAGCTTTTTATCTGATTTGTATTATTCTATTGTCATAGTAGAGGAGTGTAGATTATTAGAATTAACTTTTCACTTCTCTCTCTCAAGCAAAACCGTACGTGAGATTTTTACCTCATACGGCTTTTAGATTTACAAAACATTATTCTTGAATGTTTTTTACTGTATAATTTTAATATATTAAACATCTTAATGTTAAAAAAAGGAATTTGCAAATTATTTCCAGATTAAGTTTCAACGATACTCTTAATATGCTTAAAGAAGTTTAAAGTTTTTTGTAAATCAGGTTAACTTATAAAAGTTAGCTTTTCGGTAAAGTTACTTATCTTCCTACTTTTTGTTCCAAAAATTCATGATCATATTGTTTTAGATGTTAATTTATTGCCCTATCAAATTTTTTCTTTTTATTAATTCGGCTTGTATAGGCTGTTAATATTTTGATTTGAATTTAGCTTTTATATGGTTACGTTGAAATTATCTATACCTATATTCACGTTTTAGGGAATTTTTTTTATTAATTATTTTATAATTCATCATGACAAACTATGAGAATTTATTACAGCTTTAAGCTGAGCTATATAAATCTCAATACAAATTTTCAGTTAAAATATAAATTTTGAAAATTTATACCTTTTTTGAATATCAAATATTTTTAGTAATATATATTCAAAAAACAAATCAAACCTACAATCGCAGCCGGTATATGTTGGTAACTTGCATAAAAATCAATATTTTTTAAAGACAATATATAACATTATATTATAATTCTGGTGATTTTGGTGTGAAAATATAAGCTGTAATTAAGTCGTTTTTATTCCAGTCTTGATAATCATTCACTACTATTCCACACTCATTATTTTGTTCTAGTTCATATACGTCGTTTTTAATCTGCTTAAGAGAATCTAAAGTACCTTCAAAAACCTTTTGATTATCTCGCGAAACTGTCAATCTACATCCACGAATTAGTTTGCCTTTTTTTATAAAACATCCAGCTACAGTTCCCTTACTAATATTAAAAATATTTTTAACTATAGCTTCACCAATTTCTTCTTGAATAAATTCTGGCTCTATCATTTCTTTCATCTTATTTTCTACGAATTCTAATAAGTCATAAATAACCTTAAAATATTCAATAGAAATTTGATGTTTATTAACTAAAGATTTTGCACTATTATGTATTGTTGTATTAAATGCTATAATAATTGCATCCGTTGTATTTGCCAGTTCAATATCTGTTTCTTTTATATCCCCCAAACTTGCATTAATTAATCCTATTTGAATCTTAGATTGTGGTATTGCTTTCAAAGAATCTAAAATAGCTTCTAAAGAACCTTGTGTTTCTGCTTTGATAATTAGACGGAACACTTTTTTATTAATTTGTTGCTGCTCTGTTGATTTTATACTGATTCTAGATCCTGAAAGATCATCTAAATTACTATTGTGTTTTAAAACGCTTAATATTGATTTAGCTTCTTTCTCCTTGCCTACTGTCTGTAAAATGTCACCCACATTTGCTATATCTGATAACCCTAAAACTTCTATAATAGAAGAAGGGCCTGCACTCTTAATATTATCTTGCCCATTGCTAACCATTGCACGAATACGACCATAAGTGCTACTAGATACACAAATGTCACCAACATTTAATGTACCATCTTGTATTAAAACAGTTGTTATAGCTCCTCTAGATTTATCTAAGTAAGACTCAATAATGACTCCTTTTGCTTTAGATCTTGGGTTAGCATATAATTCTTGCTCTTTAGCAGTGTCTATAATAATTTTTAGTAAAGAATCTATGTTAATGCCTTGTTTTGCACTTATCTCTACAAACTTAGTATCTCCACCTAGTTTTTCACTAATAACATTATACTTTGTCAATTCATTAGTAACTTTTTCTATATTTGCAGTTGGCTTATCAATTTTATTAATTGCTACAATAAGCTTACAGTTACTATTCTGAATTTGTTCTAAGGCTTCAAGAGTTTGTGGTTGAATTCCATCATCCGCTGCAACAATTAGAATTGATATATCTGTTAAATTAGCTCCTCTAGAACGCATAGCAGAAAAAGCCTTATGTCCAGGAGTATCTAAAAAAATAATCTTTTCTGGATTATCCGTAATATTTATTACAACTTCATAAGCAGCTAGTCTTTGAGTTATTCCACCCGCTTCTTGATTTGCAACATTACTTTGTCGAATTTTATCTAACAATGTTGTTTTTCCATGATCTACATGGCCAAATATGGCAACTACTGGTGCTCTAGCTTCCAAATCTTCAATTCCTGTCACTAAATCATTGGCTTTTATCCTTACGCCTTTTTCTTTGCCTTGAGTTTGAATTGTTGGATTCTTGCTGTTAGTAACAATCTTGACTTTGAAATGATCTGCTACAAGTTGTGCTGTTTTTGTATCAATAATCTGATTTATAGTCGCTTGAATTCCCTTGATAAACAAAAATTTAATTATTTCATAGTCTGGAATTTTTGTTACCTCTGAGAAATCTGCAATACTTAAATTAGAATTAATGTTTATAGGTAAATCTGAAATACTCTCTTTAACATCATAAACTTCATTTTTGACATGTTTACTGACATTTTTATTAGGTATATTTTTTTTTCTATTTACTTGTGCACTTTTACGAGTAACTACTGAATCCATCTTAGGTCTCATGATTGACCACTCTAGATTAGTGTATGATGTTTTATCAGTATTATCTAAATTACTCGTAATAAATCCATCTTCTTCATAATATTCGTCATCACGTTGTTTTTCCTTACGTTTAAGCTTATTTTTTTTTGTTTGCAAAACGTCATCTGTATCATCTATAATACTTTTCTTATTTTTGTTTTTGCTTGAATAATTTTTATTGACATCACTTTTCTCACCTTTAATAATTATATTTTCTTTGCTATTAAGAACGTTTATAGAATTTTTATATTCTTTTTTTTGCTCAATAGCAATATCTTCTTTAAATAATTTAGGATACTGTAAATCTATTACAGTTTCATATTTTTCGTCTCTCTGTGTATTTAAAAAAAGTCTGCTACCACATTGTCTAGTACATAAAATATAATTTATTTTAATTTTATTATATGACTTTAAATATTTTTCTAACTGAAACACCATATTATATTTTTTTAATTTAAAAATCTGTTTATAAGTTTCTATCTATCATTCATTCATATTATGATATGTTGCAACTGCAGAGGGAGATACTCTGTTTAGATATCTAAAAATCCAGTATTTAAAAACTGTATCCAATATCACTGGGAAAGTTGATATAAAAACAAATATAAAATCTCTACTTTCTGCCAAGCCAAAATGCCTTAAAATAGTTTCTATAATCACTTCCCATCCATGGGGTGAATGAAATCCAACAAACATATCTGTAAAAAGTATTATAAGAAAAGCTTTAGCAGTATCACTTAAGCCATAAATTAATTCATTGACAAATGATTTTAAAATAGATATATATCTTTTTTTCCATAATATTAAAGCAACTAATACTAAACCAGAAGTTAGGTCAGCAAAAATATTTTTAATAGAATTAGCGCTTTCATTCGCGTAACTAATCGCTATATTATAAGCTTTTTCTTTTATTTTCTCTTCAAGCACTTCTGGCTGTATGCTCTCTATTTGTCCTATTAATATCTCAAAATTCATTCTTTCTTCAAATCTTTGGAGTTCTGCAAAAGCTCTTTCTTCTTGTGATGTATTCAAGAAGATAGTCGTTCTTCCTTGGTTCCAAAAATAATCTACCAGTGGATTAAATACTAGATTCTTTGATAACTGATTAGCCAAAATAGGAATAACAATTAGTAAAATTAAATATTTTATAGAAGCTACTGTTTGATAACGAGACACTCTAAATTGTTCTAAAGCTTCTACTTCTGCGTTAGGATCAAGGTCTTTTGTGAATTTTTCAAAAGTTTTAGTAATAGATCTTGGTATAGGCCCTACTTTTTCCAAGGTCGATTTATTAATATTTTTTAAATTCCAATATTTCATGATTTTTTTATTAAAGAATTGATTAGAATAATTATACGCTACTAAGCTAGTATTAATTACGAATAATATTATATAACTTTTTAATAAAAAAAACTATTTAAAGTGTTAATTTTATCTATTGCAGCCAAAACTATATATGAAATCATTAAAAATAACCTCTGCTTCTGTTTTTCTTGCACTCCTTGTTGTATTTAGTCCAAGTTTATCATATGCTGCTCAGTTTAGTCTTAAAAGACTATTGTTTGCAACTTTTGGAATACATTTTAAACGTGATCAAGAACAATTTCGCCATAAAAAAAGACTTAACCAATATAAGATAAGACTACAAACAAAATCAAAAAAAATTCCGCCCAGAAAAATATATATTTTAGGTATAGATAATCCTCAAATACATGAAAAAATAATATCGTTTTATCAATTGAACAAATTTAAAAAAAAAAGAATAACTTCAAAAACTCTCAAAAACCTTGAGCAACTTATACAGAAATCTAATAGATTCGAATACGTTAAGATTAGTTTTAACTATTCTTCAGTCGGTGAAGAGCAAATAATTATATACATAAAAATGCCCCAACCTTTCAATCAAGTTACAATACTGAATCGAGCAGCTTATAAAATACCTCACAAAATCATTAAGAAAGCCGTTCAGCCATTTATTACTGCATATTTTGACAATAATACTTTATTAAATTTTAATAACAGAATAAAAGCTTTTTATAAGTATTTAGGGTATGATTATTTTTTTATTCATTCATATGAAGTGCAGAATAATAAGCTAATAATTAAAATGGATGAAGATAGGATTAATCAGTTTGGTGTAATTGGAGCTATTTACTTTTGTAAAAATGACTTATTTCTGACAAAAAAGCTGAATGCTAATATTCCTTTAAAATTAGCTCTCAGCCGTTTTAATTTTCGAAAGAATGGTTCGATTAATACTAATTATGCTGATAGAACTATAGAATCTTTAAAATCAGACTTAATTGTTGATGTATGTCGTTACGAAATAGAGCATGTGAAGGGTAGAAAATCTCCCCTAGATATATGTATTTTTATGACCAGTTTGCCAGAACGTTCTGGCTTTTTCTCTATATACCCGGAAATTATACCTAACATTCTACTACAATTATTCCCAAAGGAATATATGAATGATATTGATCAGGTAAGTAAATCTATTCAAAATAGCTATGTTGATAAAAATATTTTTAATAAATATAAAAATAACCAAATTAGAATGTACAATTTATTCTTTCATTATAAATATAATAAAAATTATCTAGACTTAATTAACAAAAATACGTTTTTTGATTTGGATTATAAAGGTGTTACTAACAAAATAAAACACATGATTTTTTCTTATTATGACTTAAGAAATTTGATAAAAAAAACAGATCACTTATCTATAGAAATGGATTTTCCCTACATTAATGAAAATTTTAAAATTATTTATAAAGACTTATGGACAAGAATTGGTATTACAAATTTAGGCATTACTAAGTTTAGTTTTGTATCCGCAAAACAAGCTAAACAATTACCTCATTTTATTTCATTGAACAATTTAGTTCGAAAATCTATTTATACTGATACACAAAAAAAGAATTATTTTTTAGTTAAGCAAAAATTATCAAAAGTAGAAACACAAAATAAACTTTTTGATTTTCTCTCAATTTATAATAAGTTTGCTTGTTTAAATAAAAGTCACCAAGCTCTAGAACTTTATAACTTAGATAATTTATTTTATAATTATCAAATATTGCCAAAAGAAAAATTAGATTTTTTACTGATACCAATAAAAAAAAGATTTTCTCAAACAGTATATCTAATTAATTGGGCTTCTATTTACTACACTATACAGGACATTAATTCTTTGTCTAGGGGCGATGCTTTATATTTAGATTTAATTAATATATATTCAAATTGTTATAATAAGGACACAAACACATTTTTCCCTTTTCTAGTGAATCTGATAAAATTTAGAGGAGTCTTTTTTATTCCATTCAGCATAAACCCTGAACTGACAAATAATTGGTCTGGATTATTTACTATAAATCTTAATTATATCTTACAAAACTCAAAAAAACTAACGGCCAGAAGCAACGTTTTTAGTTATGCCAATCTAATAACTGATAAACAACTCAATAGCGATTTTCCTAGCGATTCTATTAGCTTTGAAATCCATAAGAGGATAAAATCGAATATGTCTATGTTTGGAGGTCTAACTCTAGAAAAATCTTATAATAATTTACTAAATCTAAGAAAAGATACGTCAAGATTTAATTTCTCTATTTTGATGGGCCTTACGGTTAATGTACCTATACAAGATGTTCAGCCTTTGTATATTTACTATGGAATTCCGATATGCGGAAAAACAAGTAAAATAGGCTTTAAGATGTCTTTATATCGTAGCGTTTACCAAAATCTAAATCAACAAATTTAATTTTTCTCATTGTCTATTCAAAATGTAACATTTGTATTTTAGACAATTCTCTTTGTCTTTTTGAAAAAACTGTATTGAGAAGCTAATTGATAGACTCTCGTGTCTGTGAATTAATTTAAAATTCTTTATTCTAGTACCCGCGAAATAAGTTTCTAAGTTTTGATGTACCCATATATTTTATTGGTATAAAATATATGGGTACATCAAACTTAGAAACTTATTTCGCGGCTTAATAATTACAAAATAAGAAATTATGAATTAATTAGATTTTTAATTAACCTAAAATTTTATATTAAAATTTAGCTTTATTTAATCTAAGATTTAACTAACTGTTTTTTTTCTCCTAACAGAACAATAACTTTACCGTTTTCATCTACATCAACAACAGCTGTGTCTCCTTCTTTTATTTTTTCAGTTAAAACTTCTTCGGCTAAACTATCTTCAAGAAGCCTCATAACAGCTCTTCTTAATGGTCTTGCTCCGTAGCTTGGATTGTATCCTTCATCAACTAATCGTGTTTTAAACCTATCAGTCACATCGATTTGGATACCTCGTTCGCTAATTCTGCCAAAAACTTCTTTTAGCATTAATTCAGCAATATCTCTCACTTCGTCTTTAGTTAGCTGTCTAAAAACTATAATCTCATCCAAACGATTTAGAAATTCGGGACGAAAATATTGTTTTAATTCTTCATTAACAAGTGATTTAATTTTTACATATTGAGATTCTAACTGATTATCAGCGAAATCGAAACCTATGCTGCCGGCTCCCCCTTTCTCAATTACTTTAGACCCAATGTTAGATGTCATGATCATTAGTGTATTTTTAAAATCAACTGTGCGCCCTTTAGCGTCAGTTAATCTTCCATCTTCTAAAATTTGTAATAGAAGGTTAAAAATGTCTGGATGAGCTTTTTCTATTTCGTCAAACAAAATAACTGTATAAGGACGTTTTCTAACTGCTTCTGTTAAAAATCCACCTTCACTATATCCAACATAACCAGGAGGTGACCCTATGATTTTTGATACAGTATGTCGTTCCATATATTCTGACATATCAAGACGAATCATTGCTTCTTCAGAACCAAAAAAATAAGAAGCTAAAGCTTTTGTTAATTCAGTTTTTCCAACTCCCGTAGGCCCAGAAAAAATAAAGCTTGCTATAGGGCGATTAGGATTTTTAAGTCCAACTCTAGCTCGTCTTATTGCTCTTGATACAGCAACAACTGCTTCTTCTTGACCAATAATTCTATTATGCAGAGTGTCTTCCATATGTAACAATTTTTCAGACTCTGATTTAGTTAATTTAGTTACAGGTATACCTGTCCAAGCAGCAACAATTTGTGCTATGTCTTGTTATAGTCGAGTGAATCACTTCATTTTAATAACTTATAGATTCATCCTCTAATTCCAAACCGTACGTGAGACTTTCATCTCATACGGCTTTCAGGTTTACTAGGTACTTGACCTTGCGACGTCTGATGCCTTATATGGGCATATTTTTATGATAACTATGGTGAAGAGATTTTAACTTCTTTTGATTTCCACGTCCATAATCTTTTTCATTTGAATTTAGTTGATTTATTGGGCAAATAGCAAGAAATTTAGCAGCTTACGAGCTAAATAGAAGGTATTATTTATGTACTAACTTCTGATTTTCAATTTATTGCGCTTTATATAACTTGTATTGAAGACTACAAATTTGTTTTTGAAATTGCTTTCATGACAAGACGCTCTAGTCTTCAATATAAGTTTTAAAAGTTGGTTTGATAAAACTAAATCTCGTCGCCAAAATATATTCTGTAAACCAGCTCTCTTAATGAATAAGAGAGTTTTCAGAGAAGTTACTCTCCTTCCTGCCCGCTTTGCATCATTTAGCAATGCGATTAACTATTGCTTACCTCATAATTTAATAAGTAAATAGCAAAGCGTTTCTTTTTGTCCTGAAAGTTTATTATCTTTTTGTTGTGTTAGGTGATAACCATTTTCTTCGACGAATCTCTCATTCTGAGACGTTTAGGACTGTCTTTTTTTTTATAATTTTTTCGGCCTCGACAAGCTTAGACAAACATTAATTCATCACATATGCTATTTTAAGTTAGATTAGAATATGCTGGTTTAGAGTTTTTTTTAGGCTACTTGACTTTCGCTCACCATAACAACCTACCACTAACTTTACCTTTATCTGCTTTATGGCCTTGACTCTGTGACTTCCTGCTTTTACATAAAATAGTCTTGCCACTGGACTGCAATCTAAAGCTGTATTGGGCACTATTGGCATCACACGCGTCCCGGCGTGGGTTGGGCTTTCAATTTTTATTGAGTACCAACATAAACTTTCAGTTAACCTGTAGGTTGTTCAATTCTACAAGTTTTTAGGTTATATGATCTTTTTATAAAAAGTGAATTTAGATGCATTTTTACCTAAAAACAAATCTTACCTTCTGTTACAACAGGATCTTCAATATTCAAATTTGAGCTATTATCTTTATTTTGTGCAATTGCTGCAATTTGAGCTTTGATTTCAAGTTCACGAGACCTATATTTCTCTGCCTTCTCATATTTTTGGGCTCTGATCGCTTCATCTTTTGTTTTTAATACAGCCCTTAATTCTTTATCTAGATCACGAGCTGCTGGGGGCAGTTGAGAGTTTAGAAGTCTTACTCTTGAGCCTGCTTCATCAACTAAATCGATCGCCTTATCAGGTAAAAAACGGTCCGATATGTATTGATTAGCATAAGTTGCAGCTGCTTGCAATGCACCATCTGATATTTTTAATTGATGATGTTGTTCATAACGGTCTCTAAGACCAAATAAAATTTCAACTGTTAGAGTCGACTGTACTATTTAATTGTTATATTCTAATAACTTATAAAGTCAGCCTCTCACGTCGAACCGTACGTGAGACTTTCACCTCATACGGCTCTAGGGTTTATTAAGCTTTCGCTTTACGACATTTTTTGCCCTTATATAATAATAAAATACTTAGTTCACAACTTATAAGTTATTCTCTTCATCCTTAATATCAATATAATAATTTTTTGCATGATTACATACAGCAAATTTTAGATTATAAGCACTAATTCCAGTGCTCTACAGCTAAATAAAAAATTTTGTAATTTTATAGTAATCTTCAAGTTGTTGTGCTTTGCATATTCGATATGGATATAGTCTATAAACCAGCTCTCTTATTATCAAGAGAGTTTTCGGAGAAGTTACTCTCTTTCCTACCCGAGTTAAGCTAAACATTTCTAAAATTAATATAAGCTTACTTTATTTTTTATTTATAAGACTTAACTCGTTTCTTTTTGTTCCAAATGCTCACTATTTCTTTGTTGATTTAGGTGATCACCAATTTCTCTATTGAATCCCTCCTTTTAGAGGTGTTTAGGACTGTATTTTCTAAGAAATATATTCATACAAACGTTGATTCAATCTATAATATATATTTTAATATTACGATATGCGTGTTAGAGACTTTCTTAGTTTACTTTATTTAAGTTCACCATAACAAGCTGCCAAGAGTTATGCTATTAAATTGTAATTTATAGCTACTGAGGGCATTATAGGCACTACACGCGTCCCTACGTATATTGGGCTTTTAGTAAAGCTGTGTGCTAACATGAGCATTTATTTAATCTTTAGATTATTTAATTCTAAAGACTCTTAGGTTATTTAGTCTTACAAGGTATTTTAGACATAATTTGTCCTAAGAACAAATCGCACGTTTCTTCAACGCTTGGTTCTCCTACCATTACAGGTTGAAATCTTCGTTCTAATGCAGGATCTTTTTCAATATGTTTTCTATATTCATCTATGGTTGTAGCTCCAATACATTGCAGCTCTCCACGAGCTAAAGCTGGTTTTAATAAATTAGCAGCGTCGATAGCGCCTTCAGCTGCTCCGGCGCCAATTAAAGTATGAACTTCATCAATTACTAGTATAATATTGTCTGAAGAGCGAATTTCATCCATGATTCGCTTTAGACGTTCTTCAAATTCACCACGATATTGTTAGAGTCGAGTTAGTCATTTTAATAAGATTATACATGTTATATAGAATATATACTTTTAATAGCACCCAAAGTTACTATTTAATATGTTTTTAAAGCTTATAGATCTACTCTCTCAGTTAGAACTGTACGTGAGACTTTCACCTCATACGGCTCTTAGATTTACTAGGCTTTGACCTTGCGCGCTTCATGCCACGAATGGATATAGGCTGATAACAATTCCAGTTAAAAGCTTCTAATTTTTTGTACTCATTGTTCTTGTGATTTTCATTAACACGATGAAGATCTAGGCAATGATCAGATACAAAATTTGATTTGTAAGTATTGCATCTGAGCTTATGCAAGCTTGGTACTTCAGCTAGTTGTTACGAATATTACTTGCTTTTCCGCAAAAAAACACAGTCATTGTCAATTAACGATTTTCTATTTCTTACAGCTACGTAATAAAAAAAAGAATATCTAATAATCATCAAATAAATTATTAATTGTCTTTATCCTTTTTTTTTCTATATAAGCTATCTATCTTTTTTAACTGATTTTAGAGCTAAATTGTTTAATAGATTTACACTTCATAGCTAAATTTCAAACAGATTACAATATTCATGATATTTTTTCTAGCTTTTATAACTTACTTTAACTTATTGCGCTTTATATATCTTATTTGAAGATGAAAAACTTATTTCTACTGTAAGGTTCTCCAGCTGTCAGTAAAACTTTATAAAGTTTTACTGACACGACTTGATTTCTTTTACTAAGATATATCTTGTAAACCAGATTATCAGTTTTCGACTGATAACTTTTTGGAGAAGTTATTCTCCTTCCTACCCGCTTTGTATTGTCTAGCAATGTGATTAACTATTGCCTATTTTATATTTTAACAAGGAGAAAACAAAGCGTTTCTTTTTGTTCCGAAAGTTCATTCTTTTGTTGTTTTAGGTACTAACCTATTCTCCCAGTGAACCCTTCCTCAAAGAAATATTTAAGACTGTTTTTATTTTGAGATAATTTTTTGTCTACTAAGACCTCAAACAAATATTGGTTCAATCTATAACCTTAATATTATTTTTATATTAAGTTATATTGCATTAGAAGCTTTTTCAGATTAGTTAGCTTATGTTTACCTTGACAACCTAGCACGAGTTATACTGCGTCTACTTTTTTACAGCCTATACTCTGTAAATTCTCGCCTTTAATACTTGTCAATGTTGCCATTGAACCGTAATCTGCAGCAGTTATGAGCACTCTTTTCATCACACTCGTCTCTAAGTGGGTTGGACTTCTAGCAAGCTAGTCACCAACATGAACTTTCAGTTAACTTGTAAGTTGTTCAATCCTACAAATTTTTAGGCTATATGATCTTATGAGTTTAAAGCTTATTTTAATACATTTTACCTAAAAACAAATCGTACTCGTCCCTGCAACTAATAAGCCGACATCTAAAGTGATTACCAATTTTTCTTCTAATATAGAAGGTACATCTCTATTGATAATCCTTTGTGCTAATCCTTCTGCTATAGCTGTTTTGCCTACGCCTGGTTCACCTATCAGCACTGGATTGTTTTTTGTTCTTCTTCCAAGAATTTGAATCACTCTTTCTATTTCTTTTTGTCTTCCAACAACGGGATCTAAATTGCCATCTTTAGCCATTTGAGTCAAGCTAGACCCAAACTCTTCTAAAGTTGGAGTTTTACTGCGTGATTGAGAAGCTGTTCCAGTACCAGCTATAAGCTCAGTATTTTCACCTAGCATTTGAATAACTTGTTAGAGTCGAATAATTTATCTCATCAATATTATGTATATTTTGATAAACGATGTGGTTTTAAACCATATCGTTTGATTATTTAATATACTATTTAAAACTTATAGATCTATTCTCTCAGTTAGAACTGTACGTGAGACTTTCACCTCATACGGCTCTTAGATTTACTCGCCTTAAACCTTGCCTCTTTGTTATGATTATGGCCTCTATAAGCATAAAGCTGTTACAACTACGATAAAGAGCTGCTAAGTTTTTACACTTGTTGTTTTTATGATTTTCATTAACATAATGAAGCTCTAGGCAATGATCACATACAAAATTTGATTTATAAGCATTGTGTCTGAACTTGTGCAATCTTAGTACTTTAGATAGTTATCATGAATATTACTTGTTTTTATCTCAATAAAATCAACTGTTGTAGAGTGAGTATTTTTTATCTCTTACAACTACATAACAAAAAAAGAATATTTAATTATTATTAGATAGATTATGAATTGCTTTTATTCTTTTTTTTTCTATATGAGCGTTTGATTTTTCCTCATTTTTTTAGAGCTAAATTGTTTTATGCATTTATACCCTGTAGCTTAATTTTAAACAGATTAGAATATCCATGATATTTTTTCTAGCTTTTATAACTTACTTTTATTGTAATTAGTATCTTTTCAAACATAAATCTTACATCTTTGATTGTACTACATATTAGTTTTCTATTTTTAATAGAAGACTAATATTTAGTAGCTTTATTTGTCTGAACTTAGAATCGTCAATCTAAGAATAAAACAACTTTTTTTCAAGTCTGTTTGCCTTTTCATGTTCTTCGAAAAAGAACACCGCGTTATCTGGATATGGTAGACTTCTTTGAATGATTTTTACTCTTTTAACCACACATCTATTTCTATTTCTTATTTTTGGCCAATATTTGATGGGCTTATTTAGTTGTCCTCGATTCCAAGTAAGGCGATATTGCATAGTAGTTAAGACATATACTTTTAGGTTTTACTTCTAATGTAGAAATTTTTTCATTTACCATTTTTACTTTTAATGCTGATCTAATAATATTTTGCCCTTGGATTGATAAATGTATCAAGCTCATAAGTTTTATATTCTCTATCTTATCAAAACATTTTTGAATATCTAGCTGTAATATACGCTCTTTATAATCTCTATTTACTCTATTTAGATTAGCGAATATATCCTTTTGAAAATCTCATGCACTTATACTTAGCTGGGAACCTCAAGAATTCTTAAAATTGTAAGCTTTATATATTTTTCCATAGGTTCAAGGAGCAATTTCACAAAGTATTGAATAGTCCTATCTTAAATGGTTAATGTGCCAAAAGACCTTTTTTAGCTATTGCTGCTATTCGATCTAGAAATAAATACGAGTCTGAAAGGAGAATATTTATATTTATTTAACTCTTTTAAATCTTTAAGAAGTTTTTAAATCAAATTTTCTTTTTCATTCAGTCTTGCTTTGCCATCCGTAACAGCAGTTACTTTGCATTTATTCATTTGATTTACTTGGCGAATAAAAAGGACTTTACCAGCTCGAGAGACAAACAAAAGTTGCTGTAATTTATGTACTAATTTGTAATTTTTAATTTGTTAGTTTTTACATAATTCTATACTTAAGACGAAAAGTTCTTTGCATGATAGATTTTCCTAGCCCTCAATAAAATTTTTTAGGCTCGATTGCATAAGGTTATATCTCCGCTATAAAACATACTTTTTAAATCAGCTTTCTTGTTACCAAGAGAGTTTGGCGGCGAAGTTAATCTATTTCCTACCTGCTCTGCTGTATATAGTAATCTGATTAACAATCGCCTGATTGATAATTTGATAAGGATATAGCAAAGCGTTTTTTTGTTCCGAAAATTCATTATCTTTTTGTTGTTTTAGGTGGTAACTAATGCCCCTGAAGGATTGCTTGTGTTAGATTCATCTAGTACTGTTTTTATTGAAAAAAATCATACAAAGACTGATCCAGCTCATATGCTATTTTAGATCCAGATTAGAATATGCAGTGCCAGGGGCTTTTTCGGTTACTTAGCATAAACTCACCATAACAACTTACCATGAACTGTACTACTGTCAAGCTGAAATCTACAGCTGTATCAGGCATTATTGGCATTACACGCGTCCTAGCGTGGGTTGGGCTTTCAGCAAAACTGTGTACCAACGTAAACTTTCAGTTAACCTGTAGTTTGTTCAATCTTACAGGCTTTTAGGTTCTACTATCTTTTTACCGAAGGTAAATTTAACTAATATCGTACCTAAAAACAAATCGCACCTGCTCTCACTGTGTACACATTTACAGCTAAGTTTTCTAATACTCGCGCAGCAACTCCTTCTCCCTCTTTGACTAGCCCTAGTAACAGGTGTTCCGTACCAATGTAATTATGGCCAAGTTGTCGTGCTTCTTCTAATGATAGTTCTAGCACTCTTTTAGCACGCGGAGTAAATGGAATCTCAACAGCTACAAAACCCGAGCCTCGACCAATTATTTTTTCAACCTCTATTCTTGCATCTTTTAAGGTCACGTTCATAATCTTTAAGACCTGCGCTGCAATTCCTGTACCTTCTCCGATTAAGCCTAGAAGGAGTTGCTCAGTACCAACGAAATTATGCCCCAGTCTTCTGGCTTCTTCCTGCGCAAGCATGATAACTTTAATAGCTTTTTCTGTAAAGCGCTCAAACATATATATAGTTTGAAATTTATTTTTTTTACCTTTGATCAATCTAGTATATAGCATTTTGGCAAATACAAATTAAGTTGCAAGAATGTAATATTAAAAGAACAAAACTATTTAAAAAGCTATTAATACAGTTAATTGAATATTTCTATAACTTAAAATCATATACATATTAAATTATATGATCATGCTAAGTTATATCACAATTTAAAATGCATAGAATACTCTATTTTATATCTTTAATGTATATTGTAAGCATAGTTTGTTAATTGGTTAACGCTTTTAGAATTTTAAAATAAAGCAAATCAAAGAGCGTCCAGGTATTAATATATCTGATTTTTGTGAATCTCTTTAATCTAATAAGGATATCAATCATGAATTTTTTCATAATTTTATTTTATGTATTTATAAAAACAGAACAGATAATAAAAAACTTCAAAGGATTCTCTTAGGAATCTAGAAAGTCTGCGATTAAAACTAGCTTAGATGATTTTGTTTATGATTACAAATTTAATAAGAATATAAAAGAAGCTGAAACTGAATCGACTTCAGGTAATCTTCGATTTAGTCTATTGCTAAATGTTTATAAATTAAAAGATAGTAACTTTATTAAAAAGTTTATGAACTCTATTTGAAATGTTCGTCAAATATTACAGTACAGTCGATATTAGATAATTCTAAATTATCTCAAGCAAAATCTAAAATAGTCAAGATATCAGAATAATTATTCTTATTCCACTTGTAAATTACTACTTTAAGAATAAAATGTTGGCGATTGTATTACAAAAACTGGTATCGACAATCTTAAAGATTCTAGATTAGATCCTCTTCTTTCAGCTGTTGTATATTCAGACTATGGCTAGAATACTAATAAGAAGAAATCAATTGCAACGAATAAGTGTAGACTTAAATTAAGACGATTTAGAGCTATACTGAATTGAATCGAGCATACCAGTTTATGCAAGTGGTTAGAGTAGGTTGCCTAGTAGTTTTAGTGAAATAATCAAGACCAAATTTAACTTTCCTAAAAAGAGTTATGAATTTACTTTAGCAAGAAATTGTATTTACATTAATGCTAAATACAATTCTATTATTTGTAGTTTATTTAGACTGGACGTACATTTTGAGCATATTTTAGAGACAACTGTTCCTCCAAAAGATGGCAATCTTAAGAATAAGCATATATCTGATTGGATTAAAAAGTTAGAATTATGGACCAGGTATTTGATTAAGCATCGACGAAAAACATTTAGATTAATCTAAGGGCAAGCGATTTTAAGTAAAAAAGTAGATGATCCAAAATCTACTTCTATAGACAATCGGTGAACTGTAGAAAAAGATGGAGAAGATTTTCACTGAAATAATTGGGGAAGAAAAATTATACTTATTGAAAAAAAATTAATATAACATAATTAAAAATCTCAGTTATATTAAAATTTCGATAATTATATTTGGGTTCTGTTGTTAATATATTTGACTAATAATTTAAAATCGTTTAGTTTGCTCACTTTTAGAGCGATATCATATAGGCTTAGACTTCTTTCTGCATTGTTGATATACTCGTAACAAGACCAAGGCGGATTCTTTGAAATTATGCGCAATATCAAGTACTGAGATTGGTTCATTGTATTGGGTAGTTCTTTGATAATATCAACTGTTTTAGTCTATGCGAACATAACAGCCTTATTTTCTAAGCTTTTGAAACAAGTCAAGCCTTTTGTAATCAAAAAATCTAAATCTCTTAATTCTTAAGTTGATGGAAATACAGATAACTCATAATATCTGTTAATAATATTTGTGTATTTATCTATACTCACGCTACAAAGAAAATCATATATATTCAGTATTTTGTGTCTTGAAGACAAGCGTGTTATTTCATAGAAATTTTTTATCACATTTATAACCATCACTTAAAGGTTCTATGCAAAGTCCCACTATGACATTCTTCGTTTACATAAAAACATTAATATAACTTATATATCTTATAAATAAAGGCTACATTAATTGATAACGTTTATATGATATTATTTATATTAAGGTTAGAAGTTAAATTAAATATATAGGATTTAACTTTAATACCACTACTGTACACATATAGTATTTACTTTAAAGAACCTTAATGATAATCCCTTAAGATAAGGAGGAATAAATGTCTCAATCTGTAGAAGAACGGACTCGAATTAAAAATGAACGTTATGAATCTGGTGTAATTCCATATGCTAAAATGGGTTATTGGGATGCTGATTATGCTATTAAAGAGACAGACGTTTTAGCTTTATTCCGTGTAACTCCACAACCAGGAGTTGACCCAGTTGAAGCAGCTGCAGCTATTGCTGGTGAATCTTCAACTGCAACATGGACTGTAGTATGGACTGACTTGCTAACTGCATGTGATTTATATCGTGCTAAAGCTTATAGAGTTGACCCAGTGCCTAACAGCCCAGATCAATTCTTTGCATATATCGCTTATGATATCGATTTATTCGAAGAAGGTTCAATTGCAAACTTAACAGCTTCAATTATTGGAAACGTATTTGGTTTTAAAGCAGTTAAAGCACTTCGTTTAGAAGATATGCGTTTACCAATTGCATATCTGAAAACTTTCCAAGGCCCAGCTACTGGTGTAATTGTAGAGCGTGAGCGTATGAACAATTTCGGTCGTCCTCTTTTAGGTGCTACAGTAAAACCAAAACTAGGTTTATCTGGTAAAAACTATGGCCGTGTGGTTTATGAAGGTCTAAAAGGTGGTTTAGATTTCTTAAAAGATGATGAAAATATTAACTCTCAACCATTCATGCGTTGGAGAGAACGTTTCTTATTCTGTATTGAAGGTGTTAACCGTGCTGTTGCAGGTTCTGGTGAAGTTAAAGGTCACTACCTAAACGTAACCGCAGCAACTATGGAAGATATGTACGAACGTGCTGAATTTGCTAAAGAAGTTGGTAGTATTATCTGTATGATCGACTTAGTAATTGGTTATACTGCAATCCAAACTATGGCTGTTTGGGCACGTAAGAATGATATGATTCTTCACTTGCACCGTGCTGGTAACTCTACGTATTCTCGTCAAAAAAATCACGGTATGAATTTCCGTGTAATTTGTAAGTGGATGCGTATGGCAGGTGTTGACCATATTCACGCGGGTACAGTAGTAGGTAAATTAGAAGGGGATCCTTTAATGATTAAAGGTTTTTACAATACTTTATTAGATTCACACTTACCAATTAATCTTCCTCAAGGTTTATTCTTTGAACAAAACTGGGCTTCTCTGAGAAAAGTAATGCCAGTTGCTTCAGGCGGTATCCACTGTGGTCAAATGCACCAATTAATTAACTATTTAGGTGATGACGTTGTTCTACAGTTTGGTGGTGGTACTATCGGTCACCCAGACGGTATTCAAGCAGGTGCTACAGCTAACCGTGTTGCTTTAGAGTGTATGGTATTAGCTCGTAATGAAAACCGTGATTATATCAGCGAAGGTCCTCAAATTCTGAGAGACGCTGCTAAAACATGCGGACCACTTAGAACAGCTTTAGACTTATGGAAAGATATTAGTTTTGACTATACTTCTACAGATACGGCTGATTTCTTAGAGACAGCTACATCTAGCAGATAGTGCTTGATTAATTATCTTTCATATTAAAATATTTGCTTAAGCCTTAAATGGCTTAGCAAATATAATCAAGATCTGTATTCTATTATTTTACATTTATATTAAGAGGTAAATATTGTGAGATTAACACAAGGTGCTTTTTCATTCCTTCCAGATTTGTCAGATGAGCAAATTAATAAGCAAGTTCAATATTGCATGAGAAAAAACTGGTCAGTAAGTATTGAATACACAGATGATCCACATCCAAGAAATTCATACTGGGAATTATGGGGTCTTCCTTTATTCGACATTAGAGACAGTTCTGCAGTTATGTATGAATTATCTTCATGCCGTAAATCTAAACCTGGTTACTACGTAAAAGTAAATGCTTTTGATAACACTAGAGGTGTTGAAAGTTGCGTTATGTCGTTTATTGTTCAAAGACCATCAAACGAGCCAGGCTTTGTATTACATCGTCAAGAGGATGTAAGCCGTAATGTTAGATATACTGTTCATTCTTACGCTACAGAAAGACCAGAAGGTTCTCGTTATTAATACTAATTGTTTTATAGATAATTAATAATTATCTATAAAACAATTTCTACTTAGAAAATATTATTTAGAATTAAATATGACAACACTAGAGAATATTCCAAAAAATACACTTGTTAATCTACAAAGTGAATATCGTAAGACTCAAATACAAGATATTCTAGACCAATTAGATAGAGATCTTATTGGATTAATTCCTGTAAAAACAAGAATTAGGGAAATAGCAGCCTTACTATTGGTAGATCGTCTAAGAAAATCATTAGGTTTATCATCAAGTAATCCTGGGTTACATATGTCATTTACAGGAAGTCCAGGAACAGGTAAAACAACGGTGGCTACAAAAATGGCTGATATTTTATATAAATTACAGTATATAAATAAAGGCCATCTACTTACTGTAACAAGAGATGACCTAGTAGGACAGTATATAGGTCATACTGCTCCTAAGACCAAAGAAGTACTAAAACAAGCTATGGGCGGTGTTCTTTTTATAGATGAGGCTTATTATCTATACAAGCCTGACAATGAAAGAGATTACGGCGCTGAATCTATAGAAATTCTTTTACAAGTCATGGAAAATCAGAGGAAAGATCTAGTAGTGATTTTTGCTGGTTATAAAGAAAAAATGGATAAATTTTATGAGTCTAATCCAGGTTTATCTTCTCGTGTTACTAATCATGTTAACTTTCCTGATTTTACTCCCGAGGAACTATTGTTAATTGGTAAATTAATGCTTGAAGATAAACAATATATAATTTCTGAAGAATCAGAAATTGTTATTCTAGAGTATATTAATCGTAGAATGCAACAACCTTTATTTGCCAATGCACGTAGTATTAGAAATGCTATTGACCGCGCAAGAATGCGTCAAGCAAATCGTATTTTTGCTAGTGGAAATAAGGTTTTAACAAAAGCGGATTTAGTTAGCATATTGCCAGATGATTTCTTACAAAGCCGCTTGTTTACAGAAATATAAAACGATATTATTTTTTAGTTTATAATAACAAGTATATTTATCTTTTTTACTACACTTGCTTAATCTTTATCTGATGATAATTTTTGATAATAATAAGCAATATATAAATATATTATTAACAGATATGACATTACTAAAATTGATATGGTATTTTTCAGCAATCGCTTCAATCATTTTTATTCTATTCAGTAATCCAAAATCTAACAGTCTTGGCTTTAACACAAACGTAGTCAGTTCAAGTTCTAGTATGAATATTTTATGTGAATTATAAAAAAAATCTTTTAATAGATAATTTTTAGTCTAATAGATTATTAATTCAATTGATATTGAAATTAGACAAGAAAAAAGCACGAATAAGTTTTTTTCTTGTCAATAGTTATATCTAATTGATCGGTGCTAACATAAAAATTAGGATTAATAAAAAGTTACTATAATCATAATTTCATTTGGCCAATAGATCCTTATGAAATAATAGCTTCATATATGGTTCTTAAATAGAGATATTGCATAGAATATGATTTTTTATTGTTAAATCTACTATAGCTGAAGAATAGAATCAACTTGCTTACTATAAGCATGATTATAACTTTCATTATATCCAGTACTTTATTAAGCTATTTTGAAAGTAACTAAATATAGAATATATAAAAATGTAGATATGATTAGTATATCTACATTTTTATATATTCTATATTTAGTTACGTGAGTAGTACTCAACTACTAGTAATTCTTCTAAATTCAACGCAACCCAGTCTCTACTGATAATTCCATTGACTTTAGCGCTCATATTTTTTTTGTCCAATTCTAAATGTCCTGGTACGTTCGCCAGACCTGGTGATTGTATATGGTTATCGACAAGCTTCTTAGATTTTTGATTTTCTGATACGGTAATTATATCGCCAGGTTTTAATTGAAAGCTACATATCGATACCCGACTCCCATTTACTAAGATATGGCCATGATTAACAAGTTGCCGTGCAGCTGGAATTGTAGGAGCCATTCCTAAACGAAAGATTGTATTGTCTAAGCGCATCTCTAAAAGTTGCAATAACACTTCTCCTGTGGCTCCTTTAACTCTTTTAGATATTTTCACATATCTTAGCAATTGTTTCTCTGATATTCCATAATTATAACGAATTTTCTGTTTCTCCTGTAAGCGTTTAGCGTATTCTGAAGGCTTACGCAATTTTGTACCATGCTCACCAGGGGGCTTTTCATTCTTTGTATTTTTTCGCGTTAAACCAGGTAGTTCTCCTAGTCTACGAACGATTCTTAAGCGAGGACCTCTATATCGAGACATATTGTTATTTAAACTCCTGTAATTTTATAATTATATAATTTCGTGTAGAACTACAATTCTTTAATTTCTAGTTAATTAATATTATCATAGTATAAAGAGGAAAAAATGACAATATATTATTATATTCTAATTTTATAATAACAGTTTATCTTATAAAAGTTTAAAAAGGTTTTCTCTTTTTTAAGTTATATTCTACTTATTATATTTAAATAGCTTTTACAAATAATATAACTATATACAGTATAAAATCCCGTTAATGATTTAACTTGATTTTATAACAATATACTCATGCATAAATGACATTATATTTATTTTTATTCCTAAGCTAAGCAAAGATATGTGAGAAAAGACTCTTTTTTAATAAATATAGCTAGTATTAGATAGCTTTTTATCTACTCCAATAATTTCTTTACGCACTAATGTATTTAAGCTAAAACCATCAACCTTTATTAATCATAATACTTTTTGCGATTTTATGTTGTTGTTATGCAATATCGATTGATACATATCTCTATCAATTCTTTATCGTTCATAGATAAGCTTATTGTTATCCAATGTCCTTTGTGTTAAGATAAAGATAATGAATGGGCTTGTAGCTCAGTGGACTAGAGCACGTGGCTACGAACCACGGTGTCGGGGGTTCGAATCCCTCCTTGCCCGATCTTTTACATAAAATGTTCATTTAGTATTATAATATATATAGTAAGCGCAAGTGGTTGATAGGCTAATAATATCATATAAGAGATATCACACAAGTGTTTTACATAAGTTGTAATTATAGAACCTAACTTATTTTCAGATTCTTATAATATTAGTTCTAAATATAGATAGGCATAAAAGTTATTTTAGATTACTATCTGCAAAAGCTATTAAAATTATAGATTTTATTACTAGTTTTTTTTAAATATATTGTCATGATATATATTATGTACAAGAGATACACTCTCTTGAGGAAAGTCCGGGCTTATTTAAAGTAGATTAAAATATTTGGGAAAACTGAATATAATTTTTTTTATTAGGACAGTGCCACAGAAAAAAACCTCTAAAGTAATTTTATTTTAGTAAGGGTGCAAAGATATTTTAATATAATATTGATAATTACATGTAAATGAATTATTAGGTAGACCCTATTAATAAGCAAAGCGCGGTTTGTTTTTAGGTAAAATTGTATTTAATTTTACTTTTGGTAAAAAGATCATATAGCCTAAAGGCTTGTAGGATTAAACACCCTATAAGTTAACTGAGAGTTTATGTTGGTAATCAATGATAATTGAAACCCCAACCCACGCGAGGACGCGTGTGATGCCAATGGGGCCCGATACAGCTGTAGATTGCAGTCCAGTGGTAACATTGGTTAATGTTGAAACCGGGAAGTCACAGAGTCAAGGCTATAAAGCAGATAATGGCACAACTTTTGGCATGTTGTTATGGTGAGCTTATGTTAAGTAACCTAAAAAAATCTCTAAATTAACATATTCTAATCTGGTTTAAAAATAGCATATGGGATGGATTAATTTTGTCTAATTTTTTTTCTTAACGAAGACAGTCCTAAATGCCTTGAAGATGAGGAGTCCGTCGGAGAAAGTGGTTGCCACCTAAAACAGTAAGAATACAATAAACTCTTGGAACAAAAAGAAACGTTTTGCTATCTCCTCATTAAATTACAAGCCAGGCAATAGTTAATCGGATTGCCATACGATGCAAAGCGGGTAGGCAGGAGAATAACTTCTCCGAAAACTCTCTTCGTAATAAGAGAGCTGGTTTACGAAATATATAATATAATGCGCAACGAATTAAAAATTACAAACTAGTACATAAATTATAAAGATTATTGTTTAGATCTCAAGCCACTAAATCTCTTGCAATTCGTCAATTAAATTAATTGAATAAAAGAAAAGTAAGACTTCATTAACAAGAAAAATTTAAGTTATTTAATGATTAATAAAGAATTAAATAAAAAAACATTTTTCATTAAGACATATATCGATTCATAAGTCCAATACTTATAAAGAGGCCTAACATGTTTCTCTTCTTATAAAAATAAAAAATAAATGGTTGATACAAGCAAAATAATAATAAAGGATGCAAGATTTATGTTTGAACACGAACTAGATAAAAGAAAGTAATTTATACAGGTTAGAGAAACTATCATCAATATTGTAATCTATCTAAGATTAATTTATGCAGTATCATTGACTGAAAATACAAATATTCTTAGGAGCTTAACTCTAAATTTGAAAGGCAAGATTGAGCAATTGTAAAAATAAACAGATTAAATACGATACATAACATATTTAGTGCGCATAAAAATGCACTGTTTATATATATAGCTGTACAAACTTAGAAATCAGCATTTAAAAGCACCCGGCTTTATTGGAGGAAAGATAAAAATAAGCAATATTGAGGCCATCTAGCTAAACTACTAACATTATAAAAGTTCAAGTGTAATGCTTGTAATTTAAGATTTGTAGTGGATGATCACGTGGAACTTTATCACATTGATGAAAACAACAAGAAGAATAAGTATAAGAACTTAGAACCTCTTTGTTTCAGTTATCATTACTATATGTCAATATGCGACATAAAAAGCGCAAGGTCAAAAACCTAGTAAGCCTGAAAGCCGTATGAGGTGAAAGTCTCACGTACGGTTTGAAATTAGAGTATGAGTCTATAGCTTATTAAGCGAAGTGATTTGTTCGACTATAATCTATACAGATAGAAATAGTGCTATGCAATGTTTTAAATTGACATTAGACAAATAACCACTTTTTTAAGATTATACTTAAAAAAACAAAACCCGGCTTATGTCTTAAATAGAATATAAAGAATCAAGTTATTTTTATAAATAACTTGATTTTTTATATTCTAATGTAATAAAATATGATGGCATCAATAAATATTTTTAAGATTAATGTGAATGTTTTAAAAATAAGTCTAAATTAGGTAATAAAAACGGATTAAAGTAATGTCATATGCAATTATAGAAGCAAGTGGAAAACAATTGTGGGTAGAGCCAGGCTTTTTTTATGATTTAAATCGAATCAATGCCAATCCTGGTGATTATATTTTTTTTGAAAGAGTACTTTTAGTTAAAAATAATGAAGATGTGCTAGTTGGTAATCCTTGCCTAAGCGAAGTAAAAGTTGAAGCTACTGTATTACGACATCTAAGAGCAAAAAAAATCTTAGTTTATAAAATGAAGCCAAAGAAAGGTACAAGATTAAAACAAGGGCATAGACAAAATCTGACAAGGATTATGGTTCATTCAATTCATATTAATAATGAAATCATTACCAAATAGTCTTATTTTTTTATATTTATTATTATATTAGGAATTTAAACGAATGGCTCACAAGAAAGGTGCGGGTAGTACAAAAAACGGTCGCGATTCTAATGCTCAAAGACTAGGAGTGAAAAAATATGGAGGCGAAAAAGTTGAAGCAGGTAATATTTTAATTAGGCAAAGAGGAACTAAAATACATCCAGGCTCTAATGTTGGAATGGGTCGTGATTATACTTTGTTCGCATTAAATCCAGGAATTGTTGAATTTAAGCAAGTGGCAAAAAACCGAAAAGTAATCAATATAGTGAATTAATAAATCATAGTGTTAAATTATTTATAATTTAACACTATGATTTTATTAATTCACTATATTGATTACTTTTCGGTTTAACAAACTTTAGAAGTTCATCTCGGCAGCTTGTACTTTTTCAAATTGTTTCTTCTTCAGTACTAAGAAAGTTTGTCCCATAAGTACCGTAAAGAAGAAAGCAATCATAGCTTTAATTCTTATAGGACTTTGTAAAACTATTTCGGTTTCACCTTGGCCAAAACCACCCACGTTTGGGTTTTGAGTTAGTGCTTGATCAGCTTGAATTTTATCACCTTGTTTTACAGTTAATTTTAATCCAGCAGGTATATTCTCTATAATATCTTGTCCTGCACTGCTAGCTATTGTAATTTTATAGCCACCCTTTTCTAGAGTCTCAATATTATTGATTTTACCAGATGCTGTTGCAGTATATATATTGTTATTACTCTTGTCACCGCTTGGATATAATTGACCTCGACCTCTATTGCCGCCCACGTATATAGGGTATTTTACGAAGTGTGTATTTTTGTTAGTTGCTGGATCTGGAGAAAGGACTGGAAATGTGATTTCTTGATATTTATCTCCAGGAATTGGCCCTACTACTAGAATATTGCTATTCTTAGAACTATAAGGTTGTATATATACACCTTTAGTTTTTTGTTTCAATTCATCACTTAAGCGGTCCACTGGAGCTAATTTAAAGCCTTCAGGCAAAATTAATACAGCTCCAACGTTCAATCCACCTGAAGATCCATTTGCTAATATTTGTTTACTAGTTAAATCATACGGGATATGCACTTTGGCTTCAAAAACTGTATTTGGCAAAACTGCTTGCGGAGTTTCAATTTCTACAGGCTTTTGAGCTAAATGACAGTTAGCACATACAATTCTACCTGTAGCTTCTCTCGGGCTTTCATATGCTTGCTGAGCAAAAATTGGATAAGCTTGGCCTATTTGTGGTGTTAGTAACCAGCCAAAACATAAAGCAATACTAGCATATACTCTAATAAGTTGACTAAAGCTATAATTACTAAATTTAAAACTAGAATGTATCATTGTGTTAATTTGATAATATTAATTAAGAAATATTCAGTAGCGTAGGTTTAACCCTTAGCTGAAAAACATATTTATTATTATGCTAATAATAAAACTTTTTCAAAATTCAGTGTGTCAATATTACATTATTTATAGTTATTATAATCATTGTTTTATGACTGATTCATAAATTAATCATAGAAATATTAAGTTATTGCCACCTAATTAAAGCAACTCCCCAGGTTAAACCAGCTCCAAATCCCGACATTACAATTAAGTCTCCTGTTTTAATTAGTCATAGTCGAACGAGTTACTTCGCTTAATAAGTTATAGACTCATCCTCTAATTTCAAACCGTACGTGAGACTTTTACCTCATACGGCTTTCAGGCTTACTAGGTCTTTGACCTTTTGCGACTTTTGATATCGTGTGTTGGCATATAGTGATGATAACTGCTGCAAAAAGCTTCTAAATTCTTATATTTATCCTTTTTGTTGGTTTCATCAATGTGATAAAGTTTCACGTGACCATTTACATTTAATCTTGAATTGCATGCATTGCATTTAAACTTTTACAATGTTAGTAGTTTGGCTAGATGGCCTCAATATTGCTTATTTTTATCTTTCCTCCAATAAAGCCTGACGCTTTCAAATCCTGATTTCTAAGCTTTTACAGCTACGTATTTAAAATCTAAATAGTGCATTGCATGTCCGCTAAATATGTTCTGTATTGTATTTAATCTGTTTATTTTTGGAATTGCTCTATCTTTCCTTTCAAATTTAGAGTTAAGCTCCTAGAGATATTTGTATTTCCAGTCACTGATACTGCATAAATTAATCTTAGATAGATCACAATATTGGTGATATTTTCTCTAACCTTCATAAATTACTTTCTTTTATCTAGATTGTGTTCAAGCGTAAATCTTGCATTTTTTATTACTATTTTACTTGTATCAATCATTTATCTTCTATTTTTATAAGAAGGGAAACATCTTAGGCCTTTTTTAGCCATTGCATTTACTAATGAATAGATGTCTTAATAGAAAACGTTTTATTTACTTAATTTTTCCAAGTTATTAAATAGTTCAAACTTTTCTTTGTTATTAAGTCTTCTTTTTTCATTCAAACTCGCATTTGCTTTTCCTGTATTCATTTGGTTTACTTGATGAATATGCAAAGAATTTAGTAGCTCAAAAGCTAAATATAAAGTTCTTGTAATTTATGTACTAATTTGGCATTTCTAATTTGTCGCACCTCATACATCTTAGTTTGAAGACGGAATACTTCGTTTTTTGATTGTTACCAAGGAAAGGTTTTCCAGTCTTTAATACAACTTTTCAAAGTTGGTTGTATAAAACTCGATCTCCTTTATGAAATATATTTTGTAAACCAGCTCTCTCATTACTAGGAGAGTTTTCAGAGAAGTTACTCTCTTTCCTATCCGCTTTGTATCACATAGCAATGGAATTAACTATCACTTATCTTATAGCTTAATAAGCCTAATAAGAATACATCAAAGCGTTTCTTTTTGTTCTGAAAGTTTATTATCTTTTTGTTATTTTAGGTGGTAACCATTTCCCCTGACGGATCTCTTATTTTAGAAGCGTTTAGGACTGTCTTTTTCGTGAAACAAAATCAGACAAATCTTAAATCCATCACATATGCTATTTTAAGTCCAGATTAGAATATATTTCTTCAGAAGCTTTTTAAGGTTACTTGACTTTTGTTCACCATGACAACCTACCAAGAGTTGTGCCATTATCTGCTTTACGGCCTTGACCCTGTGAATTCCCGGCTTCTACATAAATTGGTGTTACCACCAAACTGCAATCTACAGCTGTATCGGGCACTATCGGCATCACACGCGTCCCAGCGTGGGTTGGGCTTTCAATTTTCATTGTGTACCAACATAAACTTTCAGTTAGCCTGTAGGTTTTTCATTTCTACGGGCGTTTAGGCTATATCATTCTTTTCTCTTAAACGTAAGTTTAGATATGATTTTACCTAAAAACAAATCGCACTTTTACTAGAAATAGCTTCATCAAGCATTATAGGTATTGATGCCGCAGAAGTATTTCCATAGAGATTAAGATTTTTCAGTACTTTACTTTGACTAATATTTAATTTTTCAGAAATCGTTTTTAGTATACGCTCATTAGCCTGATGTAATAATAGCCAATCTACTTCATCAGTTGTTAATTTATTACTCTTTAAACAATTTGATATAATTTCAGGTATTTGGGATATTGCAAACTTATAAACTTCTTGTCCATTCATAGATATATAATCATATGACATTTTATTCATTGATAAATCTGAAAGTGTTATACCTGTGCTATTCTGCAGACTATTAATATTAAGAAAATGATTTTTTTTTCCATTCGTTTTAATATCAAAATCAATTAAATTATTATATTGATTAGAAGCTTGAATAATCATTGCTCCAGCTCCATCTCCAAATAAAATACAGGTTTTTCTATCACTCCAGTCAACCCATTTAGACAAAGTATCTGCACCTACTATTAAAATATTTTTGTACGCTCCTGTCATCAAAAATTGAGAAGCTGTTATAAAAGCAATTAAAAATCCAGAGCAGGCAGCAGTAATATCAAATGCTGCAGCATTATTTGCTTCAATTTCTGCTTGAATTTTACTTGCTGTTCCAAACAAATCATCAGCTGTAGAAGTGGCTAAAATAATTAAATCCAGGTCACTTGGTATTAGTTTAGCTCTTTTTATTGCTATCAAAGAAGCCTCACAAGATAAAGATAGTAAAGATTCATCTTGTGATATAACGCGCCTTTCTTGGATACCTGTTCTAGTTGTAATCCAATCATCAGATGTTTATTAAAGTAGAGAAAATTATTAGTTTAAACATAGAATTTAATTTTCCTCTCTCAATCAGAACCGTACGTGAGATTCTCATCTCATACGGCTCTTAGATTTATCGGATATCAATTGGATATTTAACTGATTAAAAATAAGAAATATTTTAATAAATCATTATAAATGCTAATTTAGAACTTCAAGCGAATATCTTATATTAGTTCAAATATGATCTATTTGATTAGCATTTGATCATATACCATTTAATATCTTTCACATCTTTGCTTTTGATACCAGTTATTTGTCTTTCTAGTTGTTTTGTATACTATTTAACCGCTACCAGCTATTTTTTCTGCAAATCAGCAAGGAAATAACAAAATACTTTTGCTCTGAAAGTTCATTCTTTTGTTGCTTTAGGTATTAATCAATTCTTTGAATCAAATCACTTATAAACAAGTTAGTTACCACTGTTTTTAGAAGTAATTACTCGGCTTGTTGAGACATCGGATAAATACTAGTTTGATTAATATAATATTTTGTAAATTATCATAAAGTTTATTTAAAGAATTTTGCGATCAATTTAATTTATTTACCATTACAACTTATCAACCCAAGAACTCTAACTTTATAGTTTAGGCTATTGTTTAAATTAATGATTTTATGCTCGTCTTGGAGCGTGTGAGACTCCTAATTAATTGGATGCTCACATGAAATTTCAGCGAACTTGCGAGCTATCTAAATTTATAATTTACTAGATTATATAAAAAATAGCTACAAGTTTAATCTAGATATAGTTTATCTAAAAACAAAACTTACCAACAATATAACTTAAGTCTTTATTGCTAACTTTGACCTTCGGAAGGCATGACCCGGTACTTATAATCTGTACACCGTTCTTATGTATGAAATTCATTGTTACTGTATTATAATAAGTACTATCATATTTATATAATAAGCTATTTCACAGAAATAGTTTAGAAATAGCTTATTTTTTTTATAACACAATTGTAGCTTAGTTCATTGATGTCTAAAATAGAAATGATATAATATTGTCAGCTCATACTAAATGAAACTCGTCCTTTTTTTAAATCTACATATATAATTTTAACTTTAATATTTTCTCCTCGACAAAAAAGATTTGATAATTCTTTGCCAGCAATATTGGGTATTTCAGATTTATGTAATAACCCTTGAATCATTTTGACTTTGATTAAAAGACCATAAGGCTTTATATCTTCAATGGTTCCATAAACATATTTCCCAACGGTAAGTTCATTAATGTGTTCACTCAGTAAAGCACATTTCTCACTTAAGGTTAGCCTATTTAGCTCTCTATCTATTTCTAGAATTTTGCATTTTAGTTCAAAAAGAGTATTATTTTTCTGAATATTTTTAGAAATCAAATGCGAATTGGGTATAAAGCCACATAAACTTTCAATAGTTACTAAAACGCCCCCTCTATTATACCCTAAAACCTTAGTTATAGTCGTAATATCTTCTTGATGCATGACTTTTATCCTTTGCCAAGAACGTATGTTATCAATTTTGGCCATTGATAGTATAAGATAATTTTTGTGTAAGCATTTATGTAAAATAATAAATTCTAACTTATCGTTAATTTCAAGATTAATGGCTTTACCGTATTGACCTATGGTAATTTCTTGAATTGGTAAAAATCCAGCTATATCAGTACCAATGTCTACTAGTATTCCTTTTTCTTCTTTACTGATTACTGTACCTGCAATAATATCATTGTAATTAAAACTATAATTATGTTCTTGTATCAAATTAGCCAAACTTCTATCAGAAAAACTTAATATAGAATTTTTTAAATTATTTCTCATTTCAAATTACATCCTTTGAGTGCTCAAGCGCGTTAAATAAGTATATTATACGCTATGATATATTATATCTAGTTTTTTGATAATTTTTTTTATAATATATATTTGCAAAAAACAGTTCAGTATGTTAACATATTAAATAAGCCTAATACATATAATTAAATTAATTCGATCTTGCCAGGACTGGAAAGTAGCAACAAGAGAATTGACTATTAATTGGTATGTTATTAGGCCTTTTTTAATATATGTATCCAACTGTGACCTAAATATAGGTAATATTTACTATTAATAATGAATATATTCCTATTAACACTTTCTTTTATTTCATTAATGATAATATTGGTCATGTGATTTTTGCTAATAGGATATAAAAATATTGATAAAATACGTACTTTGATAGCGGGATGTAGTTTTTCTAGTATCTTTCTGTTTAAACTTTTTTTTACAGGATGCAACATTATTTTGTATAAAAAACATGCTTTGGATTGTATATAATCAAATTCATAAATTAAATGTTCAATAAAACGACATAATTCTTGATCTAATTTTGGATTGAATTGATTCTTCATATACGGCATTAATTCGTTGCGGATTTTATTTCTTGCTAAATGATAATCAAAATTTGTAGAATCTGTCCATACTGGAATAAAATATTTTCGTGTCAACCAACTAAGCTCGCTCCTGCTCAGATGAAAAAGTGGTCTTATAATCTTTACCCCAGTACCTAAATATAAAATTTCACTATTCGAAGTTAATAGTAATCGATTTTTTAGTAATCATTACACTTTAAACTAACTATATAAATTTGTTTATAATTTAGCTTAAAAAATTATTTATTATAACTAAACCTAATTTTATTACTTTTGCATCATAAAATTTGACTATGTACGATTATTTAAGATATAAACTTTAGTTTGCTCCAACTTTTTGTTCTACTTCAATATGAAAAAAATTAAATAACCTATTACACGAACATCCATTTAGTCCACTACCACGCATTAAATTATAAAAAACAGTCTCAATCTTATCAGTAGCAGTATGCGCTGTAGCTATATATTGTATATTTAAAGCTTGACTGATTAATATTAATTCTTGATATCTCCATTTTCTACTAGAGACTTCATCATCTTTAGCAAAGTTTGAGTTAAAGCAATAATAAACACAATCAAACTAACATAATCAAATTTAATTGTTATTCAAAAGCTGTATAAGAAAAGAATTCATACAGCTCTATTGACGATAAAATTTATACGTTTTATATTGAACTAAAAAAACAATTAAGATTCTTAACATGGATTTAATATAATTAGTTATTTATTGTTTTAATAAAGAATTAATAATCTATTTTTTCTTACCCATCGTAACATAAGCAATTAACACTACAAATTAAGAATTCAATTTTTTTTGTTATTACCATAGAAAAGAACAGAATCTTCTATGAGCAATTATGAGCGAAGAACAATAATTTTTCTATATTAACTTTGCTCTTTAAATACTAATCTAGATTGAATATATCCAAATATTAATTCAAACCATTTTATATATGATCAAAAAAAAGATAGATCTTATACTTAAGAAGATTAATATTTTTTATACGTTATATATCTCACATTCATTAATTTGAGAATCTAGGCGCCATTCATGATCGAAGTGAATAGTGAAAATGTCTGTTTTAATTAAATCAGGCAAACCTGAGAGTAGCTTCAATAAGCACATAGAATCTTGACCGTTCATAGTGATTCCTGTAAAACAAGAATTCTATAATGTAACTATGATTTAAAAACTGTGCATTATCACAGCTACTTATGTCGAACATAGTGAGTATCTTCATATTTGTAATAAGTAAAAATCTATTAATTTTTTCTACTTTGTTAAAGCTAAATCAAGTTATCTTTTATGAATTTTTAAATCGAATCCTAAAAAACCTTACCTGTATTCAAATTAGCAAATTTAACCTTCACCAGAAAAAGATAAAAGAATTTTATTTATTGTATTATTTTTGTGTAACTCAAGCATAATTTTGACTTTGTATTTTATATTATTAATATAATAATTGGAGAAATTATCTGTGTAAAATACAGCTCATAAGCTATAATATAACTTATATATCCTATTTATTGATTATTTTATATAAGTTATATTATCTAGCTCATATTGTAAGCGTTAATTTATTTAATCGTCTATTATCACAATCATCTATTTAAGCTAAGCAAATATATGATCTGTCATTATAATCTAATCTATCAAAATTATCAAGAAAATTCAACTTTAAAGATATATATAATTTATCATGTTACAAGCACTATTTGATCCGAGCAAGAAAGAAATTCAGAAATGTAAAAAAATCGTTCAAGAAATTAAATCATTAGAACAGATATACAGTAACTTGTCAGATGTAGAATTATGTAATCATACTAAAAATTATCAAGCAAGATTAAGAAAAAATGAACAATTAGATTCTTTAATGGTAGAAGCATTCGCTACTGTTAAAGAAGCAACTAGAAGAGTATTAGGGATTAATCTCTATGACGTTCAACTAATAGGTGGAATTGTATTGCATACAGGTAAAATTAGTGAAATGAAAACAGGAGAGGGTAAAACCTTAGTAGCTGTATTACCTGCTTATTTAAATGCTTTAACAGGAAAGGGTGTCCATATAGTCACTGTAAATGATTATCTAGCGTTGAGAGATTTTAAGCTTATAGGACCCATATTTAATTTTTTAGGATTATCTGTAGGTGTAATACAAGAAAAAATGATAACCTCGGAGAGAAAAAAAAATTATAGTTGTGATATTACCTATGTGACTAATAATCAAGTTGGTTTTGATTATCTAAGAGATAACACAACGTTTTCATTGGATAATATAGTCTTACGTCCTTTTTCATACTGTATTATAGATGAAATTGATTCTATACTAATTGATGAAGCTCGGACTCCTTTAATTATATCAGGCGAAGGCAATTCGACTACTGATCGCTACATAGTTGCGAACGAAATAGCAAAAAAATTACAATCTGGTATAGATTATGAGATAGACAATAAAAATCAAAACCTGGTATTGACTGATATAGGATTAAGGCGATGTGAAGAATATTTAAATGTAGACACTCTATATCAAGTAGATAACCCATGGGCCTCTTTTATTTTAAATGCCCTAAAAGCTAGCCTTTTTTATATTAAAGATAGGAATTATATTGTTAAAAACCAAGAAATAATAATTGTAGATGATAATACTGGAAGAGTCATGCAAGGAAGAAGGTGGAGTGATGGTTTACATCAGGCCATTGAAGCCAAAGAAAATGTACCCATTGCTCCAGAATCCAAGACATTAGCATCAGTAACATACCAAAATTTCTTTTTGCTGTACGACAAAATATCAGGAATGACAGGAACTGCTAAAACGGAAGAAATAGAATTTGAAAAGATATATGGTTTGAAAACAATTGTTATTCCAACGAATAAACCTTTGATCCGTAAAGATTATGAAGATGTCATTTACAAAAATAGCTACTCTAAGTGGAAAGCTGTTGCCAATGAGTGTTTAGATATGTATATCGAAAAACGTCCAGTACTTGTAGGGACGACTAGTGTAGAGTTTTCTGAGCTTCTTTCATCTTTACTACAGCAATACAAAATACCTCATAATTTATTAAATGCTAAACCGGAGAATACTGCTAGAGAATCTGAAATTATTTCACAAGCTGGAAGATTAGGTACTATCACAATTGCAACCAATATGGCTGGCCGTGGCACAGATATAATCTTGGGTGGAAATCCGGATTATCTAACAAAATCTATTATAGAAGCACTAAGTATTAATAAATCTAAAAACAGAGACATCAATCAGATTTTTAAAGATTTTAATCTTAAACCGCTAAATCAAACAGACTTAGTAAAATTTAATGATTTAATTGATAATATAGACACAAAGAATTTGCTAGTTAATGTTCCTTATAGTACTTTAAAAGAATCTCAAGATCAAAAATTGGATTTATCATATCGAATTAATTCTATATATTATCTGATAAAAGCACACGTAAATCAGTGTACTCAAGAAGAAAAAGAAAAAATCAACTTGTTAGGTGGTTTGTATGTTATTGGAACAGAACGTCATTCTTCACGTAGAATTGATAACCAGCTTAGAGGACGCGCTGGTAGACAAGGAGACCCTGGCGCTTCACGTTTCTTTTTAAGTTTAGATGATATGATCTTTCAAAGATTTGCTGTTGATAAAGTAAAGAAGATTATTGAAACAATGCAGCTAGAAGACGATATACCGATTCAGGCTTCTATCTTAAGCGCTGCTTTAGAAAATGCACAAAAACTAATTGAAGGTATTAATTTTGATCAAAGAAAAAATATTTTTGAATATGATCAAATCATTAGTCAACAACGCTTTTTAATGTATTCTGAGCGTAGACGTATCTTACTTGCAACTGAGCTTGATAACCTTGTATATCAATACGCGTTTTCTTTTCTAAGAGATTTAATAGCCTCTTATTTGCCTGAAAATCCGCAGAATCGAAAAGTATTTCTCTGGACAATACAAAATGTATTAGGAACAGGTGAACAAATGTCTGTGCAAGATTTAAATTCTATCAATGAAGGTTTTTTATACGCCTATTTATGTTGGCAATTTGATATTTCTTATAGAATAAAAAAAACATATGTTAATTCTATGTTTCCAGCAGGAATGTTAGAATTACAAAGATATTTCATCTTAATTCACATGGATAGTGCATGGACTCAACACTTGAAAAAAATTAATCTGTTGACAGAATCAGTGGGTTGGCGCGCTTATGGCCAAGAAGATACTACGATTGCATACAAATACGACGCTTTTCTTTTATTTATCACTATGTCATTTCAAATTAGGCAACAAGTTGTCTACGAAATTTTGAATTTAAAGTTAAGCTCTTAATTATAACAATATTTATGTTGATTTTAAAATTCAATAGTGATTTTAAGATTAATATGATTAATCTTAAAATCACTATTGAAAATGGATATTAATATAAGCTTTCTTCTTGATGAGTCAAGATTGTACAGTCTGATGTAGGATATGCAACACAAGTTAAAACAAATCCTGCGCTAGTCTGATCATCATCTAAAAAAGACTGATCAGATTGGTCAATTGTCCCTTCTGTTACTTGACCTGCACATGTAGAGCAAGCACCAGCTCTACAAGAATAGGGTAAGTCAATGCCTTGTTCCTCTGCCGCATCTAAAATATATACGTCATCTGGACAATCAATTGTCACATCAATTCCTTCTGCCTTACTTAATAATCTAACCTTATAAGATGCCATTCCTTTTACTCCTTAATCTTAATTAGTCTATGTACATAACGATTTAATCGTTATTATATTTTTATTATAGAATATTTTTGATAATTTAAGAAAAAATTTCACTCAAATTTAGTGTTTTAAGATTAGAAATTTAATTAATATCCAGGTGTTCTAGTTGTTATGTGTTCATATTGTTAATGGAGTTTTACATGTTTATAATAATTGAAATTATGTGATCAAACATAATTTTAAGAAAGAATAAAATCTTAAATGATAAAAATAGTAGAATTAGCACAACAATATAGAAAAAATTTTAATTATACTTACAAAAAGCAGTACCAAATTATATTTATACAATTATATAATTTGGTACTGCTTTTTATTATCTGAAACCTACTGCTGCTTGCCACACAAAAGCTAGTAAAAGAAAAAATACAGGAATAACCGGCAATATATCTACTAATGGCTTGAAAATACTATATGCTTCCGGTAATGCACTTAAAAGAATTTGATTGTTCATATTTAGCGTCTCGTAAAGATGTATGTAATGTTGATCTTTTGAATATCATAATTATTATAATAATAATAATACACAAATTAATCATCATAACACATAGTGTATATAATTGTAAATATAATTTACTATTACTTAATTTGAAGCCTACGACAGGACTCGAACCTGCGCCCTTCTTCTTACCAAGAAGATGCTATACCTCTTAGCTACATAGGCCCATCTTCTTATTTCAGCTCTATTATATGGGCCGAGTAGGATTTGAACCTACGTAGGCATAACCAACGGATTTACAATCCGTCCCCATTAACCACTCGGGCATCGACCCTATATACATTTCATATTAACATATTTTTTATATTTGACAATTATTTTTACCGTAAATAATTATAAACATAGTAAAATTATTAATAAGGAGTAATAATTTTACTATGTTTACATAGTGTAATTTCAAAATCACCACCATTTTGCTGGATACTTGTCTGGTGCAGTTCTATGTGTCAAACCCCATAAAAAGCGATTAATCCCAATTTTAGATCTTGATAGAATTGTATAATCTTCCAGAGAGAATTTTTTGTTCTGTTCTAAATTATATGCACTTTCTATAAAAGGCTTTGCTTCCTTGCTAGGTACTATGCAAATTTTATCTGGGGTTTCTGCAATGTTGTTTTCATAATCTGATAATAAGCTTTCTAAATTGTAAACCTCTATTATAGGTTTTTTAGGTATCCCCACTTTACTATAACGAACATAAAAATTTGACCATGCTTCCTCTGCATCTTTCAAGTTAGTGAAATAATATGTAATGTCGTTTAGAAAAGCAATGTCATGCTGAGGTGTATAAGTTAATGCAATATTTCCACTATTTTTATTAATAGCTTTTACATTCGTTTTTACTGGCATTAATTTATAAAGAGGTTGTCCCTGAAAAAAATCTTTTCCGTATACTTGTTTTTTGTGAAACCTTATATAATTCTTTTTTCTAAATTTTAATAATAAATTACCTAGATCGTTAATGTCAGGTATAATTCTAATTTGGTTCATATACCTTGCTGTCCGTGATAATTTATATAACTCTGATAGACTCATTATTTTAACAGATAACTGCATTTCATAAGATGAATAAGGGAATTGCTCTTCCAAATACTCCTTTAATTCTAATGCGTCGTTTGGATTTGTAAATGCAAATCCCATTCTATAAGGCTCTTTAAATTCATCTTCAGTTTGCCAGAAAAAGAGATTATAGTATTTTCCCTCTAGCTTTTCTATAAAATTCTTATAAAAGTCATTTTTAGATTCACCAGCAATGATTTCATTGAATATATTCTCTACTACAAATATGGGGCTATCCTTCAACTCTTCCATTAACTTATTTTGTTTAGATGTAGGAAAAGCCGTCAGATTTTGCTTAACATTTGAATCAGTCGTTACAGGAATATTCAAAAATTTGTTCCACACACCTGTAACATGGTTTGATTTATTATCATTATTAAAGAAAAAATTTACTTTATTATTAATGATTGCTCTTTCTAGTCTTTTAGTCCATTTCTTTTTTTCCTTGCTGACTTGTAATTGTAGCCTTTTTTTTCCGCTTAGACCACGAATTTTATTCTGAAGTTTATCTTTACTATCTTGTTTGCGTAAAATAATAATTTTTTCCTGATAGTATTTTTCAAGCAAGCTTTGTTTTCGATCTTTTGTACTGATTTTATTGTCATTAATACCAGCTTTTTTCAATTCATTGTAAGCCTTTGAATTCTGTGATATTATTATTTCTTGGTTGGGCTTTAAAACGCTTAAAGCGTCTAATATTTTTGGTATATTAAAATTCATAAGATTTGACTCATATCTTCTATGCTAAAATCTATAGTGCGAGTCATATTTGGCATTACTAAGCTTAATCTAATATCTAATAAATAATTAAACTGGGAGTGTTGACTCAAAATATTAAATTTCTTGATTTGTAAACGGTAATATTGCCAACATTCTAGCTTGTTTAATTGAATTAGCAACTATTTTTTGCTGTTTCATAGTTAATCCAGTAACTTTTCTTGGTAAAATCTTTCCCTGATCATTAATAAATTTTCTTAATATATCAATATCCTTATAGTTGATTGCTTCGTTCTCTTTTAACTGAAGATTTTTGTTTTTTTGTATCATTTTATTTATAATATATAATTAAACTATTAGTATCAATCTTTACTTAATCTCTTTAAATTGAACATGTTTATTGCAATTTGGGCAAAATTTATTTATTTCTAACTTGCTAGGTGTATTTTTTCTGTTTTTATTTGTAGTATACCTAAAAACCCCAGCTCTTCTTTTGTTACTTAAATCTTCAATCCTACACGTACTACATTCTAGATGAACTACTATGCGCGCTCCTTTGCTTTTTCCCATTTTTCTTATTTTTAATAATATAATTTACATATTTAACATGATAACATATTCAGAACTAAAAAAAAGCTCTTTTGAATCTTTTTGCTTGTGAATATTTACTTTAGTGGTATAATATACAATATATTAATTATAATAAATATATTGTATATGAATAAAAAAAACTCAGTTTTAAAAAGAATTCGTACCAACGAAAGAAATAAAGCATCAAATCGGTCATACAAACAAATGATTAAGACCACAATGAAAGCTTTTTTAATTGCTGTAAAAAATAAAGGAGCTAATAATTCTGAAGATTTAAAAGAACTGAATATACTCTTAAATTCTGCCTATAGTAAAATTGATAAAGCAGTAAAAAAAAATGTTATTCATAAAAATACTGGTGCACGTAAAAAATCTCTTCTTGCTAAGCACTTAAGTAATTAATATTTTCTGATTTATCTCAATTCAACTCTAAAATTTACTAAAGAATTTAAAAAATATTCTAAACAAAAGCTCCGTCTTTTATTTAATTAACTTAATATTGTTACTATTATAATTATGAAATCTTCACAACCAAGGATTTCTATTTACCCATCCTGGGATATCGACTTAGAATTGATAAAAAAAATAGAAACTAGATCAAAACCTGTAATTATAGGAAATAGGATGTCAGGTAATGAGTTATATTGATTTTGATATTACTAATTGATATATAGTGATTACATATCATATAATACTGTGAAAAATGATAACCTGCAATTTATATAATATGTTATGTGAAATATCACAATATAATAGATTCTTATTAGATTTATGCTTTATATAAAAATCTTATAACTAAGGTATAGGTGAAGATTGTAAATCATTCATTTTTTGTGATCTTAGCAGAATATATATACGTTATTCTCAACTTCCAGTAGACTTACAGGCACAACTAAAACTTAATCCAATCATCAACAAATTAGGATTTGAGTCAAAAAAGATTGTTGAATTAACAAGATATTTACATAAGAATAGAAACAAAAATCAGTATAACACAAAACAAATTTATTTTGATATAATTAAAACTACAAAATGAGGTAAAATGATAAAAATTCGTTTAAAACGCTATGGTAGAAAAAAACAACCTGCTTATAGATTAGTTGTAATGAGCAGTAATAATAGACGTGATGGAAAAGCTATTGAAGAGTTAGGATTTTATAACCCAATCTCGAATGTTGTCAATTTAAACCTAGCTCGAATTTCTGCACGACTTGCTCAAGGTGTCCAACCGACAGATACAGTCCGCAATATTCTGAAAAAAGCACAAGTATTGTAATTAATTATTTGTATAAATTAATAATAAGGAGACGAATTTTGTCCAAGTTCATTTTAAAAATCTTATGGCTAGATAATAATGTTGCTATCGCTATAGATCAATTACTATTAAATTCAACAAGTCCTCTAACCTCTTATTTCTTTTGGCCGAGAAATGATGCCTGGGAACAATTAAAAGTTGAGCTAGAGTCTAAGCCTTGGATTGAAGAGCGCGATAAGGTTGTGCTTTTAAATAAAGCAACGGAAATCATTAATTATTGGCAAGAGGAAGGCCGAAAATACCCACTTAGTCAAGTTCAAGCGAAATTTACAGATTGTATTTTTGCTGGGACAAATTAATAAAAGCCAGATATTTAATATCTGACTTTTATTATCTCTTAATTTCCATAAACAGTGATAGCTAGTTTCAAAAAACTAATAAAAAAGATTTTTGTGTATCTATTATTGAATTTCTACTAACTCATTTTCAGCAAAATTATTTGTATTAACTCCGCTATAGTTAACTTTTTCAAATCTTACTACTACTGGATACCGTATACCACTAGTATCGACTGTTGCAACAGTACCAACTTCCTGATACCAATATGATTCTTTTCTTAGTATACGTACTTTAGATCCTCTTTTAATCATTTCAAATCACGTAAAATTTTATAATATCTTTATTTTATATAATACAGTAAACAGATCAAAACCAAAAAACAAATAAATTTTTGTTAACATAGCCACGCTAATTGTTATAACTACAGTGAGTTTTGAAGTCCTGGCGTGTTTGATAATTTAAAAAATAAAAAATATAAAACTTCAAAAAATTGATTTTACTTGATTAGTTAACAAAAAAAATGTTAGATTATATAATAACGTGTTATTCTTAGCCTAGCCTATTATATGATTTTATAAATAACGAATATTAAAGGAGATAATTATGAAATGGTCGTGGAGAAATGTATTAATGTGGCTTTTGCCTGTATCTGTAGCAGGTTTTTTAATTTGGCAAGAGTTAATTGTTCCAGCCATGAATAATGCAACTAATCAAACAGACATGGGTAAAAACATAGCTAGCTCTAGAATGACTTATGGTCGTTTTTTAGAGTATTTAGATATGGGATGGGTAAAAAAAGTAGATTTATATGATAATGGCCACACTGCTATAGTTGAAGCAGTAGGTCCTGATTTAGGAAATAGAGTTCAAAGAATAAGAGTAGAGTTACCTGCATTAGGACAAGAATTAATTCCTAAATTAAAAGCAGCAAATGTAGATTTGGATGCCCATCCAGTTGATAATGATTCATCGTCTCCCATTGAAACTATTGAAAATTTATTAGTTTCAATTGCTATAGTAGCAGGTTTGATATTTATTTTTAGAAGACCAAATAACATTGGAGATCCAAATAGACAAGCTCGCGCATTTGGCCAATCTAATGCCAATGTTCAAATGGAAGCTGATACTGGAGTTCAGTTTGCAGATGTAGCAGGAGTTGATGAGGCAAAAGAAGAATTTCAAGAGGTTGTAACATTTCTTAAGAAACCAGAAGTATTTACTGACTTAGGTGCAACAGTACCAAAAGGAGTATTATTAGTTGGTCCTCCTGGAACAGGTAAAACTTTACTTGCAAAAGCCATTGCTGGTGAAGCAGGAGTTCCTTTTTTTAGTGTTTCCGGTTCGGAGTTCGTTGAAATGTTTGTAGGTGTAGGTGCATCTAGAGTACGAGACCTGTTTAAGCAAGCCAAAGCAAATGCTCCTTGTATAGTATTTATTGATGAAATTGATGCCGTAGGTCGTCAACGTGGTACTGGTATAGGTGGAGGTAATGATGAACGAGAACAAACATTGAATCAAATGCTGACAGAGATGGATGGTTTTGAGGGCAATACAGGAGTTATCGTTATTGCCGCTACAAACAGGGCAGACATTTTAGACTCTGCTTTGCTTAGACCAGGTAGATTTGATAGGCAAATTACAGTAGATGTACCTGATTACAAGGGAAGACTAGAAATTTTAAAAGTACATTCAGCTAATAAAAAAATAAATCAAGCTGTATCTTTGCAAGCGATTGCGCGTAGAACTCCTGGTTTTTCAGGAGCAGATTTAGCCAATCTAATGAATGAAGCAGCTATTTTAACAGTAAGACGCGGGAAAAATTTAATTAGCCCGTCTGAGATTGATGTGGCTATAGATAGAATAGTTGCAGGCATGGAAGGCACTCCGTTAGTTGATAGTAAAAGCAAAAGGCTAATTGCCTATCATGAAATCGGTCATGCAATAGTTGGTACTTTGTTAAAAAACCATGATAATGTACAAAAAGTTACTTTAATGCCTAGAGGCCAGGCTCGAGGTCTGACTTGGTTTATGCCTTCAGAAGATCAAACCTTAATTTCTCGTTCCCAGATTTTAGCAAGAATAGTTGGAGCTTTAGGAGGTAGAGCTGCAGAAACAGTAGTTTTTGGGGATTCAGAAGTAACAACTGGAGCCGGAAACGATTTACAGCAAGTTACTTCCATGGCAAGGCAAATGGTAACCAGATTTGGTATGTCTAAAGTAGGACCATTATCTTTAGAAACTGAATCGGGTGACCCTTTCTTAGGTAGAAGTATGATGGGTGGTTCAGAACCTTCAGAAAAAATAGTATCGGATATAGATCAGCAGACAAGAGCTATTATAACTGAATGTTATCAGCAAGCAATTAATATTATTAAAACAAACAGAGCTATAATAGATTATTTGGTAGATTTATTAATAGAAAAGGAAACAATTGAAGGAGCAGAATTGCAAGAAATAATTTCAAATTATACAAAGTTACCAGCATAAGCTTAAAAGTTAAAACAATAATAAGTAATACATAATATTTTTTATTATGTATTATGAATTCATATGGATAATAAATACAATAATTTATGAATAGTTTTGATAAATTAGAATCAGATATAAATAAAAAAAAGATGCCTTTGGTAGATCATCTAAGTGAACTTAGGTCTCGGCTACTAGCATCAGGTGTTATATTAATTTTAAATGGAATTATTTCATCTATTTATATCAAACAAATCATACGTTTTTTTCAAAATTTAGTACCACAAGTAAGATTTTTACAGTTAGCTCCTGGTGAATATTTTTTCTCTTCTTTAAAAATTATTCTATATGTATCTCTAGTTGCCACTATACCTTTTTTGGTATACCAAATTATTTTGTTTATTCTACCAGGCCTAACAAAAAAGGAAAGAAATATTATTGTGCCTTTAGCAATAATGTCTATTTTATTATTTGGAGCTGGTATTCTTTTCTCTTACTATGCTCTGATACCGGCCGCTTTAAATTTTTTTCTTAATTACGGATCAGATATAGTGGAGCCCATATGGTCATTGGATCAATATCTCGATTTCATAGTAATCTTATTAATAAGTACTGGTTTAGCTTTTCAAGTACCAACAGTACAAGTTTTATTGGGGTTATTAAATATTGTAAATGTTAATCAGATGATAAGCTATTGGCGATATATATTGTTATTTTCTACAGTTATTGGAGCAATATTAACCCCTTCGGTTGATCCAATAACTCAAATATTGTTATCTTTAGCAGTATTTTCACTATATTTTTTTGGTGTATTAATCCTTCATACAATTAATAAAATTACTATATAATCATTAAAAATTTTTATCTAGTAATTTTATTGGACAAGAATAATTCTTGACTATTGAATTGTACTCAAAGGTTGACAAATTAAACTGATTATTATTATAATTAATTACGAAGTTATAATTTAAATTAGGCCCCCATCGTCTAGAGGCCTAGGACATCTCCCTTTCACGGAGGTAACGGGGATTCGAATTCCCCTGGGGGTAATCTATCTACATTGACAAAATTACTTATACATACTTAATATTAATTCTATATGAAGTTTTTAATTTACTTACTGTTTTTTACATATCGAGTATGAAAATATCATTAAATCATCTTAATAGATTATTTAACTTTAAGGAAATAGCTTTAGAAAAGCTAATAGAAAATTTATCTTTATCAACTTGCGAAATTGAATCGGTAAAATTTGAAAAGGATAGCAATGGCAATAAAGATACTATTTTAGAAATTGTATCAACAGCGAATAGAAGCGATTTATTAAGTTATTTGGGTATTGCTCGAGAAATTTCTATATTATTTAATCAACAAAAACTTAAAGCTGATTTAGAGACCGATAATATTATAATTCCGCACAATATTGATACTTCTAACAGCAAAAATTATTTAGCTCAGATTACAGGCAAAATAATTAGTATAAAAAATTACAAATCTCCTCTATGGATACAAAATATATTATCTGTAGCTGGAATTGATATTTTTGGTGATATAAATGATACAACAAATTATATTATGTTAGAAACTGGATTTCCTTTGTTGCTATTTAAAGAAAGCGATTACAAAAATGATCAAGAAATATCTTATTATATAAAAAAAAATTCTATTGTTTTTACTGAAAATGAAAATAACTTAGTGCTTACAGGAACTTTATTTTCTTCTAAAAACATTAGACAGATATCTAAATTGAGTAATATCAAAAATGAAATTACTCAACGCTATGAGCGTGGACTAACACTTGAGGACTTAGAGTACACCTATAAAAGATCTATATATCTATTGCAAGAAATTCATGGAGTAGATTTTAATTATAGTTCAATAAATTTATCATATGCATCAGCGCTAGAAATATCGAAAAAACCAATCAAAATTAGTATCAGCAATGTTATTAACAAGCTTGGAATAAATTCACAAAAAAAGCAGATTGATCATAGTACAGTAAAAAATATTTTAATTAATCTAGGTTTCTTTATAACTGAATTAGGTGATGCCATGGAAGTGATAGTCCCATACTATCGAGTTCATGACATATCTAGAGAAATAGATTTAATAGAAGAAATTGGGCGAATTTATGGATTTAATCATTTTGTAGATACAATTCCAAGAATAAGACCATACAGTTGCCTGACCTCTCAGGAAATTTTAATTAGAAAAATGCGCTCAAGATTGAAAATTTTAGGTTTTAACGAATTTATAAATTATTCATTAAATTCTCAGCCTGCTACTTTGACAAATAAATATATTGAGCTCCAAAATCCTTTGACAAATGATTTTCGTACTCTACGTCAAACTCTTTTATACAACATACTAAATAATATAGACTATAATTTAAAATTTAGTAATGGTATAATTAATGGATATGAAATTGGGCGTGTATTTCATAGTCAAAATAATGCTTACAAAGAGCAGAATTTTTTATCTTTAGTTTTATTTGGCAACACCTTTATTAACAATTGGAATAATAATAACAATAACAATAATATTGATTGGTTCTGCGCTAAAGGTATTTCAGAAGAATTGCTTCGCGGTTTTTCAGATAAAATAAATTGGACAAAAGAGAAATTAGATCCAAATGACATTTATAAAGTGATTTTTCATTCATATAATTTTAGTCAATTATTTATTAACGGAAAATATTTAGGTATTTTTGGTCAATTAAGTCCTAAGTTATTAAAAGATAAGAATATTAAACACAAAGTTTATGCTTTAGAAATTAATACAGAGATGCTTCTATCGGATTATAATATAAACATAAAACACAACACTTTGTACAAACAGTACTCTATTTATCCATGTATAACAAGAGATATAACCTTAAATGTCAACAAAACTGTTATGGCACAAGAAATAAAAGACGCTATTTTAAAAAATATGGATAACATTTTAGCAAAAGTTGAAATTATTAGTTTTTACGAAGGCCATCAAATTGATAAGAGCAAGAAAAACATATCATTACGTTTATATTATCAGTCTAATGACAGGACTTTAACAATTCCAGAAGTTGAAATTGTTCATAGTCGTATATTTGAGCAGTTAACCTTAGAATTTGCTTGATTTGTTATTAATCATAATCAATATAGTAAATTCCGAGACAAATTATGACAGATTTACCTTTCACAATAGACCAATTACGTATTCTTAAAGCAATTGCAACAGAAGGAAGTTTTAAAAGGGCTGCGGATAGTCTATATATTTCTCAGCCCGCAGTTAGTTTACAAATACAAAACTTGGAAAGGCAACTAAATGTACCTTTATTTGATCGAGCAGGCAAAAAGGCATGTTTAACAGAGGCTGGAGATCTACTTTTACGTAATGGAACTAGAATACTGGCTATGTGCGAAGAGACTTGTAGGGCTTTAGAAGACCTACAAAATTTACATGGTGGATCACTCATAGTGGGGGCTAGTCAGACTACAGGCACTTATTTGATGCCTAGATTAATTGGTTTATTTCGTCAACAATATCCACAAGTAATAGTCCAACTGCAAGTACATTCTACTAGAAGAATAGCCTGGAGCGTCGCTAATGGCCAAATTGATTTAGCTGTTATAGGTGGTGAAATTCCAGCTGAATTAAAACAAACTTTACAAATAACTTCATATGCTGAAGATGAATTAGCTCTTATTCTTCCTAAGTCACATCCATTCTCAAAATATCAAAATATAAAAAAAGAAGATCTATATAGGCTAAGATTTATCACTCTAGATACTCATTCTACTATTAGAAAGGTAATTGATAAAATTCTTAACCAACATGGTATTGATAGCAGTAGGCTTACGGTTGAGATGGAATTAAATTCAATAGAAGCAATAAAAAATGCTGTTCAGTCTGGCCTGGGTGTTGCTTTTGTATCAGTATCTGCAATAGCAAAAGAACTTGAACTAGGCATATTGCACTGGGCCAAAATAGAAAATGTTACAGTTAAGCGTATGTTATCCATCCTAGTAAATCCAGCTAGATATCGTTCTAAAGCTGCAGAAAGATTTCGAAATGAGATTTTAACATTGTTTGTAACTACTAATAATGTGGAGCAGTTAAAATAGATAATATTTAGTATTTTCTTAGAGAACATGTAAGAAAATACTAAATATTATCTATGTTGCAAATGAATTCAGTAAACCAGTTACGATTACTAGCCCCGACCAAACTCCTGCACCAGTAAAAACTAAATTTTTAGATTGTTCCCATTGACCAGGAGATGCTAAAATGACAGGTATACTTACAACCAATATTGTTGACAGAATTGTCAAAGCAAAAACAAGAATTTGCAAAGCGATTACCATATGTTTTCCTCAATTGATTTGATTAATGACTATGTATAATAATAGATAAATATAATCCATTGTCTTTATCTTCTATGGTTTTTATTGAATTTCTTGAAAAAATGTAACATTTAATTTTTGATAAATTTTTCAAAATAATAAAAACTTATTATAATAAAAGAAACTATTTTGCGTTATCTATAAACTATGAGATATCAAAAAAAAATATGGTCTATTCTTAAATATCTAGCTAATTTACAGTTAGCAATTATTTTGCTTATATTTATTGCTAGTTCTAGTATCCTTGGAACTGTAATTGAACAAAATCAACCATTAGAATTTTATCAAGTTAATTATCCTAGTTCTAAAGTTTTGTCCTGGAATTTAATCACTATTTTGGGACTTAATCATATATTTTTTACAAAATGGTTTATCATACTTATTGCTATTTTTGCATTATCAATAACAATTTGTACTTTTACTAGACAATTACCAATTTTAAAATTGTCTAAAAAACTATATTTTTTTTCTATTGAAAAAATTTTGAAAAGAAAAAAAGGCTATGTATCGGAAAATTTTAAATATTATTCTAACTATTTATTTTATTTAGGAGTAAATAATTATGGAATATTTATATCCAAGAATAAGATTTATGCATATAAAGGTATTATTGGGAGGTTTGCTCCTATTATTGTACACGGAAGTATGCTTTTTATACTATCCGGAGCATTTCTTGGTTTTTTAAATGGCTATACTGCTCAAGAAATGATACCTGAGCATGAATATGCACATATACAAAATTTAACAGCTTCTGGTGTTTTTGCCAAAGTGCCACAAAACTTACTAATACAAGTTGAAAACTTCAAAATCGATTACAGTCCAAACGGTGTCCCAAGTCAATATTATTCTAATATCACCTTGTTTGAAAATACTAAAATCGTCTTCAAAGATTTAATATACGTTAATAAGCCTTTGAAATATAAAGATTTATTTGTTTATCAAACTGACTGGGATATTAATGGCATTAGATTATTGTTTAATAATCAGCCAGTTCAAATTCCAATGAGCAGTAAGTTGATTGCTAATAATCAAAAAGCATGGGTAGGCTCATTAAGTATAAATGATAATACATATAATTTTGTTATGAGACAGCTGAATGAAAGTATTTTATTATATGATCAAAACGGTAATTTCGTAAAAAACTTACCGTTCAACACAGAATTTGAAATCAACGGAAATCAGTTAAAAATCATTCATACTTTAGTGAGTAGTGGTCTTCAAATAAAATCTGATCCAGGAATACCTATAGTTTACTTTGGCTTTTTGCTATTAATAATCAGCTCATTATCAAGTTATGTTTCTTTTAGCCAGATATGGGTAGCAAAAACAAAAGAAAAAATAGCTACAACAGGGACAACTAATCGTTCAGTTTTAGAATTTGAAAGAGATTTTTATTTAATTATTCAAAAAATTTTGAAAGAAAAACTACCTAGTAAAATTTAGATTTAAAAAATTCTTTATCAGAAGAATGCCTTGTTCTGTTAAAATACTTTCTGGATGAAACTGTACTCCGAATAATGTATCAAATTTTTTGTGCTTACATCCCATAATAATATTATCTTCTGTCCACGCTGTAATTTCGATATCATCATTTATAGTATCTCTATCTATAACAAGACTGTGATATCTAGTTGCAAAAAGTGGATTAGGAAGATTAAAAAATATACCTTTCTGATTATGGTAAACTTTTGATACTTTGCCGTGCATTAAACTATTAGCTTTATTAATTTTGCAATTAAAAGCCTGCCCAATAGCCTGATGGCCTAGACATACCCCAAGAATTGGGAATTCTCCATGTAATTCTTTAATCACATCCAAACAAATACCTGATTCAGTTGGATTGCCTGGACCAGGAGATATTATGATTTTTTCTGGCTGTAGATTTCTAATTTCATTTATTGTAATTTGGTCGTTTCTAAATACAACTGGTTTATAACCTAAAGAACCTATATATTGAACTAAATTATAGGTAAAACTGTCATAGTTATCAATTATAAGAATCATAAATTTAATTTTTTTTAATTATACCTATCGATGGAGAGCTAGGAGAAGCTTTATCTTGTTGCTTCATTCTCCCTGCAAGATAGCTTAATCTTCCGGCTATAACAGCATTTTTCATTGCTTCAGCCATCATTATTGGATTTTGTGCGTATGCAATAGCACTATTAATAATTACTGCATCTGCTCCCATTTCCATAGCTTCAGCTGCTTCGCTAGGCTTGCCAATACCTGCATCGATTATCACAGGTATCTTAGAATTATTTATAATAATTTGCAAATTAATTTTATTATCCAAGCCTTTTCCTGAACCTATAGGGGATCCTAGAGGCATCACTGTTGTACATCCTACTTCTTCAAGTTGTTTTGCCAAGATAGGATCGGAATTAATATATGGAAAAACATTAAAGCCTTTCTTTACAAGATATTCAGCAGCCTTTAAGGTACCTAATGGATCTGGTAATAAATAATCAGGATCTGGTATAACCTCAAGCTTTATACTCGAATTACTACTCTGGCCTAGCTTCTTGGACATTTCCCTGCCAAGAAAAGCAACACGAATAGCATCTTCTGCGGTTTGGCAGCCAGCAGTATTTGGCAATAGTAAGATTTTAGTCCAATCTATACTTTCAATCAAAGTGACTTGACCATTATTATTTCTATTTTGTGCTCTACGAATGGCAACCGTAACCATATTACATTGGCTCTCATAGATACTTTCGTATGCTTGATTTATACTTTTATACTTTCCGGTACCTAAAATCAATCTAGATCTCAATAAGCAATTGCCTAAACTTAAATTATCATCTCTATTGCTATTTATATATATATTCATAAAACTTTTGAAATTTTATTATGGTTTGCTCTGAATTTTTATTAGTAATATTTAGTTAACTATTGATTAGCTTGTGGCTAATTACAATCTTAAGATTTTATTATGATTTATTGTTTGTCATATCATATAATCATTATAATATAAATATAAGAATTATATTATAAATTTTAGATCAAATATAATAATCAGGGATTAACAGTAATGAATATTGAAATACAAAATAACTTAATTAATATAGCTTTTGTAATGTCTCTTATAGCTATGCTATTTTATTTGACTCAAATAATTTTTGATATTGATAAAAAAAATATAGGTTTACTATTAACTATAGGGATTAATTTCAGTCTTGGAATAATGTTGACTATACGTTGGATCAAAACAGGCTATTTTCCTTTGAGTAATTTATATGAATCATTAGTTTTCTTAACTTGGTGTATAACAGCTTTACATATAACTACTGAATATAAGACGGGCAATCGTCTAATTGGTGCTATAACATCCCCAGTAGCAATGTTCACATTAGGATTTTCTAGTCTATCTTTACCGTCAGATATGAAGAAAGTAATGCCTTTAGTTCCAGCATTAAAATCTAATTGGTTAATGATGCATGTAAGTATAATGATGCTTAGTTATTCGGCTTTAATTATTGGTTCATTACTCGCTATTTTATTTCTTGTTTTATCAAAAGGTAAAGATGTTAATATTCAGGGAAGTTCAATAGGTAATGACAATTATAATACTAAAATTATGCCGGATTTAAATCATAATTCGGGTTTTTCAAGTAATAATTTAAGCCTACTAGAAAGTTTAGACAATTTAAGCTATAGGACAATAGGATTAGGATTTCCATTACTAACTATAGGTATTATTGCAGGCGCAGTGTGGGCTAATAGTGCTTGGGGATCATATTGGAGTTGGGATCCAAAAGAAACTTGGGCACTAATTACTTGGTTAATATTTGCTGCATATTTACATGCTAGGATTACAAAATCTTGGCAAGGTAAAAAGCCAGCTATTTTAGCGTCAATCGGCTTCATAATAGTTTGGATTTGTTATTTAGGAGTTAATTTTTTAGGTCAAGGATTGCACAGCTATGGATGGCTAGCATAATTCTAAAATTAAGACTAGTTACAAAATTAGTTTGAATAGCCATACAAAATAAAAAAAATATTTTGTATGGCTATTAATTATACAATTTTTACACTTTCAAGATAATCATTTAATTGTTTGATATCTTTTAAACTTATTCTGCTTGCTAACTTAGATGAATTCAAAAATTTTAGTGTATTATTAAACATTTGAAAATATTGTTTATTCCCTTCAGCTATTTTTACTAGTACTAATAGCTCTTTCAAGCTGATATCTTCTATCAGAAGCTGTTGTTCTAAAATATTGTTATATGATTTGATTCTGATTATCCGTATAATTTGACGAGTGAGTATAAAAAAGACGAAGCTTAAAAATAAATTTAAGATCGATAAATATACTATTGCACAAACTTTTTAAGTATATACTTAATAGTTTTTTTACTACTGAAATTAAATTTTTAATCAATAGCAAAAAGTATTACTTAAAAATGTAAGCAAATTTATATGTTGGTTAAAAAAATAAATAAAGATATAATGCGTTTCTACATCACTGAACAAGTACTTGAGTATTATTAGATGATAAATTTATTTTATTTAATATATTTTGTACAAATATAGTCATCTGTTAATTCTAAATTTCTTAGTTAATATTTAATGATTGTTTTTTTAACAAATTAGTTTATTATTTTAAGCTGCTTTTGTAAAAGTCAACCCATTCTCATTAGCGTACCTTTCCATAAATCTCATAAATCTGTCCCAATCCTCAGGACTTTTAATTACATATACAGCTTCTATTGCTTGTGGCTTCCCGTTAACAAATTTTGCATTAACATCACGAGTTATCAATTGTCCTTCTTCATCATCTAAATACATCCCTGTAATATCCCCTTCCTTACTTGTACTAATGTCTAGAATATTAGGGTTTGTGAATCTGAAAGTCGCAGTTCCTGTACTTCCATCTCGTGATCTTGTTAATTTAACATCTGGTATAACAGTTTCATTAAGACCTGGAATAAATTGAATTACTGCCATATTTAAATAATTTCCCCAACAATAATTAATATTTTATATATGGTATTTATTGTATACGATTTTATATTTTTTTTCTTCTTTAAATTTAAAAATTCTAAAAAAATGAGTGCGGAAGGAATTGAACCTTCGACATTCAGAATCGGAATCTGAAACTCTAATCCACTGAGCTACGCACCCTTACAAAATTGATTGATTCTTTTTCTAACTCATGATTATCTTGCCATAATATAAAATTTAAAATCAATAATAAACATAAATAATGCGATTTCTTCAATCTAAAGCAAAAGTCAGTATATAATTTAGTCACATAACCTATAAGAGTTAATATCTTTCTTGGAGATCTTGTGTTAAATTTAAATGTATTATATTATTATACACAAAAAAAAATTTTGAGTCAAACTTTCTTATCTAATAACAAAAATCTAATGTAAAAAATGATTTAAACTTATTTTGAGTATTATAAAAAAATACAGTATTATCTGATCTGATCTCTAGACAAAACCTTTTTTGTATGCTATGCTATTATAGCATGCATTAAGCGGACGTGGTGGAATTGGTAGACGCGTTAGATTTAGGTTCTAGTGAGGTATCTCGTGAGAGTTCAAGTCTCTCCGTCCGCATTTTTATATTACTGTCAAAATTCTTGTAATATATTTAATTTTACAACTAAATATATTACAAGAACATTAGCTATACTTCGTATGTACCTTTACCTGTAAATTTTACACTAACAGGATTAGGATTTTTACCAATATTACGATCTACGTTATTTATACCTATTCGCCCTTCATTCACTTTTTCTGGAAAAACTCCATCTTTTGGATGTAAATATTGAACTTCGCCAGTAGGGAAAATTCTGTAGATTTTATAGTCAGTGATTTTGAAACTATTTTTAAGCTGATTGCCTAGAGCTAAGCACTGCTCTTTTCTAGCTAAGTATAATAAATTATCTCCTTCTCTCATAATAGCTGCGCCGCCAGTAGGAATTTCAAAAATTTCTTCTTTTTTTCCTGTCCAAGTAATAGCATACTTCTCTTCAACCTCTGCAGCTCTTAACCAGCCACCAGTACTGCCACCAAAAGTTGGCGAAGGCATTTGTAAATTAATTGTCTCATTCATATATTATTTCCTTATTTAGTCTATATATAATGATTATATTTAATCTTTATATTGATAATTATATAGCTATTATCAGCCCTGAACAAATTTTAAGCAAATATGTTACAAAGCTTTATTTTAAGTCTTTTTGTTTCTTTACGGTGCATTTTTATATATCTAACATTTTTGTTAAAATAAAATAGAAAATCAATATTATTGTCAATAACAATGAAAACAAAACAAAAGTGTTCTTGTTTTCATTGTTATTTATTAGATTTAAAAAAGGGCCAAAAACCGTAACTAATAATCCTAACATTGACGATATAAAAAAACGCATCAAGCGAATAACATTCTCTATAAATTCATTCATGCCTATAATATTGATTAGATTTATAATATTAAAAAATGGTATAAATATAATAAATTATATTTATACCATTTTCTGATAATTTTATCTACCAACTAGATTTTGTAACGCCTGGAAGCAAGCAGTCGTGAGCCATTTCTCTAAGTACATGCCGTGATATACCAAAATCTCTGAAATAACCTCTACTTCTTCCTGTAACCCAACATCTATTTCTAATTCTTATTTTAGAACTATTTAATGGCAATTTTTGTAATTTTGCTTGCAATTCTAATTTTAGCTCAAATCCATCAGCTGTTTTCATTGCTTGTTTTATTTGCTTACGCTTTTCTTTATAACGCTTTTCTAGCTTTATACGCTTAGTTTCACGTTCTATCATACTTTTTTTTGCCATATTGTATTACTCATATATAATTTTTTACTTTTTCTTAGGTACCAGCATCATAATCATATTCCTGTTAGAGTCGAGTAATTCATTTTATCTTTATTTCATTTTTATAAACAAATTATATAGTGCTTATACTGTTGAAACTATAAGATTTAATGTTCACTCGCTCGATCAGAACCGTAGGTGAAACTTTCGCCTCATACGGCTCTTAGAGTTACTAAGCAATTCTTGTAGTATTTTAAAGTCATGGATAGTCTTATGATTAATGAGATCAACTATATAAAACTCTTTCTACATATTTTTTTCTCTGATGTTACTATATTTGACGGAAGCGCATATACTCCTTAGCTGAAGACTGTAAAACAAGCATTGTATTTAATCGTCTGCAATTTTAGTATTTTGAATATTTTCTTAAGAATCTTCATGTTTATTTTAATAAATTTATTAATTGCTAGATGAAATTTATTTGAAAATTTATATATCCCGAAAACAACTTTTTTGAACGTAGGAGTTTTAATAAACTATTTTGCTTTTTTTTATTTAAATATTATGGTTTAGAGACAAAACTTGTTTCTGAAATCATTTTGTCTCGTATTTTAATAGTTTTTTGTGTAAGACTTGACCTTTTTTGTAAAATATATGCTGTAACTCAGCTCTCTGCAATGTTTAAGAGAGTTTTCGGAGAATCTACTCTCCTTCCTAGATAAAATCTATTTTGTTATCCTAAAATCCATACAAGTATTATCTATGGCTTGGTGAGGAGATAGTATTTCATTTATTTTTGTTCAAAATGTCCATTCTTCTGTTGTTTTAGGTATTAACTAAATACCCCATTGAATCTTTTACATGTCGATATGCTATTTATGACTATCTTAATTTAAAGGTAATTTTACTAAGCACAATTTAAGACAGATATTGATTCAATAGATGTAATATTCTATTTCTAGATTATGACATATCCCATAAGAGTTTTTTAATAGTTAATTCACTTAATTTACCATTACAACTTGCCAAAATTGTATATTTATCCGCTTTAAAGCCTTAACCCCTACAACTAATCAGTCTACAAACAAGTTGTAGTTTAGTTACTATTAAAGCTAAGATAAAAATCGTTTAGGTCATCACTGGCATCACACGCGTTCCGGCGTGGGTTGGACTTCCATTCAGGTGGGAACCAACACGGACATTTAGTTATGCTATAAATTGCCTAGATTTACATCACTATGGGATATTAAAATATAAAAACTTTTTATGAAGACATATTCTTTTACCCACAAACAAATCGCACGCCTTCTTGAGATGGGTTTTGTTGCACATCTGCAATATCTTTAACATCATTTGCTAATCTATTTAAAAGACTCATAGCTAGATTAGTATGTTGTATTTCTCTTCCTCTGAAATTAATAGTTATTTTAACTTTATGACCTGCAGTAATAAATCTAAGGGTTTGATTTTGTTTAACTTGATAATCATGTTCTTCGATTTTGTACCTCATTTTAACTTCTTTATTAAAAGTATATTGTCTTTATACATATCTTTTCATCTATAAATGTTAAATCTATTATTTGTAGATAACACCTACTTTTTATTTCTTTTATGTTTGTAAAATCTAAAATTATTTAGAATCATATTTATATAAATCATATTAAAATATATATCGTAAGCTTTTTATCTTTAATTTACAATAAATATATTGAGTTTTATTGATGATATTCTTAATATACCTTCCAGACTTGTATTTTGTTGTTTTTTCTTTAAATCTTTAGCCTTTTTATCTTGATCAAACTTGTATTTGCTATAGTTAATTATTTTGCAGACAGGAATCTCTGACTTGTCATTAACTAAAACTAAATCTAGATTAACTTTTTGCGCTTCTTCAATATTTAATATTGTATTTATTGAATAATACATATCTAATTAGCTATGAGAACAATATAATTGTACATAGCTAAATATTACTAAAATATACTTTCTAATATCTTTTTTATAACCAAACAATATGTAATTTGCACATTATATAACCATTATAATTTGCATTTTATTTTGATAGATTATATAAAAAAAACTTACGCTGCTTTTAAAGTCAGTAACCCTAGTTGCTCTCCTTGATTATGTTAGAGTCGAATAAGTCATTTTGTTAATATTACGTATGTTTGATAAAGCCTTTAAATAGCTTAAGTAACTAGCATAATTATTTACCATACTTTTGAAGTTTATAGACCTATTCTCTCAGTCAGAACTGTACGTGAGACTTTTACCTCATACAGCTCGTAGATTTACTAGGCTTTCGCCTTACCTCAATTTATGCCATAAATAACCATATATGAATGGCAAATATAACTAATAAATTCTCGGTTTTCATATTTATTGTTCTTGTGACTTTCATTAATATGATGAAGTTTCACTTGATCATCTACTGCCAATCTTCGACCATAAGCATTACTTTCGAACTTTTGTGATCTTAGTAGTCTGTCTAATTTATCTTATATTATTCCCTCTCAATCCAATAAAGCGGATTGTTATCGAATGAATATTGTACAGTTTTCATAGCTAGATAATTAAGCAAAGAATACTTGTGATTATTAACGATATGCTGAATGGCTTCTATTTTTTGTCTGTGTGAGTGATTAATTTTTTCTGTTCAACTTAGAGTTAGATTTGTGCGGATTTCAATTGCTTATAAGTTAAATTTAGAAAGATCATAATATCTATAATGCTTTTTACAGTTTTTATAAATTTTGCATTTTTTATAAGCTCTATGATCTTTTTTAACATTTTTCTTTTTTTTTATGAGAAGCTCAAAACTTTCGGTGTATTTGAACAGACGATTATTAACTTCTCCTAGTTTTAAACCTCTTACTTTTAACAAGATGTCTGTTTTTAGCATACGTTTTTTAGACGCTCTGTTTATTTCTACCTGAACAAAAAACCTAAGAATCTTTAGAAGAATACGCTGCGTATACTGGCTCTAATTAATGATAAATAAAATATTTTATTCTTTCTATCTTTAATAGTGTATATACAAAAATGTCGTTTTTCACAATTGGATTTTGAGATAAATACAGGTTTTAATTGAGAATATTTAAAAGCGTTTAATTTTTTATGGTTGTTAACTAATTTAAACTTTTCTTTCTTATTGAGCTTAGCTCTGCCATATTACTAGCACCTATATTTCCTGTATTTAATTAAGTAATTTGACGAATCGTAAGAGATTTAGTGTCTCGACATCTGAACAATAGTCTTCATGATTTATGTGCTAATTCGTAATTTCAATTTTGTTACACTTTGTATATCCTATGCTGCAAACGAAATTTTTTTTCTAGAATGGCTTCCGAGCTCAAGTTTTCTAGCCTTCAACATAATTTTTAAGTTTGGTTGTATAAGACTAAATTCTGCTTATTAAAATATATTCTGTAAATCAGCTCTCTTATTATTTAAGAGAGTTTTCAGAGAAGTTACTCTCTTTCCTATCCGCTTTGAATCTTGTAGCAATGTGATTCAACATAGCTTACTTTATAACTTAATAAGGAAATAGCAAAGCGTTTTTTTGTTCCGAAAGTTCATTTTTTTGTTGTTTTAGGTTCTAACCAATTCCTCTACTGAACGCCCTTACTTGAAGGTATTTAAGGCTGTCTTTATTCTCATTGGAAAATTGTCAGATAAATATTAGTTCAGTCCATATCTTATATTATTCTAAGATTAAGACATGTACGTTTAGAAGTTTTTTTAGGTCAGTTAGCTATGTTAACCATAACAACTCACCGAAAATTATAAGACTATTAGTATCACACGCGTCCCCGCGTGGGTTGAGTTTTCAATTCTCATTGTGTGCCAACGTAAACTTTCAGTTAACCTATAGATTATTCAATCTAATAGGTTATTAGGCTATATCGCTCTACAAAATAAAAATTTTTTTATACAACTTTGCCTAAAACAAATCGCACCAATAACACGTACTAAGTCACTAGTTGATTTTGTGATACGCTCATTGATTCTTGGTAATTCTTGACGCATGTTTATAATTGTATTATTGTTTTTATTTTCAAATATATATAATAAATAATAGTCTTATAGTTTAACTTCAATATCTACACCAAATGGTAGATTCAATTTCATCAGAGCATCAATAGTTTGCGATGAAGGTTTATATATATCAATGATTCTCTTATGAGACCTTAATTCAAAATGTTCACGCGAATCCTTATTAACATGTGGTGATCGCAATACACAATATATACGCTTTTTAGTTGGTAAAGGTATTGGACCTACAGTGATAGCGTTAGTACGCTCTGCAGTATCAACTATTTTCTCACAAGAAGTATTGAGTAATTTATGATTATATGCTTTCAAGCATATTCGAATTTTATGTTGCTGGATGTCTTTCATCTATTGTTTTTCCTAATTTTTTAAAGATAAAAAGAATACTTGTAATTAAATAATATAAGCTATGTATTAATACATAAAGTCATACATAGCTTATTCATGTCTTCTATTGATGTAAATGATATATATTACTTTAAAATCTTAGAGACTACTCCAGCTCCAACAGTTCGTCCTCCTTCTCTAATTGCAAACCTCATTCCTTGCTCAATTGCAATTGGATTAATTAGTGCAGCCGTCATCTTTATACGATCTCCAGGCATAACCATTTCAGCAGCAGATCCGTCATCTGCTGTAAATTGTTCAATGATTCCTGTAACATCTGTTGTTCGAACATAGAATTGAGGACGATAACCAGGGAAGAATGGTGTATGTCTACCACCTTCTTCTTTTTTTAATATATAAACTTCAGCTTCAAATTGTGTATGAGGTGTAATAGTTCCAGGTTTAGCTAAAACCATTCCTCGTTCAATATCTTTTTTTTGTACACCTCGTAATAAAATACCAATATTATCACCAGCCATGCCCTCTTCCAAAGTTTTTTGGAACATCTCTAATCCAGTGATTGTAGTAGATTTTGTATCTGATAAGCCTACAATTTCTATAGTATCGCCTACTTTTACAATACCTCTTTCAATTCTTCCAGTAGCTACTGTACCACGACCAGTAATCGAAAATACGTCTTCTACTGCCATCAAGAATGTTTTATCTACATCACGTTCCGGTGCTGGTATATATTCATCAACTGCTGCCATTAAATTATGAATTTTATCTACCCATTCATTATCTCCTTTTACTGTTTTGGGATTAGCTATCATTGCTTCTAAAGCTAATAATGCTGATCCAGATACAAATGGTATATCATCACCTGGAAAATCATATTGCGATAATAATTCTCGAACTTCTAGTTCTACTAATTCAAGTAATTCTTCATCGTCAACTTGATCTGCTTTATTTAAGAATACAACAATGTTAGGAACACCTACCTGCTTTGCTAGTAGTATATGCTCTCTAGTCTGTGGCATTGGTCCGTCAGCAGCAGATACTACTAAAATTGCTCCATCCATTTGAGCTGCTCCAGTGATCATATTTTTAACATAATCAGCGTGACCCGGGCAGTCAACATGAGCATAATGTCTATTCGGCGTCTCATATTCTACATGAGCAGTATTAATTGTAATACCACGAGCCTTTTCTTCAGGCGCAGCATCAATCTCATCAAATTTCTTCGATGTAACTCCACCTTCTACGCTTAAAGTTGCTGAAATTGCTGCTGTTAGTGTAGTCTTTCCGTGATCAACATGTCCAATAGTTCCAATATTAACGTGTGGTTTTTTACGTTCAAATTTTGCACGTGCCATATACAATAGTCCTAGTTATTAATGATAAGTTTATACTTTTGGCGTTTTGTTTTGTATATCTTGAATATATATTCTAATTTTATTTATCTATCTTAAAGATAAATGCTGAATTTTTTGAGATCAGCTTTATTATACATCATTCACGCAGAATATCAATACATCTCATGGTTTATAAATATAAAAATATATTATAATCTTCTCATATATTTTGTATTTATAAACCATTGAATATGAATCTTGTCAAACGAAATATACCTAGTCATGAATATATAGTTTTAAAACATAAAGATGAAATTATAATAGACCATAAAATAAATAGATATTATACAATAATTTCTGGTGTGGTTAAAGTAAAAAAAATAAACATAGAAAATAATTGCCTAGATATAATGTTAATCAAATTTTCTGATACAATTAAACTAAAATCTAATAATTATCACTGTTATTCATTTCAGGCTTTAACATCGTCTAAGATTTTAGGAAGATAAACTTATCAACTCAATAATCTTGATAGTTAACATATTATATCGTTTTTATACAAATAAATTTTTCATTAGTTATAATAAACCTTAATTATTGAAAATTTAGAATGCTTTTGTATTATCAAAATACACAAAAGTATTGAAGAAACATTATCTATTTTTACCATTATTACTAATATGAAACATAATTATGCTATAAACGTAAAGTTCTACAATACGTTCTTTGATAGCATGCAAACTTTGTTAGACATATTGATATACAAAGAATCCCACAAAAGATTCAGAGCTTTATTACTGCTACTTGCAAAAAATATTGGTATATATACTAAATTTGGTATAGTTATTACTTATTCTTTATCATATCAAGACATAGCAGATATCGTAGGAAGTAATAGAGTTACTATTACTCGTATTATTAATGATTTAAATTATTATAAAATAATAAGTATTTATAAAAGAAAATTAATTTTGCACGATCCAATACTCTTTCTGACAATAAAATAAAAATTCACAAAAGATTTTGATTTTTTTTTCTAGTAAAATAGATTCAGTACTCGATAAGCAATCTTAATACATCTTAAAGCTGCCTAACATATTCAAAACCGTTTTTATTATATAAGCACTAAATTATGAGAAACAATTTTTTTTTACAACCTCAGGTTAATAGAGCTTTTGTGAAAAAACAAGATGCAATTTACTATATTCATATTTTTTTAGAAGAAATATATGGACTAAATAAAAGATTGTTTATTCAAACCACTAGAAGGTCGGCTACTTTTATTGCAGGAACTGTACAGCCAATGCTGTGGTTATTTTTATTCGGTTCATTATTTAGAGATATGAATTTTAAATTAACAGAGCAAGTTTTTAGCTATGATAGTTTTTTAACTTCTGGTATTATTATATTTACAGCATTTTCTAGTTCTTTGAATGCAGGCCTCTCAATTATTTTCGATCGCGAGTTTGGCTTTTTAAATCGTCTTTTAGTATATCCTATTAGCTCTAATATATCTATACTTATTGCTTCAGTTACTTTCATAACTATCACTAGTTTAATACAAACCATGATTTTATTTGTAATTGGCAATATGAAAATAGGCGCTAAAATTATTCTATCAGAATTAATGATAAGCATTGTTGTAATCTTACTTGTTACTGTATTTTTTAGCTTATTGAGTCTAAGCCTAGCATTCATTTTACCAGGCCATATAGAATTATTAGCTTTTATTCTCATAGTTAATCTACCTATTTTGTTTTCTAGTACGGCATTAGCACCGTTCGAATTAATGCCTAATTGGTTACAATTCATATCTGTTATTAACCCATTAACTTATGCTATAGAGGCTTTACGTTTAACAATGTATTCTATTTCATATAAATCTTTAGTAACAGGTACATATCAAGCTTTAAATATTCTGTTAACTTTGGATATACTAGCTATTGGATCAGTATATATATTCTTCACTAAAAAATATTAATATATATGTCTAGATTAAAAATTAATTTATGCAAATAATATATATATGTTTTCCTCAGATAATCTATTAGTTTTCAATGAAAACCAAGAAAAATATATCAGGCATTTAAATTTACCTTTAATTAAAATTCAAGGGCAGCAAAGAATACTTTCTTCGAGAATTTTATTTATTGGAGCTGGAGGCTTAGCGTCTTCATCGCTACTTTATTTGGCAGCTGCAGGCGTAGGAACAATTGGTATTATTGATGATGACGTAGTAGACATATCTAATCTTCAAAGACAAGTTATACATGATGAAAATTCAATAGGAATGTTAAAGGCTAAATCTGCGCGAGAAGTAATAAACAAGTTAAATAAAAATTGTAAAGTTATAATTTACTTGTGTAAATTGAATTCAGATAATGCCTTGAAAATTATGAAAAATTATAATCTGATAATTGATTGTACAGATAATATAAAAACCAGAAATATTATTGATAATGGGTGTTCCATCCTAAATCTTCCGTATGTCTACGGTGCCATTTCACAATTTGTAGGTCATATATCAGTATTGCATTTTCAGAATGATTTATCATATAGTGATATTATGTGTGGGAATAACAATATAAAAGACTGTAATAATAGTGGTGTTCTTAGTCTCTTGCCAGGAATGATTGGTTTATTTCAAAGTAGTGAAGTCATAAAAATAATTTTAGGAATACCTAACAGCTTATCTAAATCTTTAATGATATACTCAGTATTAGATATCAAGTTACAAAATTTATTGCTGAAAAAGAAAAAAAAGGATTTATCAAAACGAAGATATAAAATAAAAAATGATTATGAACAACAAAATTCTTTTAATGACATAAAAAAAATCTTATCATCTCAACACTTAATTATTGACATAAGAGACTCTTATACAAGCATGATTCGCCCAATTCATAATGCTATAAACATACAAATAGATAATTTAATAAATGATACGTCACTTGATTTCATTAAGTCTAAAGCTATAGATTACTCTATTTATGTTTACTGTGATGATGAGTTAAAAACAAATCTTGCGATTAAGTTGCTGAAAAAGCATCAGATACAAGCAACTAAATATTATCGAAATGTAAATTCTTATAGATAATTGTAAATATGATCTCAACATAGTGTGTTTTTATAGTAATCTTAAGTTATGTATAAAATATAGTTTTATAAACATACTCTACTATACAAGTAGATTTAAAAATCGTAAAGATGCTAGCAAATTTAAATATGAAGCGTTCTATACTAGTTCTTTTTTTTATTATTTCACTGGTAATGTTCGACACTCATCAAGCAAAAGCTGATGTAGCAGGCTTAGTTCCCTGTAAGGATTCTAAAGAGTTTAGTCGTCGTTTAGATCTAAGCGTAAAAAAATTAGAACAACGTTTAAAGAAATACGATCAAGGCACTCCACCTTATTTAGCAATTCAAAAACAGATTGAAAAAACAAAAATTCGTTTTGATCGCTATGGCAAAGGTGGATTACTATGTGGTAAAGACGGACTACCTCATTTAATTACTGATGGAAGGTTAAGCCATGCTACAGAATTTATAATTCCTGGCTTAATATTTTTGTATATCAACGGATGGATTGGCTGGGTCGGCAGAGCTTATTTAATAGCTATTAGATCTTCTGATAAGCCAGCTGAAAAAGAAATAATACTAGATGTACCTTTAGCATTAGGATTTATGTCTTCAGGGTTTTTGTGGCCACTATCTGCTTGGAAAGAGTTTACAAGCGGAGAGTTGTTAGTTGACGAAAGTGAAGTAACTGTGTCGCCTAGGTAGATTGGATGCATATGCAGCATATTAATTATATTTGACTAATTAGATAGGTAATTATACTATGGAAAATAACTTTTTGAAGTACTTGTCAATAACACCAGTAGCAGGTACTCTTTTTATGATTTTTACAGCTGGCTTAGTAATCGAAATTAATCGTTTTTATCCAGATGCTTTATTTTTTCCATTATAATATGACTAAAATCATTTAGATATTAAATAGCTTTAAAAATAACATTTTTTATAAAGTATATTGTTCGTTTTTTATAGAATTTATTATTATACACAGATTGTACAATGAGTTTAGTAACGCAAGTAATTCTAAGCGCGGATGACGAATTACGATATCCGAGCGTAGGTGAATTGGAAACGATAAGTGATTATTTAAAGACTGGGGAATATCGACTTCGAATTATCTCAGCTTTACAAAGTAAAGAACAAGAAATTATTAGATCTGCAGGCAAAAAGATATTTCAATTGCACCCAGAGTATATTGCCCCAGGTGGCAATGCTTCAGGAGCAAAACAGAGAGCTTTATGCTTAAGAGATTATGGATGGTATTTGAGACTAATTACTTATGCTATTTTGGCTGGTAACAAAGAACCATTAGAAAAAATTGGTTTGATTGGCGTAAGAGAAATGTATAATTCTTTAGATGTCCCTGTTGCGGGTATGATCGATGCAATAAAATGTCTTAAAGAAGCTAGCACTGAAGTACTTTCTGAAGAACAGGAAGAATTTATTACTCCTTACTATGATTACTTGATTCAAGGCATGTCTTAGTTAATCTAGCTAATATAAATAACAAAAAAGCACTTCGTACGAAGTGCTTTTTTGTTATTTATAATTCCTATCCGTTAACAGCTGGAGCTGTTAAAGCAACAGGTAGAGATTCACCAGACGCTAAGTCTAATGGGAAGTTGTGAGCGTTACGCTCATGCATAACTTCCATACCTAAGTTAGCACGGTTAAGAATGTCAGCCCAAGTGTTGATTACACGACCTTGACTGTCAACTACAGATTGGTTAAAGTTGAAACCATTTAAGTTAAATGCCATAGTTGATACAGAGATAGCTGTTAACCAGATACCTACAACTGGCCATAAACCTAACAAGAAGTGAAGTGAACGAGAGTTGTTGAAACTAGCATATTGGAATATTAAACGACCAAAGTAACCGTGTGCAGCAACAATGTTATAAGTTTCTTCTTCTTGACCAAATTTGTAACCGTAGTTAGCAGATTCGTTTTCAGTTGTTTCACGAATTAAACTAGAAGTTATTAGTGAACCGTGCATAGCACTGAATAAAGAACCACCGAATACACCAGCAACACCTAATTGGTGGAATGGGTGCATTAGAATGTTATGCTCAGCTTGGAATACAAGCATGAAGTTGAATGTACCAGAAATACCTAATGGCATACCATCAGAGAAGCTTCCTTGACCAATTGGGTAGATCAAGAATACAGCAGTTGCAGCTGCAACTGGAGCAGAGAATGCAACAGCGATCCAAGGACGCATACCTAAACGGTAGCTAAGTTCCCACTCACGACCCATGTAGCAAGCAACACCTAATAAGAAGTGTAATACGATTAGAGGGTAGCACCCACCATTGTATAACCACTCGTCTAAAGAAGCAGCTTCCCAAATTGGGTAGAAGTGAATACCAATAGCAGCAGTACTTGGAATAACAGCACCAGTGATAATGTTGTTACCATATAATAAAGAACCAGCAACTGGCTCACGGATGCCATCGATATCAACTGGAGGAGCAGCAACGAATGCAATGATGAATACAGAAGTAGCTGTTAATAATGTAGGAATCATTAATACACCAAACCAACCGATGTATAAACGGTTTTCAGTGCTTGTAACCCAAGAGCAGAAACGTTCCCATAAACTTGCGCTTTCGCGTCTTTCTAATGTAGCAGTCATAATTGTTTTTTTGAATAAAAGTTTTTTTAATTGAAACTTCCCAAGATATCTGAATAACTTGTTATTTATATTATTACTTTTTTTATATCTTATGTGCAAAGTCTACTTTATCTCAGTAAGATATTCCAATGTTTATAAGATGCAAATAACTAATAAAAAAATAAGATTATAAGCTAGCTTATAATCTTATTTTTTTATTAGTTATTTGCCTTCTGTATCAATAAAATCGTTATTCTCTGCCTTATTGGCATCAGATGCACTAGATCCATTATTTTGACTATAAATTTTTTGACCAGCTGCCATTAATTCTTGTTCTAGTTCTTTGCTTAAAGATTTTATAGAGTCAAAATTTTCTTGTTTTACGCTATCTCTAAGCTGCTGAATTAATGATTCTAGTTTGTTTTTATCATCTTCAGCAATCTTATCGCTTAATTCTTTTAATTGTTTTTCAGATTGATAGCATAGAGAATCTGCTTGATTTTTTAAATCTATTTGCTCTCTCTGTTTTAGTCGAGTAAGTCATTTTACCAATATTATTTATGTTTTAAGCAATTATATGCTTCTTGAGGCATATAATTCAGTTGCTTAACATACTTTTAAGACTTATAGACCTACCCTCTTATTCAGAACCGTACGTGAGAATTTCATCTCATACGGCTCTCAGATTTACTAGGTATAAACCCTGCGCATTTTTATGCCACGGATAGGCATATAGTGATGACAACTTAAGTAAAGAGTTACTAAGTTTTTGTATTTCTTCGTGTTACGATTTTCATCAATATGATGAAGTTATCACCTACTGCAAATCTTAAATTACAAGCATTACATTTGAACTTGTGTAATGTTAGCATTTTGTGCAAATTTGTAATTTCTAACTTGTTGCGCTTTATCTATTATGTGCTAAAAACAAATATGTACTAAAAACAAAAAAACTTGACTCTGAAATTGATTCAAGAGAAAGGCTTTCTAGTCTTTAAAATAACTTTTAAAGTTAGTTACATAAGATTCTCTCTTCGCCACACAGTTCTGTAAACCGGCTTTCTTATAACTAAGAAAGTTTTCGGAGGAGTTACTCTCATTCCTACCCGTTTTGCATCTTGCAGCAATCCAATTAGCTATTGCCTACCTTATAAATTAATAAGTAGATAGCAAAACGTTTCTTTTTGTTCCGAAAGTTCATTTCTCTATTGTTTTAGGTGATAACCAATTCCTCCGACGAATTCCTAGGCTGTCTTCTTCAAATTAAGAAATCAGACAAATATTGATTCGATCTCGTATGCTATTTGTATTTCAGATTAAAATATAAAGATTTAGAGGGTTTTTATGGCTATTTGATTTTTACTCACCATGACAATCTGCCAAAAGTTGTGCCATTATCTGTTTCATGGCCTTGACCTTATGATTTCTCGACTTCAATATAAATTCATATTACTACGAAATTGCAATTTACAGCTCTTGCGGATACTTTTGGTATCACACTCGTCTCTGGGTGGGTTGAGCTTTCAATTTTGATTGTGTACGAACATAAAATTTCAGTTAACCTGTAAGTTGTTCGATCTTACAAGCCTTTAGGCTATATGACCTTATGAGTTTAAAGCTCATTTTGAATACATTTTCACCTAAAAACAAATCGCACTAATTTTATCTTCTGCTTCATACTGCTGAGCAGTATTTACCATATTTTCTACTTCATCTTGGGATAGAGTAGAAGCACCAGTAATAGTGATTGATTGTTCTTTGCCTGTTCCTTTGTCAATAGCTTTAACAGATAATAAATAAAATTAATATATGAATAATGAACATATATTTTTTTTTGAAACTAAACGAGCTTTATGAAAAATGTTTAGTTTATACTTGATTTGTAATTTTAGCTACGGGCCTTACCATATAATAGCTTGATTAATTTAGTTAACTTATAAATAAATATCTTAGTCGTTTATAGGGTTATTGATTTTTATTATAATAATCATAATAAATACATGCTTTATATTTTAAAAGATCAGAATTATTTGCTTTAAAATCAGAATGTAAGATTAATACAGAATTAAAACCAGTACCTATTCTTTGCTTGCCATTTAATATAATTTGGCAATTCCTTTTCCATTTAGACAAGGTATTGACAGATTTAACTTTCTTTTTAAACCATTTGTAAATACTATTAGAAATTTTCCAGTCTAATGAGCGTAATATATCCTGATCGACAAAGTCTTTATAGTATAAACACCAATTATGAATCATAGGATTCATTTCATTGATAACTTCATCTAAAGATTTATTTGTTGTTGCACGAATTGTGCCTTCATGCTCATGATAAAGCACATTTTTTAATTGTGTTAAATGATTTTGCATTTTAGCTTTAGTAGGTAATACGGACACCCTATTATAACCTCTATATTTTTTTATATAAAAACCTAAAAAATCAAATCCTTTTTCAATGTGCGATATCTCTATGCTATCGTTCGTAATTCCTAAACCTGCATCTTTTAGAAAACTATTGGTTATATATATAATGTCAAAAAGATTCTTTACATTATCTACTAATATAACGATTTGATCTGCTATTCTCAGAAGTTTAAAAGGAAATTTGTCTTCTATTTTCCTACTGATTAAAGAAGACTTGTATTCTAAACTGTAAGCGCTATATAAATTCCACTCTAAGCCATGCAGTAAAATATCTATCATAAAATAAGATATGATATTTTTTTCTGGCTTAGGAAACAATTTAGTAAATAATTGATTGGATGTAAAGCAATCTGTAGTTACCCAGGTATTTAATTGTTTCGATATAATTCCAGAATAAGAATGTGCTTTATCAAAATAATTTAAATTGATATCTTTATCGACTTTAGATATGTATCCATGTATTATGTATCTAAAATGATTTTTATCTTTAACGGATGAACATAAATCATAAATTAATTCAGACACGTTCAAATTAGATTTGTAGCTATACACAGAATCTTCAGTTTTCGCTATCCATTCTGGTTCTAAAATAAGCTTGATTAGTAATTGTAAAGCGCTATCTTTAATAATCAACGGTAAAGTTTTTTGATTAATATCTGTTCGCGTTAAATTAATTGCTTTATTTTCAATTATTAACTTTTTAGCTAATTCAATTTTATATTGATTAGGCACATAAGTTTTATATTTTATGCCTCCAATATTTTCAAGAAATTTTTTGCTTGTTACGTAATTTATAGCCAGAAGTTTAAAACTCCAACTATTGAAGGCTTGAGTTTGAATTTTTCTAACTAATTTAATCTGATTATTTGTAGAAGCATGCCAAATCTTTTTTTGGGTTAAAAATACAATTTGAGTTATTTTATACCAATCAATTAAATCCCAATTATGTGATTCAATCTCATCTATTATATTTTTTTTCATAACGGGTACCAATAAACAATGTAAAATCAAGTTGTAAAATCTATACTAATTATGTAATTTTCTGCAATGCAACCAGCTATATTTTTACCGATATAATCTTTACTTTTATAACTTAAAGATAAAATAGCTTATTTAACATTCTTACTACCGTTTGAATCTATATCAAATGTAACTTCGATTTGTGGAACACTTCTTGGTGCTGGTAAAATTCCATCTAATCTAAATGTACCCAAGCTTTTATTATCTTTAGCAAATTCTCTTTCTCCTTGTAATACATGAATTTCAACGTTAGGCTGATTATCTACAGCTGTTGAAAATACTTCGGATTTTTTTGTTGGTATAGTTGTATTTCTTGGAATAATCTTTGTCATTACTCCTCCAAGTGTCTCAACTCCTAGAGATAATGGTGTTACATCTAATAAAAGTATGTCTTTTACTTCTCCAGCAAGCACACCTGCTTGAACAGCAGCACCAATAGCGACAACTTCATCAGGGTTTACGCTTTGATTGGGCTCTTTGTTCAATATCTTTTTTACAGATTCTCTTACTGCTGGTATTCTTGTAGATCCACCTACTAATACAACCTCATCAACTTTATCAATAGAGATTTTCGCATCTTTAATAGCATTTTCAACTGGTATTTTGCAGCGATTAATCAGATCGTCGCATAAGCTTTCAAATTGTTGTCTACTAATTGTTTTTTCTAAATGTCTTGGTCCATTGCTAGATGAGGCAATAAAAGGCAAATTGATTTCCGTTTGAGTTAGATTAGAGAGTTCAATCTTAGCTTTTTCTGCTGCCTCAGTCAGTCTTTGTAAAGCTTGTTTATCTTGAGATAAATCTATACCTTCTTCTTTCTGAAATTCTTGGATTAGCCATTTAACAATTTTTGTATCAAAGTCATCCCCACCTAAATGTGTATCTCCAGATGTTGATAAAACTTCAAATACGCCATCACCTACTTCAAGTAATGAGACATCAAATGTTCCGCCTCCTAGATCAAATACGAGAATTGTTTCATTACTTTTTTTATCAAGACCATAGGCTAAAGAAGCAGCAGTAGGTTCATTAACTATTCTTAATACGTCTAATCCAGCTATTTTGCCTGCATTTTTTGTTGACTGTCGTTGGGAATCATTAAAATAGGCAGGTACTGTAATCACCGCTTGCTGTATAGTCTCACCAGTATATTTACTAGCGTCATCTACTAGTTTTCTTAATACCTGAGCAGAAATTTCTTCTGGTGCAAAATCTTTGTTTAAAGTATAGCATTGTATTTGTTAAAGTCGAAGAAACTTTTCTATTAGGAGTAACTTATAGTTTTCTTCTCTCGATAAGAACCGCATGTGAGATTTTCACCTCATACGGCTCATACGTTTAATCGGCTTTGACATAATTCTTTTGTCAAATTCGCTCGCTTTCCTATCCGTTTTGTGTATTACTAGCAATTCTATCACTGATTGCTTGCCTTGCAAGTTAGCAAAAAAATAGTAAAACATCTTTTTTGTTCTAAAAATTCATCATTATAGTTGCTTTAGGTACTAACCAATTCTTTCATCAGATCACTTTTTTGATAAATATTATATGACTTAGAACTATCTTTTCATGATAGACTTTTGCGAATCAATATTTATCTAATTTATATTCTTTAATTATTATAAATAATGATTATATAATGGTTTGAAAGTTTTATATGCTTAGTTTATTTTATTTACCGTGACAAATGATAAAGAGATTTCTATTTGTCCAGCTTATATTATCGATTTTGTAAATAAACGGCTTCAAAGCTGAACAGTACAAGGATTAGAAATGCCTCTTAATTATCTTGAATGTCATAAAAATCAGTCTCAACTTTGCTTTCAGACTTTTATTTAGGAAGATATTCATATGAATTTTTATTTAGCTTGTAAATTGTTAGATTCTACAAGCCTTTAAGCTATATAATTTGCCGGACAAAATCTTGTGGCAAATAAAATTCGCCTAAAACAAAACGCACTTACATTACCATTTGCATCATCAAATACTTTATATGGTACTTGTTTTAATTCTTCAGAAACTTCATTTGATTTTCTACCTATAAATCTTTTTACAGAATAAAAAGTATTTTCAGGATTAATTACAGCTTGTCTTTTTGCAATCTGTCCAACTAAACGATCTCCATTTTTTGTATAGGCTACAACAGACGGAGTAGTTCTAAAACCTTCTGCGTTAGGTATAACAGTAGGTTTGCCTCCTTCCATAACTGCGATAACAGAATTTGTAGTAATTGAAAATAGATGTTATTAAAAAATTAGTTTACATCTTTTCTAGTCAAACCGTACGTGAGACTTTCACCTCATACGGCTTTTACAATAATATTATTCTATAAAGTAATAGTCTATTAATATTACATTTTCTGAATTAACGATGTAAACAATCTGAATTTTGCATGTTCACAACATCAATTTTTGGATCTAAAATATAGTTTATGTCAGTTTAGATTCCTTAAATAGTTCTATTCCAAAATAAAGAGGCCTTGCATTGATTACTAGACAAATTTTAAAATTTTTATTAAATGGAAAAACCTACTAAGAGCGGCACCAGAACTTGATCTATAGTTTAAAATTATTTAATCCTTCTAACATTAAAACCATGAATTTCAATTGATATGGCTAACAGATACATTGTTCTCTTATTTAGAATTTTGAAGTCTGTTAATATAAAAATATACCTAAAAAATAATAAGTATAAATTAAAAATATTAATATTAAGTCATACACAAATCATCATGTCTTCAATAACTTTTTTTTAGTTAGAGTCGGGTAATTTATTTTATCGATATCCTGTATATTTGGTAGAGTTTATGTATTACTAAAAACAGAGCATAATCATCTAACATACCTTTGGAATTTATAAAGTTACCCTCTCGGTGAGAACTGTACTTGAGACTTTCACCTCATACAGCTCCTAGATCTACTAGCTTCAGCCCTGCGCCGTTTTATGCCATTCATTAGCATATAGTAATGATAACTACGGTAAAGAACTTGTAAGCTCTTATACTTGCTGTTTTTGTAACTCCCATCACGATGATAGAAATCATGTAATTGTCTACTACAAATCTTAGATTACAAAGATTGCGTTTGAACTTGTGCAATGTCAGCACTGCGTACTAGTTTGTAATTCTTAATTTGTTGCGCTTCATATATCCTATATTTGAAACGGAATACTTCGTTTTGGAATTACTTCCAAGGTAGAGCTTTTCAGTCTTGAACTCAGCTTTTTAAAGTTAGTTACATAAGACTTGACCGCATCTATAAAATATATTCTGTAAACCAGCTCTCTTAATTAATAAGAGAGTTTTCAGAGAAGTTACTCTCTTCCTATCCGCTTTATATCGTATAGCAATGTGACTAAATATTGCCTACCTCATAATTTAATAAGGAGATAACAAAACGTTTCTTTTTGTTCCGAAAGTTCATTTTTTTGTTGTTCTAGGTAATAACCATTTCTTCCGATGAATTCTTACTATTAGGAAACATTTAGGACTTGCTTTTTTATTGGAAATTCGGTAATTGCAACCTAAGACAAATATCGATCCATCGGGTAGATTAATTTTTTTTTATACTAATCTGAGGTACTTAGAAGCTTTTTACGGTTACTTGACTTTTGCTCACCATGACAACCTACCAAGAGTTGTGCCATTATCTGCTTTACGGCTTTGACCCTGTGACTTCCTGTCTTCTACATAAATTGGTGTTACCACTAGAATCCAGTCTGCAGATCTTGCAAGCCTTCTCGGTATCACGCTCGTTCCTGAGCGGGTTGGGCTTTCAATTTTCATTGAGCACCAACATGGACTTTTAGTTAACTCATAGGTTGTTTAATCCTATAAGCCTTTAGGCTAGATGATATTTTTACCTAAAAACAAATCGCACTCCAATCTTACCCAAGGTCTATGCCAACAACTTTTGCCATATATTTAAATTTTGACTAATCGATATTAAATTGAGAATCTTATTTACATTTTACTAGAATTACTACTTTCATACTGACATATTATCTCTGATTTCAATTTTAATATCAAGTTATTTTTTTTTCACGTTTTTTTACTTTCATAAGAATTCAAAATCTGTTATTATTAATATTAATTTGGTATTTTTTAGCAAATAATGTAGCTTTATTGTACAATCCGTTATTGTATTTAGGAGACAATGTGAGTCTCATCCTATATATATCAAAAATTAATTTAAATTTAAATTATATATTTATAAAAATAAATATGTGTTGTT